ATAAGCAAAAAACCAATTTTTGATAAAACAATAATATGTTAAGTTTTCGTTGGTGTTATTTTTACTTAAAAGTTGTTAACTCAAGTAAATTTTCAGACAAAAACTCATAACCTATAGTTGTAAAAAGCATTATAATTTTAAAATTATAAAAATTGCTGGTTTTTTTTTTGTTTTTTATACTCTTTACCTTTTGGCCTTTGGCAAAAGGCAAAGGCCCCACTGGAGATAATAGGGGGAGGTTTTGATCGAGTATTTCATGGGTCATGTCCCCCACCCCACCATGCTGAAGGTGGGGATGGGGTAACCAGGGAGTCGTTTGATATATTATCTATAAAGCCTATTTTATGGACACAGACGAACACCTTGACCCCTGTTTAACATATCCCCCCCCACCCCTTTGGCATTTGGCCTTTGCCCCACCTTTGAATTTGAAGAGTGGGGCCTTTGCCTTTTGGCAAAGGCCAAAAGGTAAAGAGGGGAGCAAGCAAAAGTTTAACGAGCTTTGGCATACTCAGGCTTCAGGCAAAGGCCCCCCCAGGGGTTGTTCTGTATACGCTAGTAAACCAAAGGTAAACCAAAAGGTAAACCAAAGGTAAACCAAAAGGTAAACCAAAGGTAAACCAAAAGGTAAACAAACAGAACACCCCCTAGGGGACTACACATTAACTACACATTACCCCGGCACTAGAAAAGAATTTCCCGTTAGTCTCCCAACGAGTTTTTCAAACCTCTTGATCGTTTCACAACCGAGTTCGGGATGGATCGGCGTGGTTCCCACCAAGCTTTGAGCACCGGAGTATGCTTTTTTTTTTTAAGTAAAGCGTTAAACTTAGTTTTCCCCTTTAATGTTATGCTTTATATAAATCTATACCCCCACCTTTTGGCCTTTGGCAAAAGGCAAAGGCAGGGGGGGGGGGGTTTATATAGACCCCTTGTGGGGTATATAAGGTCAAAATCAATCGGCCTTTAGTTTGCCTCAGCTAAGATCATTACGGATCGTACACTTAGCACCTATCAATCGGTTAGTCTAACCGTGGCCTTATGGAGAGCACTCATCTTGAGGTGGGCTTCCCACTTAGATGCTTTCAGCGGTTATCCGCTCCGCACGTAGCTACCCAGCGTTTACCCTTGGAAGAATAACTGGTAGACTAGAGGTGCGTCCTTCATGGTCCTCTCGTACTAATGAAGGATCCCCTCAATGCTCTAACGCCTACACCGGATATGGACCGAACTGTCTCCAACTACTCCATCTGATGTTACCGTTAACGCTATCCTTTGCGGGAAAGGCCAAAAGGTTAACGGAGGAACAGGTCAGGAGTCCCTGATCGCTCCAAAGCACACACACAATGTTGGTGCCTTGTGACACAGCAAAATACTGCACCAAGGGTGTTCCTTCGATTACTCGAAGGGTTAGACTATATCTTCATCTCGCTATTGCCTACTTGTGTAAAAGCGAGGGTCGACGTGTTATGTCTCTTTTCAGAGACATCCCATCCTTTCGGATGAAGTCGTTACGGGGTCAAGTTGCTACTTAAATTCTTCTTTTTTTCTAATTTTTTCAGCTAATTTATATCTCATAGCTGGAACCAAATCAACTGTGGGTAAAACCAATCTATAAAACAGTTCATACGAATCCGCAGCCCCCCCTTTTGGTGGGGTAAAAAGTATGTAGAAATTGTATTGATTGTTTCCACCTGCTTTATGAATATTGATCTTTAGGCCAAACACTTCTTTAAGCATCTGTTGCAGCTTAACACGCCCATAGTCAGTAAAATTCGTTACATTTATATAAGCTGCGCGGGGAGTGTTCTGTGCCTTTCCACCATCCTCCACTTTATAGTGGAGATTGCATCATCCATAAACCAAACAGCTAAACCAACAGGATCAAGTAATTCGTCAATACATTCTGGAACCACCTTGACTCTCCCCGTATCTGTGTTCTTATAAAAAATGGATTCCAAGTCTGAAAAGCATTTCTTAGTGTAAAACCTACATGAGAAGGATTTGATCCCAGTTTTGGTCTTTCAACAACAGAAAGATTCCCTGACAAATTGGACAACTCCCTGTGCAACCATTTTACATTGTTCCGGATAGATTGCTCTACTTGTAATCTGCCATCTTTGTAAAGATAACCATCTCCTAGCAAATGCCCAACAACAATACTCCTCTGCCTTTGCCTTTTGGCAAAGGCCAAAAGGTCTAGGGGACACTGTTGAGAAAGATTGATGCATAAAAATCATAATTGTTTGATTGTTGTTTATTCCCTTATGAGAAAAGTTGTTAAATAGCAACTGACTTCCCACGGTATTACCTTCTAAAAATCACAAAGGCTCCACCGTTATTAGTCGATTTTATCATGCAAATCACTATGCAAGGTCGCAAAAAAGTTTACGACGTTCTGAACCCAGCTCACGTACCGCTTTCATGGGCGAACAGCCCAACCCTTGGGACGTACTACCGCCCCAGGATGCGATGAGCCGACATCGAGGTGCCAAACCTTCCCGTCGATGTGAACTCTTGGGGAAGATCAGCCTGTTATCCCTAGAGTAACTTTTATCCGTTGAGCGACGGCCCTTCCACGCGGCACCGTCGGATCACTAAGGCCGGCTTTCGCCCCTGCTCGACTTGTAGGTCTTGCAGTCAAGCTCCCTTCTGCCTTTACACTCCACGTCTGATTTCCGTCCAGACTGAGGGAACCTTTGCACGCCTCCGTTACCTTTTAGGAGGCATTCGCCCCAAATAAACTGCCCACCTGAAACTGTCAAGCGTCCTGATTAAAGGATCGCCATGAGGATTCTAGCTCTTTCAGAGTGGTCTCTCAATGATGGCTCCAGCTCTCCCTGCAGAGAACCTTCAAAGCCTCCCACCTAGGCTGCGCAAAAAAAGCCCGAACCCAATTCCAGGATACAGTCAAGCTTCATAGGGTCTTTCTGTCCAGGTGTAGGTAGTCCGCATCTTCACGGACAAGTCTATTTCACCGAGCCTCTCTCTGAGACAGCGCCCAGATCGTTACGCCTTTCGTGCAGGTCGAAACTTACTCGACAATGAATTTCGCTACCTTAGGCATAAGGTATATCTCAACTTGTTAGTTGAGCAATCTCTTTGATTCTCACCAAAGATTGGACTATATCTTCAATTTCAACCATGGATACTCTCGTGCAGTGGCAGCCTTTTTATCTTTTTGCTGAAGCTGCGTTGATTGAAACAGGGTGACGTTTAGTCTCTGAGGATCCTAAAAATCTTTACTTTTTTTTGTTTTTTGAGAGAAAGCTTGAGCCGATGCTAAATCTGGAAAAGATTCGTTCTTCTGACCTTTCTGCATCCGCAGATTGTCCCAAATAGGAAGAATTTCATTACACATACCGTCACAACTTTTATGGACACCATGTTCGAAAAGAATTAAAAGTTTTTCAAATTGTTCTACTCTATGTTTTTTGAAACCACTAGAAAAAGGAGTCACATAAGTTTTAAAAAACGGTAAAATTTTGGTTTTCAGTGATTTACGATTATCTACTCGATAGACTAGCGTAGCTTTACTGCCTGACTTATAAAATAAACGACCTGTCTGAAAAATACACATAGCAAGTAATAAAATTTGGACACCATTTATATGCTGAGTAATGCTGAATTCGGGATCAATCATTAAAGCTTTTTCAGCCATTTTTTTGGCACTTACATTCAAAGAACCCTCTCCTTCAACAAAACCTCCAAGAAAGTACTTGTGGTTGGTCGTGATCACGGTTGAAGAAACATTAAACAACGACAAAAGATTTTCAAAATAGGTCACAAAATTTTTATTCTTTGTGTATTGATCATTTAATTTTTTCAAGTGTGCTATCTTATGGTTAATAGATTCGTCATATTTTTCATGAATCGACATATCTTGAAATTCTTCTGTGTATTTTTTAGTTTAAAAATTTTTTAGTTTCCTGCTGATTGTCCTATAACTCACAGGATTTCACCTCCTCGGTTCTGTAAGTCTTCAGGATGTTCCAGCAAATGGTCACCTTTTTTAACGGCCCTAAATTGCATGCAAAATTGTCAAAAAAAACCGTTCATTTATGTTAACTATCTTGTTTTTTTTTTGATTTTCACACTAAAATGTGAAAATAGATAGCGCTCAACACTATTTAATATTATTTATTGGGTTTCACGTGATTCAAAAATTGATCTAATCGTTCCAGAATTTGAGCCGTTGTCCAACGAGTTTGACTCGTTTCAAAGCGTTGAAGCTCTAAAATCTTCACCACATCGTTGCGACTCCGTGGTTTGCGTTCCAAAATTTTTAATGTTTCACAAAACCGTTGAAACTGATCTATTTTTCTCTCTGAAAGAAAAGGAAATTTTTTAAAAAAAGGAATGATTTTTTCTCGAAGATCGTCAAGATTTAACACTTCAAGATACCAAATCCCTTCAGAACTTCCCTTTCGTATCCTACCACAATCGAGTGTTTTTTGAAAAACCATGAGAAGTGTTTTGTCTCTTTGACTTACACTAAAAGAAGGACTGATTTTCCATCCCAATTTGTAATCATCCCGACGAGTGAAAGAAACATTGAAGCTTCCATCTCCATCGCAAAGCCCAGTAAGATAAACTTCTATTGGGTATATAGTTTGAGCCTCTGTGTCACCACAGAGATCGGACTCTATCATCTCATTGATTGTCAATGAGTTTGGCGTATTAGTCTCTGAGGATTGTGTAATAACATCGATATGAATACTTTGATGCAAACTAGAAAGTATAAATTTATCACTATAACGACGATTGGCTATAATGACTGGAGTATTGATGCGTAATGCCAATATATGTGAAATGTCTTGCTTGGTTAAAGGAAAATTTTCGAGAATCTTCAAGATTTGACAAAAACTAGAAAAATCTCTTTTTTTTTTGGCAGAGAGAAATCCATATTTCTTAAAAAATGGAACAATATGAGTACAAAGAGCATTTTTACTGGTCACTTCATAAACACTTATTCCTCTTTTATCAGTACGGACAGTTCCACATTTTAAATGTCTTTTAAAGAGTGCGATTATCGGTCTTTCTTTTTGAGACACACTAAAAACTGGTCTGACCTGCCAATCCATGATTTTGCCTTCTGAAGACGTTTTCGGGGAAAACGAAACACAAAAAGACCCTTCTGCATCTATAAATCCTGCTAAATAATAGCCAATATGGGGTGGTACATGTTTTACGTCAAAATTCATAATATATGCGTTTGATGTTAATAATTTCCTGCTGATTGTCTCTATTTCGCACATTGTTACTGATTTTTCGAACTTTTTCGAAAAATCAAAGTAGTGGAAAATTCACGAGAGGTTCCAGCATATAGCCAAATTTTATAACTACTCAGGTCTTTAAAAGTGTGGTTCACGGATTACTAACCACACAGCCAACAAATAGTTACGGCCGCCGTTCACCGGGGCTTCGGTCGTCAGCGGATTCTATATATATAGAAATGACCAACTTCCTTCACCTTCCGGCACTGGGCAGGCGTCAGCCCCCATAAGTTGTCTTACGACTTTTCGGAGACCTGTGTTTTTGGTAAACAGTCGCCTGGGCCTGGTCACTGCGACCCTTCAAGGGCGCCCCTTCTCCCGAAGTGACGGGGCCAGTTTGCCGAGTTCCTTAGAGAGAGTTCTCTCGCGCCCCTTGGTTTTCTCTACCTACCTACCTGTGTCGGTTAATGGTACAGGTGATAATTTTTTGTTTTTTTTCTAAAAAGAAAAAAGAGTTCAAGCTTTTCTAGGAAGTGTGACATCACTGGCGTTTTTCTTTCGAATGAAAGAATAACGGGATCACGTCTCAGCTCAAAATAGTTTTTGTTCTATATGTCATCACTTTGAACGCTTCCACTACAATCCATAAACAGATCCAGTATAGCCTACTTCGTCACTCGGTTCTCAAAAAACTCAGTACAGGAATTTTGACCTGTTTTCCATCGACTACGCCTATCGGCCTCGCCTTAGGTCCTGACTTACCCCCCACGGACGAACCTTGTGGAGGAACCCTTAGGTTTTCGGGGCATTGGATTCTCACCAATGTTTTCGTTACTCAAGCCAACATTCTCGCTTCCGCTTTGTCCACTCCTACTTACATAGAAGCTTCACCCTTTTTTCTACACAAGAGAAAAGCGGAACGCTCCCCTACCGATTTTTATACATCTCACAGCTTCGGCAGATTGCTTAGTCCCGGGCATTATTGGCGCAAAAACGCTTGACCAGTGAGCTATTACGCACTCTTTGAAGGGGTTGCTGCTTCTAAGCAAACCTCCTGGTTGTTTCTGCATTCTCACATCCTTTTCCACTTAGCTATAACAAATCATTTTGGGGCCTTAGCTGGTGATCTGGGCTGTTTCCCTCTTGACGATGAAGCTTATCCCCCACCGTCTCACTGGCTTACCATATGCTATGCCTAGTATTCTGAGTTTGCCTATACTTGGTACTGTTCTCACAGCCCGCGTATAAACAGTGCTTTACCACTAGACAGCTTAAGTGTGGCCGCTGCGCCTCAACGCATTTCGGGGAGATCCAGCTAGCTCCGAGTTCGATTGGAATTTCTCCGCTCACCACAACTCATCCGCCGATTTTTCAACATCGGTCGGTTCGGACCTCCGCTTGGTGTGACCCAAGTTTCATCCTGGTCATGGTGAGATCACCCGGGTTCGGGTCCATAAAAAATGACAATAACGCCCTATTCAGACTCGCTTTCGCTTGGGCTCCGGATGATACTCCTTAACCCAGCCATTTCCTATAAGTCGCCGGCTCATTCTTCAACAGGCACGCGGTCAGTTTATATACCTCCCACTGCTTGTCAGCTAACGGTTTCGTGTTCTATTTCACTCCCCATCAGGGGTTCTTTTCACCTTTCCCTCGCGGTACTATTTCGCTATCGGTCACCCAGGAGTTTTTAGCCTTACGAGGTGGTCCTCGCAGATTCACACGGGATTCCACGTGCCCCATGCTACTTGGGATAAGACAATTCATAACTACTGGGACGACTGGACTTTCACCATCTATGGTGCAGGATTCAGCTGCTTCGTCCTTATACAGTTGGTCAAAAACCATAACAGTATAGAAAAATAGGGTTATAGAGCTTATGGTGGAGCCCCGGGTCTTTACCCCACTCTTTACCCCACCTTTGCCCCACCTTTGGTGGGGTAAAGAGTGGGGCAGGGGGCTACACTTAACTACACATGAATTTTAATGTATTTAACCACTTATACCCTCTGTCCTCCCACTACCCCGATGTTAACCATCGGTTTAGACTTGTCCCGGTTCGCTCGCCGCTACTACGGGAATCGCTTTTGCTTTCTTTTCCTCCGGCTACTAAGATGTTTCAATTCACCGGGTTATCTCTTACCTCTATATAGAATTTATATAGCATACTCAACTATCTCTGAGCAAGCATGAGGTAGTACTAGAGGTTGCCCTATGTCGGGAATCTCCGGATCGTTGCTTGTTACCAGCTCCCCGGAGCGTATCGCCGGTTTCTGCGCCCTTCTTCGTCTCTGGGTGCCTAGGTCTCCACCGTCAGCCTTAATTTCTTTGACCTATCTGCCTTTGCCTTTTCCCCACCTTTGGTGGGGCCTTTGCCTTTTGGCAAAGGCCAAAAGGTAAAGAGGCAAAGGCCAAAAGGGGTGGAGGTAAGGGGACTCGAACCCCTGACATCTGCCTTGCAAAGGCAGCGCTCTACCAACTGAGCTATACCCCCACACCCTTGTCCCGTTAACCCCCCCCCCGGGGGGGGGGGGGCAACGATTGAAAATATCCACTTATCCCCCACCTTTGCCCCACCTTTGGTGGGGCCTTTGCCTTTTGCCAAAGGCCAAAAGGTAAAGAGTGGGGTAAAGAGTGGATTGGAGACCTATATATAGGGGGGGGTCTGGGCTATGCTGGACTTGAACCAGCGGCCTCACCCTTATCAGGGGTGCGCTCTACCGCTGAGCTAATAGCCCCGACCCCCCCCCGGGGGGGTGTTTACTTTCGTAAACACACCACATATATAGCCTCTGGTTAACTGTTGTTAACCAATTCAGATACATTTTTAAACTACCTGACGAAGGAGATGATCCAAGCCCACCTTCCAGTAGGCTTACCTTGTTACGACTTCGTCATGGTCATCCACCTCACCTTGGGCATCCTCTTCCGTTGATGGTTAGAGTAATGACTTAAGGGAAGATCGACTTCCTCGACGTGACGGGCGGTGTGTACAAGGCCCGGGAACGTATTCACCGCCGTATGCTGACCGGCGATTACTAGCGATTCCGGCTTCATGCAGGCGAGTTGCAGCCTGCAATCCGAACTGAGGTCGGGTTTAACAGATTCGCGTGCCCTCGCGGGTTAGCTTCTTATTGTCCCGACCATTGTATTACGTGTGTCGCCCAGGGTGTAAGGGGCATGCTGACTTGACGTCATCCTCACCTTCCTCCAGCTTACACCGGCAGTCTCTTGAAAGATGTGTCCTAGGATAAACCCAAAACACTAACTCAAGACGAGGGTTGCGCTCGTTGCTAGACTTAACTATACACCTCACGGCACGAGCTGACGACAGCCATGCACCACCTGTGTCCAAGTTTGCTCTACTTATAAGTAGAGAACACCTTCCTCTTTCAAGGAAGTTCTTGGCATGTCAATCCCTGGTAAGGTTCTTCGCGTAGCAGCGAATTAAACCACAGAATCCACCGCTTGTGCGGGCCCCCGTCAATTCCTTTGAGTTTCACTCTTGCGAGCATACTCCCCAGGCGGGAAACTTAACGCGTTAGCTTCAGCACTGTGTAAACCCTGAGAGTCTACAGCACTTAGTTTCCATCGTTGACAGCTAAGACTACTAGGGTATCTAATCCTATTCGCTCCCTTAGCTTTCGTCTCTCAGTGTCAGTTTCGGACCAGCAGAGCGCTTTCGCCACTGGTGTTCTTCCCGATCTCTATGCATTTCACCGCTCCACCGGGAATTCCCTCTGCCTCTACCGAACTCTAGCCTCTGAGTACTCTACTGCCTGTCCAAAGTTAAGCCCTGGTATTTGACAGCAAACTTCAGAAACCACCTACAGACTCTTTACGCCCAATCATTCCGGATAACGCTTGCAACCTCTGTCTTACCGCGGCTGCTGGCACAGAGTTAGCCGTTGCTTATTCCTCAGATACCGTCAGATCTTCTTCTCTGAGAAAAGGAGTTTACACATTTTGTTAACACTAAGTCATTTAAACTTAGTTTCTTTAAGTTTCCTTAAAGTTCAGACTATGTCTTTATTGCTTGATTTTCTGCAATATCAGGCGCTCGTGGAGAGATCTTCACTCTCTAGTCGTTGAACGTTCGTCATAGCTCCAAAATGTTTTATAGTTTTTAGAGCACTGCACTTCGCTGCAAATTAACATGGCTTTTATGATTAAAAGCTTTAGCATTTCTTGCAATTCACCTGATTTTCTATTACTTATGCTGCATTTTAGAGCTTATGCTTTATACATGTGGCAACACTTTATTTTTCATCCCGGGACTTTTTGGATATTTTGGATACGCTTCTGCCAATTCTTTTAAGATTGGAGAAACTCTTTTATAAAACTCTTCATATGATGAAGGACTTAAATAAAAATGATGGGGTTTTCCTGTTAAAGGATATATTTTTGTTTGTAAATTGAAATTTTTTTTTAAACATTTACTTAAAATTTTACATTCCCTTATAGGATATTCACCTGTACTCACACGAATGGTCTTTTTCGCACTATCGTACCAACCATCATCCAAAAACCAAATAGCTAAGGCTAAATCTCCTCAAAAATACTCTTGGATATTTGGTGGAATTCTTTTACGATATTCTACTTTGCCTTTAGGCTTTCCTAGTTTTTTATAAAATAGTGAACGCCATTGTGAACTAAATAAAGCTCTGGTCAGAAAACTAAAACCTCTAGACCGATTTTTTTTATGCTTTTTTACTGTAAATGGTAACTTAACACCACCAAATTGAAATGTATGAAATTTATCTGTCATTCTTTCTACTCGCAATCCATATTTAATACACAGATTTTTTTTTCAACAAGCGAAAGTTGGACTTTTTTGTTCCATTTCTATATTGAAATCTCTTTTGGAAATCGTTGAATCTCCTAATACTGATCCAATGCAAAGATGAAAAGGTTCTATTTCAGTGATTTCTGCTTTTTCTCCTTTTTTCGGTCTACGCGCAAATATAGGTAACATTTTTTTAGTCATAAAGGTTATAGAAAAAAATACAAATGTTCTTCATTTCCACATAAGTAATAAGTGGGCTGTCATTATTCCTTTTCAACCCACGGGCCGTCTTCCTCCACGCGGCATTGCTCCGTCAGGCTTTCGCCCATTGCGGAAAATTCCTCACTGCTGCCTCCCGTAGGAGTCTGGGCCGTGTCTCAGTCCCAGTGTGGCTGATCATCCTCTCAGACCAGCTACTGATCGTGGCCTTGGGAAGCCATTACCTCCCCAACTAGCTAATCAGACGCAAGCCCCTCACATGGCGGTTTTTCACCTTTTAGCTCCTCAGCTTTTGCGGTATTAGCAACAGTTTCCCATTGTTATCCCCCTCCATAGGGTAAGTTCTTACGCGTTACGCACCCGTCCGCCACTCTTATCATTCCTTTCGAAATGACTTTCGTACGACTTGCATGTGTTAAGCATGCCGCCAGCGTTCATCCTGAGCCAGGATCAAACTCTCCGTGAGATTTTAATCTGTCATTTTATCTACATGTATATACTCTAAAGTCTGTATAAAAATCTCTATACTATTTATTGTATACTCTAAGCATTTATTTACACCCCTAGCCCACTAAAGAGTGGGGCCTTTGCCTTTTGCCAAAAGCCAAAAGGTAAAAAGGGGGTGTTCTGTTTACGCAAGTAAACAAACATACCTTTTTTTGAACATTAACGATCTTTAATTTAACAGATCTCCCTTTTTTGTCAAACCCCCCTACCTTTTCCCCACCTTTGCCCCACCTTTTGTGGGGCCTTTGCCTTTTGCCAAAGGCCAAAAGGTAAAGAGTGGGGCCTTTGCCCCACCTTTGGTGGGGTAAAGAGGCAAAGGCCAAAAGGTAAAGAGGGGAGAATGTCATTTTTAAGAATTAATCGAAATTACTTCTATATGTATCGTTAACTGCTCTGTTAACGATACATAAAAAAAAAGATATATATCTTCTAAACCAAAAATCTATCTATATTCAATATAGTTTTATCTTTTATGCAACTCCTCTACTTTAAAGTGTTTAAAATGAAAGTGGACATTTAAAAACTCACTTATATAATTATAATGTCGCATTTAAGCTAATTAAGCTAATTTAAGAGGTGTATTGTGCTATGCACAAAGTTATATAGATTTTATTCTTTTAATATATGTTTTATTGTTTAGAGATGAACATAAAATAGTTTCCACCTTTTGGCCTTTGCCAAAAGGCAAAGGCTATAATTCAACTAATAAAAACTTTAAATATAAAATGCATAATTAATTTTTATATTTTCTTTTATCATCTATAAAATACAATGATTTAATTGCATTAACCTGCTGACCAAATCTATTTTGTGTATACGAGTTTTTCAATCTTTTTTTCAAAACTCGCATATTGTGTTTTTCTAAAAGATACTGCTTAGGTTGAAGAAACCATTCTGGAACAGTTCTAGATTCAGAAGAATTTGTGGACAGTTGATCAGTACCTAATATAGAACCTTCAACGCGCCCTAGTCTCAAATAATCTCCAGGCCATACAAATCCTCCATTATAAGGCTTGTATTCCCAAACGGATCGATAAACTTGGCGCAATACTCGTTTTTGTAATTCAATAGGTCTATATTCTTTAACTTTGAATTTTGTCTTTTTAGGAGCAACTTTTCGTTTTTCTACCTGAGTAATAAAAAAGCTTCCTCGGAAACGTTCATCATTATTGAATGATGCAAATTTATCTCGACCCCCTAATTTTGCAAATACTCTAAAATACTTAGAGTCTTTTAAGTCTGACCTTGTTGAATTAAATTTAACTATAGATTTTAAAGTCCTAAAAGGAGTACGGAGAGGTAAAGATTTATACAATTTGGGTTTTAATGCTCTATGGTACATACGTCTAGGCTTAGCTCGTCTTCGAATAGTATATTGAATGTTTTGGTGTCCTAATTGTTCTTTTGCTTGATATATTCTTTGTCGATAAGCGGCCCAACGATAATAAGAAAAACCTTCTTCCCCGATTGATTCAAGATAACGATCTTTTGGTAATCGATAACGATTATCAAACAAATATATATAATGAACCGGTAAGATTTGATATAAAAGAGGTCCTGAAGAAAATAAGAGAGGTTTTTTAGGGAAGTTCTCAATAAATTCATAACGTTTTTTTGTAAACCGATGTATGTCTCGTTCAGAAGATGATTTTTTCGGTAGATTAGGCATCTCTAACATTTTTAATAGTTTTACATGAACTTTATATTGTCCATTAGTCATTGCAGAACTATTACTATTTATCTTAATAGATTTATTATTATATTCACTTAACGAAGTTTTAGTCTTCACTACTAAAGGATTTATCTTCGTTTTAGAAGATGACGAGTATTGTGATCTTAATAATCTATCATGTAATGATGATTTTAAATGTCTAAAATTAAACCTTTTCCAATTTATAGGAGCAAAACCATCTAAACCAAGGGCAAAAAACTGGTCTGGATCATATGTTGTAAATGGTATAAACCAATATAATGTCATGTAAGCATTCATACCTTTTAATGGATAGTCGGTAAAAGTTTCTTTTAAATCTTTGGATTTTTTTAACTCACTTTGTGACTTATCAAAAATAGTACCTGCTTGGTCTCGAGACAACAAACGATTAGTCACTACAAATTTTCTTAAATTTTCATCCCAACCAGCATAAAACGGAAGTGGATTTACCCCAACCAAAAATTTCTTTTTATCGCTATTTGTAGGAGCTCTAGAGGCAAACAACTTCGAAGTCACATAACTTAATGGATCATCACTATCTAAAATTCGTTTACTATCATCAACAGTACCTGATATTAAATCTTCACTTTTAAGTTTTAGACCTAAGTTTGCTTGATTAGTTGATTGGATATTGTCAGACATCTTATTAGTGTTCTTGCTTAAAGTTAAATCTTTATTATAGGTGTTGTCTACACCCCCAAAGAGAGTTGGGTACAATTCTTTACGAATTCGTAAAGCTTGAGGAATCGCTAATGGTCGATAATCCTTATCTCCTATTTGTAAAACCTTTTCTAAATTATGTTTTCTTTCCGACAAATCTTTTATTTTTAAAATACTATTTAAATCTCTTGATGCTAAATCTGTTAAACTAGAGCGATTTAAAATTTCTTCTGATGATAAATTAGATACTATGGATTTTATAAATTTATTTATTTTTTTTTCTATATGATGTTCTAGTATTGCTTGATGCTCCGGTAAATACTTTTTAAACCACCATTCATGAAGAGCCCCATATTTTTTTGCTATAGATTCATCACTTAAATATTGTTTAGCATACAAGTTTTCTTCTAGATCTTCTATATAATCCTCACGGCTATCTAATTTATATTGATTGTCCATATATATTTCTTCTTTATCTTCCCATTCTTCCTCATCTAAACGAGATATTTGATCCGATGGTTTATACAATGTAAATTCCTTGTCAAACTCCTCTTTGTCTAAATTTAGCAATCTTGCTAACTCATCTTCATAAATTATGCATTCCTCTAAGTCTTCTTCAAAAGGCTCTCCTCGTTCCCCACCTTGAGATGGAATCAAATCTTCTTCTTCATCTAAAATATAAGATGGTTCAAACACATTTGTGAATTTTTCTACTAAATTCCATCTATTTTCTCTTCTTTCTGGTGGAGATTGGTTTAATTCATCGTTAGAATTTCTAGAGTTAGGTCTTTCTCTTTGTACAGGACGTGGTCTTGGTAATCGCGATCTAGATCTAAGTCGGTCCTCTTGCAATTTAGATTCTCTTTCTTCTCCATGTGGTCTAACAGGTGGTCCTGGATTTTGTTCCCTATAATCTGACATATACCGGGTCAAATCTGGTGGTCGATAGTCTATTCTTGATGGATATTTCGGCTTTTCTTTTTTATCCGAGCTAGATTCACCTTTTTTTTCTTCTTGAGTTGATACTGATGAAATTGAACGATTTGTTCCTGAAGTTCTTGAGGTTGACGCTTCTCCTGGTGACGGAGTTCTTGAAGTCGATGCCTCTCATGTTCCCGAAGTTCTTGAGGTTGATGCTTCTCCTGGTCCAGAAATTCGTGAGGTTGATGCTTTACCTGTTAGCGGAGTTCTTGAGGTTGATGCTTTTCCTGATCCCGAAGGTCCTGAGGTTGATGCTCCTCCTGGTGAAGGAATTCTTGGACTTCCCGGAGTTGTTGGGCTTGATACCCCTTCTGATGACAGAATTCGTGAGGTTGACGCTTCTCCTGATCTAACTGAATTTCCATCAATCACTGAAAGCGTTTCCTTGCTACTGGAACTTGCTCTCACGGATTTAGAACCTTTTTTAGTAATCCTTTGCCTGTTTTTATCTTTTTCCGAAGCCAACAGTTGTTTCGTTTTGTCCAGTGATTTTATCTTTTCTTGTAGTTCTTTAAGTTGACTGCTTTGAGCTTGTAATGATTGGAGTTTCTTTTCAGTTTTTCTCATATGCTCTGTTTCGTTACGCGTTGATCTTAATCTTTTCTGTTGGTTGTGTCGTGTTTTTTGCGTTGCTTTTATGTCGTTATCCAACTCGTTTGTTGTGTCGTTTGTTGCGTTTGTTATTTCTCCAATCGAGTCGTTTGTTGATGTGCGTCTGTTAAAATCTTGTAATGTTTGGGTAGCTTCATTTGTTCGTTGGATATTTTCTTGTAGGTTAGTTACACAATCTCTAATATCCCTTTCTTGTGCCTCAATTTTCCTTCTTAGAGATAATATAGATTCATTACGAGGAGGAAGTGGTGGTATGCCTAATACAGTCGTTGTTTGTGCAGGGGATTTAGAACCAGGGCGAGGAGGAAGAGGTGGTATACCTAATACAGTTGGTAGTGTGTTAGAGGATCGAGAATCAGGTAAATACGGTCTATGTCCTGGTTGATTTTCGAGTATGGGGGGGTTCGTAGATGTTGAACTTGAGTCAGCTGTCCCTAGTACTGATAATGCGCCAGATAATCCTGCTGGTGATGGTTCACTAGGAAGTTTTATAGAACCTTCTCCGGATAATTCCCCAGAACCATCTTCTGATATTTCTTTAGGCGGTAACTGTTCAGTAGAAGGTTTAATAGAACTCTCTTCGAACGATTCCCTAGAACCATCTGCTGGCATTTCCGTAGATGAGGCTCTAGAGCCTTCTTTTAAACCTATAGGTGAACCTTCTCTTGAATTTGTTGTAGAACCATCTGGTAGACTTTCTACCGACTTAACCGGTGATGAATCCTTTATCAGATCAGTTTCCTGATTCGCTGAGTATATGTCTTGTTCCACATGAGATTCTTCTCTAGAACTTACTTGTGATGTGTCTTGTCTAACTGGAGATGCTGGGCTAACTGGAGATGCTGGACTAACTGGAGATGCTTGTCTCACTGGAGATGCTTGCCTCACTGGAGATGCTTGTCTAATTGGAGATGCTTGTCTCACTGGAGATGCTTCTCTAGAACTTTTGCTCGACCCTGTTTGCTGTATATCTGGATCTACGACATCTGGTTTAGATTCAGGGGTTTCTGGTTTATTTTGATCATCAGATGAGCTTGATAATGGTGCTTCTGGTTTATCATCTCGAGAATTTACAGAACTTACAGAGCTTGTAGATGATGACTTAACTGGTAATGAAGATTTGTCAACTTTTTGTTGTTGATCATTTTTGTCTTGTGAAACTTGAATTTGAGGAATACTTCAACCTGTGCTAAGAGAACCATCAGAACCCTCATATGACATCACCGGCGTTTTCATTGGACTTGTTGGCTCCGAAGGTCCTAATTCTGAAGGGCTGAAGAAATCGCTATCGGAATCTATACTGTCTGATTCTTCATCATGCATGAGGTCTTTCTTTTTCCAAAAAATAGGAGTTTTTTCGCGTACAGCAAGTACTTTCTTCAAATTTGATTTGAAAAATGTTCTCACTTTCCGAGAAGATAAAATCATGCCTTTGACTAAACGTTGAGTTTGTATTTTATGTAACAAATAAACCATTTTGTCATATATTTTAGCTTTTGATTTTGCTAAAAATTGTGATTCCTTTGACTCAATAATTAACTGTATGGATTTATTTAACTGATCCATAGAATTATGTGTAACTAGTATCGGTGATTTAAAAGATTGTTTTTGCAGCTTTTGATCTACATAAAAATCTAGAGATTTTTGATTAGAAAGCAGTTTATCATAATGAGGAGCTTCAACGGATTCTTTTTTCTTCACAAAGTAAGGAAGTTTTAAATATGTCAACTTTGTAAGCACAGGAATTTCTAGGGTGCTGAGTTTCCAATGAGATGTATCCACGTGTTTATAATTGTCTTTCTGTTCAGGGTTTGGATTGGGAAGAATTTTGGGTGATACTGTTGATTGTTTTTCTTTTTCAGTCACTGATGTTCCTTGTACCAACTGTGTAGGAAAATAAGAAAACATATCTAAATATTTCACTTTTTTAGCTATTTTCCGTTGATGACGTACCTTGTTTAGGGATTTGTTTTGTTCTGACATCATAAATACGTCATATAAAGCTTTTTGGATAGCTGTTTTCGGTAAGTTTAAAGGGGTTACATTTGGTTTTAGAGTGAGAGGTTCTTTATATGTCAGGCTTCTATAAAATCGTTGTTTGATCCTGTCCATACGTTCATACATAATTTCTTTAGCAAGTTCATTTTTTTCTTCTTGGACTTCTATAGCTAATGTTAAGTAATCATCAATTTCTTCTTCATCATAAATAAGATCATGATACATTTTCAGAAATTGTATAGATGCTGAAGTCATATCAGATTTTTTAGATAAGTATGAACGTCCTTTATCGATGTTTTTAAATTCTTCTTGTACTAAATTATGCAATTTTGTTTTTTCAAGAGAAGATAATAAATAATTTTTTTCTTGAAGCAAGAAAATTGATTCGTTAGTAGTAGATCTATTTCCTCTCATTTTTTGTCCAGCAAAAAGAAATGAAGTCAAATCTTTGTAATTTTTCTCTTTTAAGAGCTGTTGAATGTACTGTTGACGTTTAGGAGTGACTTCTTTTAGATAAGCTTTAATAATAGATGTTGCTTGATTTATAAGATCTTCAGGCATTTTATTTAAAAACTTTCTGTTCATATTAGAATACGCTAGTAATTCTTCATGAATCAAAGAATCCTTAATTATGGACACGTTTTTGTTATTTGGGTATTCATTAAACAAAGGCTGATCAAATTTCAATACATTTAATAAATTTTCTGAAAAACTAGGAGTGATGGAAAATAAATGTCGAATTTTCTTAAATGTTCCATAAAATTGCTGATTATATACACGACTAGCAAAACTTTTTGTCCCGCCCCCTAATTGAGCTTTAAACGATTTGTAATGTTGCATATACGTATACCATCGTAAACTATCGTAATATGACGATAGTAAAAATCTACGAACATGTAATAGCATTTCTTCTCGTTTTGTTAGAAAATGAGCACGTGGTTGACGACGTAAAAATGCATCTATATCAAGTTTTACAAATAATCTATTAAACGGAGAGTAATACCAATGTTCAACAGCTTCTTTATAAAGTTGAGCTCGTATTCTATAAGCACGAGTGCTTCCAATTTCATAATTATGGGTTGGGTTTTGTAAATCATTGTTTAATGTTAAATATGAAAATATTTTCTTTGTTTTGTCATATTTTTCTAACGAAGATTTGTTAACCGAATCTGATGCCTGAGCTAAGGCTATTTTTGAGTCTGGAACTGTAAAATACCTAGGAACTCTATATCTTTTCCGTATGGTTTTCCGTAAACTGCTTACCTGCATACTTCGATGAAAACGAAGATTGGGTTTATAATAATAAAACAGCTTTTTCATTAATACTTTAAACATTGGTGCATTATTTTCTACTTCAAACGTTCGATATATATTGGGACCATACATTTTTAACCGATGCCTTAAGTTTTGTTCTCTATACAAATAAAATTTTAACGGGTGCAATAAGGTAAATGGTAAGGAAACATTTTCGTACATCGAAGAAACTGAACCTTTTCCTTTAGCTGGACTTCATGTCTTATCATTAACTTGCGTTAAAGGTTGATTTGCGTTTAACAAAAATGTTCTATAGCGTAATATTGCTTTATCCATATTAGATAACCTTAATTTTTGGGATTCTACGATTGGTCCATCTCTACTTTTCAATATTTGCGCCTGGGTTTTCAGCATAAGCATATCTACATAACGATGATTTTTTTGAATCATATTTGTACCATATACTGGCGAATATTTTGATTTATAGATTGGAGTCTGTTTTACATATGACAAGGTTTTTAAAGAATTAAATCCTGAAATTTTACTTATTGCTATTCTATTTTGAATTTTCCGCACAAATTTGCGAAGAACTGAATTCTCTACATTTATCGATTGACTACTATAATCATAAGGATTGTTATTATCTTTTAATAACAAACTATATGTTAAAGCTGATTTTTCGTTTGATGATGAAGTTTTTTTTCGGTTTCTTGTATGAAAAGTATCCGTTGACGCATTTTCGGTTATCATCCTAAAAAAGTCAACTCTATATTTATTTGACCAGGTTGTTTTAGGTCGAGCTAGCTTTTTCTTTATAGCTTTCATTATTTTCCCCGGCAAAACTCTATAACGGATAGTATGAGTTTTCATCTTACGTCGCGCCCAAAAACGATCAAAACCATAATTTAAATCTTCTAATGTAAATATATCATTCATCGGGGATTCATAGGCAGATGTATCTGATGCCCGAAATTTTTTTACATCTTCTTTTCACCGTTCTCTACGACAATGTCTTCCCGCTTTGGTACGAGTATTGCGATCTGACGATTTCCCATACGCAAAATTCGTTTCAGTCACGAGTTTTTGATCCATGATTCGATCTTCTGGCACGTAACCTAACCCACTCATCAGCGCTGAATCTACTCCAAAATATATCACACTCGAAAAGGTACAAAATACTGTGATATATAAAAAAAATATATTTACAATTTTATTGTAATGAGCTGTTGTCATTTTATAACGAGTCGTTATTGCTTGATAAATACGAAAACCCGGATTATCTCAAAACCAACAACAACCACGAAGTAAAATTAAACAACCTGCAACTATACCTGATAAATAAAATATATGAATTGCAAAAAAGCCAAATACACTTTTTGTTTCTATGTTTTCTAATATACTTGTATCCGAGCTAAACGATATATTTCCTAAAAAAGGATATAGGGTTGTTTGTTCTGTAAAACTTAATACAAAGTTTAACAGAAATACTTGTGGTTTTGATATGTTTACCACGGTTAAGTTTCTTTCTTTGTATGTGTCTGCACAATAATTTATTAATAATAGAAATGCTAACAAATAACGAAATATATCATACGTTAATCATGGAATTACAAAAAAGCGCCAACCAAATAATATACTTGCAAATCATATTGTATTTCCTACTATCGTCCCAAGACTTGATACATATCCCGCTTCTGTTCCTTGAGTTGCAAATCTACGGATTGATATAATATGGGCTATTGACGTAGGCAAAAATAAAAATAAGCTGTTTAATGCACCTATAAAAAACTTTTCTAGACAACGCACTATGAAGATATTATGTTGATATAATGGTGTATCTAAAAAAGTTAATGAATTATGATAATATCCATCTAATACAGAAATTTCCGAAATCATTGATTTTGTAAGCTCTGGAATTACGATCGGTAATGATCATATCTTATGAACCCAATTAAATGTTATCAAGTCTAGAAGAAATCCTTTTAGAGTTAATACTATATAAGTTAATAACGCGCCTAAATCAAAATAAGTTTGTGATAGAGATTCTCGTCAAGTGCTATCCGATTCTAGTAACTTGTGGGTTATTTCCACGTAGTCTTTAACTGTTGTGACTACAGATATTAATGTTATCATATATATGTTTTTTTATTTTGTGTCGTCATTTTTTTTAATTAAAATTTATTCTGACATTATTTTTTTATATGCATTGTATTCTTTAAAAATCAATTTCTATGATTATCTACCCTTGAGCCTTTACCTTTGACCTCACAAGGGTTGTTAACTAAACTTTCTTTAGTTTATAATATAATGTTTTTTTATTAAAACAAACCCTAAATTTTTACCATAAAGTAACTTTTGGTAAAAAGCAAAGGGCTAAAAAGTTGCGCGAATCTACATTTTACAGTCTAGACGATCTGTATGAATGCATTATACTTATAACTTATCGTTAACATTTTGCCAGTTCCCCTCTGCTTTTGCCTTTTGGCAAAGGCCGAAAGGCCAAAGGTCAGCAGAGTGGACCTTTCGCTCTTCTTTGGCAAAAGCCTCAGAAAAAAGTTAACGGGACATCTGTTTTCTTTAATATTAGACCTAATTTCCTTCGCATACATATTTTAAAATCATACATGTATTTATAACACCACACATTCATTAACTGTTGTTTTGCCTTTGGCGCGCCAAAGGCAAAAATCATTTTTGTCTGTTTACGTTACAAAAAGTAAACAAATAGAATTTTTAACGAACATTTGCAAAATACACAAAGTTAAATTTTGCAAATAAAACATGTACATTATGTACACATGACAGTACATATATCTCATTTGAGCCTTTTTTTTCCACATACTATACAAAATGCTTTTTACTCCATAAAATTTTTAACGCTTATGAAGCGGGGTTGCAAACATTGCACTTTTATAGATTACTTGGACATATTAGTTGGCAATATGAGAAATGTATCCTACATGTTTTATTGATGTCATAATTTTTTATTCCAATTTATTAAGCTTTTACCGTTTCTACTAATTAGTGTAGAGTCAACATATTTTACTTAATTTCTTAAATTTAATTTATAATTTTTTTTTCTCTTTATTCCATACAATTTAGACCTTTTTGTGTCTGTGTGGTTTGTTTTTAATCTGGATGTTTCAGATGTGTAGACTAGAGATTTTTGTGTTATTTTTGGTTTTGAAAAGTTTTTTTCAATTATTCACCCCTTATATTAATTTAACATGACTTTGAAAAATTGCAAGTTTTTCGTTAATGATTTTAAACGAAACCTCAACTAGTAATTCCTGTTATTAACAAAATGCTTGACTCGACATTTTACGAGACATTTTACCTTGTGTTAGGTAGTGTTGATTTATAATAGAAATCCATATACATATGTACATTTTAACATTTAAACTAGTATATAGCCTTTGCCTTTTGGCAAAAGCCAAAAGGTCCAGATTTATCTTTTTAAATTGGCTTTTTACGTATATGGCCTGTTTTAACTTTTTTATATATTTTTTTTACTTTAAAAATGCATTGCAAAAAGTATTTTAATCTGTTAAACTATTTCCAGTTAATCTTAGCTATTGTTTAGCGCTATTTAAATACATTTAACAATACATTTTTAACATGTATATTATACATTATATATACAAATTTGCCTTCGTGATGAAATGGTATACATATCGACCTCAAAAGTCGACGCTTTCTGCATGTCGGTTCAAGTCCGACCGAAGGCACATCCATTGTCCGTAATAAGTTCTTATTAATTAATAAAGGATTTAAAAAAAAACATTAAAACCTTTTTGCAAAGGACAAAAGGCAAAGGCTATGATTTGATCAGTTTTTTTTCATCATCTCTCTTCGTTTAATTTATACTTTTTGATAAAAAATCAACAAGTGATTCAATCACAAACAAGGCTGATCATGTTTATATTTTGTGTTTGAATAAAATTGAAAACATTTATTTATTTTACTTTTAATTATTTTTTAATATAAAAATAGTGATATAAGACATATATATACTTTTATATACTTTTGTGTTTTTTTATTTTTCAATTTAATTTATTTTAAATCATATTTAAAAATTGTCAACTAAGTAATAAAAAATTACAAAAATTTCACCATTAAATTTTGGTTAGCTGAAAGCTAAAAAGTTACTTTAATATTTTACAATCTATTTTGTTAAAAGCAAACATAATCGAATTGCACATATTAGATTAGATCTAAATATATTAAACGAAAACTTGTATGCATTATTAAAAAATAATTAACGCTTAGGTCTCAAATTTGTAGTATCTTGATACTATTTAATATCATTAACCGCGCTACCAGTTTCTTTATAAAATCCTCTAAATATAAGTTCACCTTATGGCATTCGGTTAACAAGCAAAGGTTACCTGATGTGCTTTTAACTGGCTTTCACCTGGTTCTCAATTTTGCTAACTTGCCTTTGCTCAACTGCGTTTGCTCAACACCAGCTGGGTGAGATAAAGAAAGTTTGGAACGTTGAGACAGTTTAGCAAAAGCTAACGTTAACAATATCGATAATTAATGTCTAATATTTTTGATTTAAAAACATTTAAAAAAAAACATTTAAAAATACGATTTTTTTTTTATGCAAAATGGCGGCATGGCCAAGTGGTAAGGCAGAGGATTGCAAATCCTTTATTCCCCAGTTCGAATCCGGGTGTCGCCTTAAAAATATAAAAGCTAAAAATAAAAAAATAATAAATACGAAGTTGCTAGTTTAATTAGAAAATCGTCTATACCACATTTGAACTGGAGGATATATGTTAAGCCCAAAAAAAACAAAATTTCGTAAACAACATCGAGGGAACTTAAAAGGAAAAGCACTCCGAGGAAATAAAATAGCTTTTGGTGATTTTGCACTACAAGCTTTAGAACCTTCTTGAATAACTTCTCGTCAAATCGAGGCAGGACGTCGAGTACTAACTCGATATGTTCGACGCGGTGGTAAACTCTGGATTCGAATTTTTCCTGACAAACCAGTAACTATGAGACCTGCTGGAACACGGATGGGTTCAGGGAAAGGATCGCCCGAATTTTGGGTTGCGGTTGTGCATCCTGGCAAAATTATTTATGAAATTCAAGGTCTTCCTGAAATAATAGCAAAACAAGCCCTTAATATAGCTTCTTTTAAACTTCCTATTAAAACAAAGTTTTTAAAAAAAGCTGACCAGTCTTTGAATGTAGTTTCTGGTTAACCTAAAAATTTTGTTTACCTTTTAACGAAGGTACCGTTAACTCCCCAATGTTTACCTCACCCCACTTTTTGCCCAACCCAAAAAGTGGAGGTGGGGGGGGGGTGTTAATGATAGTTAACGATTTTAAAAATATCAAATACTAAGTAATCCTATAATTTACAAAACAATAGAATGTAGTAAATTATTCCTAATTACAGATAAGTAAATGCATAGCATTACCTTTATAAAAAAACCTAGGGTTATATCTCTGGTTTAGTATGGATATATGTAAAAGTATATATTTATATATACCGAGTGGAACACATATAAAATCTAAAAACTTATGCTTTAAAGCATAAATGCATAAAAACTTTTTAAGAAAAAAAAACTTATTATATGATAAGACCTCAATCGTATCTTAATGTAGCGGATAATAGTGGAGCTCGAAAACTTATGTGTATTCGAGTGTTAGGAGGCCAATATACATCAGCAACCATAGGCGACGTCATTGTAGCTGTTGTTAAAGATGCTTTGCCTAATATGCCTTTAAAAAAATCAGAGATTGTAAAAGCAGTTATTGTACGAATAAATAAAGGGATAAAACGAAAAAATGGATTATTTCTTCGTTTTGACGAAAATGCTGCCGTAATTATCAATAAAGAAGGAAACCCAAGAGGAACACGAATATTTGGTCCGATAGCCAGAGAATTGAGAGAATCTCAATTTACGAAAATTCTTTCTTTAGCACCTGAAGTTATTTAACTATAAGTTTTTTTTCAGATCTAGAATTAAGTCGTTTTTTAAGTTATTGTTAAAGACATACTGTTTAATGAAATTAATCTTGATTATGGAATTTAAATAAACACGCTTGCTTACATATAACAGTTGCATTAAAAATCAGTAATTTTTTTTTAATGAAATCACCTAAAAATTATTAAAAATTTTCAGGTTCACTTTAGGGTTTCTGATAATTTTAAGGTTAGATTGTAAAAACTGAAAACTATTTTTTTAAGTTTAAAAAGATTACTCACATTATTGTCTTTGTCTTTTGGCAAAGGCCAAAAGGTCAACCTGGCGCGCTTGTAAAGGTATATATGTATATATATATCCTTCTTACTCTTTTAAATTCAATTTTTAAACTTTTGCTATAGATTACATCCAGCAAAAGCTTAAAACTAACATGGTCAATTTATGCTAATAAACAAATAGCTGTTATTTTTTGAAATATTTGTCAATATTATTCAAATGTTATGTATTTCTATATAACAGTAAAAATATAGATAGGGATTTAAAAACACAAATATGATGCGAGATTTATAGTTATATCCATTAACTCACGCTAAATCCAAATTATACACTAACAATCTTTAACGTAACTCTTTAACTTTTTGGCCTTTACCTTTTGACCCCACTCTTTACCCCACCAAAGGTGGGGCAAAGGTGGGGAAAAGGCAAAAGCTATAATAAGTTTAATAAAATACTAAAACATTTTATACAGTAGTAAATATATGATACAAAGATTAAAAAAGAAATACCTTGATTCAATTGTTCCTAAATTCCAAGAACAATTTTTATATAAAAACATTCATCAAGTCCCTCGAATAAATAAAATAGTATTGAATAGAGGAATTGGATCTCAAAATACAAAAATGATAGAATCTTCTCTTAAAGAGCTATCATTGATAGCTGGTCAAAAAGGTGTTGTCACGCGCTCAAAAAAAGCTATTGCAGGGTTTAAAATTCGCAACAACATGCCTGTTGGTGTATGTGTAACGTTACGAGGAGATCGAATGTATGGGTTTTTAGATCGTCTAATCCATTTAGCATTTCCTCGTATTAGGGATTTTCAAGGAATCCAAATTAAAAGTTTTGATCAACGAGGAAATTACAGTTTAGGTTTGGAAGAACAGCTTATGTTTCCTGAAATTGAATATGATAAAATTGATCAAATCCAAGGAATGGATATATCCATTGTCACTACAGCTAAGAACCAAGAAGAAGGTCTAACTCTTTTAAAAGAATTTGGTTTACCTTTTAAAGCTTAGAACTACCTCCGTATGATATATATTTTATATATAATCTAAATATATAATGTTTGGATTGTTAAATATGTATATCAGCATGATATCTACATTTTACTTTTAGAGGAAAGTCAAGGAAAGCTAAGAAAAATTTCACAATCATACACTTCTAAGTTTACAGATCTATTTTCTAGAGATTAGATTAATAAAACTACATAAATTTCGCAAAAAATTTACACCTTTTGGCCTTTGCCAATAGGCAAAGGCCATAATAAATCTTAAATTGTTTTTTATTTACTGCGTTAATTTTCAAAAATATTTCTTTAACACCCTCTTTACCTTTTGGCCTTTGGCAAAAGGCAAAGGCCCCACTCTTTACCCCACCTTTGGTGGGGCAAAGCCCCCAATCTTTACCTCACTCTTTACCTTTTGGCCTTTGGCAAAAGGCAAAGGCCCCACTCTTCAAAGGTGGGGCAACAGAAATCTAAATAAGATCGTTTTAACAAAATCTTTTGAATTTTGCTAAGGACTTTGCTAACTATAGTCCGCCTAGGGGATGTAATAAACGCTCAACTTGTATGTTAGAGCAAACATTAACTAGAAATTTTTTTAAAATAAATCCTATTACGAGTAACGACTCTTTTAAACAAAACGCATATAAATAAAACATTTAACAGTGCAGCTCTACCTCAATACCTCTTAGTTAATCATAATTAACAAAACCAACACCTTTATAAACTTAAGCTTATAAAATTCGTTTAAAATACCGAGAAGAAATAAAAAATTGATTTTTTAAAAAAATACTTTATGTAGTATACATATATATATATATAACAAGTTTTTATATGGTCAATGATAGTGTTAGTGATATGTTAACCCGAATTAGAAATGCTTGTTTACTCAAAAAATCAGTAGTTTTAATTCCATATACTCGTTTAAATCAAAAAGTTGCACAAATTTTAGAAAAAGAAGGTTTTATACATACCTATCAAATTTCACAAACACAAAAGTTTCCTTTTTTAAAACTTCGGTTAAAATATATACTATCCAATCCAGCCTCTATAAATCAAATAAAAGAAAAAAAGTCATGCATTACAAATTTAAAAAAAATTAGTAAACCTGGACTTCGAATTTATGCAAATCACAAAAAAATCCCTCGTATACTAGGAGGATCTGGCATGATTATTTTATCAACACCAGGAGGATTGATGACAGATAGAGAAGCACGAGTAAGGAAAACAGGCGGTGAGTTATTGTGTTCTGTTTGGTAATTTATATGTCTTAAATTTAAGATATACAATAGTCATATATTTAGGTTTTCCTTTTAAAATTTAAGGTTTAGTAAAAATTTATTAATAGCCCCCACCCCCTTTGCCCCACTCTTCAAAGGTGGGGCAAAAATGGGGCAAAGGTGGGGTAACAGGATGAAACTCCATTGCAAAGTGGACGTTAACAAAAAATCTGTCGCGTTAACATTAATGCCTTTGCCTTTTGGCAAAGGCCAAAAGGTCGCGGTTATAACAAGAAACACGTTAAACTATGAAAAAATAAGTTTTTGTAATATTTAAAATATTTACTTGCTATAGAGGTATGTCAAAACTCTAAAGCGTGGCTTAAGAAATACTTTTAAAATATCCAAGTAATAAAAAAATATTATCAAGGTTATATTGTTTATATAAGGAGACAATCCATGACAATTAGTTCCCCAGAACGAGAAACAAAAAAAGTAAAAATTGCTGTTGATCGTAATCCTGTAGAAACAAGTTTTGAAAGATGGGCGTGCGGCCTGAAATAGAAATTAGACATTTAGATATATATATTTAAATTCCTATTATATACGTAATTCACTCGTTTTATAGATTGTATAAAACTACTGGTATAAGAAAGTAGCATGGTCAATATATGTTTATTGACCATGCTACTTTCTTATATGTGCTGAAATTTTTTTTTAAGCGCAACCATGTAATAGCTGTACACTTTACAACGCCTTTAAAAGTTAAGTTTAAAAAAACTTACAAAAAAATATGAAAATATCTAACACATACAAATGCTTTAAACATATTTATTCCACATTTGCCCTGTAAGTTACCTTAATCTATCTATCAACTCATAACGTTACCAAATGCTTTATAGTTGATATTTATCAAATTTTCATTAAAATTTTTGTTTGTTTACAAATTAAAACATCACAAAAACATAAACAATAATTAGCCAATATTTAAAGTTTTAGTTTAAAGCCCTGCAGATAACCAAAAATATAAATTTAATTTATTTGACATAAAAGTTATTTTTTTTTTGTTTTCAATTTTCTATTGTATACTATACACATTCTTAACTTAATACATACTAACTAACCTTAAATTAATTTACCTTAATATGTACATTAAAAAATCACCAAATCTTTAAAGAAAGATTAATACAAAAATATAGAAATTCTTTAAACATATGGCATATGTCTTCTGTATGGATTAAAAAAATAAATATAAATACGATTATTTTAATAATTTTCCCTTAATTGTAAGTATAAGTAACATAAAAATAAAAATCAAATATATTAACAATATGAGTTTTAAAAAAAATCAATTAGATCAAAAAATATTATTTCCGTGGAATTTAATAGAAAAATATATTTTGCAAATAAAACAAAAAATTTATTTTGCAGAAAAAAAACGTGATTTTATACATGTATATAGATTACAAACGATTTTACTCCATAGTTGGTGTTTTCAAAGTAAAATCCTGAATATATGGTTTTTAGAAGGGATTTTACCTGATTTCAAATATACAAAAATGTTAGGATCCAATTATCCTACATTAAATTCAATAAAATTTAAGGAAGAAGTTTTTAAAAAAAAGGAAAGCAAAACCTCATCTCGTAAAAGCCAAGTTTTTACTGACCCTTCACTTATTAGTGAAACTTTTGACCTTCTATTTAAAAACGGAGTCTCTAAACCTCTATTGTATAGTAAAGTGCATCCACATAAAAAACAAGTAACACTTGTATCTGACTCGTTTCTATCCCAATTTAAGACAAATATTAAATTGACTAAACATAACAAACCTTCCCCATCGTTAACTAGCATGACAAATACCTTTTTAAATAATTTTACGCAGATTTTAAATAATATGGTTTTAGAAAAAACAAACGCTAAAAACTTACCTTTTAAAGGTTTAAATTTATTAATCGATTTTTCTGTAAGTTCCATCTTAAAAAAATATAGGACAACTTATGAAAACCACGACAACCCGTCAATTAAACATTACATTAAACATTTAAAAAATGGTAACCCAACTAATACAGATCAAGTAAAAATAAAAAAATGCCACAGAATCGATTATAATAGACAATCTAAATTTTTAGAATTTAGATTAAACACTTTATTAAAGTATTTTATTTATAATTATAAGACACCGACTAGTAATATACAAAATTACAAATATTTTTACCGTTTAAAGAGATTGTACAAAATATTACAGAAAAGGTTTTTAATTTGAGCACAATGAAAAGCACATTATGAATTTTATTCATTAAGTGTAAACCCCGGAGTATTTTCTACTTCAAAAATTCAAAACATTTATAAAAATTTGGGAAATCAACCAACATTTTTTCTATGTATAGATATTTTATCTAAAGAAAAAAAACTCAATACTCAAGAGTTGCAACAACGTAAAAAACTTAATATTTTTAAACATGTTACTAGATTCAAAGAATTTCATTCATATAATGAATTTAACAATTCTTGAAGCCGATTAGATATTCCTGGCAGATTATTGGATTTTACTTTCTTATATTATACCATTGAAAAAAACTTCTTTTATATGTTAATAATAGAAGACTATGTAAGTCAAAATCAAGGGCAGAGCAGACACAGAAAAACTTTGGGCTTTATAGAACAAACTTTAGTTTTCGAGAACAATCAAATCATTGTTAGCCATCAAAATAACTCATTTTTAAAACAGTTTTGTCAAGATTTTATCAGAGAACCTATGCATAACTGGAAAAAAGAAAATCTTTTTTTCAATCCTAACGTTACTGTTAGCACTATTAAGACAAAATTCATCAATAGTTTTTTACCGTATGAGGAAAATTGCCCAGGCATTAATTTTCTAGGAGTACAGATAAGGCATTTAAATAGAAAACAGAACTTGCATCAAAACATTAATATAGAAGCCTTTCGATCATCTAAAGTTCAGGCATTACAACTTTCTAAATCTATAAAACCGTCCATTTCAAACATACGCAATCATTTAGAACAACTGCGAGCCATTATAAAAAAAAATAAAACTATAACTCAGGAACTCTTAATCACTAAGTTGTCCCCTCAAATTCGAGGTTGGTCACTTTATTATGCAAAAATTTTCTCTTTGCTTAACAAAGAAAAAGAATATTTAAAAGGGGCAAATTATTGTGACTATATAACTTTCAAAATGCTTTGAAGATGGGCGTGTCGAAGACATCCAAAAAAAAGTCGTAATTGAATAAAATTAAAGTATTTTAAAAAATTAAATGTACCTCTTACCCCACCTTTTGGTGGGGTAAAAACCAATGTAAACGAAAAAAAATGAAGTTTTTGCGTAATCAGAATTACCAATTCTTTAACATTAGACAATTGTTCAAAACAATTTAGTTACTTATGTTTACCTTTACATTGTGATTTAAATTAAATACTATTACTTTAACCTAGAAACAAAACACGGTTATATTTGACATTTAAAGAAAAAAACCAGATGTACCGTAAATCAAAGTTAAGAATTAAACCTTGGCGTTTATTTTTTTATTAGAAAAATCAAAAAAAAAACAAATAGCTGCTTATTTAGCAGATTTAGAACCGCTAGCATAACATATTTAATAATCAAAACAAATTTCATAATTGAAACTAAACATGTCCCATTAACGAGAGGCTTTGTTCGGTAAGCTTTTACCAGCTTGGCACGTGAGGCGAAAGAGAATCTTTGCTATTTAACATTTTGAATGAGGAGAGCTTTTGTCAAAAGGTCCCCTCATGCAAAGGCTATCGTTAACTGGATCACTTTGCGTCTCCTTTACGGTTAAATAAACATATATTTTATAAACTATCAATTAACTATACGGGCAGGTCGGTGTAGTATGTATATACATAAGTTATTTTTAAGATCGATGCTGTGCGCAATATTAAAAATGGCAAATCGAGAAAGATTATAAGTTTGTTTTAAAGCATATCTTTCACTTTGACATAGAAAAATTGTAACATTTTAAAAAGCCAATAATTGTTTATACACACATATTTTTTTTAATAACAATTCGATTGTTTTTAAACTAATATTTACCTTTTGCTAAAGATGTCCCAGTAAATTCGTATTAACGATAACCTTTGCATGAGGGGACCTTTTGACAAAAGAAACCCAAGCTAACGTTAACGGAACCTACTAGAAAATGTTTAACGATAGCCTATGGTAAAAAAGAATATCTTGTGTTGTTTACGTTAATAAAAAAACAGAATACTTAACTACACAGGTAACAAAACCTTTCTCATGGAAACTTTATTACCAACTTGATTTAGTTACACCAGGTAACAATGCTTGTGATGCCATTTCTCTTAAAACATGACGAGATAAACCAAAATCTCTAAAATAACCCTTTGGTCTACCTGTTATAAGACATCGGTTATGAAGTCTTACTTTAGAACTGTTCTTAGGAAGTTGTTGTAACTTACGATGTAAACGAAATTTTTGTTTTAAAGAAGATGCTTGTTTAATTTGTTGCTTTAAACTTTCTCGTTTTTTAGCAAATTTAATAACTAAACTTTGCCGTTTTAATTCACGTTGAATAAGACTTTTTTTTGCCATTTAATATTTTTTTGTAGTATTTTATTTATCAAGATCGTTTTAGCATAAGTAGATAATCAACTTATGTCATGATTTACGTCGGACATATTTAACTTACTAGATATGTGACATAGTAAATTTCAACTTTTAAGTTGAAGTTGGAGCCTTTGCCTCTTGGCAAAGGACAAAAGGTAAAATAGTCGAAAATCAACATATTGGACGTTTTATATCAAATTATTTTTAGCTATAAGTTTAGAACTATGTAAAAAAACCCAAGTATTTGACATAATCGACAATCTACATAATGTAAGCGTACATATAGGAGTCAGACTACGTAAAAAAGATATATTTCTTCAAGGTTTTAATAACCATAGTCAACAATTCTTTATAGATTTAAACGTTACTTTTTTTACAAAAATCGTTCGTTAACGTAAATAGTACAGTTTACTATGTGTTCTACGGATTCTCCACTGTCACGTTAAGTCATGAAGAAAGTATCACATTAAATAATAACGAAAGTGGAGAATATGTCTATAAATCGATACATTGCCAAATACTAAAATAGTTTTTAATAATTGAAAACCTTAATTACTAGTTGCTTGTGTTTTTACATAAAGAATAAGTAAAAAAGATGTAGGAATAATAATAAATAAAGCGGTAGCAGTTAATCCAAAAATATTAACTTCCATATGTTTTAAAAATGTAAATGTAAAATTTTTAACGTCTTAATAGAAACTATTTAGTTCTATAAATTTATAATTTTTGGAATTACTATATAAGGAATATGACACATACATTATATTATATAAGGTATACCTGAAAACTAGACATGAGGTCAAAAACATATTTAACTGTTTTAACTGTGTTGTTACCTAAAAATATTATTAGAATTACAGCCTTTGCCTTTTGGCAAAGGCCAAAAGGGTTGATGTTTATCTTTAATTTCTCATTTAACTTTAAAATTCAATACCTATAGACATTCTTATGTCTATATATATGCATTTTTAGCGAAATCCTGAACTGTCTCCTTAACTGTTGTAAACTAACCCACTAATGAGACAGACTGATTCGAAAAATTTATATATTATGTAATCATGCCCACATATACACCATATTTTAGATGTACAGACCTGTGTTTGCTTTGAATATAGTTTATAGGCTAAAACTTGCCCTTGTTTTTACTAGAAGTAGAATCTAGTAAAAGGTAAGGAAATCTTAAAAATGCTATTTGATATGCAAACTAGAATTATTTATAGTATATTCAAATTCAAATTATTCATAATATACAGTATATTAAGAAGTTTAGTGAAAAGGACCGTAAATATGAAACAAGTTTTATGAATTAACACATTATCTAAATCTAAGGATGAACCTGATTAGGTTTCTTTATTTTAAACTAAATATATAACACTAAGAAAAGATCCCGATTAGGGATACACTGTCAATTATAAATGTTTTATTGAATATTTCGTTAAATCCTTTATTTTTGACAAAAGATCCTCGGGAGTTAACTAACCTGAAAACTGCCAACAAACAACTCATCAACTTTATAACCTTTGCCTTTTTGCAAAGGCCAAAAGGTTAAATTCCCTCATTAACTAATCTTAACGCTACTATAAGTCCCATAACCATAGTCATTTGACCTAATTATTCTAAAATAATTAGGTAAATTTTTTAAGTGATATGCATGGCGTGAACAGAATGCAGGAGGGGAGCCTTTGCTAAAATACAAAGGCTAGCGTCAACGGTGTTATAATTAAACAACAAAAGAATTACATACACCTACGGTAAATACAAGAATGACCCATAAACTTAAACCTGAAAAAACCAAACTTTTATTTTCTGACCATGCATTTGGTGACGCAAAAACAACAGGGACTCCTACAACTAAAGCAAATGATACTAAAATTAATGCAAACGAAGCTGTTTGTAGAATTGATGTCATAACTAATTGTTAAATTTCTTGTATCCATCACATATATTAAAAAGGTAAATCATAAATGTGTACCTCATAAATTTGACACTTCTATTTTTGAAAATTGATTACTTAAATTTAAAAATTTTTACAAATCGATATATAGTTCGAGTATTTATATAGACATAAGTTTTCACATAGTTATATATATGTTGTATATATTTTGTATATATCGTATTTTTTGTAAGGCACACTTTGTTATGAAATATTTAAAAATATCTACAAAAAAAAGAAATAAAAGCAGACCTTCAACGTAAATTTTATCGATATGTTTAAAAAAATGTGTATAGAACTTTATTTTTTTTTAAAGTCTCTATAGTTTAGAACTATATATATATTAAAAATAAAAAATTTAATTTATTTTTAGTTAACGTTAACTATCGCAAGATATACTTTTTAACAAGATCACACATAGACTTTTTATATATCTGTAACGCTGTACTTTAAGAAAAAGACAATACAAATATTAAAAATATTAAAAAGATTTTTTACCCAACAAATTATAAACTATAGAGTAATAACAGAAATCTTTTTCTATAAGATAATAAGACATTGTTGCCGTTCTATGACTTTAAACGATTATGTTGTTAACAATTTTTTAGATGTATTTAATTCTATTTTTAATATAAATACAATCTATTTTATAAAATACTATAACTATGTAAGCATAGTTATAGAGGATAAGTTTTTAGATTATAGTTTTATTACTCTTTATATGACTATATTCTCAAATCAGAAAAGCATATGATTAACTATCTGTAATGAGCTCAGTAACTAAAAGTTTTCATAATTTTATATGTTAATTCTTTTATATATTATTCATGATTTTAGATTATTCTACATATATAGATTTTTCAAATTCAACATAAATTTTACTATATCAATACTTTACATTTATAGATATAACTAAAGATATAACCTGTTATTTTTTTTTTATAAATACCAATAAACCTTATGTATATGTATACATTACATTGGTCGTTATTTAACATACATTAAGTACAAAGTCTTGTTATAAAAGTGATATTAAGTGACTAACAGGACCACATTCCATAAAGTAGGAACCATTTGCGGCAAATAAAAAATATACTTCTATTGGAACTTTTCCATATCAAGCAAAATGTAACATACACAAATTTATCATTAGAGAAATAACAACACAATTAACACTCCTTGTGAGAGGTTTAACAATTTGTAGAAAAATATACCTATATCCAGTAACTGCCTAAGATTTAGTTAAATTTTCTGTATTACACAGTCTTTGACTTTGTGCTAAAGTGTTTTCCTAGTCCTTTTTAAAATAGTTAACGCATACAAATAAAAATATAAAGTCTAAACCGGAAGACTTATGATTATAGATGATAGTCTCAATCCCATGCCCCACTTTTTAGTAAAGGCCAAAGGGTGGGTTAAAAAGGGTGAGGTTGGTTGAAATAGTTAAGGAGCGAGTCGTGGGGGTAATGTTAAAAATTCTCGAAATTTTTTAAGAATTGCCTTTGCCTTTTCCCCACCTTTGGTGGGGGTAAAAAGGCAAAGGCCAAAAGGTACATGGTTATAGAGAAATACATATATGTATAAGTATAACACGGATAGAAGAAAGGCATAGTGATATTTTTCGTATAAAACATATAAGGTATTTGCAGGTCTTTGATAGTTAGCTAAAGAAAGTCTATTACTTAGTCTAGCATCACTCTATTGTATAAAGTATACCCCTATTGTCAAAACGTTCCTTGGTAGGGGTTAACGATGTAAAAAATAAATCAGATATTTCTAATACGTATTAGAAATACGTAAATGTAGTAAAAAACTTGTGTAGTTTAACAAGTAAAAAAGTGAGGTGTCAGTACCCATAAAGTATGGTAGTTTGTTCACTAATTTTAACCGAATAAAATATTTTTTTTTATTTTCCCTCTGTCACAAGGTATACAATAAAAAAATACTTTAATCTGCTGCTATTTCGGATACCTTTTGGCCTTTGCCTTTTCCCCACTCTTTACCTTTTGGCCTTTGGCAAAAGGCAAAGGCCCCACTCTTTACCCCACCAAAGGTGGGGCAAAGGTGGGGCAAAGGTGGGGAAAAGGCAAAGGCCAAAATTAACTATGAATTCAACCATAGCTATGAAGCCCGGAACCAATCAAATTTACTCCTAAATAACACACTCATACAGTTAAAAAACCTAATCCAGCTATGATGGCTGATTTTTTACCATGCCATCCAAAAGTAAATCGTGTATGTACATAAATAGCAAAAACTAACCAAGTCACTAATGCCCATGTTTCTTTGGGATCCCAACTTCAATAAGAACCCCACGCTTCGTTCGCCCAAACTGCACCTGATAAAATTCCTACTGTTAAAAAACAAAAACCAATTCCTAAAAACCGAGAACTTAATTGATCAAGATTAAGAGCTAATTCAGATGTATCATATGGAATATTCATATGTCACAATGATTGACTTTTACGTGGCATTGAATCGACTCTAGTTGCACTTAATTCCTCTAGTTCCGTAGGATATATAGTAGGTTCCCTATTTTTACCTAAAGTAAATATTAAATAAGCAATAGCTAAAAGACAACCTGAAATAAAAGCAGCATAACTTAATATCATAACTGTGACATGCATAATTAACCAATTAGATTGAAGAGCGGGTACTAAAGGACTTGTTTTTTGAATATCTGGGGAAAGACTAAAAGCAGCAAAAGCATTGGTAAAAAAAGCTGGAGAAGATGTAATACAACCTAAAAATGGATTTTTAAAAAAATTTTCAAGTCATAGATGAATCATTGTGCTAGACCAAGATAAAAAAATTAAAGATTCATAAAGATTACTTAAAGGAAAATGTCCCGAAGAAATTCATCTATATAATAAAAGAAGAAATAAAAATAATGAAGACAAACTCATACCAACAATTCCATAATTGTGCCAATTTTTTGTGGAAAAAAAACCAGCTTGAATCCAATAAAACAGCATAGATGCAAAGAGAAGAAAAAAGGAAAAATTACTTAACACATACTGTATATCAAAATTTAAAGACATAAAATATATTAATAAATGATAAATAAATTGAAAAAATTAAGTCTAATAAAAACTCTAGAATTCGAATTCAATGAACATGGATTTGACCCTTTTGATGAGTATAAAAATACTCTTAAATCTATACTCTCGAGTAATAAGTGTCTCTTAAAAGTGGCTTGTATATATTAAAAAACAATTTGTAATTCTATAAATTCGACGAGGCCTTACCTAGCAATATATAAATAACTTTAGCATGTATAGACTCTATTTGTATGCTTAGTCAATTTTTTAGCTTTAAACTGAAGCTACAAGCTTTTACCTGAAACAAGTTTCTGTTGTACCATTTATCGCATTAAACGAAAAGCTTAACACTCTAATTTAAAATAAAGATAACTTTTCAAATATCTACATATTTAATGAGCATAAACCTCAATGATTACCTCACCTGTCTGGAAGTGGGAAAAAGGTGGGCAGGAGGTGTTTAACATTGACCAAAAAGAGTCAGAAGGGGGCCTCATCCATGCAGGCTGTCTTGTTTTGTTTATGCTAGTAAACCAAAGGTAAACCAAAAGGTAAACAAATAGAGCATTTAAGAGAATAAATGTATTTTTTTGATATTTAGCCCCAAATGCACAAAATTTGTACATTTGGGCTAAATCTATAAATAACAACGATATACTAACTAAGTCAATTAATAGACTAATTACATCAATTAATAGACTAACGGATTATCCAAATCTACCAGACGTAGAAGCGATTAAAAAGGCTGCATAAGTGAATACATAACCAACAGAGAAATGAGCTAACCCCACTAAGCGAGCTTGGACAATAGAAAGTGCTACTGGTTTGTCTTTCCAATAAACAAGGTTCGCTAAAGGTGTTTTTTCATGAGCCCAGACTAAAGTTTCTATAAGCTCTTGCCAATACCCACGCCATGAAATTAAAAACATGAACCCAGTAGCAAAAATTAAATGTCCAAATAAAAACATCCATGCCCACACAGATAAACTGTTCATACCAAATGGATTATAACCATTAATTAATTGAGACGAATTTAACCATAAATAATCTCTTAACCATCCCATTAAGTATGTCGAAGATTCATCGAATTGTGACACATTTCCTTGCCATAAAGTTAAGTGTTTCCAATGCCAATAAAAAGTTCTTTTTTTTCGGACTATCTCTTCTACGTGACTGTTAACTAAAAGTTAACGCTAACTTTAAAATAAATAAACACGTAGCCGGGCGCTTATGCAGTTTTTTTGTTGGGACTCAACTGCTAGTCTCTGAATGTTCCAAAAAACCTAAGCAAATTTTACAATTGATTTTCCATTTATAATCGTCTTTCCCTTTTGCTTTCCCAAGGAAAGGGGGAACAAAGGACAAAAAGTCAACGAAAAGGAAATTTTAAGTTTTTATTTACTTTGCCCTTTTTGGCTACACTGCGGATTGTTTAATAATTTTATAAATTTAGATATTTATATTAAAGTTTCCCGCAATTCACCCGGTAATTTAACTTTCTTTTTTTTACTTTTATTATGTATAAAATAATAAATACAACAGTTATAACGGTTTATAACTTAATCCTTTTTTTTCAATTTATTATATGTAATCATACGTTGCCTCATTTTTTCGCGAGCAATCAAAGTGTTGATTAACACACTAGGATTTTTCAAACAATTATCAAAATGCCAACGTTTAGCGGCTACTTTTTGAACTGTTTTTTGGCAATAAGGACAAACAACATATTTTTGATTTAAATCAGTAATGCGTTTTCTTCGATTTAATGTTTCCTCCTCGGAACGTTTGCGAGCAAGTTGACTTTTAGAAATTTTTTCGCGTGATTCAAAAGTGTGTTTTGTTCTATTTTTTTGAGCTTTTGACCTTTTTAGATTTACTTCTAATTTTTGTACTCTTCCTGTATTATCATATTCAAATTTTCTTGATGTTTGATTACTGAGGTTATAAAACTTGGAATGATTTTTCACATCAAAATAGTGGTGTAAATATATCTCTTTTTGAATTGCGTGGTCCTTACACACATAAATCCCTAAAATGCGTTTACTAAAGTGTTTATTTGCATATTTTTTTATTAAAGTTTTAATAACTTTACTTGAACTATTGTAAATTAAATCTTCATATGGAATAAAAGATGTTCCTCTATAACCATAATAATAACGTTTTTCCTTCAATTGTTCTAATTTAGCAATCTCGTTGCTACCAGTAAGCCTATAAACATAGAAAATCTTCAAAAGATTTTTTGTCTTTTCTTTGTTAGAAAAATCGCTTTGATATAGAATTTTTAATTCTTCTAACCATGTTTTTTGTTGATTGGAAAGATAATTACACTTAAAAATCAAATCAATTGATTTTTTAATAAAGCTAAATTGTACATTTGAGAAACTAGCCAATAAATGTTTTATATTTTGCTTATTAAATTCAATAATTTTTTTTTTAGTATTGGGAAAATCATAATCTGTTGGAATTTCTAATTCCAACATGATGAGGAAATAAATAAGTAAACAACTAATGCCGAAAATTAAGCCTGAAGACACTTTTGTGTTCAAATTGTTTTCTCTATCTATTTGTAAATTTGACATTTTAATACCGAAAACCAGAGTTTTAAATTCGCGAAAAAGGGGGTATAGCAAAAGATTTATAGATTTAGGAAACATATTTGTCAAATACTCTATATATAATAAAGGAAAGAAAGTTTTAAATTTATCTAAATATTTACATATTTAGTGGGCAACTTTTTATTTACCCAACCAATAGTATTAAGCATCCAGAAAACAGCTAAGTAAAAAGCATCATATGCTGATATATCACAAGTTCCTCCACGACCAGGACCATCACAAGGGAAACTATAACCGAAATCTTTTTTATCTGGCATTAATTTAGAACCTCTTGCGTCTAAAGCCCCTTTCACTAAAATTAAAGTTGTCGTATGAAGACCTAAAGCAATAGCATGATGCACTAAAAAATCACCCGGACCAATAGTTAAAAACAATGAATTTTGATTGTTATTAATTGCCTCTAACCATCCAGGAAGCCATAAATTCTGGCTATTAGAAAAAGCAGAACTATCTGCTGATGATAGTAAAAAGTCAAACCCATATAAAGCTTTTCCGTGAGCCGCTTGGATCCATTGAGCAAATACAGGTTCAATTAATATTTGTTTTTCTGGAGTACCAAAAGCTTGCATTACATCATTATGAACATATAAACCTAATGTATGAAAACCTAGGAATAGTGAAGCCCAACTTAAATGAGAAATTACAGCTTCTTTGTGTTCCAACATTCGTTGTAATACATTACCTTTATTTTGTTCAGGATCATAATCTCTAATAAAAAATATAGCACCATGAGCAAAAGCACCACACATAATAAATCCTGCTATATACTGGTGATGAGTATATAAAGATGCTTGAGTAGTAAAATCATTTGCAAGAAATGCATATGGTGGTAATGAATACATATGTTGTGCTACTAATGAACAAATGGTTCCTACAGAAGCTAATGCTAATCCTAATTGGAAATGTAACGAGTTATTTACCGTATCAAATAACCCTCTGTGGCCCGCACCCATACCTCCCATGTATGTTTAAAGCAAATCGCTTGTCTTGTGGTAGAGCCTCTTGATGAGGTAAAAGTGGAGGCTACACTCAAGTTTTTGCTTTTCTAAGTATTATTACTTAGACTTCATATTATTTTTCTATGAAGATCAGACTATATCTTTACCTATTTTTTTTTTTTAATTCAAATTAAAACTTCGCTTTTTATAGGTATCTGTTTTTTCGAACACGCTTGTGCTCTACTCCTTAGGGGATAGTCGTTCGACCTTCTTTTTATTAGAGTTTATTTCTATTAATAGAAAAAGTATTATCTATCGTAGTTAGTTATCTTTCTATAACTATTGCTTTAACCCCCCAGGGGGTGTTAAATTGAGTTAATTTATTTAACCAGAGTTAAATAAAATGTAACGTTAAAATCAAAAGATATAAAACATTTCCATCTTTTTTGTTAATGTAAAAATATATATGATATATGTGGGATGACCGTTTACACTTTTAGTAAACCATTGTAGTCTTTAACACATTGCATATACCATAATAAAAACATAGACATATATCTTTAATTTTTTTTAATATAAAAGCAATAATTATGTCTTTCCTTTAAAGAATTTAAATGATTAGTTAACGTACGTCTGTGAATCCCTGTTTTGATAGAGGCTTCTCGCACACTTCTATAAATAACATTATGTACGATAACAGGTCTGCTGGTTTCACTTCCTACATAATCAGAATTTTTCTCTAAAACTTCCACCCACCCTGATTTTTCAGGATTTTTTACAAGTCTTTTTAGATGGGTTTCAGAAAATCCATGTTCTTTTGCTGCTGCGGCAAAGCTAGGATAAAGTTTATCATGATATTTAACTTTTCGTTTAAATTTTGGAAAACTATTTGTTAATTTTACATCATTGTAAACATAATCAACATTTAAATGTATTAGCTCGTTTTGTTTTTCCACACGGGTTTTCATATTAACCCATTCTGAACCAACGTAAAGATAAGCAAAAATGAATTCCATTTGTCCATAAAGGTTATAATCAGCTTGTAGTGTGTCACAATCATGGGTTTGATTCTCCAAACCTCTAGAATGCATTGCTAAACGAGCTAATATATTTGAAGATTCTCCAAAATAAATTTTTTTATTTTTTTTGCATATAATCATGTAAATACCTGGACCAAGTGGAATTTCTAAAATATTATTTAATTCCAACAAATTAAAATAATTATAAATTTTCTGATTTTGCATTTAGATAAAATTTTCATTAATAAAAAAGTTACACATACTAAAAAGCTTGGTACGGAATTGTCTAAAAATTTTTTTAAATTACCCTGATATTCTATGATTAATTAATTTGAATACAGGAGAATTCAATACATTAAAATATAATAAAGTTTTTCCGTATTAAACAGTAATTTTCAATTTAGATTGCTCAAAAAAAGTGGCAAAAAAATATTTTATTTACCAGGAGCTACGTGTGAATCCAAAATAGCGCGCATACGGTGTCCAATTCCAAATTTTGTACGATACATGTGACCTGCAATAATAAAGATAACAGCAATAGCTAAATGGTGATGAGCCATATCAGTTAACCATAAACTTTGTGTTTGTGGATGAAAACCTCCTAAAAAAGTTAATATAGCATCTCCTGAACCATCTGCTTTTCCAAATATATGAGCAGGTGAATCCGGGTTTTGTGCATATGCTGCCCAATCTCCTGTCCAAAATGGAGTTAATCCTAATGGATGAGGAAGTTTTGTAAGAAAATTGTCCCATCCTACGTGAACACCACGAGATTCTGGAATAGCTACATGCACTAAATGACCTGTCCATGCTAAAGAACTTACACCAAACAATCCCGACAAATGATGATTAAGTCTTGATTCGGCATCTTTAAACCAAGATAAAGATGGTTGATAGTTTGGTTGTAAATGAAGCCAACCTCCAAACACAAAAGCAGCTGCTAATAAAGCTAGAAATACTGATCCTGCATAAAGATCTTCATTTGTTCGCATACCAATGGTATACCACCATTGATAAACACCAGATGTTGCTATATTCACAGGACCAGAAGCTCCTCCTCTAGTAAAAGCTTCTACCGCAGGTTGCATTGTTTTTATAACCTCTTAAAAATTAGAGGTATTAAAACAGTGGACTATATCTTTAATCTTTTTTATGTTTTATGGCACAGAAAACCATTTTTTTTCAAAAATCAATCAAGTTTTGTAAGTTAAACTTTCCTCAGGTTTTTTAAAAGCACCCATTTCTCTTAATTCGAAAAATTTGGGAACTAAAAAAACACGTTGTTTTTTATGACTGTGTAATGGATGGTTTTTTAAATAGTTACAAAAAAACATAATTTCTTCTTTTCTAAAAATCTCCCATTTATGAGTATTACTATAACTATCTAATCTTATGAATCCTCCAAACATTCGTTTAAATGGCAGACAATCAATTTCTTTTTTATTACTAACGCTTATCACTAATTGAGGATATCCTTTTTTATAACAGTAACTAATCGTTCCATCACCATCAAAAAAACCAGAAAATCAGCTACTATGAATAGTTAAATTAATAGGAGATATGTATTCTATTTGCATTTCTAAACATAACTTTTGCAGTTGTAAAATACGTACAGAATTCCTGCAATATCCATTAATTTTATTTAGTACTTCAATCATTCCTTTTTTGTGATGTAATCTGTAACGAAAAGCCCTAGCGTTTGATCTTAGTTTTACGGACCCCCCCAATTTTTGTTTTATTTGTAATAATGTAGGTTCATCATGAATACTCATAGTAATTTCTAGACTTGTATATTTTTTTGAACTAATTAATAAACATCCATCGGCATCAACGAGTCCTGATAGCCATTCATTTCAAGAATTTTCTTTTGAATTCCTTAAGTTAGACCCTATAAAATTTACTGGTTTTTTTTCCATTGAAGTTTTATTCTTAAATGTTTATTTAATGTTGTCATAAAATAATGCTGAAATTTTAAATTGCTTGTTCAACTTTACTGTTGAATTTTAATTGATTTTATTTTAGATTAGTAGGCGTGTAGTCTCTGAAGTTCCTACTTGCTTGCGTCGAGCTTTTGTTACCTGCTGATTGCTAGACCCTTCCAAAGTTTTTACATTATACGGGATTTTTCATTTTTATGATTTTTATATATTAGTAACTTTTTTCTATTTTTATTTAAACCACTTACGTATAAGTATTTGAGAAGGCTATTTAAATTATTCTAGTTTCCAGCATATAGCCTACTGCACTTGTTTTATTACTAAAACAAGGGGCCAATTTGACCAAAATGCGGATCCCATATAGCATGCGCTATAGGACGAATATGAATTGGGTCAGATACCCATGGTTCAAAGTTTCCTTGCCACGCTACATGAAATAAACTTCCAGAAGTCCAGATAAAAATAACAGCTAACTGTCCAAAATGAGAGGCAAATATTTTTTGATACAAATTTTCCTCAGTCATCCCATCATGACTTTCAAAGTCATGCGCTACAGCTAATCCATACCAAATACGACGAGTTGTTGGGTCTTGAGCAAGACCTTGACTAAATTTAGGAAACAATTTTGTTGCCATATGGTGTTCTCACTTCTTTTAGATTTAATCTAAGTAGGTAAAGCGAACTTTACGTAAATCGTTGAATCTTTGATATTGACTATAGATAATTTATAGACTTTACACCTCTACTTTGTTATGGATACTCAATTCTTAACCTCTCTCAACCTTTTTACTCCACCTCGCTAAAAGATTACCCCACTCTTTACCCCACCTTTGCCCCACCTTTGAAGAGTGAGGTAAAGAGTGGGGCAAAGGCAAAGGACTTTTTGCAAAGGCCAAAAGGTGGGGATAACGTTGTGATGGTTGAAAGTGGGCCTCAATATTAGGGTTTCACCATCTAAACAAAATATACTACTAATACATAGATTTTTTTCTAGTAATTTATATATTTACATATTAACTATATATAGACGTATATATATCAAACTTTTTATGCAAATACTACGTATTTACCTGTTATTATTAATTTTTTGTTTTCGAATTCTAAGTATTTTACTTATTACAAAATATCGATTTTGCTACACCTAATCCGGTACAATAAAACTAGTTTTACCTATTTACCTGTTCTAAGAAATAAAAAAGATTTAAACCTTACTTCGTAAAATAAAGGGATTTACTTATATATACTTATATCCTCTCATACAACGGATACCTGGTTGATCACTTTTTTGGCCTTGTTTAAAGTTTTAACAGTTTTACTATGCACCATTTATTTTAAGTTTATTTCACTATACAGTGAAGAGAACGTTTTTAACCTTACCTTTGTTGTATATAATTTGTTTTTTGTAAAAATTTTAGATTAAAAATTTTTTGATTCCATAGACTTGTTTAAAAAAAGTTTAATATAATCTTAATTGGTCGTTTTAATTTAACGTTTACTTTTTTACAGCCCCATACCCTTTGCCCCACTCTTTACCTCACTCTTTACCTCACTCTTCAAAGGTGGGGCAAAGTTGGGGTAAAGGGAACATAAGGAAAAGGTTTAACTCTTCGAACACAAAGGCTCTCGTAAACAATTGTTTACAATATTAAAATTCAATATACACCTGTATTCCAATAGTATGTTTTTATACTATTAGTACTTTTTACAAATTTTAGAAACTATTATATGTTTAGTTTTTTGCAATCATTAATTAGCGTTAACAGTATGTATAGAATTTATATATAGAAAAAATAAATAATAATAACACCCCTTCTTTTTGAAAACTATTTCTTTAACACCCTCTTTACCTTTTGGCCTTTGGCAAAAGGCAAAGGCCCCACTCTTCAAAGGTGGGGCAAAGGTGGGGCCGGGGGGGGCCGTTAATGGTTCAATCGTAAAACTTTATTTCAGTCTCAAGAAAAGCTACGAAGCTGTCATTTATTAATACTACTTATTAATCTTATATTACTTATATCAACTCAACTTTTTTTTGCTACTATATACTTTTTGAAAAATTTTAAAATATATAAAAAAAGAATTTCACTTTGATATTAGATATTAAGTGTATGGAATACGATCCAAATACATTTCTTAGTTATAGTTTATATACTGTTTACGTTTTCCCTAGAAGATATTAAACATAAGTGTTTTGTAGTTCGTCAACTATTAATTCATATTATTTTATTTTATATACCTGAATAAACGCACAAAACATTTAACACAACCCAATAAGATCAGGCTATATACAACTATATAGCATGGTTTCATGCAATAGGATTATAAATTTCGTTTATTATCGTTTATTGTTCCCCTCTGGGGGTGGGGTCATAAACGATACCCTAACGTTATAGTTGAGCAAGTATTAACGAAATTGAATATAACAAAGATCCATGTATAACAGGTCACACTATGAGCTTTTGACTAGTAGAGTCGAATCTTTATCGATGCATTGAACTTTTTTTCTTTTTCTCAGAATTTTTAAAGAACTTTTCTTGACATATCAAGAGTAAATTGATGGTTACTCTATATTCATAGACAGGAGAAAAGTTTATCCTCTGCTTTAAACGATAAATATTATTTTGTTTGCTTTTTTCATCGGTCCTACTATTCAATTTTAAATCAATTTAAATTCAATATATCAAGCATGTAGAATCTATGATTAAAGAGCTATTATCGATTTTAGAGTTCTCTAATATATATTTTATGGAATCTTGGTTCTACTGTAAAGTAGAGGACATATCATTATAAAGCATTGTATAATATACTGTAATTTACGCCTATAGATAAATGTAGTATTAACGATTGTTAACGATATATTGCCTTAAAGGTCAAACGTTTTTGAACCAAGTGAATGTCTACGTACTGGGGCGGAAGGACTCGAACCTACGAATGGCGGGACCAAAACCCGAAGCCTTACCACTTGGCGACGCCCCAAAGGCCCATAAATTTACATTTCTTGTGAAAAGTTTTTATGCTGCTATTCTGGTTCCAAAATTGGAGGAATTCCTGACACGTTAAAACTTTTCTGGAAATAAATTCATGAGCTTGAAAATAAATATACCATTTTTATGTAAATATATCAACTATTCGGGCAGAGTTCTGTTATACGCGCCCGTTAAATATTTTTTGTAAGTTTTAACGAAAAGATCTTTGTTAGCTTCAAGCAAAAAACAAAAGCTATTTTTGTATATTTATGTTAATAAATCAACAAAATATTTAACCTTTTGGCCTTTTGGCAAAGGCCATGATGTCTTAGTTTACGAGATCACCAAAGGTTTATAATTTCAATCTTGAATTAGCGATCTCAGGTTTTGAGGTTAACAAAAGACTGTATACATATAAAAAGTGCAAATGTTACATTAAGCCCCAATGTTTACCTCACCTTTTTGCCACCTTTTGCGAAGCAAAGGTTGTTAACGGTTGTTAACAATGGTCAGCTAGAAAGCTATAGACAAATAGTTAACTATAACCTTTGTCTTTTGCTAGAGAATTTCTCTAGCAAAAGTTTAACAAAAAAACGTCTAAATAAATGTTAACTCATTGATATATGATATAAAATATCACAGTTTATATTGTATATGGAAAAAACTAAGAGCTATCTATAAAAAACCAGTACATGCAGATATATATAAAAAGCAAAAGCTTTTATTCAATAATATTGATAACCACGCCAGCTCCTACTGTTCTACCTCCTTCACGAATAGCAAAACGCATTCCTTTTTCGACAGCAATAGGACTAATAAGTTGGACTTTCATTGTAATTCGATCGCCAGGCATTGCCATTTTATTAGAATGTTCATCTGCTACAGTAGATGGATTACGCATTTGAATATGTTGAAAAGATAAGACTTTTCCCGTTACATCTGTAGTCCTTAAATAAAGTTGGGGACTATATCCCGTTAAAAAAGCAGAATGACGACCTCCTTCTTCTTTTGTAAGTACATAAACTTGTGCTTCAAATTTTGTATGTGGTGTTATTGTGCCTGGTTTCGCTAACACCATACCACGATCTATATCTTTTTTTTGAACACCACGAAGTAAAACTCCCACATTATCACCTGCCATAGTTTCATCTAATGTTTTTTTAAACATTTCTAGCCCAGTGACAACCGCTGTTTTTGTATCTTTTAAGCCAACGATTTCAATTGAATCTCCTAATTTTAAAGTTCCTCTTTCAACCCTACCTGTAGCTACGGTACCACGACCTGTAATTGATAATACATCTTCTACAGCTAAAAGAAATGGTTTATCTGTTTCTCGTTGTGGGGTAGGTATATAGTTATCTACTTGATCCATTAACTCATAAATTTTATCGACCCACTTGTCTTCACCACGTTGAATATTAGGTTTTTCTACTAGTTTTTCTAATGCAAGCAAAGCAGAACCTGTAACAACAGGAACTTCATCTCCAGGAAATTCATATTTATCTAATGTTTCGCGGACTTCTAAATCAACCAATTCTAAAAGTTCTTTATCATCCACTTGATCTTCTTTATTCAAAAAAACAACTATGTTAGGAACACCTACTTGTTTAGCCAGTAGAATATGTTCTTTAGTTTGAGGCATAGGACCATCTGCTCCAGATACTACTAAAATAGCACCGTCCATTTGTGCAGCTCCTGTAATCATGTTTTTCACATAATCGGCATGACCTGGACAATCTACATGTGCGTAATGACGTTTTTCTGTTTCATATTCCACATGTGCTGTATTAATGGTAATTCCTCGAGCTTTTTCTTCAGGAGCACAATCAATTTCATCATATTTTTTGGCTTTTCCGCCTCCGCGAGCCGCTAAAGCCATGGTAATAGCAGCAGTCAATGTTGTTTTTCCATGGTCTACATGACCAATAGTTCCAATATTTACATGCGGTTTTTTACGTTCAAATTTTGTACGTGCCATATATTATTTTATTATTTACAGTTTAATTTTTTTATTGTGTTTTTAGGCCAATTTTCCGGGTATACCATAAATTTTTATTTGCATAAGAACATATAGTAATAGTTTTTATCTTTTTTTTAATTATCGTTCACCTAGTAGAGTTCACCGAGTCTAAAATAGGAGCAAAGGCTTCCCTCGGCGGAGCTCCTTTGCTCCTTTCTATGTAAGGGGAGCAGGGGTAAGCTAGCTTTTGGTTAACGATTTTTGATTAACATTTTTTTAAAGTTTTCATCACCTTTTGGCCTTTGCCAAAAGGCAAAGGCTAGAGCAAAAATCTACAACAAATAAATATGTAAATTAGGTATTTGTCCATGTACAGCCCCCTGGGGGGGGGGTTATCAAAGTAAACTACCCCCAGGAGCCGTATAAAAATTTTATAGAGGTCCTGATATCCCCTGTTTTCTAATCATTAAAAAATGCGCTAACATGAAAACAAGTGTTACTACAGGTAAAACAAATGTATGAAGGCTATAAAATCTAGTCAGTGTAGCTTGTCCTACACCGACACCTCCACGCAATAATTCTACCAATGCAGAACCTACTACCGGAATTGCTTCTGGAACCCCTGTTACAATTTTTACCGCCCAATAGCCTACTTGGTCCCAAGGAAGAGAATAACCTGTAACACCAAAAGATACTGTACATACTGCTAATATTACTCCTGTCACCCAAGTTAATTCGCGAGGTCTTTTAAATCCTCCAGTTAAATATACTCGGAAGATATGTAATATCATTGTTAATACCATCATAGACGCCGACCATCGATGAATTGAACGAATTAGCCAACCAAAGTTTACTTCAGTCATAATAGATTGAACCGAAGAAAAAGCTTCTGCTACGGTAGGTCGATAATAAAAAGTCATAGCAAATCCAGTAGCTACTTGAACAAGGAAACACGTTAAAACAATGCCTCCAAAACAATAAAATATATTTACATGAGGAGGAACATATTTACTTGTAATATCATCGGCAATAGCTTGTATTTCTAAACGTTCTTCAAACCAATCATAAACTTTACTCATATAGATTTCAAAATAGATAAGTAGACCATTAAGCTAGATTTTAGCCTTTGCCTTTTGGCAAAAGGCCAAAAGGTAGGACATAAATTTTATGCGTGCCTATGTAAAAAATAATACAACTTCTATTATCTGAAAAAACCTTTTTCTTTACTTACAAAAGGTAAAAATCCCATAATTCTTGCACTTTTAATTGTTTTAGCTATGTAACGTTGTTGTTTTGCTGTTAAGCGCGTTTGCCGTCTTGATAATATTTTACCACCCAATCCAATATATTGTTGTAATAAACTACAGTGTTTATAGTCTACAAGACGACGATTATAAACTGCTTTTTCAGGTTTTTCTTTTAACAAAAGTATCATAGACTTTGGTGGAATAATAGGTTTTATTAGTTTTTTTTGTCCAGAGTTTACTAACTCCTGTTTGTAAGCTATCCGTTTTCTACTTTTAGCTACAATTTGAGAAACAGAAAGAACCTTATAACTCGAATTTACATTATTAGACTTTAATAATGATTTGGTACTTTTTTTGTTAGGTAAAACCATAATGTATGTTTTATATAGAAAAATAAAGTTAAGCCTACGGTATTTATATGGAACAATACTGTTATACGCATTGTTAACACTAGTTACCAATAATTAACGAAGTTATATGTGAAATATAAACCCCTATAACTTTATATATCTCTATAAGATATATATAATTCATGTATTTTTCAAGATGTATTTTATTTTCATTTAAAACCTAAAATCGTTAACCCTCTACTGTTCACCCCACCTTTTTACCCCACTCTTTACCCCACTCTTTACCTTTTGGCCTTTGGCAAAAGGCAAAGGCCCCACTCTTTACCCCACCAAAGGTGGGGCAAAGGTGGGGCAAAGGTGGGGCAAAGGTGGGGCAAAGGCCCCAACTTTCAATTCCACCCTTCGGCATTTGCTCTTTGGCTTTTGCCTTTTGGCTTTTACCAAAAGGTGGGCAGGGGAGGGTAATTTGTTTTTTGCCAATAAATACCAAAAACTATTCTGGTAGATTTATGCTAATAAACAAACATTAATTCTACATTTTGTCTTCCCATAACATATATGTGGAAAACGCAATGTTATAAAGAATTTCGCGGCTTTCTATATATGTTGCTTTGCCATTTTACGTGAAAAGTATTGCTTTCCTCTATGTAAGGGTTTTTTCCTACACGTTTTTTAATAAAATTTCTCGTTAACCTTTTGCTAGAAAAGAGCTTCTTTTATCCTTTGGCAAAAAGCCAAAGGTATTTTTATGTTTCTGCAAGTAAATAAACGGTACAATGCACTAATTTATAAAGTATAAAGTATATGGTTTATATACTTATACTTTACACTTTATATTAAATGTATAACAAGCATTTTTTTAATTTATATACAACAACACGTTTTAATCGATTCATATATTTCATCATACTTTTATATACATATATGTATACAAAATTAAACAGTCATTGTGGCCTTTGCCTTTTGGCAAAGGCTAAAAGGTACGGTTAATTAATTAACCCTTTAATGAAAATGAAATTTTTTGATTTATTTTAATGAAGAGGCTTTAGACACAGCTTCGTTAATGTTTCCTACCAGATAAAAAGCTTGTTCTGGTAAGTCATCTAATTCTCCTGAAAAAATTTTAGAAAAACCTTCAATTGTTTCAGCTAAACCAACATATTTACCAGGAGATCCAGTAAACACCTCTGCCACAAAAAATGGTTGTGATAGAAAACGTTCAATCTTACGAGCTCGAGCAACTGTTAAACGATCTTCTTCAGATAACTCGTCTAACCCAAGAATAGCAATGATATCTTGAAGTTCTTTATAACGTTGTAATGTTTTTTTTACACTTTGAGCACATTCATAATGGTTTTCTCCTACAATCCATGGTTGAAGCATTGTTGATGTAGAATCAAGTGGATCTACTGCAGGATAAATTCCCTTAGCTGCTAAACCACGAGACAGTACAGTTGTAGCATCTAAATGCGCAAAAGTCGTAGCTGGCGCAGGATCGGTTAAGTCATCCGCAGGCACATATACAGCTTGAATCGATGTAATCGAACCATCTTTAGTAGATGTAATTCGTTCTTGTAGAGTACCCATTTCTGTAGCTAATGTAGGTTGATACCCTACCGCTGACGGCATACGGCCTAGTAAAGCAGATACCTCAGCCCCAGCTTGAACAAATCTAAAAATATTATCAATAAAAAACAGTACATCTTGTTTATTGACATCTCTAAAATATTCTGCCATTGTTAAAGCTGTTAATGCTACACGCATACGAGCTCCTGGTGGCTCATTCATTTGACCGTATACTAATGCCACTTTCGAATCAGAAAGATTTTTTTCTACAATTACCCCAGATTCTTTCATTTCAGTATAAAGATCATTACCCTCACGAGTTCGTTCCCCTACGCCAGCAAACACCGATACGCCTCCATGAGCTTTCGCAATGTTATTTATTAATTCCATAATCAATACAGTTTTACCTACTCCGGCTCCACCAAATAAACCGATTTTACCTCCACGACGATATGGGGCTAATAAATCTACTACTTTAATTCCTGTTTCAAAAATAGATAGTCGAGTATCTAAGTCTACAAATGCTGGAGAATCTCTATGAATAGGAAGAGTGTCTTCTGTATTTACAGGACCTAAATTATCTACAGGTTCCCCTAATACATTAAATATTCTACCTAATGTAATTTTTCCGACAGGTACTGTTAATGGTTTTCCCGTATCCAACACTTCCATACCTCGTGTTAATCCATCCGTTGCATTCATGGCTACTGCTCGAACACAACTATCACCTAATAATTGTTGTACCTCACAAGTTACACTCATTTCAGAGCCACCCGGGTTTTTAGCACTTATTGTTAATGCGTTATAAATATTAGGCACTTTTCCTTTTTCAAAAATAACATCTAGCACTGGGCCAATAATTTGTAATACTCGTCCTACATTTTTTTTAGTTTCTAAAGAATCACTCATAATTTTTTTAATGTATTTAGCTAAACCATAGTACTTATTTTTATTCTACATAAAGTCGTTAACTATTCGCCTGCTCTTCCCTAACAGCCCAGGTTCCCTTTGGCCTTTGCCTTTTCCCCACCTTTGGTGGGGTAAAAAGGCAAAGGCCAAAAGGTAAGGGGATATATAAGACAATGCAAAGGGCACCAGAAAAGCAAAGGCTTTGATTAACGATCCATTTATCTCTTTTATACATTTTTTAATACATTTATTATTATCTAGTCTAATTGTTAACTCACCACTGTTTATTCCACCATGCTGAAAGATTACCCCCCTCCCACCTTTTGGCAAAGGCCAAAAGACAAAGGCCTTTTTGTAGGGTAAAAAAAAAGGTGGGGAAGGGGTGGGCAGGGTGAGATTAACAGGACATTTAGTGCTATGTTGAGAGATATGTATGATATATATCAGTTAACCCGTAATATATTTTTCTTTATACTTTTTATGCATATAAATTTTGTTTTAAAAATCAACATATCGTTGACTGCTAACCCTTACTTTAGTTTATATAGTTATTAGTTTATAATATACACACTACTCAATGATATACTTTTACCTAGCCATTCTATAAAAATAATTATAACGTTATTTCGTAATATATCAATATATTTATATTTAAATAGCAATTATATATTTCAGAATTTTATTTCTTAAGTTTTAAATTTGGATTATACATCCCTTAATCTTTTGTTTTTAGTAAAATGCCAAAGGCTTTGGGTTACTGTATAAAAATAGTCAACCATAGTTACTGTTTTGTTAACTGAACCGTTGCTCACATTTTATTTCTATCAGTTCAGTGTATATAAATTTGTATTTATAAATATATAAGCGTATATTAGAAATGTATATTTACAAAACCTATATATATAAATATATACACATTTATAAGATATAAAACGTGAATTTACTAGTACAAATTTAGTTAAATTTATCGTCTAGATTTTTTATCTGTTTTACCATGCCCGCGATAGATACGAGTTATAGAAAATTCACCAAGTTTATGACCTACCATTTGATCAGTAATAAATACAGGAATATGTTGTTTTCCATTATGTACACCTATCGTATGAGAAATCATAGATGGTACAATTACCGACGCTCTAGCCCAGGTAGGAACTAGTTTTTTTATTCCTTTTTTATTTAGTTCTTCAATTTTTTTTAATAAATTATCTGCCACATATGGGCCTTTTTTTAAAGATCTGGACATATTAATTATTTATTTTGCTTAATTTTAAAATTATTTAAAAATCATTTTCAATTATTTTGCTGTACTCAATACTAAGTCATTTAAATTTAGTATTTTTTAGTTCACCTAATACCAGCTGCCCTTTGGTACCTATTGCCAGCCAAAAAGGAATAGGAGTATAAAAAAAAGCAAAGGGCGGGGAGCATAGGCTATCTTTAACGGGACCCTCCGTGTTTACTCAATCTTTTGATGGGGCCTTTGCCTTTTGCCAAAGGCCAAAAGGTAAAAAGGTGGGGAGGAGCTATTTTTGCTTGTGCCTTTTTAACAACCCTTGCGGGGCTAAAAAGTCAAAGAATTTGATAAATACACTAACTATGTTAACTATGCGCTTGTACAAAAATATATTAGAAGACTTTATAAAAACATAGATAATTATTTCACGTATACCTAAAATACCTTTATTAAAAATAATCAAATATACTAAACCAATCTTACAAGTATCTTTGTGTTATTTATTACTAAAATAGCTTGAAGATTAGGATCGACGGCGCACAATAAATTTATTACTATATTTTTTAGGTTTTCTGGTAATTTTACCAAGTGTTGGTTTACCCCAAGGCGTTACTGGATGACTACGACCAATGGGTGCACGTCCCTCACCCCCACCATGTGGGTGGTCCACTGGATTCATGGCAGTTCCTCTAACAGTTGGTCGTTTTCCTAATCAGCGAGTTCGGCCTGCTTTTCCATATACTACGTTGTAATGTGACATGTTTCCTACTTGACCTATTGTGGCCCAACAATTTTTGGACACTAAACGAATTTCTTTAGACGGTAATCTAAGTGTCACATAATTACCTTCTTTGGCGATAATTTCCACAAATGTTCCAGCAGCTCGGGCTAATTTCCCCCCAGCCCCTGGTTGAAATTCTACATTATGAATTTCGGTACCCAACGGAATACTTCTTAAGGGTAAAGTATTTCCCACTAATATAGGTGCAGATAAATCAGCAATGATTTTATCATCTTTTTGTAATCCGCGTGGGTGTAAAATGTACTTTTTTTCACCGTCTTCGTAATGGATAAGAGCAATTCTAGCATTTCTATATGGATCATATTCAATAGCTAAAACTGAACCCGAAATACCAATTTTTTCTCGGCGAAAGTCTATAAGACGATAAAATCGTTTATGTCCTCCTCCACGATGACGAGATGTTATGATTCCTTTATTGTTACGCCCATTTGCAGTTTGATGCTTTATACATAATTTTTTTTCAGGACGTTTTTTTGTTATTTCCGAAAAATCCGATACCGATCGGTTCCGTGTTCCCGGTGTCATTGCTTGAAAAAACCGAATTCCCATATTAACTTTTGTTTAATTAATTTAATAACTATTAAGATATTACATTTTATGCATTTATTTAATGTATTGACTTTTTAACTAACGTAGGACGGTGTACACAGTTAACGTTAGTCTTGACTTCCCTCTGGTACCACCTAAGAGATTAACGATTAACAGAAATTGTTAGATATGTGTATACATACTTAAGCGTTTACATTTTTAGTTGTTAACAAACTTACTGAACTGTCCCCTTTTAATGTAATTATAGCTCGTTTGTATTTAGGTTTTATCGTTTTACTGAAACGTGTTTTTTTCGGAGGCAACCTATGAGTGTTTACTGAATAAACCAATACATTAAAAAGTTTAGAAAAAAGAATCTTTAATTGAGGTTTCGTTAACCTCACATCTACATCAAATGTATATTGTTGATTTTTTAGCAACATTTGAGATGATTTTTCTGTCATTACTGGAGATTTAATTAGATTTATATATCTATCTAAGTTGTCAACTTGGTACGAATTTTTTAAATCTTTATAATCGAAAAATAATCGGTTTTCTTTGTTATATTTATTTTTTTTGTTTTGTTTCATTTTTTTGAATTTTTTTTTTAATTTTTTTATCAATCAATCGAAATAAGTACATACATCTATATATCTACATATTGAAGTATCGTTAATAACCCTCTGGGGCTTTTGCTATAAGTGCTTTTCAATGGCAAAGTTTTTATTTATTCAGCATGGCTTATACCAAAAGTAACAAGAAAAATGAAAAGGTTTATGCATAACCCAAGCTAACAATGTAAAATCACATGCAATGTTTACTAGCAATATTTTATTAATAATAATAAAAGGAAAACCTTATTGGTGGCAAGTTAAATAACTCTCTATTACCAAACATTTTTTGCTAGTATCAACAAAATACAACACAAAATGGATTGTTAACTCAAGTCAAAGACATGTTTTAACGTTTTTTATAATGTAAAATTAATATCCCCACCCATTCACCTTTTCCCCACCTTTTGATGGCGTAAAAAGGTGGGTAAACATGTGAGGTAAGCAGTGGGGAGATTAACAAATTTTTATAAATTTATAAAGTGAGTTCTTTTGATATATACAATTAATCTCTATAACTAAATTCATAAGGTACATATATATACTTAAATGTTTTATATATCTAATAAATTATACCTTGAACGTTTATATATAAGAAATCCTACATTTTTTTTATTTTACTTAAAATTTAGCCCGTATTCAGAAATTTCTTGTGAACGTAGACTTACATATTACTTTAAAAAAAAAGTTGAGTTTTTTTGATTCGAAAATTAACGTATTTTAAAATTCCATCCAAAAAGAATTTTAAAAACTTTTTTAATGTTTATAGTTTAAAACTATTATCACCATATGGATAACATATACTTTAAAGCTTTATATATTCAATAAATTTGCCCTGCATATTACTTTGCAAAATCTATTACAACAAAGAGCATAAAATTTAGTCTTTTCTTACACAGTACGCATAAGTATTCAATTTCAAAAAATTGATATGTGTATCAATTTTATAAAAATTTCTAAATTCATGGAAATTAACTTAGGCATACAAATAAATTTATTTATATGAATGTATCGTTATCTCTTTTTACATAGATTTTTTTATACCAAAAAAGTATTAACAAAAAACATTCAGTTTAAAAGAGTTACTTGCCCATTTAATAAATTTTATTTCTATCGTAATGTGTTTAGTTTTTTACCATGTCTTTTTTTTTTAAGTACGTATATTTTTTTATACATATAAAATTATCTATATAACTAACTTTGGACTTAATGTTTAATTTCTACTTACATAAAATATTAGAATTGTATTCTATACCTGATATTTTAATCTTTTTTTTATATAAAAAAACGCTATATTTATATACGTAAAAAAAACTTTTTTTTGTTTTGTATATAACGTTCTATTTATTAGCATGTACTATGTACATAGTAATGTGTATTTTCAAAATTTTTTAGCATTCGTTAAACTCTTGCCAGAGGAGAACGGCCTTTTGCAAAAAGTCCTATCAGACAGAAGAGAGCAAATACAATTACTAACAAAACATTTAGGTTAACCTTTACCGCAAAAGTTAAAGCTCACCTTTGGCAAAAGGTAAGCGTACATGAATTTAATAACATAATAGATTTTCAAATCTACGTAAACATATGTCTACAAAAATACTATATAGTTATGATCGTAGTTTTTAGAGTTTTTAATGAAAAAACATTTTAATTTTTTATCAAAGAGTGGGGCCTTTGCCCCACCTTTGCCCCACCTTTGGTGGGACCTTTGCCTTTTGCCAAAGGCCAAAAGGTAAAAAGTGGGGCCTTTGCCCCACCTTTGGTGGGGTAAAGAGTATTTTATGAGCTAAAAGCCGTGTATAGTCTACATTGTGTACATATAGAATATAGATTTTTATAAGAAACGGGTCGCACTTGGAACTGCCATATAAAAATAAGTTGATTTTTTAGGTTAGACGGCTTATAAATCTACGTAAATTTATACAGAAATCTTCCCCTAACCGTGTAATTTTGTTAGTTTGCGGTACCGTTAATGCTAATTAGCGAACACTTTTGATTAACATTTTTCGGTCTTACTTTGCCTTGGCCTTTTTGCAAAGGCCAAAAGGTCAAAAGACAAAAGTTTGTTGCACACAAACCATTTAACGGGACTTCTAAGGACCTAATAGGCGGTTGTGATATATTTTTTAAAAAAACCAATGTAGAAATCTAAGTATTAGGGAAATAATTTTGGGTATATAAATATACACGTTTTAGACCAATGTAGTGTGATCACTTTTTTATAAATGTATATTTTCATGGTAGCTCAGTTAAATGTTCTGTTTTTTTACCTTTTGGCAAAGGCCAAAAGGTAAAGGCTAACGTAAATATACCAAAATAACTTTAGGTTTTTAAATGTCCCCATTTGGTAAAACGTTCATTTGTAGCAAAAAGGTAAACCCTACTTAAGATCATACATAGTATGTATGTATAGTGTGACGTTTACAATAGTAAATAATAAAAAACAAAAGTTTTTACTACATCGATAGTTTATATGTATTGCAATTTGAATGCGATATGGTTTTATTAACTAACGTTAGCAATACTTAGAAAAGTTAATTAATTGCTGTTAAAACCGTTTGTGGTCGTTTGGCATACATAGCATTACTAAGAGCTGTTTTATGTAATTCATCTCTTTTACGCATTGATAAACCTGTTTTTTTTGAAGCATCTATGATTTCATTCCTTAATTTAGAAATCATACTAATTCCAGTTTTTTTTCGACATGTTTCTAAAATCCATCTAAGGGCATTTGCTTTTGCTCGATCTGTAGATTTTAAAATTCTAGGTACTAATTGAACCGACCCTGCTCGACGTCTTGGTTTTATCTCAACTTTAGGAGCTACATTGACTAAAGCTTTTTCAAAAACTTCAACAGGATTTGTTTTTGTTATATCACCAATATCTCTAAAAGTTTTATAAACAATTCTATAAGCCAGTTCTTTTTTTCCGTTTTTCATCACACGATTTACTAACATCTGAACAGATATACTGTTGTATATAGGGTCAGGAAACAAAGATCTTTTAGTTTTTATACTTCGTCTTGGCATTTTTATATCTTAAATTATCTTATATAACATATAAGATGGTATGTTTACCATAACCTTTCTCTAAAAAGCAAAGGCAATGCTCTAGAAAAATGTAAACTATAGTTTTTATAGTTATATTTTTTCTATTTTTTTTTAGTTATTCAAAAAATTTACTTTCTCTGGGTGTTCTGTTAATTTTAGTTCACAATTTCTTTATAGAGATTAAATTTATTATATTTTCAATTTATTTAAACACCTTTTATACATATTCTCCATTTCTATAGAATATGTATAAACATAACGTTAAACTTTTGGATTTTGCCTGAAGCCAAAATGGTTCCGTTAACGAGAGTTAACGAGTAAAGACTATGGTTAACAAAACATAGGCGTAAAATTTGATGGTTATTATTGTTTTAAATTTTGTCTTTTACCTTTGAAGAGGCAAAGGCCAAAAGGCAAAGGCTATTTACTTAAAAAATACTATTTTTATTTGCTTTAAGTTATTAAACTAACATATATATATTTAATTTATATGTGTTTTGTGAGTTTGGCTGTATAGTTGTCTTTATATTAATTACCTTAAAATGTAAACAGTACAATACAAAAACTATATATATGCATATGCCCAACTATAAATTAGTTATCTTTTATTTAAAACTTGCACCACTTGATATCGTGCTTTTGCTCTTTTAAAAGCAAAATTAGCTTCTACTTTCTGTTTAATTCCTTGAGCTTGTTCTAAATTTTTCTTAGCTTTTTCAAAAGCATTTGACGCTTCATCTGCATCAATTGTTTTGGACGATTCAGCTTCATTTGCTAATAAAGTAACTTGGTTTTGTTTAACAACAGCAAATCCTCCCATAATTGCAAATGAACTCCATTCTCCTTGAATCCGTAAAAGCATAGCTCCCACATCTAAACCGGTAATAATGGGAGCATGGTTTTTTAATACACCCATTTCTCCGGTTTCTGTGGGCAATATAATTTCATCTGCTTCTCCATTCCAAAAAGGACGTTCAGGTGTTAAAATAGATATTTGTAAATTCATATTAATGCGATTTTTCAATTTTTTTTTTACCTTTTTTTTTTATTATCAGAATTGTACGTAAATTTTTAAATTTTTATTAATTTGTGAAATATTAAAAAAACAATATAATGTATATAGAAATATAAAAAATAATAAATAAGGATGTTCTTATATGGATATATATATTATCGTTAAACTTTTGCCAAAAGGTTCTCTCGGGCAAAAGTTCCCTTTTGCTCCCTCTTAAGAACTATGTTAACTAGCAAAGGCTATCGTTCACGAAACATCTTAATTGTTGTAACCAGGCTTATTAAGCCTTAGTAAATACAACTGTAACACTAAAGTTTAAAAATCATTTTAAATATTTAGTATTGTTGACTTTATTAATGAAATACCCTTAACTAAGGGGTAAAATTTCCTGACACTGGGAAATGTAGCCTTCTTCTTAGTCAAGAGTAATACATAGTTTATTATATATTTACATTATAGCTTAAAACCAACTTTTAAATCACTGCTAAATTTTTATTGGTCTTAATTTCTGTTAATATTTATCTTTAAAATACCTAGATTTAGGTTAACACCTTATAGAAAAAAAAATGTTAGGATACATTAAAGATGGATTTCCCCCCTTTGTATTGTACCATATATATGGTATTATAAAATATAATAATACATATTATTACTCACCTTTTGGCAAATGCCAAAAGGTAAAGGCTAAAAAAATTACAAATTTGATTTATAAGATTTATAAATTTGTATATATATAAATTATATAAATAATTTACACTTTTTGACCTTTGCCAAAAGGCAAAGGCTATGAAAGTATTAATTTTTTGCTTGATTATACTATTTTAACACATATTTTTAACACATATTAGTTAAAATGTGAAAAAAAAAACAACACAGTGTTTATGTACAATTAGATACGTTTAGTATATTTTATTAATTACTTTAAAAAAATAACCTTTCAACTTATTCAAAATAAGTCCTCTTGTGTTAAAAATTTACTTGTAGAAACTTATTATTTTTTTAGAAAAAAAATAATAATTTATATTTGCTCATAGTACGTAATTCTTAATTCCACAAGATTAATAAATCTTCTATACGTAAAACTTAGTGAAATACATTTTATTTCAATAAAAGCATCCATGTACGTTAAAATAACAATTTCCGTAAACATAATTTTTATGTTATTATTAAATAAAAAGATTAACCAATGTCTTTTAACTTTTAATTGTTATGTTTAAAAAATCAAAATGTGGTACATATAAGACATGGAACAAAAATCATAAATATATAGCCCCACCTTTGCCCCACCAAAGTGGGGTAAAGACTAAAGTATGAAATTTATTTCTATATTTGGTATGCCGGGATAGCTCAGTGGTAGAGCAGAGGACTGAAAATCCTTGTGTCACCAGTTCAATCCTGGTTCCTGGCATTGTGCAATTTATAGTAAATTGTCTAGTTAATTAACGTTGAGGTAACTTTCATGAAAATAATAAGAAACAGAATAACAAAACAAAAAAAACCTGCAATTTTTATGATTTTTGATTGTACCGTCAACGCTAGTTTAAAATTACATTTTTGTTCCACTTGGTAAAAAAAAAACAAAAATAAGACCTGGGGTCTTTACCCTACTATAATTGACAAATTTTTTGGAACATATACAATAGAGCTAACACAATATTTTAGATTAAAAATTTTATACGAGTACGAGTCATAAGTATTGTTAAAAAGCTAAGATGGTTATCTTTTGAGTCAAATTTATTACACAAAAAAAATAAATCCTTAGTATATAAGCATTACTAAGGGTCATCTAACAAATTTAATGTATTATGTACATTTTATGTGCATTTAATGAGTCATGTTATATGATTAACCTGATCTGTCATTTTCTAAAACAAAAAGCCCCCATCGTTTAGAGGCCTAGGACATCTCCCTTTCACGGAGGAAACGGGGATTCGAATTCCCCTGGGGGTATTAAAAAAAATTTCATTATTTTAAAAAAAAAATAGTCAATACTAAAAATTTTTTATGCAATTGCCATTTAAGTCATTTAATACGTAATATGACATCTAGTATATATCAATAGATAGGTATTAAAAAAACAAATAGTGATTAAAAAAACCAAAAATTTATAATTATGTTTTCTGTGATTACACGTATATAAATTATATACTTTTACGTAATCAATAAATTAATATATGTACATATCTTTACACTTTTATAAATTCATACATACTTATATTGTTGGGGTACTGGTTTTGCTAAATGTTCTGATTAAATTATATTTTGATTTTCTAATTTAGAAAAGCTTAAAATTCCCCTCAGCCACTTTTAGGCGCCAAGTAACCTTCTAATTAACAAAACACCAGATAACTGCCATGTATACATACATTTTATAGAGAAGAAAAAACACCTAATAACATATAAAAAATGCGCAATTAAGCCTATAGTTATTAATATAATTAAACCTTTTTTTGTCACAAAAAAGAATAGTCTTTTTTTGCTAATAGCTATATAAAAAATTCAAACATAGATTTTTATATTTCTTAGAAAAAAACAGTTAAACAACTTATTAGACGCTTGCGATAGTTCTCTATAGTGAGTAATAAAAAACTAAAGACAATTTTATATAGAAAACTATCTAAATATTGGCTTTGACTAGTGTAAATCTAATTGTTTTTTATCTATAGACATAAATTAATTGTATTTTAATGAAAGAGATTAAAGAAAAAAGTGAATAAAAAATTCCTTCAATTGTTAATGGTATGCATTGTATTTAGTTTAAATTCTGCATTAAATGCAAACGCATATCCTATATTTGCTCAACAAAATTACGAAAATCCTCGTGAACCAACAGGTAGAATTGTTTGTGCAAATTGTCATTTAGCGCAAAAACCCGTAGAAATAGAAGCCCCTCAATCTGTATTTCCCGATACTGTGTTCGAAGCAGTAGTTAAAATTCCATATGATGAACAAGTTAAACAAAATTTAGCTAATGGGAAAAAAGGAAATATAAATGTGGGTATGGTTCTCATTCTTCCGGAGGGATTTGAAGTAGCTCCTGCAGAGAGAACTCCCGAAGAAATTAAAAAAAAAGTAGGAAACTTATACTATCAACCATACGCCCCGGACAAAAAAAATATATTAGTTGTTGGGCCTATTCCGGCTAAAAAATATAGCGAAATGGTAGTTCCTATTTTAGCTCCAGACCCTAGCAAAAATAAAAATGTAAATTACTTAAAATACCCTATTTATTTGGGTGCTAATAGAGGACGCGGTCAAGTCTATCCAGACGGTTCGAAAACAAATAATACTGTGTATAACTCTCCAGTAAATGGTAAAATTGTTAGCATAATACCGGGAGAAAAAAATAAAGGATTTGAAATAACTATTGAGACTAGTTCAGGGAATCGAGTAGTAGAAAAAATCCCACCAGGACCAGAATTACTTGTTAAAGAATCTCAAAATGTTTCTGCAGATCAACCGCTAACAAATAATCCAAACGTAGGTGGATTTGGACAAAAAGACATTGAAATTGTTTTGCAAAATCCAGCACGTATTCAAGCTTTATTAGGATTTTTTGTATTTGTTCTTGTGAACCAGGTGTTTTTAGTAATGAAGAAAAAACAATTTGAAAAAGTTCAATTAGCAGAAATGAACTTTTAATTCTGTAGCTACCTGTATAAATAATATATACATATCTACGTTGACTGCTTTTTAATTAGATGGTTAATGTTAAACCATAGCCTTTGCTCCCCAGGGAACTGAAGGGCTAACATGGAATTAACAATCCTTCCTTTAACTGAGATGTAGGGTTAAGGTTAGTTAACAATTCTGTTTGGAGACATAGCCTTTGCCTTTTGGCCTTTGCAAAAAGGTCCAACATTTCTAATATATAGTTATATCTTCAAAAAACATATTAACTTTTAACCCCACTCTTTGCCCCACCTTTGCCCCACTCTTTACCTTTTGGCCTTTGGCAAAAGGCAAAGGCCCCACTCTTTACCCCACCAAAGGTGGGGCAAAGGTGGGGTAAAAACTATTAAATTCTTAAATTTAATGGTTCTGTGTATTTAGAGTGCCTACCTGTATTCTAGATTTAGAGCCTCAACTTATTTATGTGCTAACTTCGCAGTTTAGCCTTTTTTCATACTGGGTAAAACGTAAACAAACGGTTTCATTATAAATTTTAGTATATATTTTAGGCGTCATTATTCAATCTTTTTAAACATCTCGGCTGTTTAAAAATAATAAAAATGTAAACATATGAAGTATGTCTTGTATACACTGACTAAACTTTAATAATGAATAATTTTATATGTTTATAATTAAATATCTATCTATTTTCATATATAAAAATATATTTCTATTATATAAACATGTGTTTTTACACATTGAAAATTTAAAGATAGATAGTCAATAAGATAAAACTATGTGTTTATGTTTTTTTAGTATTATTCATTATTTAATCTAACATTATTAACAAAAATAAAAACCTGATATGTCTGTTACAAAAAAACCAGATTTAACAGATCCTGTGTTAAAAGCCAAATTAGCAAAAGGTATGGGGCATAACACTTATGGTGAGCCCGCGTGGCCTAACGACTTACTTTATATTTTCCCTGTAGTAATTTTAGGGACTTTTGCGTGCGTAATTGGATTAGCTGTATTAGATCCGGCTGTAGTTGGTGAACCTGCAGATCCTTTTGCGACTCCTTTAGAAATTTTACCAGAATGGTACTTCTATAGTGTTTTTCAATTATTAAGAACAGTCCCTAACAAATTATTAGGTGTTTTACTTATGGCTGGTGTTCCTGCTGGACTTATCGTTGTGCCATTTATTGAAAACATTAATAAATTTCAAAACCCTTATCGTCGACCAATCTCCACAATTTTCTTTTTACTTGGAACATTAGTAGCCGTTTGGTTAGGTGTAGGAGCTACTTTCCCAATTGATATATCATTAACTTTTGGTTTATTTTAAGCTGTATATAAAACAAGTTTTGTAACAGTGATTGCTAGATCTTTAACAACTCTTGCGGGGGTTAAAGATCTAGTTTAGACAATATAATTGTGTTATATCTTCGGTATACTAAAAACTTTAAAAGTATGTATTATATATAATAGCTAACAATTGTTTATCTATTGTCTTTTGAAAGAAAGGAAAGCTAATGTTGTATTTTACTCCATACTTTAGCCTTTACCTTTTGGCCTTTGCCAAAAGGTCTGTTGGGTATGAAACCCTACTTATATATATCTATATTAGATAGATAAATAAAGGTTATATGTCAATATTTAAGGATTTCGAGCTCATCGTCTAACGGAGAGGACAGGAACCTTCTAAGTTTCTAATGTAGGTTCGATTCCTACTGAGCTCAACGTTTTTACTGAAAATTTAGCTATTAGTGGGTAATAATAATAGCTATATGTATTGAAGTAAAAAAAATACAAACATGAACTTTCATTAACCTTTTGGCAAAGGCCAAAAGGCAAAGGCTAATGTTAACCAGAGAGATAACAATCAAAAAGTAAAAAATTTAAACCAAAAATCCAAATTAAAAGGTATCATTTATGACAGTAAACGAAAAACAAGATTAAAAAACAAATTTTATATAATGTTTGAACATATGTTTTTAACAGTTGAACTCTAAAAAAAGTAAAACATCACCATTTAAAAATTTTTTTATCTCAGTCTTTACAAAATTCTCAACATACAAGTGGTTATTAAAAAATTAAATTTCAAAACCTTTTCCTGTATAAATAGACATATGTACGCATAGTATACCCATAGAGCAACCATTATAGTAAATTATTTCAACATTTCTCCATAAAGTAGGTAATTTGGGACCTATAAGTTAGGGTATTTCTTAACTAAAAATTTACATATTATTTATATATAACTCAGATATCTATAAACTTACAAAAGTAATAACAAAAGGCCAGCAATGTAAAGAAACAATTAACCACAAGTAACTTAAATTAATTAATTAGTTTGAAGGGTAATGCTAATTTATATATACCCGTATGATTGGCATTTATATCATACTTCTTCTAGCATATATCTATATATTTTATAAAAACTATTTCACATGATAAATACTTTATTTGTATTTTTCACCTTTAACCGTAATATGTTGCTTTTAAACTAAAAATTTTGTAATATATAATCAACAGGCCCATAACTCAGTAGGTAGAGTGGTTGCCTTACAAGCAATAAGTCATCGGTTCGAGTCCGGTTGGGCCTATAGATTCAAATAAATGCAAAGATAAAAAAATCAATAAGTTTTCACATTCTTACCCACTCTTTACCTTTTGGCCTTTGGCAAAAGGCAAAGGCCCCACTCTTTACCCCACCTTTGCCCCACCAAAGGTGGGGTAAAGAATGTTATAGGTATTAAGATGCAAATGCAGGGAAACAAAATTTGCAGAATTTCGATGTATTTGATATTATGTTTTTAAAAATTGACGGGATGTAGCGCAGTTTGGTAGCGCGTATGCTTTGGGAGCATGATGTCGCAGGTTCGAATCCTGTCATCCCGAGAATTTCTATATCGGGTCTCTAAAAACTATACATTTTAAAAACAACACATAACTAGTGAGATGAAATTTAATAAAATTATTTGTCTCCCTATATAATTTATATATATATAAGTATTTTATATATTCATATATATATATATGTAAATATTTTAAATAATGAATAATTTATATAGTAAATCCTTAGAACTATTGTAATCTTTTGGTTATATAGCACATCTTTAAGACTATTGTAATCCTTATAAATCAAAAAATCATTAATATATAAAATCCAGGAAAAATAGAATTTTAGGGTAAAAGCCTTTTTTAAAAAATTGAAACACATATACATAAATATAAATAAGGTATATCGTCAACTTCCAACCTTTGACTTTGCTCGTCAGCCATAGCCTTTGCCTTTTTGGTTTTTTTTTTCTAATTAGCATTCGGTTAATCAACATCATTAACGAAAAAATTTTAAAACGCTAACGTTATACTAATCTATTTAAATTAAAAAGTATAAATAAACACAAAACAAGAAAGATGTTTAAAGTAAATAAAATTGATAATTGCAAAAATACCAGGAATTTTTTCCATATACACAGGAAATCAATAATGTAATTTACATTAATAAACATCTATATGTTTAGAAATAGGCCTTAAATCTAGATACAAAATGTCTTTGTATTTTATTAGTAGGCTCATATGAATTTTATTTTATATATGTCTTAAATCTGTATACAATCAGCATATATAAGCAAACTATAAAAAATTTTAAAAGCCTGCTTAGCTCAGTCGGTCAGAGCATCCGTTTCATACGCGGGAAGTCACTAGTTCAAATCTAGTAGCAGGCACACGTTTTAGTAGCACGTTTAATATTGACTCCAATGTACAGCCCCTTTGCTTTTTTCCCCACCTTTGCCCCACCTTTGCCCCACCAAAGGTGGGGAAAAGGTAGAGAATTTTAAATGTATTTACTAAATACTTCCGACAAATAAATATAAACTTCATTGTCTAAAACGTGTCCCATAATTAATGTGTGACAAATAAGAAACTATGTATAATAAACTTGATTTGTTTAAAATATTGATTTCTGCATTGCTAAATATCTAATATATTATGCTAATATAGATGAAAAGCAAGCACTGTTGGCCGAGCGGATTAGGCAATCGACTCATAATCGTTCATAGGTAGGTTCAACTCCTATGCAGTGCATTCCTCCACCCTACAATGTAGGGAATATCTTTATAAAAAACTATTTTCTGACAATTATTTAACAATAATTAACACCTACTTCTTACTTTTTAGTAAAAAAAATATTAATTCTCGATTTTTCTTTTTTAAACTCCTCAGTTTTATTAAAAGAAACATAACTAAGAAAGACCCAATATAAAAAAAGAATTTAACTTATTGTCAAAGCTTGGGTTTTTGCTTTTGCTTTAAAGCAACAAGTTTATTTCTTAATAAGTAATTGATACATACACTGAAGCCTTCGTGATGGAACTGGTAGACATCCTGGTTTTAGGAACCAGTGCTATTAAAGGCGTGTCGGTTCAAATCCGACCGAAGGCATTTTTATGAAATCTAAAACGATAATACGTTTTACTTTAAAGTTACTTAAAAATAAATTTCCAACTTATATATAGTAACTCATCGGTTATTTAATTAGTTAAGTAAGCAAATAAAAGTTTACAAAAAAGTTCCGTTAACAACCGGTGAACCATTATACTCTAAAATAGAGATATCTTGCATAAATAGATTTCAAGTTCTCGTTCTCTCTAGTTAACGCTATAATATAAATTTCTAAAAAAATATATTTTTTGATATATCAAATGGAATGCAGCTTTTAATTAAGTGTCTATGTAAATTCACCATGAAACTTTCGTTAGCACTTGATGTTCTAAAAAGCAAAAAAGAAAAAAACTACTAATTTTTTTATGTTTATTTAACTTTTTTTTTAACCCACAAATTAGTCTATTTGGCAAAAATGCCAATAACAATTATTACACTATATTTAGTGTGTCAGTACACATCAAACATGTGTATATCTAAATTTCAATTTATTAGCATTGAGAAAATATTCAATTAATATATATTAAAAATTTCACAATGGCTTATTGGTTAACATGTACATCTACTCTTTGAGTTGTTGGATAAAGCTAATATGCTTTATATGTATAGAAGGTTATATAGAAAAAAATTCTAAAATTTTAAACACATAATAAAAAGTGGTTTAAACTTTTTAATCAAACAGGACAAAACTATAAAGTTCCAAAAATATACATTGGAAGACATTTAAATGTCTTCCAATTGTTGTGTTTTAAATTAACAAAGTTCAATCACTTGTTTGAATCATTATTTTTCACCAATGAATAAATAATTTGAATAAAAATAACTTAAGAACTCTGCAAAACTGTTTAAACTTGTGGTAAAATTCGTCAGTTTTTCTAACTCTAGTAAAATTGTTTAACATTGAGCAATTGTCAAATTTTAAACATTAAAGGAAGTAAACTTAGATTTTAAAAATCTCTTTTATTCTACTTTTTAACTGAAATTCTAAAGTAAATAAGTGTATCTTAGATAATATACTTTCCTTTTAATTAGTGTTACATTAAAGATGGTTAACGAAAGAATGTTATCGTTAACGATAATTAACGTGACATTGGAATTTTAAGTAAAAAGCGTATGAACACTAATTTATCTTATTTAATGCTCACTTTATAGATAATATATGTAAAATTTACTTTTATGTTTAAGATTAACTGACAATTATCTGTACCGTTAACGCTATTTAACGAAGATAGGATACTAGGAGGTAGGTTATTTTTTAGTTTCGTTCTTAAATGGTTAAGTGAAATTAATAAATTAGTATTTTTCTAAATATTATTTAGTCTTCTGACTATGGAAAAAACCAATTGTTAAAAAATAGCAAACGGTTTATGAATAAAAAAAAAGTACACAGAAAGTGTTATAAAAGTAACATATAAAGGAATAAATAAAAACTAAATATACATGCCTTTGCCTTTTGTAAAAAAAATCACTTATATATGGACTGTTAACACTAGCCTTTGCGTTTTGCTAGAAATTACACCAAAAAAGAGCAAAGGTAAGCTAGCCAAAAGGCTAACTCTATAAAGATAACGAATTCAATTTGACACATGGTCATGAGATTGTAGCAGCTGTGTTTTTTATAATGGTTGATGTGTTAGTAAAATTTATGTTCTTATGATATATACTATATATACCAGATAAACAGATAAACAGAGTATTGGGCGAATACAAATTTTTCAAAATAATTTATTTTACACTACTCCGGTTCCATGTTTTGTCTAGGTTTGTGCAGAGATACATATGACCAATAGTTAACATATTTAACTATATTTATATATAACATTATGGGATTAGAAAAGTCAAATTCAGTGAGTTTTGAACTAACAAGTAAAAACAAAAAAGTGAACTCAAAAATCTTTGAAGATCTTAATAAAAAACATTTATATACTCCAGAATCAATCTATCAAACAATTCAAGTTGTAAAATTACAATTAGCTTCTTCTGAAATAATAAAAAAATGGGCAGAAAAAAAACTAGCCAATGGAAAACTTGTTGGTCAAGTCACTAACGCAAATACTCTTCACCATAAAAGTTTTAAACCATTAAAAGGTGGTTTATTTTGTGAAAGAATTTTCGGGCCTACAAAAGATTTTCAATGTTCTTGTGGGAAAAAAAAAAAACCTTTAGATTTAAAATTAGCATATATAAAAGAAGTATCGGATACAAGTATAACAAATGCATTAATTCCACGGCAATTTTGCCCCGTTTGTGATGTTGAATATACTTGGTCGGTAATTAGAAGATACCAATTAGGTTTTATTGAACTTGTGATGCCCGTAGCACATGTCTGGTATTTTCAAAATTCTCCTAGTTATCTTTCCATATTTTTAGATTTTAAAAAAAAAGTATTAGAGTCGATTCTTTACTGTTCTTTAAATCTAACCCTAGAAAACCTTCAATCTTTAAAAACACCCCTTGTTGATCCAGAATTGAATGCATATCAATCGTTAACTAGCGTTAACAGTATGTTGACACCGGTTTTAAATCAACTGCCAAAGTCGCGCCATTCAATAAGTTTTGAGAAACGAAAAGTCTATGGTACAGTATCAACGGATAACTATTTTGCTCCTAAACGTCTTGAGAATTGGAGACATTTAAATTTTAAAAAGTTTTTTTCAACTAAATGGAAAATCCAAATTTCTATTAAAGAAATACCTATTGTTTCAACACCAACAAAAATTTTATTAAAATTTCAAAGTTTTCACTCATGTCAACAAAAAAAATTATTAGGTTCAACACCTTTACACAGAAAATTAACTAATAAAAGTACAAAATCTAAAAACAAAATTTTGCTTCGTGGTTCGCTTCCTATAACAGAAACATCGTTTAAAACACAGAAAAAAACTTTAATATCTTTTTCTATAAAAAACATGCATTTCAAAAATTATTTTTTATTGACTCAAAAAAAAGTCGATCAAATATTTTTCAAAATAAAAATTGAATTAGTTAAAAACTATTTAAATATAAATAGGGACTTAAATAATGTATTTCCGGATATAAGGTCTAAAGTAATAAATAGAGATAAGATAAATACTCGATTCTCAAAATCAATGTACAATGGTACCAAAGAATCTGAATTTGAATATTTAAGTTTCTTTTCCACAAATCGAACAAAACCTAAAGAAAAGCTGAATGCTGAGTCCTTAATATTTGATAAAAAAAATAACATGGATGTGTTACCCCCACCTTTTTACCCCCTTTTGGTGGAGCAAAAAGGGGGGGTAAAAAGGTGGAGGAAAGGTGGGCAGAGGGGTGTTAACGAAACTATACGAAAGTTGCCGCTTAGTTCAATGTCCTTTTTATATGATAAAAAAAAGCATTTATTTTTTTTTAATAATTCACTCAAAACATATAAAAATTTGACATTAAACTTAGACCCAAAGCAAGTTTTATTTGTAGATGATGTACCCTTAACGCTAGTTAACGATCCATTTCTAAAGATATCAAAAAACACAGAATCATTATTAATAGATACATTGGAATATGAAAGAATCAATTTTCATATCACACAGATAGATAAACATTCTCAGCCTATAATATCATTATTAGGTTTTAGAATTAAAAAAGAAATATTTCATACATATGACAAACTGTTAAATTTATTTCCTTTAAGCATGTTAGTAAACCGTTCTGAGGGCCCTAAAACTTCTCCAAGACTTAATCAATCTAATATACAAGTTCCGTTGACCATAGATAACGATAAAAAGGTCCCGTTAACGCCCCTTAGTGGGATTAACGGCAAAGTAGTACATAAATGGTTCAAAAAATTACACTCGATAAATTCAATATTAAAAAAATTATATTTCCCAAATAATTCATTTATAAAGAATCATAGCTCAGGACCAAATGTCTCAAAAATTCATAATTATAGTTTATATTGTGTGTCTCATCGTTATTGTTGAGAAAAAGAAAAACATTGGTCTAATTTTCTTTACTATTATAACGCACCTTCTAAATTAGGTGATCTACCTATAAGTTTATATAAACAAAGACTGGTAGACAATGACAAAGTTCCTTTATTAGGCGCTAAAATTATTCATAAATTGTTAAAAGACTTCCATTATGATGAATTAAAAAAAATGGATAAACAAAATAGAATATCGTTATATGAATTAACAAAAACGTACGAAGGGGGCTTTAATAAAAGTAAACTAATTAAACATACTCAGCAAATAAAAAAAAATTCTTCGTTAATTAACGTTAACGGGACATACATAAATTCTGAAAGTGTGATATCTAAATTAAAAAATTTTAACCATACTATAGATTCAGTAACGATTTTTAACCCAACAGATAAAAATATTGATAATAGTTTGATGTATACAATACCAAAAAATAATAATAAAATGTTATCGTTAGTTAACGATATGGAAGCTTCTAGACGAATGTCAAAGGCAGCGAATTCAAAATCAAAGACCAAAAAGGTTACTAAAAAATCTTCTGATAAAAATTGAATACAGTTTTCTCAAAAAAGAAATCAATTACTTCGAAGAATTAAGTTTATAAGAAGTTTATCCCGAAAACATGCGCATGCAGAAAACATGATATTTTATCTTATTCCCGTAATTCCTCCAGATTTAAGGCCAATTTTAAAAATTCAAGATCAAGTAGCTGCCTCAGATTTAAATAAATTATATCAAAAAATCATTTATAGAAACCAAAGATTAAAAAAATTTGTGAAAGATTCTACTATGAATCATTCCTATGAAATGAAATATGCACAAAAATTACTTCAAGCAGCTGTAGATAATCTCTTTCAAAATGGAAAAGTTGGAAATAGTCCTGAAAAAGATTCGCGTGGTAGGTTGTTAAAGTCATTATCTGATTTATTAAAAGGAAAACAAGGAAGATTTCGTCAAAATTTATTAGGGAAACGCGTGGATTATTCTGGTCGTTCTGTAATTGTCGTAGGCCCTCAGTTACAGATTCACGAATGTGGATTACCTAAAGAAATGGCTTTAGAACTGTTTTTACCATTTTTACTAAAACGTATTATCCATTTAAAAATGGCTCATACAGTAATAGGAGCAAAAGCATTTTTAAAACATCATCCGACTTTTACTTTAAATCTCCTATACGAAGTAATGCAGAACTCTCCAATTTTATTGAATCGAGCTCCTACTTTACATCGTTTAGGTATTCAAGCATTTCAACCCAAACTCATCGATGGTCGTGCTATTTTATTACATCCTTTGGTATGTTCTGCATTTAATGCAGATTTTGATGGTGATCAAATGGCTGTTCACATTCCTTTAACGGTTGAGGCTAGAGCAGAAGCTTGGAAATTAATGTGTTCTGCCAACCATTTCTTTTCCCCTGCTACAGGAGATCCTCTTTTGCTCCCTAGCCAAGATATTGTACTAGGTTGTTATTATTTAACTACGGAAATTAAGAAAAAAATGCCTATAATGCGGAATTATTGTCATAACACCTTGTCTCATAATAATGTATATGAAAAAAACCATCATCAAATCATTTGAATGAAATGGGGTGGCAATGTAGAAAGCATATTACCTCCAGCAGAACCTATAGAAATGCGAATTAATGTTTTTGGGAATTGAAATACTCTTTTTGACAAATCTTTACAGTATTTTGATAGTAACGGAAACATTCGAAGCCAGTATATTCGAACTACTATTGGACGTTTATTATTTCATGAATTATTGACTGAATGTATTCACGGGGCTTCATAGGTCCCGTTGACAAAGTTAATACATATTTAATAACTAAAAATTTTAGTAAAGACTTTTGTCAACCCCTCCCCCCCCTGGGGGGAGGGTTATAGAAACAAACTAAAAAGTCCTGTTAACGTTAACGTGGTATTAACTATTGTTAACTTGCCCTGTGGGGGGTACCATTGACGCTAGCATTTGCATGAGAGAACAAGAAGGGACTTTTTGGCAAAAGTTTAAGGATAACTTTACATAATACTATGCATATACATCAAGGTTGAGAATTATATAGTTCGTCTAATTTTTTGTTTGTTTACCTTTTGGCTGTTGCCAAAAGGCAAAGACTAGCGTTTACAGCATAATGGAACCTTTACCCCCTACAGGGGTTTCTCAATGGTTCCGGTAAATTGCTGCAATAATAGAATTTTTGGTCCTTTTTATTAAAAGAAGTGCTTTTTCTGGGTGTAATCAGAAGGTGTGTTATATCTTGATTTCAAGATATAATGTATTATGAATAAAATTATATAGTATAGTGATGCAATATCACTATAAATATTTATAGATTTTCATCCTTGTGATTTTCTCTTGCAATATTAAAATTATATAATACTATGTTAGATGCTCTTAAAATATTTTTATAGGTAGCATTTTTTACTAATCAATTTTATGTTAACTATTATTAGCGAAGCAATTAGTAAATACATTTTGTTTGGGTATGCCTGGAAAATGAAAAATCAGATCTATCATCTTGCTCATAAATTGTTCCCTTTTGCTAGAGAATGCCTCTATCAATAGTTAAAGATGACCATTAAATCTGCAAATATTTAGAAAAACTTAGGATTGGACAATAGATTTTTAAACCTACGACTTTAAGTATCAAATTTCTTACGTTAATATGGCGTTAACACCCTATAGGGGTCTTTGCGTATCAGTTCACAATCGTTGACGGATTCCGTCAACGGAACAACATAAAAAAGTAAAAAAGAGAAATTGCCAATTAAAAATACTAAAAAGACCTCTTCCCCACTCTTTGGCCTTTGCCTTTTCCCCACCTTTTGGCCTTTACCAAAAAGCAAAGTCCTGTGACCCCATCTTTTCCCCACCCTTTAGCCTTTGCCTTTTGGCAAAGGCCAAAAGGTGGGGTAAAAAGGAGGGTTAAAAAGGGGGTATCATCTGTTCTATAGTTAACGACTCTAAACCGTAAAGAGATACAAAATGAAGTCTATAATATAACTAATCCCTGGATTAGTTATCCTAAAATATTAAAATTCTCTATGTGTGCACTACCTTTAAATCAAATTCCATTTTTTATTTCATGTTTAGAGTCTCGAGTAGAAACTGCTACATCTTTTTATGGATGTTTTTCTTTAGGGTTTTTTGAAAAATCGGACTGTTTAACTATAGCAAATGCATTAAGAAGAACTTTATTGACACAGATATACGGATTAGCAATTACGTCTGTAAAAATAGAGGGAGTGAACCATGAATATCAAGGTATTGCCGGAGTTAAGGAATCTGTTCTTGACATTGTACTTAATTTAAAAGAAATTGTGTTGAAACATGTTCACATGGATACAAAATTGTTAAGTGGCGTTAACCGTACCTATATATTAAAAAAACCATTATTTGGTTATATACAAGTTCGAGGTCCTGGTATTATTCGAGCAAAAGACTTAAAGTTACCTTCTGTACTTCAATGTGTCAATCCGACACAATATATAACAACGCTAAGTGAAGATGGAGTATTAAATATGAAACTAAAAATTGGGAGTTTTTTTACGGAAAAATTTACCATACAGGGTACAAATAATGAAAGCTATAAAGAGAAAAGAGATTGGCAATTTCAAGATTTTAAAAATGTTAAGTTACCTATAGACAACGGTTCATATGGTTTTCATAATGTATTGGATCATGTAGGTCAGTATTCATCCAAAGAAAAACCGATTGATTTAGAAGTTTTCTTTCCACCTGTATGTAAAGTGAATTATATGCTTACACAAGCTACACCAAAAAAAACATCTGTAGCGTCCATTCTAGTAAACGATCCATTTACTGCCGTAAATGATCATAAAATAATCCTAGAAGTATGGACTAATGGAAGTATACATCCAAGCCAAGCTGTTTCTGAAGCTTTAAAAAGCTTAACATATAAATTTTATAAACTTCAAAAATTTCAAAACGCATAGATAGATAAAAAATTTAGAAAACATATAAAGTAGTCTTATAACATCTTTTTTGGTAGAAATTGTATCGTTAACCCTAAATGTTTACCCCACCTTTTTATCCCATCCCTTGGCCTTTGCCAAAAGGCAAAGGCTAAGGGGTGGGGAAAAAGCGGGGTAAAAACCCTGACAGATTTAAAGGCGGGTGTTTACCAAAAAAATCTAAAACATAAGATTTGACAATTAAAAAAATAAAAATTTTTTGAATTAAAATTAACCTAACCCCAACTTAGCCACAGAGCCAAGTTTTTTAACATATTAACATAAAAGTCTGTTACGACGTATGTTGTAGAAACAGATAGTTTTGATATGATGCCTAATTTTTTCTATAGCAGACAGAGAGTAACCAAAAGTAAAGTATAAAATAGAGTAGAATAGTTATACACAACTTTAGTGATAAAGATATACGGTATCGAAGGTCAAGTTGGTCTGGACAAATCTGAGACTTCATTAACTACGGTTAACGAGACTTATGCAGGTCAAACTAGAATTGTTGTTATCACTTATAATAATATTAATCTAATTTATCTGTAAATTTGGCATTTAAAATTTGCAAGTAGTAATAGTTACTTACTAGGAAGCAAATGTTGTCAACTAACTAGAGTGGAGGGGTTTAGAATATAAAAATGTAGCTATAAAATTTGATTCGACTATATTTAAAATACGATTTTTTATTTATAATATCTGAAATATATTGTACTTAATGACAATTCCAAGAATGATGCATATAGGGATATCTATAATGTCATTAGATGTTTTACTTTTGACAGAGTTCCTGGGAACAGTAGTTAACGAAATCCCTTGACTGAAGTTAAACAACCCCCCGGGGGTATAAAAACACAATTACTGGCTAACTTTTTGCTAGAAACAGCATGACCTCTTAACGTCGTGTTAACGATAGTTAACCATAACTTTTGTTTCTCTTAAGTTTGCTCTAGCGAAAGACTAAGTGGGATTAACAAAGTAACGTTAAAGTTAGTTAGCTAGACTTTAGCAAAAACTAATAGTTATCGTTAATGAAACATGTAGTTATAAAACCAGATATATAAAAAAAAATACATAAAAAAACTTAAAAATTTATGCCTATTGGTGTCCCAAGAATAATCTATTGCTGAGGGGAAGAATTACCTGCTCAATGGACGGATATATATAATTTTATATTTCGAAGAAGGATGGTATTTTTAATGCAATATCTTGATGACGAATTATGCAATCAAATTTGTGGTTTACTGATCAATATTCATATGGAAGATAGATCCAAAGAATTGGAAAAAAAAGAAATGGAAAATAGTGGATTGTTTAAAAGTCCTACCAAACAGCAAAAACAGAAACAACAACCTAATCAAAAAGATGAAAAATCAATAGAAGATTTAATGATGTCTGAAAAAGATTTAGAAATTGATGAAAATTATTTTTTAGAAAGGTATACTTTACAAAAAATGACTTTAGACTGGTTAAATTGAAATGCCCAGTTTTTTGATTATTCAGAACAACCGTACTTGTTTTATCTTGCAGAAATCCTTTCAAAAGATTTTGTAGATTCGCAAGGAAATCTTTTCTATGATTCTGGAGCTAACAATAAAAAGTATAGTTTTGAATTTCCAAAATTTTTAAACTTTTTTAAAAAATTAGAAAATTTCCACCCAAAATGGTCAAACACATATTCAGGAGACCTATATTCCCCAAGTCTAAAGCATTTAGATGTGTATTCTCCTTTCCGTTATGTTACTAATTTTGCATCTCTTGAATCTGGTAATGTGTCTTTGAATTGGCCTCAGGATTCACTATTTGAAAGTATAAAAACAGACTTTTATAATGGCCAAACACCAGTCAGCGACAAAAACGAATTTAATATATCTGGAGAATCAAACATAAGGTCTTTTGATACATATTTTTCTAAATTTTTGGCTGATGTTGCTCAACAGGATTTTTCGAATAAAATCAAAAGCCCTCAATCTACAGAAAAAGCGTTTGCTCAAAGACAACTTCGGCGAGATTATGGTTTAGAATATCAGCAACCCCTTCGGCCTTCAAGTTATTTAGATTTAGAAACATCAGATTCTACATACTTAGAACTTCGTGATTATTATAGAAAACAAACAGAGCGTGCTCTTCAAGATGAAGAAACTAAAAAAGTTTTTGTCATTATTAATTCTTTTGGCGGTTCTGTTGGAAATGGTATTACTCTTCATGATGCACTTCAATTTATTAAAGCTGGTTCTTTAACTTTAGGCTTAGGTGTTGCGGCTTCTGCAGCTTCTTTGGCTTTAGCTGGCGGAACTATAGGAGAACGTTATATTACTGAAGGATGTCATGTTATGATCCATCAACCAGAAGGAGGTTTAACAGGTCAAGCTTCGGATATTTGGATTGATAGTCAAGAAGTCATGAAAATTCGTTTGGATGTAGCTGAAATTTATTCTTTATCCACTTATCGCCCTCGTCATCAAATTTTAAAAGATTTAGATCGAGATTTTTACTTAAATGCAACAGAAACAATTTTTTATGGATTAGCCGATGAAATAGCTACAAATGAAGTTATGCATGAAATTATTGAAATGACTAGTAAAGTATGGGATGTTGATGAAAGTAAGCAACAACGTTTATTAGAAAGTCGAGAAGGCATTGCTTCTGGATTAGAAACTCAGACTCAAAGTTAACATATACGACGGTTCATACATTTGACATATAAAATATAAAAATGCATTGTTAACCTCCCACTGTTTACCCCGCCTTTTGGCCTTTGCCAAAAGGCAAAGGCCAAAAGGCGGGGAAAAGCGGGGTAAAAACCCTGACAGAGGTGAGCAGGGGGTATTAACTAAACATTAAATGCATATATTATTAAATCTTTGTTGATTTAAGATTTTTCCCGTTTAGAATAAAACTTTGTTATTTAGAATACGGAAAGAGAGGGATTTGAACCCTCGGTAATCATTTTATATTACTCGGATGTTCCAGATCCGTACCTTAAACCACTCGGCCATCTTTCCTTTAAAAAAAAAAAAAGACTTATTGCATCAAAAAAACAGATTAAAATTTTGAGTTATAATATTTATTATAGAATTAAATAGTTCTATTTACGCTAGTAAATGAATAACATAATTGATATATATAAATGTATTTAATAAAGAATATTATTAAATTTATATATAATATTGTTTAGCTTTTATATTTATGGTTGCTTAATAACGCAACCATAAATATAAAAGCTAAACAATAATTAATAAACATTTGATCTGCATAGATGTATACCATCTATATATGTATACTCTTTTTATTCGTCATTAAATTTTAATACTATTAAAGCTAATGTTAACTTTCTAACACCCCTTGTGTGGAGGTCAAGCATAGTATATGCTTGACTTGTTTCGTTAAAATTATTAAACATTAATTTAATTAGACTACCAAAGTTGTCTATATGTATGCATTTACAAAAAGAAAAGACTACATGAGGCTTAAAAACTACAAATTTGTTACTCATTTAAAATACTGTTTGTGAAAAATAAACGATTTTAATTATGGAATGTAAATATAGACAATAGTTAAGATAGTGTTTTTTTTTTGAATCATACTTAATATTTTTTCTATTAATCAAATTGCAATTTAATTTGACGAGAACTTTCAGGAGTTGTTATTGTAAGAACTTCTTTTGAATAACATAATCGTTGAGGGGATAAAATTTTTTTGTTATTAATTTTTACATATCCTTGACTAATTAATAAAAGAGCTGATGTTATATTTGGGACAATATTTAATTGATATAGCACAAATGCTAATGTTTTTTTTAACCGTTTTTTATAAAAACTCATTTGATTTGAGGCTATTTTTAAATTTTGCTGAATTAGTTTTAATGATTTTTCTGTCATTGCTGCGGATATAATATCTTTAGGTTTGCAGGAATAACTTGGAATATTGACTTTTTTGTTATTTACGTATATGTGCCCATGACTTATATATTGACGAGCAGCTACTATGGTTGGTGCCATATTTAATCGAAATACAATATTATCTAAGCGCATTTCTAATAACTGAAGTAGTATTTGCCCCGTTGCTGATTTCGTTTTTTTTGCTTTTCTCACATATTGTCGAAGTTGTTTTTCGCTTAATCCATAATGAAAACGTAATCTTTGTTTAATTTTTAATCGGATTAAATAATCCGATTCGCGGGCTTTAAAAAGTTTTGTTAAACCGTGTTGACCTGGTGGAAGGATTTTACCTTTGAATGGACCTTTTCCACGAAAACTTCTTCGGAAAGGTTTTTTTCTCGTAAACCCTCTTAATTTGCCAATTCTACGAATAATTCTTAAGCGAGGGCCTAAATACCTAGACATACTTGTTTAGTGTTTTTTAATTGTTTCACGTTAATACATTGATCATTTTTTTTTTTGCATGCGCTACTTAAAAAATTAGAGAAATTTATTTTTAGCTTTTGCCTTTTGGCAAAGGCCAAAAGGTATGGTAATCTTACTTTACACTACACATTCTTTGATTACGTTAAACTTAGCTATCAAGCTTTTCATTTCTTTAAAAACTTTTTTATACCATATTTTAGTGCAATTGACAAGAATCACGTAGACATGTATATGAAAGTTGCTTTGATTTACAAAGGTAACGTTAATTACCGTTAACGATCTGCCTAACCAAAACTTACTCATTCATTAATTGTGCGTTAAAGCAATATCAAGTAGAACAAATTTAACACTACGTCAAATCTGAAGTATATAAAAAAAAGCCAGCGTAAAAGCTTAAATACATTTAGTGTTTAACGGTTTAATTTGTCGCTTATACTACAGAAAGTTTGCTACACGACCGTCAATTTTTAAAAGCGGATAACGCGACTCGAACGCGCGACAACCTCCTTGGCAAGGAGGTGTTCTACCACTGAACTATATCCGCAAATTTTTGAGTTTTTTAAAGTTTCACTCTAAAACTTAAAGTTTAAGTTTCAATGTTTTACTTATAATACACAAATATAAAAATTTTAAAATATAAAAGTACAAAAATATGCTTTTCGTTTCTATATAGCAAATAGAATTCATTAAAGTAAAAGTAATTTACGACTTATATTAGAATTCCATAAATTTTTCAACCATAAATATTATTTAAATCAATATTTAGTAATTGTTTATTGTGTGTGTTTATTTCGCATTAGTATATTAGTAATTGATCACCTAAGCATTTGTAACATTTGTTTTTGCATTAATTAAATGTATGTACAGAAGTGTAATTAAAAAAGGGTACAACAGCTCCGTGCTTTTTACCGTTTTTTGCTTTTACACGTCAGACTTAAATTTTAAAGTAAAATTTTACAAAAAGTAAACTACAATTGTAGTTAAGGTTGACTGCTTTATTTTAAAGTCCCCTCAACCCTCAGTTATCAGCAGTTTAATTTTCAATTTATTTGATTTTACTGACACTTTTTTCTTTTGTCAAGAACATCAATTTGCAAGAACGTTTATAATCTTTTTTTTTCTCAAAAAGATTGACTTTTTATATTGATTATTTTTAATGCTTATATAAACATATAATGCAAAGAAGTATATTTTCATATAAAAAAGCTTTCTAATCTTATGTAATGTAGTGAGATTGATGGAATCTGTATAAAATAATTTTTATTTATAATATTTTGTGTTTTTAGGGATGCCCCCTTTTTATTTTATTAAAAAATAAAAAAGGGAACATAAAAAAACTATCAATAAATGTTTATGTATATATAAATAATTGTATTGTTAAATAAAATTCAAATTAACCTACAGCAATAATTCTAGCTAAGAAGAATGACCATGTAGTGGCTATACCTCCTAGAAGATAATGAGCAACACCAACAGCTCGTCCTTGAGTAATGCTTAATGCTCTAGGTTGGATAGTCGGTGCTACTTTAACTTTATTATGAGCCCAAATAATAGACTCGATTAATTCTTGCCAATAACCTCTACCGCTAAATAAGAACATTAAACTAAAAGCCCATACAAAATGAGCCCCTAAGAAAATTAATCCATAAGCAGATAAAGAAGATCCATATGATTGGATAACTTGACTGGATTGAGCCCATAAGAAATCTCGAAGCCACCCATTGATAGTGTTAGCACTTTGTGCAAAGTTACCACCAGTAATGTGTGACACTCCTGAACCATTTACAACACCCCACACGTCAGATTGCATTTTCCAACTAAAATGGAAAATAACTACTGAAATGGCATTATAGGTAAACTAAGGCAAAGCATTTATGCCTAACCTCGTCTTCAAATCCGGACGTGAGACTTTCACCTCATCCGGCTCCTGCAAATTTGACCAAAGAGTTTAATTGATAATTGGTTATATTCTATTCTAATCGTTTACTTGTATCACTACGAGTTTTCTTAACGTGGCATTCTTTATGAACGAGTTGGAGGTTTTTATATTCATCTTTGCCTCCTTTGCTTCGTGGAATAATATGATCAACTTCCCAGGAGTTTGAATCAAAAGAAGTCAGTTCTTGATGGCAGACAGCGCAACGTTGATTTTGTCGAATAAGAAGTGTTCTTACCCTAAGAGGGTACGGAGAATATTTGACTGAACGTGTTGCCCAATAGTGATTTTGGTTGAATGGGGTTTGGTCTCCAAGGACTTTTACGTGTTTCCTACTACATACCCAGGATAGGTGTGGTAGAAAGTTTTCCCGGAAAGTGTCACCTTTAACTTTTGATTTTCCAACTAAGATCCAATTGTCTAAATGTTGTTTACCATCAAAGTTATAGACTTTTCCCGAAGGAAAGTACTTTTCTTTGATTCGCAATTTGCCACTTCGTGTATCTCTTCTGAAAACCCATGCCCTTATTTTCTGAAATATAGAGTGGGTAAGTTTTGCAAATATTGCTTTACATTCGCAATATTTAAAATAATTAGCCCAGCCAAGGATAATAGGTCGCAACATTAATATTAAATGATATGAAGAAACAGATTTATGCCCCTGAATGATATCTTGAATTTTTAAAAGAAGTCTTTGTTGGGATGTTTTAGACGGATATATTTTGACCTTGTATCGATTCAATGTGTTTTTCTTAACTTGTATTATTTGAAATCCAAGAAATGTAAAACTACCCTGTCCGCTTCTTAGGACTGATTTTTCTTCGTTAATTTCCAAACCCATGTTTTTAAGTCATCTTTTGACTTCATCAATGCATAATTTTAATATTTCTACATTTTGATGAATCAGAACAAAGTCATCAGCATAACGGATAACTGTTAAGGCTTTCCGTTTAGCTGCGGTTCCTCGATTTGAACCAGGATGTGGTTTCAAGGCTAAATTGGAAACGAAATCTTTTAAATGTGTTTCAAGACCATGCAATGCTATGTTAGCTAGAAGTGGTGATATAACTCCTCCTTGTGGAGTGCCTGTTGTCGTTAATATTTCTTTTGTAGTGTTTGAGTATTCTTCCATGACGCCTGATTTTAACCAGTTAGAAATTTGCCGTTTAATAATGGGTATATTATTAAGTTTCTTTAACAAAGCTTCGTGATCAATAGTATCGAAGCACTTTCTAATGTCTGCGTCATAAATCCACTTGGGTTTCCCATGATGAAGACTTAAGAAAATTCCTTCAATAGCATCAAGTGCACTTCTTCCTGGTCTGAATCCAAAAGAGTTAGGCTCAAAGACTGCCTCCCATTCAGGTTCTAGAGCCAGTTTTATTAAAGCTTGTTTTGCTCTGTCTCTGATGACCGGAATACCCAACGGTCTTTTTTCTTGTTTTCCTGGTTTGGGTATTCATACCCTTCTTATAGGTTGAGAAAGACCGTCTATACAAAGTTCAGTTGCGAGCGTCATTTTTTCTTCCGGTGTTGTAATTATCTGCTTGTCGATTCCTGGAGTTTTCTTCCCTTTATTAAGAGTTGTCACTTGAAGGACTGCTAAAAGTTTAGCGCCGGAATGATTGATTAGAAATTTTTGAAGTCAATGTAACCTTTGAAAATTACCATTTAAACGAGCTTTGTAGATACGATATTGAATCTGCCGAATATTCTTTTGGGTTTTACTCCAATCAATTTCGTTCCATGTAACATTTGATAATTTGTTACTCATAGGATTAAGAGTATATCGATCTTCATTTGCGCCCCTAACGTCAGCGTATCATCCCCACCATAGCAGGGAAGCATTTGCTTCTTTAGGGTTTCCCTCATTTAGCTTACATATGGCCTAGCAGGCCTACCCATTAGGGAGTAAGACTAAACTTTACCCCGTTCCGTAAGAATGCTTAACGTGTCACTTAGGAAAGATAAATTATTCCTAGGTTCTCTCTATACAGAGCTTCCGGTTACGTGATATGGACGAACATCCCGTATAGAACCCATAGGTATCTCGATAGTAGCTTTTGATACTAGAAACTTAAATATCTTCCGTTAGTTATGACACTATTTCTCGACTTTTGCTTAACTCGGTAAGGTTTGCTAAACCATCCTACAAAATCGAAAATTTTGTCACCGGAGACAAAGAGGAATTGCATCTCTCATCCTTACAACATGGAGGTTAGCAAAGAAAGTTGGATAACCTCTAAGCTATAACTCCTTCGGGTCGCACCATCCAGAAGCTACCTAAAAATACATGATCCCACGCAGAAACTTGGCATGTACCCCCACGTCCAGGTCCATCACAAGGAAAACGGAAACCAAGGTTTGCTTTGTCAGGAATTAAACGTGAACTACGAGCATATAATACTCCTTTTAAAAGAATTAAAGCAGTTACATGAATAGTAAATGCGTGTATGTGATGAACTAAGAAGTCAGAAGTTCCTAAAGCAATAGGCATCATGGCTACTTTTCCACCAACAGCTACAAGATCTCCTCCCCAACTTGCACTTGTTGCTGCTAAAGCGTTAGGCGCTGTAAATTGCGGTGCATGGAAATGGATGTTTTGAATCCATTGTGCAAATACAGGTTGTAATTGAATAGCTGTGTCTGAAAACATGTCTTGTGGACGTCCTAAAGCACTCATTGTATCGTTATGAATGTATAAACCAAAACTATGGAAGCCTAAAAATATACAAACCCAGTTTAAATGCGATATGATCGCATCTCTATGGCGAATTACACGATCTAGTAAGTTGTTGTAATTGTTAGTTGGATCATAATCACGAACCATAAATATAGCCCCGTGAGCACCTGCGCCAACAATACAAAAACCACCGATCCACATATGGTGAGTAAATAATGATAACTGAGTTCCGTAATCCGTAGCTAAATATGGATACGGAGGCATTGAGTACATATGATGCTATTAAACACAATCCATAAAAATTTTTATGTTCAAAATGTGTTTAATTGGACTATATCTTCTATTTGTTTTCAATAAATAATCACAAGTCTTCTACTAAACGAAAAATACTGAGATAGTAAGTTTAAATGATATAACCTATGGTTAGCTTTGTTAAAAAAGTTAATAATGAACTTTACCAATACTAGCAACTAAGTTTTTATAACATGTTAAACTTTTTTCACTAATTAATGCACTTTGTTTAAAAACGTTACGTCCTATAATAATACGTTTCCAACGTATATACATGATTTTTTTTTGTGTTAATAACGGATAAGTATCAAAATAACGGATAAGTTCTTCTAGGTGTTTAAAATAATGAATTTCAAGGGAATATATGTTTTCTTTTTTAGAAACAATTTTTACACGACCATTTTCTCCCATTTTTGCTCGGTTTTTATGTTCTTTTTCTTGTTGATTTGCAGGAATTCTATTAAGAGCTCGAGTATAGACTTGTTTATCTATATCTTTTAATACATCTAGTTCATGTTTTTGTCTTAAATAGTATTTCACCCTAAGCCTTAAACCTAACTTATAACGCATGTTCATAGACAATGAAGCGTAAAAACCTCCCTCTGCGTCTGTGAATCCCGCAAGTCAAGCCGAATCGAACATTATTGAGTCTAGTAAAAGAGTTTTTAGAGGGGTCTCCGTGAGCTGAAATTTGTGAGTAACACTTTTTTGTTGATTTAAAAGGGTTTTAAAACAAGTAACCCAATTATAGAAACGTTGACGAGTTTTTTTTAAAATCAGATTTCCATTAAATAACTCAATAAGTAGTTGAATGTCTTTTAATTTAGAAACTGTATAACGATAATATTTTTGTGGTTTTTTTTTTACTTCAATACATATAACAGTTCCAAAACCTAATTTTTTTTTAATTTTAAAAAGTACTTGTGGTTCGTTTTGATTAATTATAAACTTAGGACGCTGATTATTTGGATTTTTTGCAGTAGGAAATTTGACCAATCCAAAGTGTCCATCGCCTTCAGAAAAACCGATAAACCATTCTAAAAAGTTTTTATCTTGTCTCGTGATTTTTTTGCTTGTGATTTTAAAATATCGATGAAAATTGAAAACAAAAGCTTCGCGTGTAGTCTCTGAGGATCCAGTATGTATTGTCATAGTATTTTGGTTTTTGTTGTGTTAAATTTGTAATTTAACAATGACCTTTGTAACTTGTAAACTTTGTTTATTTTAATTGTTTAAAGCTAAAAAATAGTTAACAATGATTTTTTAGTTTCCTGCTGATTGTCTCTAGATTAAGATTTTTCCATGAATATTTGATAAAGATGTCAAAAAAACCGTGAGCACATTGCTCTTTGTTTTTTGTAACTCAAATTTATTCAGGACTTAATTTATTGTACTTTGAAGCACAAGTTATGTTTTTTTATAGTTTTTGTTAATTAAATAGTTCTATTTATTATGGTAAACAACAGTTAATGAAAAACATAACTCTTTCGAGAAGTCCCAGCATATAGCGAAGTTTAACGTGACCCATGAATTTAAGCCACAATAATAGATAAAGAACCAAATAAAGCTAGGTTAATAGCTAGTTGAGCATGCCATGATGTTGTTAAGATTTCATAAAGACCTACGTGACCATCCCCCGTGAAAGGTCCACGGTGAGCTTCCAGTATTTCTTTCATACTATGGCCAATACCCCAATTTGTTCTATACATATGACCTGCTACTAGAAATAACACAGCAATAGCTAAGTGATGGTGTGCTGTATCACTTAACCACAAACCACCTGTAATTGGATTTAATCCGCCTTTAAATGTTAAGAAGTCACTATAATCACTCCATTGAAGAGTAAAAAATGGTGCCAAACCTTTTGAAAAGCTTGGATATAAATCAGCCATGAAATATCTATTTAATAATAAATCATGAGGTAATGGAATCTCTTTTGGATCTACCCCAGCATCTAAAAGTTTATTAATAGGCAATGAAAGATGAATCTGGTGACCAGCCCAGCCTAAACTTCCTAACCCTAATAACCCGCCTAGATGGTGATTTAGCATTGATTCTACATTCTGGAACCATTCTAGTTTTGGAGCTGCTTTATGATAATGAAACCAACCAGCAAAAAACATTGCTCCAGCCATTACTAAAGCACCAATAGCTGTACAATAAAGCTGCAATTCACTAGTGATACCACCGCCTCTCCATAATTGGAAAAGACCTGAGGTAATTTGAATTCCTTGGAATCCACCTCCTACATCACCATTTAAAATTTCTTGCCCTACGATAGGCCAAACTACTTGCGCACTTGGTTTAATATGAGTTGGATCACTTAACCATGCTTCATAATTTGAAAAACGTGCCCCATGAAAATATGCAGGTAGGTAAAAAGATATAATTTATGTAATAATTAATATATTATTATATTTAAAATTTCTTTTCCCATAAAATCCGTGCATGCGATTTTTACCGCACACGGCTTAAGTTCGTATAATCTTTGTTTTTGCCTTTGCCTTTTGGCAACGGCCAAAAGGTAATCAAGTAATGCACGATTTTGCAGTCGAATTTACATTGACTAAAAAGTCTTTTTGATTTATGTTGAATATGTACAGCTTTTTTATGCTTAGCTTATAAATAAAAAAGTTTATTGATTTAACTATAGATTTTTATATAAATCAAGGACAATATAATGCTAACGCTAGCAAAAACTAAACTTTGATTAACTAGAAAGTTTAAAAAAGTTGGAACAGTTGAAAGCAAGTTTAGAGCAAGTTGATAGCTCCATGAGGGAACCTTTGGATATACAAGGGCAAAAGTTCAATAAAGAATTTCTATTTATATTATACATTATAATATAATGCTTTTTATCAGACAACCGACTTACGCATTTCTATATTTTATATACATGCTAGTTATATAACTAGCATGTATATAAAAGTTTTGTTTTATATTCAGTACAAGTATTGTCCAGTTTAACCTTTTGGCCTTTTGGCAAAGGCCAGTTTCCATAGAACATTTTTCTAGTTCTATTAAAAAAAATATCATTTTAAAAAAATCTTATTTTTATCTAAGTGGTATACGTCAAGTTTTTTTTATGGTATAAAATAATTAGATTACTATAGCAAATCAACAATTCATATTAAACGATGGTTTTATTAAATCTTTACTGGTTAATTATAGCCTTTGCCTTTTGGCAAAGGCCAAAAGGTTAAAGAGACCCTTTTGGCATTGGGTTAACTAGTAAAGCCTCTCGTTAACGGAACCGTTAAGTGTTTAATTGTTATATATAGTGGTATAAACCTAATACGATAATCTTTTCCTTTAAGTCTTTACTTTCATCTGGCAAAAATAGAATTTATAAAAAAAACTGCTTAATATATCACCCCACTCTTTACCCCCCTCTTTACCTTTTGGCCTTTGGCAAAAGGCAAAGGCCCCACTCTTTACCCCACCAAAGGTGGGGCAAAGGTGGGGCAAAGGTGGGGCAAAGGTGGGGTAAAAGGGGTGAAGTTTTTGATTTATTGTTTAAAATTTCTTAAAATATATTTAAGTTTAAGACGTCTTAAATGTATTTAAAATTCGTTGAAAAAAAACATTTAAGGGAACATTTGTATGAGTAGAGGAGATTGGTTATTTTTTAGTAAAGTTTAAATAGATACAATGTGTAGTCTATGGATGTCTAAACGATTTTTGTATATAATACACTTAATGTTAAAAATTTAAAGTAGTCTTTAATTAAAATTAAAATCGCAAACCAAGATAAGTTGGTTTAGAATTCAATAAAAAGTCAAGTGTTTGACAAAATTGTTAAGTTACGAATATAAAAAATTATAAATTTACAAGTTTAGTTTGAAAAATCATCAGCATGAAACAAAAATTAATCAAAAATATCACAATTTACAATGAATTTTTTATGATTATTTAAATTGGCGAAATTCTTTACATGTAAAAATTTCAAATTTTGTGTGGAGGTTTAAAGGGCCCCCTAATATTGCTTCATCTATAGTTAACGAAGGAAAGAAAGTCAATAAAATTGATGAATCAACTTTTCTACAGATATTAAGAAATCAAAATTTATATGATGCTCTATATAAAGCATCTAAAGATTATGAATCTTACCAAAACTACAAATCAAATAAAAATGATACATTATCTCATGAGTATACTGAATATCGAGACAATATCTCTTTATCTAAAGATAAAAATGTATTTATTTCTGAAATAGTTTTGTTTTTAAAATATTTAAAAATGAGTATAAAAAAATTTTTACGGAAAGAATCATCAACTATCGTTAACGGTAACTCTAGTTATAAAAAATATTTTTTTTTGTATTTTTGTTTACCTTTATTTGGAATAATTTTTATAAAATTTTGAAAATTAGTAAATCTAGAAAAAAATCAATTGAAATGCAGTTGTTCTGCTTGACCATTATCACATCGTGTAATTTTTTCACACCGAAATTTGAAAAATAAAAATTTAAGTAAATCGATTCAGATAAATAGGTTTAATGGAAGTCCACCTTTTTTAACAGAATTTTTCAAAAATTTATGTATAAATAGTATAAATCTAAGTGAAAAGCAATCCCGGCTAAATATCTATGATTCAGAAAAAAAAAGTAATATCGAACAGTATGAAGAAACAACACGTGTTCCTTTAACCAGAGTGAACGATAATTTTTATAGAAACATAAGAAAAAATTTATTAAATCTTAAGAACTCTGTAGGTGATTTTAAAACCAAAATGTCTAGATCTGAAACTAATGACACAAATCATATACAAAATAGCAACCCAGGTAGGGGGTTCACAAACTTAACATATACATATTATATAAACTGGTTAAATACAAATGATTTATCACATGATAATTTAATAAACGCGGCTTCAGTAGAACGGGTAAAGACAAAATTTATGACAAGAATGCTTCCAGTCGAGCAATTTAAATATACAATATCTGAAAAATTAAAAAATGTCCCCTTGGGAGACTTATTTACTGAATCAATGAATTGTTTAATGAATGGTAATATTTACTTGCCTTGAAATTTATCTTCTTTATTTTCTTATGAAAAAGGAGTATTTTTTTTAGAAACATATTTAAAAAATGCATGTTTTGATTTAGGAATAGATAGTTCAATTTGAAACAATTACTTTTATCCTAAAGATTTAGGGAGCACATTAAATCGAGTAAGTCAATTTGAAGTCTCCGACTTTGTAAATGCATGGAAAATAAATTCAAAGGACTCACTAACAATAGTAAATGGTGCTGACAGGATTCAAAAACCACTTACTTATTTTTGAGAGGTACCGTTTGTGTACTGGCGTAAACAAAACAAGATAGTTAGTGATTTGCGTTTTCCGATAATAGGTGTATGAGATGAAGGATTAAACAAATTAGAGAAAAAATGTTTACCTGATAGTACTACGTATAAAAGTTTTCAAGTTGATACTACTAAAAAAGTAAAACACAATAGGGTTACTACAGTGAAAAACTTTCTTTTAAATACGAGGCCAGTAAAATTTTCATTAAAGGATGATTTAAAATCGGGATTAAATATTTGCTTGGTAACGCAAAAATTGAAACATATATTTGATTCTAGTTTTTATTCACATATATTCCAATTATTTCCGGATTTGAAGGACTTGGAAGAAGATTCAAACTTACAGAACAGTAACCCGATCAAGTGGTCACTTTTACCAATATCATATTATAATTCCTATATATCAAATAATATATCGAAAATTAATATTCCGTTAATGATAGCTAACGATAAATTATGTTTCCAGAAAAAAGAAAAATATAGTAACTTTTCGTGATCAAGTCGAGAGGATTTGGAAAAAGTTGATGAAAATATGTTCGCACATTTGGTCGACCTTTTATATGAACTAAAAATAGTGATTCGAGAAAGCTTGTCAACAATTAATGACATTAAGAAATATGAAAGGTCTGTGAATTCTAGTATTAGAAATGATAAAATTAGAAAAAAATCAACTACTGCCGACTATAAAGAAATTTATGTAAAAAATATAATAGATTTCATAAATAAAAGTAATGATTTAAGGTATTCACAAATTAATTTAAATCTATCAAATTTTGTTAATTTAAGAGACTTTAAAGTTCAAGTTAAAAAAATACAAATTTCAGCTAAAAATATTGTACCTAAAAAGTCTTGGATTCATGGTTTAACCATTAACAAAACAAAAAGTCAAAAACTTGTAGGTGATCAATGGACGGTTAGCGACAGAAAACGATGGTTGAATAAAATTTATGAACCTATAGAAAAACGATTATCTACACCGTTTTTTGATAAAAATTCTACACTATGCAAATTAGATTTATATGGAAAAAATGGAAAGAGTGGTTTATTTAAAATAAAAAAACGTTTTAAGTCATACAATGAAATTAAACTGAAATGTATAAAAAAAAAATGTAAATTATATGGATGGGATAAACGTAAATATGAAAAATTGTTTCAAAGGTTTATATCTTACAAATCTAACTACGGCTGAAATATAGAAACGAAAGGGGTAAAACATGAACAATTAAATCATACCCGTATGCGTTCTATAAAGAATCGTTTACGTCTACAAAGTAAAAACTTTATATTAAACAAAGATAACAAATTATCTTTAATAAATAATAAAAATAATAAAATTTTAAATGTTCCGTTAACATCCGAGGTAAGAGTTAACGATGCACGTGACTTAAATCAGTACTCTCGAGATCAACATCAAAGGGGCTCGCTAACAAAGTTATCGCCTTTAACTAAACTTAAAAATATATATATATATGCGTCATATGTGGATCTACATAAATGAATTCAGCAAAAAACTCTATTCATAGATCAAAAAACTAAAAAAACTAGATATTTGATTCCATTAAATAATCGACTGTCCCCAAGTGAATTGTTTAAAAAAAAATTCTTCATAAAAAATGTTCAAGCTCCGTTAACAACTCCTGTAAAGGTTAACGAAAAAGGGCGATTTTTTGCAAATAAAGATTTACAAAAAGAACGACGCCTTTTTAAGTTACAACAGGCAAACCCTGACGATGAGTATAGACAACCTTTAGATCAACGACCCGTATTTTTGGATTATAGAACATTTAAAAGATACCTGATCTATCGTTATCCTTTAGGGTTGACTAATAAAGATAGAGATTTGAAAAATACATTCAACGAATCTAATCAATCGTTTACCCCCACAAGGGTTGTTAAGGATACGTTTAATCGCAAATACAATAAAATTCTTTATAAATTGAATTTTATATCAAAAGGGTATCTAAAAAATGCTTCATCATTGGAATTTAAAGCTAATAGACACAATGGATTATTAGATACTAATAAGTTATTTAATAACTATCCTTATATATATTATATAAGATATAATCATTCACCTAATAATCTATATAGCTATAAAAATTATAAAAGTGTTCTTTCATACTTAAAAAAACCAAATTTGGATAAAACAAAATATAAAACATTATATTTTAATGTTGCAGTTGGTAAAAATGTAAAAAAAAAAATTTATAGACCTCACGCTACATGTACTTATGATAATCCGAATACTCAAAAAATCGTATTGCATAATATGTGTACGCGTAAAAACATAGATGGATTTTCGTTTTATGCAAAAAGGTTATATGAAATTCCTCAAACAATAAAAAAACGTTATAAAAGAAAATCGTGGAGTTCTTCTTGGGTTCGTTATTATTTTCCGACTTACTTAAAAAGAGTAGAAAGTCGATTAAAGGACGTACGAAAATATTATAAAAAAGAAAATGCATTTAAAATTTATAAAACAATAGCTAAAGATTTCGAATATAACAAATTTGATACACAGTTATTAAATTTAGAAAAAACTCCATTTTCTATATCAAAGATGTATTTGAAAAATTTCACAAATTATGATTCCAAATCATCTTTATTACACCAAGATTTTAAAGTACCGCTAACGCTAGTTGGCGATTGAAGTGATAAATTAAATTTTGGATTAAGTGACACAAAACCATGCATGTCCTACATGAAAGAGTATGACGTATACTCACAGTATGAAAAAAGTTTATATAAACGGGTGATACGAAGTTTTCGTAAAATACGAAAAAATATCACAAGATATGGTGTTCCAGAATTAAAATTTTTTAATCTTCATCATATGAAATCTTATAGAAATAAGCGTAAACCTCGTAAATTTGTTGCTAATTTAAAATATCAACTATTTGAAAATCGTGGTGATTCTACATTACGAGTATTCTGGGCTTTAAAAAAATCGAATTTACTAACGTATAAAGAAAAAAATACAATCCAAGATGTATGAAATTCTTATATGAAAAGAGATCAAATAAAATTTGATATATTTTCTGTGGCCGATCTTACTATGAATGACTTTGAAAAGTTTTGTTTTTTAAAACTTTTAAATAAAGAAGCAAAACTAGAAATGTTAGGTAGTTTAAAAGCTAACGTAGATAAAAAAACACCTACTGACTTTTTATTAAAAAAACATATAAAAAATGATTTAAGAACTGTCACACTTCCTCATATGACCCATGGAGAATATCCACGTAGAGAATCAACTGTAAAATTGAGCTGCAGGGGGGATATATCTAATGTAGAAAATGAATCATCAGGGGAGATTGGAGAGGCTTTATCGGAGAAATTATATGAATATAAATTTCTTCAACTACAGAACCGGGTAAAGAGTATTGTAAATCCTTATCTAGAAAATTTATCTATTAATACCTCTAAAAATTATTGGTGGAGTATGAGTTCATTTCGACACTTGAATATTCAATCTATGTCATCGAAATACGATAATAATGATTTTATATTCTCGTTTCAATATCCACTATGCATTAAGTCAGATCTGCTATATGTATTTACTTTAACTCTATTAACTTTTTGCATACATGTCATGTTCTGAAAGTTTGTTTCTAACATTCCAGAGATTCGAAGCTTTTTCACTTTTCGCTCTCTAGTATTTTGAAAAATGGTAAAACTAGGCACTTTTCTGGTTACTTGGGGCTGAAAGAAAGGTAAGCTAGGTTTAGCATACGTAAGGTTTTTATGTAATTACATATGGATGTTGATCACTGAATTTTTGAATTTTTCTGTATGTCTGATATCTGTATATTACAAAGGCCCAATTAGAGATATTTTGCTTTTTAATAAAGATAATAAAAATAAAAAATCTAAATCTAAGATAGCATCTTACGAAGATAATTGGACGTTTCATTATAAGCATTATGCCAAATGGAGGACTAAGTTTAGAGAAAATTGGAATTTAGGATACTCTGACACATGGAAACAGAATTTACCCGAAGAGGTGAAAAAAGGTTTCGTAGGGTCGTTGAAAAAGAAGAAAGTAATCAAACCTAAAAGACTTGAGCGTCCATCTGATTTTGCTCTGATGCTACAAAAACAAAAAATTACGTCTTACCGACCGTTAGTTAATGATATTTTTGAGTCTAAAAATAATTTACAGTCATTTAATGTACCATTTCCGATGGTAAACAATTCTAAATATAATTTAGACAAATTACACCATAGGACAAAAATTAATCCACATCATCAACAGGTTAAAAAAAGATGTTATTTGCAAATTGCCTACAAGAAGTACAAATATACGGAATGAACTTCGACATTTTCTATTGTCCCCTTAGATAACAAATCTACATTTCCCTTTGGATATGAAAGTTCTCCGCAGTCTACTTATCAAAGATGGGCCGTATTAAACTATAAAAATAGTCTAAATATAGGTTATATAATTCATCCTATAGCAACGTTTGTAAAAAAATTTAATCTAACCCTTTTTATCCCACCAAAGGGTGGGGCTAGACCGGACCAACGTGTATCTCGAGACTGACTAAACTTCAAAAATACACATATTTATATATATAAAAACATATATGAAAATCTCTATAACCAAATCCATTATTTAAAGATAGCTATCAAAAATAGAGTTAATATGTTATTAGATATATATAAAAACGAAAAGGCAGACATATTCCCAGGGTTTTCGCCCACATATACATGGAAATCTAAAGAGGGCATAGATTTTTTTCTTAGATTAGAAGAAAATAAGAAAATGCTTTATTTTTTACTAATATTAGTAAGGCGTTTATACCTGATATTTATTTACACAGTAAGTGAATATGCAATAATTATATTAGTAACATTGTTATTTAATCCATTAGAAGCCTTCTTTAACTGAATTTGGTGGATTTTTCTATCTGAATGGCATTTTGATAGAAATCTGCGTGTGTCAGACTACAAAGAAAAAGTGGTATGGAAAGTTACATCTCAAACTATTCGAGGTTTTCAAATGTTGAGTGTTCCAATGACTTTATTGCTTAGATTTATAAAATATAATTATGATCACTGGTATTTTAATCTACATAAACCAGATTCTGATGGCATATATCGTCGAAAAAAAGCAATGTTGTATTGGCGCGTTTGGGCAAATATCATAAGGGAAAAAATTTACGATAATAATTTAGATTGAAATTCACTATCTATAAAAATCGATGAATATACATTATTATTACTAGAAAAAGATGATTGGTATGAGTATTTCTTAAATTCCCCGAACACCCTTCCGTATGATTTGTGAATAGAAGATGCGAAACTCTCAAACATAAATAAATCTTTTGTAGGTCATGAAATGATGGCAAAAAATACTTCATCCATGTCGCCGTTTTTGACGTATATAGAACCTAAAAAAAATCGTTATAGTCATAAAAAAAGGTTGAAAATGTTACCGTCAAATAGACGGTATGACAGGTTCTTATGCTATCAAAACTTGAATGTGAATTATCCATATTCTGAATTTTTTTCAGAAGTATATGTACAAAAATCCTTATCTGATTTGTTTTATTTAAAATCCTATGCCATGAATAATTATGTATTATGTAATTATATATGTCAGATTTATAATCATAAATTGCACAGCGCACCAGAGCAGAGTTGTTTAGTATATGGTCCAGCAGGTTCTGTAAAAACTGAATTTATAAAAGCAATGGCAGGTGAAACTGAATTTACTTGTGTAATATCACATTCTCACAAATATAGTATTATTGATCGCGATGTGGCAGTAGGCTTACGATATTTAAAATGGGTTTTAGAGTCCATAGTAAACCATATTCCATGTATGTTTGTATTAGAAGACATTCATTTAATAGGTGAAAAAAGACCATTGTCTTATTATGATGATGAAACCGTATATGCAGGCTTAGACAAATCAAGATATGGAGTTCCCCTTATGAGTGATACGGTAAAAAATACCGTATTTGGGGATTATCAACGCCATCACTTACTAGGAGAGACAAGATATACAAAAACAGAGTATTCTCCGTTAATAATAAAAAATTACTATAGTTATAGTCTATTTATGGGGGTAAGTCCTCCTCGCTCAAGAGGTACTTTTGAAGGCCCAGACAATCCATATAATTTACTTTATCTAAACGACAAATTAAATCCTGGAAATAATAAAGTTCTACCTATTTTGAAGTCTGAAAAATTCCCAATACAACATTTATCACCCAAATTAACTACAGTAATACAAGTCCCGCAATCAGAGATCTATGTACCACCTCCAACTTCTCCTATGGCAGTGTTTGAATTAAAAGAAAAAAAAAAATTTAAACCTGGGAAAATGATGCCTGAGATTTTATGAAGAGGTTTAACATGGGATGAGTACATGATAATGACGAGTACACCGAATTATTTAATTCAAATCAAAGTATTTTTATTGGCGCAGCTAGCTATAACAAATTATGTAGCGAAAGTAGATATGCTTTTAGATTTACTCCAAGTAATGGATGAAATAAAGCGTTATAGAGGTTTATTAATGTTTGGTACGACTCATTGCCCTAATGTATTAGACCCAGCATTACGTCGTCCTGGTAGGTTTTTGTTTATGATTCGTATTCCATTTGTGCCCAATTGGTCTGCTCGTTTAGAGATGTTTAAAGTAGGTTTAGATCAATATAGTAAAACTTTCGATAATTTTGATTATTCTCTAATGTGTAAGAACTATAAAGAAGCACAAATATGTCATTTAGTGTCTCGAATAAAAATAATATTTGATAATTATGAATTTGATGGGTTAGCTCCTGTAATTCAAAATAAGTCAGTATATGAGAAATCAAAGGCTATGTATAATGGTAAAAAGTTTTTAACCACTACAGTAGGTGTTAACGATGCATTAAGTTATACAAAAGTGTTAACACATAGCCTGAGATCCGAGTTTAATAGTTATAATATAGGTCAAATACGCTCGGTATATAACTTAGAAAGTTATGATGTAAAAAACATGCTATTGGAAGATAGTACAATGTTGGGCATAGCAAGATGTATGAGGCGTTTTTTTGAGAAATCCTATAGAGGTCAAAATAAAGACTCGTTATTCAGTAAACCTCGTGGGAACGTACTATCAAGATTACGTAAGTCAAAAAAAATGTTATTGGATCATTTAAGACGATTAAGTTTTTATTCATATGTGCCAGCGGGCCCATCCAATATATTAGGAATTACATATTCGACAGTTAGTAAATTACTATTAGGTACACAGATGTATAAAGATGTAACTAGTTTTGGATTTGTAATATCGTCATTTAAACACCACACATTGTCAGAAAGTTCAGCAAATCATACATTTAATTGTCTTTATTATTCTATGGAAAGGTTAAATATAGAATTGTTGCGTTTATTTTCGGGTAAAATAGGTGAATTTTTCCTGTATTCAGCTGTAAATAGACCAGATGTAAATTGGTTTAATCAAATACCTTTTTTGTTGAATAATGTTAATAACATATGATCATTAGCTGAAGACAATTTAAATATAAAACTGGTAAAAAATAATGGAATGTGCCAGGACTATATAGTCGTTAACGATTTGTCGGGAAAAGTGGAAAATGTAGACAGAGAAAGTACTGTATACTTCACAAGCGGTGAAGACTCACTTGATAGTACAGAACAATGATATGTATCTCAAGAATTGTCTTCAGATAAAATAGAAGCATTATCAAGTACAGAAGTATTCTATAGAAATGCACAAATGTATTCACCTAATGGCACTAAACGAGTGTTTTCATTTCCAGAAGGTTTACCTAAAAAAAGTAATCAACAAAATACGCTGAATGATTCGTGTATAATAGTAGATAAGGAAAAAGTTAAACATCATATGTCTTTGTACGGATATGGTCAAAGTTTTAAAAACTTTAGTCATACTTTTTACACATGTTATGGATGTGAAGATAAACTAAGTTCTGTAACAAACATAGCTTATTCACTAATGTATAAAAGATATATGTATAGTAAAGCTTTGTTTTTGGAGAGATCTTTATCTGTTATAAATAATTCGATGAATTATGAACCGATTACAGCTCCATCATCGTCTATAGATACGCCATCAGATCGTTATGAACATATGAAAAGATATGAAAAAGCTTATTTAAAAAAATCGGTAATATCGATTCGAAAAAAACTCGAAGAAAAAGAATACTGGTTATATGTAAGATACTTGAGCTCAAAACCACGTCTTCAAGGGTATCCGTTTTCAGTCCTAGATTTAGAAAATAATATATCAGACAATAAAGGAAGTGAACCTAATGCTTCTTTAAGCATGGGGGAAAAAAGCAATAGATTGTTATCGAATTATAAAACAATACACAGAAAATTTTCTTTTGCGCCTATAGATTTGTTACCATTAGGTAAAGATTTTACTCAAACAAGTCAATCTGCTTATTATATTCGAAAAGTTTACGATAACAGGAATAGATATACTTTTTATGATTTTTGGTATAACTTCCATTTAGAAGAAGATACATTAGAAAAGACAATGTCATTGGAAACAGATTGTAGATATTACTATGATGAAATGACGGGGGATTGGATCATAGAGTATCCAGATGCGGATCAATACTATAATCCCAGAAATCGTCGTTGGATGTGTGCGTCAGGTTATTGGTCACAGTGGGGTAATTTTGAAAAATTGTATCAGCAAGAGATTTATACACACTATTTATATGAATCGTTTTATAGAGGATTTAAATTTTTAGAAAATTATCGTTTAGTATTAGATAATGTGGCTTATAAATTACTAAAGAATGGTATGCTAAAAGAAATAGATTTAAAAACATTTATAAAGTTATAAATGGAAATTTCCGGTTTAATGAAATCTGTGGTTAAATGTTAGAATTTAAATGTGTTATTTATGTTAACGATACATATATTTGCAATGGTTTTTTGCTAAAGTAATTTCGATTAATTCTTAAAAATGACATTCTCCCCTCTTTACCTTTTGGCCTTTGCCTCTTTACCCCACCAAAGGTGGGGCAAAGGCCCCACTCTTTACCTTTTGGCCTTTGGCAAAAGGCAAAGGCCCCACAAAAGGTGGGGCAAAGGTGGGGAAAAGGTAGGGGGGTTTGACAAAAAAGGGAGATCTGTTAAATTAAAGATCGTTAATGTTCAAAAAAAGGTATGTTTGTTTACTTGCGTAAACAGAACACCCCCTTTTTACCTTTTGGCTTTTGGCAAAAGGCAAAGGCCCCACTCTTTAGTGGGCTAGGGGTGTAAATAAATGCTTAGAGTATACAATAAATAGTATAGAGATTTTTATACAGACTTTAGAGTATATACATGTAGATAAAATGACAGATTAAAATCTCACGGAGAGTTTGATCCTGGCTCAGGATGAACGCTGGCGGCATGCTTAACACATGCAAGTCGTACGAAAGTCATTTCGAAAGGAATGATAAGAGTGGCGGACGGGTGCGTAACGCGTAAGAACTTACCCTATGGAGGGGGATAACAATGGGAAACTGTTGCTAATACCGCAAAAGCTGAGGAGCTAAAAGGTGAAAAACCGCCATGTGAGGGGCTTGCGTCTGATTAGCTAGTTGGGGAGGTAATGGCTTCCCAAGGCCACGATCAGTAGCTGGTCTGAGAGGATGATCAGCCACACTGGGACTGAGACACGGCCCAGACTCCTACGGGAGGCAGCAGTGAGGAATTTTCCGCAATGGGCGAAAGCCTGACGGAGCAATGCCGCGTGGAGGAAGACGGCCCGTGGGTTGAAAAGGAATAATGACAGCCCACTTATTACTTATGTGGAAATGAAGAACATTTGTATTTTTTTCTATAACCTTTATGACTAAAAAAATGTTACCTATATTTGCGCGTAGACCGAAAAAAGGAGAAAAAGCAGAAATCACTGAAATAGAACCTTTTCATCTTTGCATTGGATCAGTATTAGGAGATTCAACGATTTCCAAAAGAGATTTCAATATAGAAATGGAACAAAAAAGTCCAACTTTCGCTTGTTGAAAAAAAAATCTGTGTATTAAATATGGATTGCGAGTAGAAAGAATGACAGATAAATTTCATACATTTCAATTTGGTGGTGTTAAGTTACCATTTACAGTAAAAAAGCATAAAAAAAATCGGTCTAGAGGTTTTAGTTTTCTGACCAGAGCTTTATTTAGTTCACAATGGCGTTCACTATTTTATAAAAAACTAGGAAAGCCTAAAGGCAAAGTAGAATATCGTAAAAGAATTCCACCAAATATCCAAGAGTATTTTTGAGGAGATTTAGCCTTAGCTATTTGGTTTTTGGATGATGGTTGGTACGATAGTGCGAAAAAGACCATTCGTGTGAGTACAGGTGAATATCCTATAAGGGAATGTAAAATTTTAAGTAAATGTTTAAAAAAAAATTTCAATTTACAAACAAAAATATATCCTTTAACAGGAAAACCCCATCATTTTTATTTAAGTCCTTCATCATATGAAGAGTTTTATAAAAGAGTTTCTCCAATCTTAAAAGAATTGGCAGAAGCGTATCCAAAATATCCAAAAAGTCCCGGGATGAAAAATAAAGTGTTGCCACATGTATAAAGCATAAGCTCTAAAATGCAGCATAAGTAATAGAAAATCAGGTGAATTGCAAGAAATGCTAAAGCTTTTAATCATAAAAGCCATGTTAATTTGCAGCGAAGTGCAGTGCTCTAAAAACTATAAAACATTTTGGAGCTATGACGAACGTTCAACGACTAGAGAGTGAAGATCTCTCCACGAGCGCCTGATATTGCAGAAAATCAAGCAATAAAGACATAGTCTGAACTTTAAGGAAACTTAAAGAAACTAAGTTTAAATGACTTAGTGTTAACAAAATGTGTAAACTCCTTTTCTCAGAGAAGAAGATCTGACGGTATCTGAGGAATAAGCAACGGCTAACTCTGTGCCAGCAGCCGCGGTAAGACAGAGGTTGCAAGCGTTATCCGGAATGATTGGGCGTAAAGAGTCTGTAGGTGGTTTCTGAAGTTTGCTGTCAAATACCAGGGCTTAACTTTGGACAGGCAGTAGAGTACTCAGAGGCTAGAGTTCGGTAGAGGCAGAGGGAATTCCCGGTGGAGCGGTGAAATGCATAGAGATCGGGAAGAACACCAGTGGCGAAAGCGCTCTGCTGGTCCGAAACTGACACTGAGAGACGAAAGCTAAGGGAGCGAATAGGATTAGATACCCTAGTAGTCTTAGCTGTCAACGATGGAAACTAAGTGCTGTAGACTCTCAGGGTTTACACAGTGCTGAAGCTAACGCGTTAAGTTTCCCGCCTGGGGAGTATGCTCGCAAGAGTGAAACTCAAAGGAATTGACGGGGGCCCGCACAAGCGGTGGATTCTGTGGTTTAATTCGCTGCTACGCGAAGAACCTTACCAGGGATTGACATGCCAAGAACTTCCTTGAAAGAGGAAGGTGTTCTCTACTTATAAGTAGAGCAAACTTGGACACAGGTGGTGCATGGCTGTCGTCAGCTCGTGCCGTGAGGTGTATAGTTAAGTCTAGCAACGAGCGCAACCCTCGTCTTGAGTTAGTGTTTTGGGTTTATCCTAGGACACATCTTTCAAGAGACTGCCGGTGTAAGCTGGAGGAAGGTGAGGATGACGTCAAGTCAGCATGCCCCTTACACCCTGGGCGACACACGTAATACAATGGTCGGGACAATAAGAAGCTAACCCGCGAGGGCACGCGAATCTGTTAAACCCGACCTCAGTTCGGATTGCAGGCTGCAACTCGCCTGCATGAAGCCGGAATCGCTAGTAATCGCCGGTCAGCATACGGCGGTGAATACGTTCCCGGGCCTTGTACACACCGCCCGTCACGTCGAGGAAGTCGATCTTCCCTTAAGTCATTACTCTAACCATCAACGGAAGAGGATGCCCAAGGTGAGGTGGATGACCATGACGAAGTCGTAACAAGGTAAGCCTACTGGAAGGTGGGCTTGGATCATCTCCTTCGTCAGGTAGTTTAAAAATGTATCTGAATTGGTTAACAACAGTTAACCAGAGGCTATATATGTGGTGTGTTTACGAAAGTAAACACCCCCCCGGGGGGGGGTCGGGGCTATTAGCTCAGCGGTAGAGCGCACCCCTGATAAGGGTGAGGCCGCTGGTTCAAGTCCAGCATAGCCCAGACCCCCCCCTATATATAGGTCTCCAATCCACTCTTTACCCCACTCTTTACCTTTTGGCCTTTGGCAAAAGGCAAAGGCCCCACCAAAGGTGGGGCAAAGGTGGGGGATAAGTGGATATTTTCAATCGTTGCCCCCCCCCCCCCGGGGGGGGGGTTAACGGGACAAGGGTGTGGGGGTATAGCTCAGTTGGTAGAGCGCTGCCTTTGCAAGGCAGATGTCAGGGGTTCGAGTCCCCTTACCTCCACCCCTTTTGGCCTTTGCCTCTTTACCTTTTGGCCTTTGCCAAAAGGCAAAGGCCCCACCAAAGGTGGGGAAAAGGCAAAGGCAGATAGGTCAAAGAAATTAAGGCTGACGGTGGAGACCTAGGCACCCAGAGACGAAGAAGGGCGCAGAAACCGGCGATACGCTCCGGGGAGCTGGTAACAAGCAACGATCCGGAGATTCCCGACATAGGGCAACCTCTAGTACTACCTCATGCTTGCTCAGAGATAGTTGAGTATGCTATATAAATTCTATATAGAGGTAAGAGATAACCCGGTGAATTGAAACATCTTAGTAGCCGGAGGAAAAGAAAGCAAAAGCGATTCCCGTAGTAGCGGCGAGCGAACCGGGACAAGTCTAAACCGATGGTTAACATCGGGGTAGTGGGAGGACAGAGGGTATAAGTGGTTAAATACATTAAAATTCATGTGTAGTTAAGTGTAGCCCCCTGCCCCACTCTTTACCCCACCAAAGGTGGGGCAAAGGTGGGGTAAAGAGTGGGGTAAAGACCCGGGGCTCCACCATAAGCTCTATAACCCTATTTTTCTATACTGTTATGGTTTTTGACCAACTGTATAAGGACGAAGCAGCTGAATCCTGCACCATAGATGGTGAAAGTCCAGTCGTCCCAGTAGTTATGAATTGTCTTATCCCAAGTAGCATGGGGCACGTGGAATCCCGTGTGAATCTGCGAGGACCACCTCGTAAGGCTAAAAACTCCTGGGTGACCGATAGCGAAATAGTACCGCGAGGGAAAGGTGAAAAGAACCCCTGATGGGGAGTGAAATAGAACACGAAACCGTTAGCTGACAAGCAGTGGGAGGTATATAAACTGACCGCGTGCCTGTTGAAGAATGAGCCGGCGACTTATAGGAAATGGCTGGGTTAAGGAGTATCATCCGGAGCCCAAGCGAAAGCGAGTCTGAATAGGGCGTTATTGTCATTTTTTATGGACCCGAACCCGGGTGATCTCACCATGACCAGGATGAAACTTGGGTCACACCAAGCGGAGGTCCGAACCGACCGATGTTGAAAAATCGGCGGATGAGTTGTGGTGAGCGGAGAAATTCCAATCGAACTCGGAGCTAGCTGGATCTCCCCGAAATGCGTTGAGGCGCAGCGGCCACACTTAAGCTGTCTAGTGGTAAAGCACTGTTTATACGCGGGCTGTGAGAACAGTACCAAGTATAGGCAAACTCAGAATACTAGGCATAGCATATGGTAAGCCAGTGAGACGGTGGGGGATAAGCTTCATCGTCAAGAGGGAAACAGCCCAGATCACCAGCTAAGGCCCCAAAATGATTTGTTATAGCTAAGTGGAAAAGGATGTGAGAATGCAGAAACAACCAGGAGGTTTGCTTAGAAGCAGCAACCCCTTCAAAGAGTGCGTAATAGCTCACTGGTCAAGCGTTTTTGCGCCAATAATGCCCGGGACTAAGCAATCTGCCGAAGCTGTGAGATGTATAAAAATCGGTAGGGGAGCGTTCCGCTTTTCTCTTGTGTAGAAAAAAGGGTGAAGCTTCTATGTAAGTAGGAGTGGACAAAGCGGAAGCGAGAATGTTGGCTTGAGTAACGAAAACATTGGTGAGAATCCAATGCCCCGAAAACCTAAGGGTTCCTCCACAAGGTTCGTCCGTGGGGGGTAAGTCAGGACCTAAGGCGAGGCCGATAGGCGTAGTCGATGGAAAACAGGTCAAAATTCCTGTACTGAGTTTTTTGAGAACCGAGTGACGAAGTAGGCTATACTGGATCTGTTTATGGATTGTAGTGGAAGCGTTCAAAGTGATGACATATAGAACAAAAACTATTTTGAGCTGAGACGTGATCCCGTTATTCTTTCATTCGAAAGAAAAACGCCAGTGATGTCACACTTCCTAGAAAAGCTTGAACTCTTTTTTCTTTTTAGAAAAAAAACAAAAAATTATCACCTGTACCATTAACCGACACAGGTAGGTAGGTAGAGAAAACCAAGGGGCGCGAGAGAACTCTCTCTAAGGAACTCGGCAAACTGGCCCCGTCACTTCGGGAGAAGGGGCGCCCTTGAAGGGTCGCAGTGACCAGGCCCAGGCGACTGTTTACCAAAAACACAGGTCTCCGAAAAGTCGTAAGACAACTTATGGGGGCTGACGCCTGCCCAGTGCCGGAAGGTGAAGGAAGTTGGTCATTTCTATATATATAGAATCCGCTGACGACCGAAGCCCCGGTGAACGGCGGCCGTAACTATTTGTTGGCTGTGTGGTTAGTAATCCGTGAACCACACTTTTAAAGACCTGAGTAGTTATAAAATTTGGCTATATGCTGGAACCTCTCGTGAATTTTCCACTACTTTGATTTTTCGAAAAAGTTCGAAAAATCAGTAACAATGTGCGAAATAGAGACAATCAGCAGGAAATTATTAACATCAAACGCATATATTATGAATTTTGACGTAAAACATGTACCACCCCATATTGGCTATTATTTAGCAGGATTTATAGATGCAGAAGGGTCTTTTTGTGTTTCGTTTTCCCCGAAAACGTCTTCAGAAGGCAAAATCATGGATTGGCAGGTCAGACCAGTTTTTAGTGTGTCTCAAAAAGAAAGACCGATAATCGCACTCTTTAAAAGACATTTAAAATGTGGAACTGTCCGTACTGATAAAAGAGGAATAAGTGTTTATGAAGTGACCAGTAAAAATGCTCTTTGTACTCATATTGTTCCATTTTTTAAGAAATATGGATTTCTCTCTGCCAAAAAAAAAAGAGATTTTTCTAGTTTTTGTCAAATCTTGAAGATTCTCGAAAATTTTCCTTTAACCAAGCAAGACATTTCACATATATTGGCATTACGCATCAATACTCCAGTCATTATAGCCAATCGTCGTTATAGTGATAAATTTATACTTTCTAGTTTGCATCAAAGTATTCATATCGATGTTATTACACAATCCTCAGAGACTAATACGCCAAACTCATTGACAATCAATGAGATGATAGAGTCCGATCTCTGTGGTGACACAGAGGCTCAAACTATATACCCAATAGAAGTTTATCTTACTGGGCTTTGCGATGGAGATGGAAGCTTCAATGTTTCTTTCACTCGTCGGGATGATTACAAATTGGGATGGAAAATCAGTCCTTCTTTTAGTGTAAGTCAAAGAGACAAAACACTTCTCATGGTTTTTCAAAAAACACTCGATTGTGGTAGGATACGAAAGGGAAGTTCTGAAGGGATTTGGTATCTTGAAGTGTTAAATCTTGACGATCTTCGAGAAAAAATCATTCCTTTTTTTAAAAAATTTCCTTTTCTTTCAGAGAGAAAAATAGATCAGTTTCAACGGTTTTGTGAAACATTAAAAATTTTGGAACGCAAACCACGGAGTCGCAACGATGTGGTGAAGATTTTAGAGCTTCAACGCTTTGAAACGAGTCAAACTCGTTGGACAACGGCTCAAATTCTGGAACGATTAGATCAATTTTTGAATCACGTGAAACCCAATAAATAATATTAAATAGTGTTGAGCGCTATCTATTTTCACATTTTAGTGTGAAAATCAAAAAAAAAACAAGATAGTTAACATAAATGAACGGTTTTTTTTGACAATTTTGCATGCAATTTAGGGCCGTTAAAAAAGGTGACCATTTGCTGGAACATCCTGAAGACTTACAGAACCGAGGAGGTGAAATCCTGTGAGTTATAGGACAATCAGCAGGAAACTAAAAAATTTTTAAACTAAAAAATACACAGAAGAATTTCAAGATATGTCGATTCATGAAAAATATGACGAATCTATTAACCATAAGATAGCACACTTGAAAAAATTAAATGATCAATACACAAAGAATAAAAATTTTGTGACCTATTTTGAAAATCTTTTGTCGTTGTTTAATGTTTCTTCAACCGTGATCACGACCAACCACAAGTACTTTCTTGGAGGTTTTGTTGAAGGAGAGGGTTCTTTGAATGTAAGTGCCAAAAAAATGGCTGAAAAAGCTTTAATGATTGATCCCGAATTCAGCATTACTCAGCATATAAATGGTGTCCAAATTTTATTACTTGCTATGTGTATTTTTCAGACAGGTCGTTTATTTTATAAGTCAGGCAGTAAAGCTACGCTAGTCTATCGAGTAGATAATCGTAAATCACTGAAAACCAAAATTTTACCGTTTTTTAAAACTTATGTGACTCCTTTTTCTAGTGGTTTCAAAAAACATAGAGTAGAACAATTTGAAAAACTTTTAATTCTTTTCGAACATGGTGTCCATAAAAGTTGTGACGGTATGTGTAATGAAATTCTTCCTATTTGGGACAATCTGCGGATGCAGAAAGGTCAGAAGAACGAATCTTTTCCAGATTTAGCATCGGCTCAAGCTTTCTCTCAAAAAACAAAAAAAAGTAAAGATTTTTAGGATCCTCAGAGACTAAACGTCACCCTGTTTCAATCAACGCAGCTTCAGCAAAAAGATAAAAAGGCTGCCACTGCACGAGAGTATCCATGGTTGAAATTGAAGATATAGTCCAATCTTTGGTGAGAATCAAAGAGATTGCTCAACTAACAAGTTGAGATATACCTTATGCCTAAGGTAGCGAAATTCATTGTCGAGTAAGTTTCGACCTGCACGAAAGGCGTAACGATCTGGGCGCTGTCTCAGAGAGAGGCTCGGTGAAATAGACTTGTCCGTGAAGATGCGGACTACCTACACCTGGACAGAAAGACCCTATGAAGCTTGACTGTATCCTGGAATTGGGTTCGGGCTTTTTTTGCGCAGCCTAGGTGGGAGGCTTTGAAGGTTCTCTGCAGGGAGAGCTGGAGCCATCATTGAGAGACCACTCTGAAAGAGCTAGAATCCTCATGGCGATCCTTTAATCAGGACGCTTGACAGTTTCAGGTGGGCAGTTTATTTGGGGCGAATGCCTCCTAAAAGGTAACGGAGGCGTGCAAAGGTTCCCTCAGTCTGGACGGAAATCAGACGTGGAGTGTAAAGGCAGAAGGGAGCTTGACTGCAAGACCTACAAGTCGAGCAGGGGCGAAAGCCGGCCTTAGTGATCCGACGGTGCCGCGTGGAAGGGCCGTCGCTCAACGGATAAAAGTTACTCTAGGGATAACAGGCTGATCTTCCCCAAGAGTTCACATCGACGGGAAGGTTTGGCACCTCGATGTCGGCTCATCGCATCCTGGGGCGGTAGTACGTCCCAAGGGTTGGGCTGTTCGCCCATGAAAGCGGTACGTGAGCTGGGTTCAGAACGTCGTAAACTTTTTTGCGACCTTGCATAGTGATTTGCATGATAAAATCGACTAATAACGGTGGAGCCTTTGTGATTTTTAGAAGGTAATACCGTGGGAAGTCAGTTGCTATTTAACAACTTTTCTCATAAGGGAATAAACAACAATCAAACAATTATGATTTTTATGCATCAATCTTTCTCAACAGTGTCCCCTAGACCTTTTGGCCTTTGCCAAAAGGCAAAGGCAGAGGAGTATTGTTGTTGGGCATTTGCTAGGAGATGGTTATCTTTACAAAGATGGCAGATTACAAGTAGAGCAATCTATCCGGAACAATGTAAAATGGTTGCACAGGGAGTTGTCCAATTTGTCAGGGAATCTTTCTGTTGTTGAAAGACCAAAACTGGGATCAAATCCTTCTCATGTAGGTTTTACACTAAGAAATGCTTTTCAGACTTGGAATCCATTTTTTATAAGAACACAGATACGGGGAGAGTCAAGGTGGTTCCAGAATGTATTGACGAATTACTTGATCCTGTTGGTTTAGCTGTTTGGTTTATGGATGATGCAATCTCCACTATAAAGTGGAGGATGGTGGAAAGGCACAGAACACTCCCCGCGCAGCTTATATAAATGTAACGAATTTTACTGACTATGGGCGTGTTAAGCTGCAACAGATGCTTAAAGAAGTGTTTGGCCTAAAGATCAATATTCATAAAGCAGGTGGAAACAATCAATACAATTTCTACATACTTTTTACCCCACCAAAAGGGGGGGCTGCGGATTCGTATGAACTGTTTTATAGATTGGTTTTACCCACAGTTGATTTGGTTCCAGCTATGAGATATAAATTAGCTGAAAAAATTAGAAAAAAAGAAGAATTTAAGTAGCAACTTGACCCCGTAACGACTTCATCCGAAAGGATGGGATGTCTCTGAAAAGAGACATAACACGTCGACCCTCGCTTTTACACAAGTAGGCAATAGCGAGATGAAGATATAGTCTAACCCTTCGAGTAATCGAAGGAACACCCTTGGTGCAGTATTTTGCTGTGTCACAAGGCACCAACATTGTGTGTGTGCTTTGGAGCGATCAGGGACTCCTGACCTGTTCCTCCGTTAACCTTTTGGCCTTTCCCGCAAAGGATAGCGTTAACGGTAACATCAGATGGAGTAGTTGGAGACAGTTCGGTCCATATCCGGTGTAGGCGTTAGAGCATTGAGGGGATCCTTCATTAGTACGAGAGGACCATGAAGGACGCACCTCTAGTCTACCAGTTATTCTTCCAAGGGTAAACGCTGGGTAGCTACGTGCGGAGCGGATAACCGCTGAAAGCATCTAAGTGGGAAGCCCACCTCAAGATGAGTGCTCTCCATAAGGCCACGGTTAGACTAACCGATTGATAGGTGCTAAGTGTACGATCCGTAATGATCTTAGCTGAGGCAAACTAAAGGCCGATTGATTTTGACCTTATATACCCCACAAGGGGTCTATATAAACCCCCCCCCCCCTGCCTTTGCCTTTTGCCAAAGGCCAAAAGGTGGGGGTATAGATTTATATAAAGCATAACATTAAAGGGGAAAACTAAGTTTAACGCTTTACTTAAAAAAAAAAAGCATACTCCGGTGCTCAAAGCTTGGTGGGAACCACGCCGATCCATCCCGAACTCGGTTGTGAAACGATCAAGAGGTTTGAAAAACTCGTTGGGAGACTAACGGGAAATTCTTTTCTAGTGCCGGGGTAATGTGTAGTTAATGTGTAGTCCCCTAGGGGGTGTTCTGTTTGTTTACCTTTTGGTTTACCTTTGGTTTACCTTTTGGTTTACCTTTGGTTTACCTTTTGGTTTACCTTTGGTTTACTAGCGTATACAGAACAACCCCTGGGGGGGCCTTTGCCTGAAGCCTGAGTATGCCAAAGCTCGTTAAACTTTTGCTTGCTCCCCTCTTTACCTTTTGGCCTTTGCCAAAAGGCAAAGGCCCCACTCTTCAAATTCAAAGGTGGGGCAAAGGCCAAATGCCAAAGGGGTGGGGGGGGATATGTTAAACAGGGGTCAAGGTGTTCGTCTGTGTCCATAAAATAGGCTTTATAGATAATATATCAAACGACTCCCTGGTTACCCCATCCCCACCTTCAGCATGGTGGGGTGGGGGACATGACCCATGAAATACTCGATCAAAACCTCCCCCTATTATCTCCAGTGGGGCCTTTGCCTTTTGCCAAAGGCCAAAAGGTAAAGAGTATAAAAAACAAAAAAAAAACCAGCAATTTTTATAATTTTAAAATTATAATGCTTTTTACAACTATAGGTTATGAGTTTTTGTCTGAAAATTTACTTGAGTTAACAACTTTTAAGTAAAAATAACACCAACGAAAACTTAACATATTATTGTTTTATCAAAAATTGGTTTTTTGCTTATTTTGATAAAAATACAAATTGATAAATATAGGAAATAACCATAATAATAAGTATTATAAATCTTGTAAAATTAATTACGAAAAAATCGAAATTTCGGATAACTAAAAATTTATTTTATAAACCCTACCCTTTACCCTTTGGTTAAGTAAAAAGTATAAAATTAATAAATTAAAAACAATAAAATTTAAATTAATAGAATGTACAGTATTCGTTGAAGCCTTTGCCTTTTGGCAAAGGCCAAAAGGTACACAAATTTTTTTTTTCGTTAGTTTAACTTTAAACTCTGTTCATATACCCAAGTCAATTAATTACTTTTTCAAACATAATTTTTAGTCGTGAAACTTAATGTTTTTTCTATCAAGCAGAAAAATAGATTTACCTTTTTGCAAAGGCCAAAAGGCAAAGGTTAGAATCCTATATCCAGAAAACAAAACATAAAACTTAAAAAAATTATGTTGTAGCTGTTATTATGCATAATGCATAAACAAACATATAAAAAAAATCTGCACAAAAACATAATACCATAAGATTCCTTATGTATTGTATACATATACATACTCACATAACCTTTATATTTATTCTTAAAACTACACAAAGGTCTTTTTTATTCTTAAAAAAACGTAGTTTAAAAATATAATATACATATATAAGTATGTATTATAAAATCTATAATAATTATAGATTTATCTAAAATAATTATCTAAATTTAAGAAAAGCAAAAAAAAGTAATATTTAAACTTAAAAGATAAATACAAAAATATAAAGGTTTTTGTTTGCTTTACCTTTTGGCCTTTGCCAAAAGGCAAAGGCCGGATTAAAAGTAAAGCAAACAAATATTTAAGAAATAATTATGAAACAAGAGTTGAAGGTGCTTCAACAGAAGCTAAATCTAGAGGGAAGTTGTGAGCGTTACGTTCGTGCATAACTTCCATACCTAAGTTAGCTCTGTTAATAATATCAGCCCATGTATTTAATACACGACCTTGTGAATCAACAACAGATTGGTTGAAGTTAAATCCGTTAAGATTGAACGCCATTGTTGAAATACCTAAAGCTGTGAACCAAATACATACTACTGGCCAAATAGCTAAGAAGAAGTGTAGAGATCTTGAGTTATTGAAAGATGCATATTGGAAAATAAGTCTTCCAAAGTAACCGTGAGCTGCTACGATGTTGTAAGTTTCTTCTTCTTGACCAAAACGGTATCCAGCGTTAGCTGATTCGTTTTCAGTTGTTTCACGAATTAAAGAAGATGTTACTAATGAACCCTTTTATTTGTTAATCCACTATTTCAAGTGGTATCGGACTATATCATCAATTTTTATTCTTTAAGTTTTTAAAATAAAGAATCATAAATTGCAGGGTACTAATGTATTATTATTGTTGGGACTCAAATACTAGTCTCTGAACGTCTCGAGAAATCAAAAAATAACTTAAATTTAAACAAAAAAAGTTATTTAAAGCCCATTCTCGATTTCGCTGCTGATTACCTTTTCAATAAATTAATTATATTTAAATTTTTTTTTACTTTTCAAATACACTAAGGACTCATTAATTAAGTTTTTAGATTAAAATATGTTAAGTTTTAGTTTAACAATTTTTAAAACATAATTTTTTTACAAGACCAACCATATAAGCTTTTCCGTTGACCATTTAACAAAGGTGTAACTCTTATTAGATTAGTGTGAATTGCAGAATGTAACACTTTACAAACGTCACCCCCTGTTTCACAGTTAAAAACACAAAGATACTCATGATTTTTAAACGAAAATAGATAGCGATCCTCTTTTTTAATTGCAATATTAAGGTTCCTATTACGCCCCCCTATTTTCCCCCCCTCACTCCGAATATGCAAAGCATTTTTTTTTTGCATCGATTTTGCTGCTTGAAGTTTTTGATATTCTGAACTTCAAAAGTTAGAACAACGTTTCTTTAATAATCTATGAGTTGCTTGTGCACCAACCTGTCTCCACAATCTTACAGCTTCATTACATCTGCCAGTTAAAAGATTAACGGCCCCTTTATCTCGAACATCACCATAAATTTCAAATAAAAGTTGATGCGCTTTTTGATGGTCTTCTAAACTTAATAATATTATGTTTTCTGAAGAATCCATATATTTTTTTATATCTTTTGTTCTTTGAGCAATATTTACTTCATCTAAAAATAGTAAAGATCTCAGATAAAACTTTGGGATTATATGATGTGCATGAAGAACAGTATTAGGAGAATAAAAACCTGCATTTTCTAAAAAGTCATAGTATTTTTTATTTTTATCATTTTTGAGTCTATTAAATCAAGGTGTCATAAAAAAAGTTAATTAAAATATTTTTGATAAGTATTATAAATTAATAAATTGAAATAAGGTTTCCAGACAATTCACCCTGTTTCACTAAATTATTACTAATTTAAGGCACAGTTCTATTTATGCATTGCTGAGAATAAACTTCCACCAAATACACCTGCTACACCTAGCATGTGGAATGGGTGCATTAAAATGTTCAATTGTTTTTTCGTTTTTTTTACTAACAAAAAAACGAAAACAGACGAGCTCTTTATCTCATCTGCTCCGAATTACTTCGGAGTATCGGACTATATCTTTAAAATGCCGAACAGCCGTTTGATAATCTTTATTTCTTCATTTGATAATTTTTTATCAAGCTGTTTCGACAGTTCTTTCACGCGCTCATGAAGTTTCATAATCCTCTGCGGATCGTATACTTTAGTCTCTGAACCTTCATCACATTGCTGTAATGCTTGGTTGCTGATTAACTCTTTTTTTTTATTAGATTTTCGAGGAACAATTTTTTGAAATGTATCTTGCCTAAAACTTTCATTTTCAATTAAATCTTCCAAAAATTTAAGAAATTGTTGAGGAGTATTTGGATCATATTTAAATTTTTTATGAAAAGCATTATGAAAAGCTTCATCTAAAGTTACTGAATTTTGGGGATCAAAACGAAGAGATTCGAAAGATTTCATTGAATATAAATGATGAACAACTAACTTCTTAGGACGTATACCGGAAATAGAACATTCATAATTTCCTAAACGTTGTGCCTTTTCACGTCATTCATCGTATTTATAAGAATCGCGAAATTTATTTGCACGAGGTTTTGTAGCCTGATAAAGTTTCGCTGAATCTGACATTTTTTGAATTGTTTCTTCAGTAAACTTGCGATTTGTTAACTTAAGGCTTGTACTTGCTTTTCCACAACAAGCTAAACCATAGCGCGAACGATTATAGTTGTGATAAGTTGTATCGATAATACGTTCAGGATCATGACGAAGACAAATTACTTTCAAATTTGCTATACGTTCATTTGGAATGTTTTTATCAACAAGTTCTAACTTAGAAGAATCTACAAACCGCTGATATTTGCCATAAACTAATACATGGGAACGCTCTTGCATTAAAGTCACCGTTCTCGTATGACAAATGATTGCTTGAGTTGGTGGTAAGTAATAAACCATAAAAAAGTTTAATTATATAATAAATATGTCAAAAAGGATTTGACCCAAATGAGTCAATATAATTACAAATAAATCAAAATATTGGAAAATGAAAGTTTCATTAAAAAAAACCTAATAATAAGAGCCTTCCAGCAATTCACGTGATTTAACGAGCACTACAACTTTAATTTAATGCTCTGCTTGGAATACAATCATGAAGTTGAATGTACCTGAAATACCTAGAGGCATACCATCTGAGAAAGAACCTTGACCAATTGGATATACAATGAATACAGCTGCTGCTGCTGCTACTGGAGCAGAATAAGCTACTGCAATCCACGGACGCATCCCTAATCTATAAGATAATTCCCACTCACGACCCATATAACAACAGATACCTAAGAAAAAGTGACAAACGATAAGTTCGTAAGGACCACCGTTATATAACCACTCATCTAGTGATGCAGCTTCCCAAATTGGATAGAAATGTAATCCAATAGCATTTGATAAAGGGATAATAGCACCAGTAATGATGTTATTTCCGTATAATAATGAACCAGATACTGGTTCACGAATTCCATCGCGTAACATTTATAAAAACATAAGTACAGGTAAAACTAGTTAACAAGACTAATAATACACAATTGTTTCCCCATGTTAGATCAAAATCATATTTTTTAATCAAATTTAGATTTTTTACACTTTTTTCCCAATATGCCTTGTTTAGCCATTCCAGCCTTTGCCTTTTGGCAAAGGCCAAAAGGTACGACCCCCTTCCGAATATCATACTTCCCATACTTTAAGAGCATCCATACATTTTTGAGCTGTTTCCTGTCGACGTCTACCTAAATGAGGAAATATACGAGGAAACAAATATGATAAAGTTGCACGATCTCCTATGTGAAGTGTATAAACAGTTTTTTTGGTTACGATTTTTCTCGAGGGAACAAAATAGGATTTGTTTAGCAATTTTGCTACTTTGCCAATGACATCTTGGTCAACCATTGAAATCTTTATAAACGGTGCAACAGGGGCTGAAGAAACTTTATATCGTTTTTTACTTCTAGTATCTAACCCAAAGTATGCTTCACCTTCGAACAATCCTGCTATCCAAGCAATTTCAATTTCCTTCAAGTTCAACATAAAGAAATATATAAGTTTATAAATGTTTGGACTATATCTTCACCCTTTGTAAAGGGAGCTGGGCACTTATGTGCGATTATTGTTAGGACTCACGCACTAGTCTCTGAACCGTCCCTGGAATTTCTCTTGGTTGAGAGAATCCTACCAAGGCTTGGCTGCTGATTCCCTTTTTGGGTTCCAGCAATTCACCCAATTTTTCATCAACCTTGCGGTTAAAGGACACCGATTAGCGGATGTCTACTGGAGGAGCTGCAATAAATGCGATGATGAATACAGAAGTAGCTGTTAATAATGTTGGGATCATGATTACACCAAACCATCCTACATATAGACGGTTATCAGTTGAAGTTACCCATTCACAAAAACGAGCCCATAAGCTAGAAGCTTGACGTCTTTCTAAAATTGCTGTCATAATTAATGTTTTTTTATTTTTTTTTTCTCCGAATTTTTATAAATTTTTCAGTATATGAAAAAACTTGGTATTAAATAGTTTACCATAATAAAAAACTTAAGCAATTAGATATTCATTAATATATCTAATCAAATGATTTTCTAAAAAATCATACTTTTATACATAAATACATATTAATACAACCTCGAGTCTGTATAAACATACAGTATAAAATTATTTCTATAACCTTATAAATTTATATTTATAAACATATCTCTGCTTGTTGCGTCAAATTTTCTGTAAATAACAGCTATTTTTTTTAAAAGTAAACACCTCCACATTAAACCTGATGGTACTAACCTTATGGGTTATATTCAGTAAAACGAGAAACATAAAAGTTATTTACAACTACATGATAAGTTTCATCTAAACCAGTATTTAATCTTTCTTTAACTCGAGCCATAATTCTAGAAATTACATAAAGATAAGCTTGTTTTAACGCTTTTTGTTGATAAAATTGAACTGTTTCTTCTTTAAATTCATCTAATCGAGCTAATCTTTCTTCATGTTGATTTGTACAACTTTGAATTTCTTGTTCTACTCGTAACATACCTTCTTCACGAATTTTTGATGATTTTTTTTTTGCTTCTTCTAACTGATTTATGGCTTTATTAAGTTTTTCTTGAGCTTCTAATGCTCTATTTTTAGCTTCTTGTAAATTTTTTAATATTGTATTTCTACGATCCTCTAATAACGAACTTAAATTTTTCCCTACAAAAGAAATAACTACCGCAATAACTATGGATAAATTAATAACATTGGTTTCAAATATATTTGTTTGAATCCCAAAACCTTCTGCTAGTGGGAAATGTACTAAATCATAAATCATAAAAATTTTAAACTTTTATTTACTTACTGAAAACTTTCATTACCAAAAATTTTCTTGTATTCCATTAACCATCGCTTAAGAAAACTTCTAACACTAAGAAAATAGTCTCATGTTTTGAGCAAAGTTATTGTTAACTAGAGTTGTTAACTAAGGTTACAGGTGCACTATATATTTAAATTTACAATTTGTATGGAGATACAAATTTATAAATTAAGACCTCCTAATAATGATTTACATTATTAACTGTTTTTACTCTTAAACACTTAAACAAGATAGACTTAACTTAGAATATCAACATTGTTTAAAAAATTCTATGTTTAAAATTTCTATTTTTTATATTTTTTGATATCTAGAAGGTGTTGATTTAAAGATGGATCATTCTATCAATTAAATAACCCATATATATGGTTAAAACATAGATTATTAGGTTCTATACAATGTATACAAATCATTACTATTTTAAATATTTATAATCAAATAATGCAAAAAAGTTCTTTTTAATTGTTAACCAAATGCCAACATGACTTTTGATCGTTAACGCTAGCCTTCGTTTTTTGGCAAAGGCCAAAAGTTTAACGAGATCATTTCGCTCCTCTTTGGCAAAAATAAAAGGTTATCGTTAACTGGACTTTAACAACTTATATATCTATAAGAAATCATTATACATATATATGTAATGTTTCCAAAAACTTTACTAACCATGGCTTTAGTTTTTATATGACAAATAAAACACTTCAATGAGATTTTTAATAGTAAATTCATATGGTAACAAACTTATTCTAAAACCATGAAAAAAACTTTAAATAGAAGCATAACTCATTACGATATGTGTTATACGTAATCTATATAACATTTACATGTTTACTGTTGTAAACATGTAAATATTTTTTATAAACTTTTATCCGAAAACAACGGACCCTTTTGGGCGGATCCTAACTATAAACCAATTTTATTTTTATATTAAGTACGTTACCAATACGTTCCCTACCCTTTGGCATTTGCCAAAGGGCAAAGGCCAACACCTTGCTACCATGTAACTTATAAAACGCTATATAAAATATATGTAGTCAAACTTACTTTTATCAAGTCAAGGGTTTGCTAAACGCCTTATTTTAAATATGTTTAAAATAGTCTTTGTGTAAAGGATATCTTGTTCCATTTATATTAGTCTGTGCCTTTCGCCCCCCCTCTCCCTTTGGCGAAAGACACACATATGGCTTATTTATAAAAAAAATCAGTATATTCGTTCCTTAGTATAATCTAAAGATATAAAAAGGCTAATATTTTACCTAAAACACTTAAGAAGCAAAAGGATTAGCAAATAAAAGAGCTAATGCAACAACTAAACCATAAATAGTTAGTGATTCCATAAACGCAAAACTTAAAAGCAAAGCACCACGAATTTTACCTTCAGCTTCAGGTTGTCGAGCAATACCTTCTACTGCATAACCAGCAGCAGTTCCTTGCCCCATACCAGGACCTATAGCAGCTAAACCAACAGCTAAACCAGCAGCAACAACAGAAGCAGCAGCAACAATAGGATTCATAATAATTAATTTTCATATATTAATGAATAACATCATAACAACCAACATTATTATATAGGTGAAATGAAAAAATAAAAAGGGCAAAAAAACTTCAAACTTATCCAAATAAAATTTCCAAATCAATTTTTATCCATTCTCCAAAACTCAATATAATAGCTTTATATGTATTACTCTTTATGTATCTAATATGTCTATACTTTTAATAATACAAATTTAAACGGAGAGAGAGGGATTCGAACCCTCGGTACAAATAATTTTATACAACGGATTAGCAATCAGTCGCTTTAGACCACTCAGCCATCTCTCCAATGTTTACCTTGCGTTAACAGTACATTTGACATATTGTATTATAACGTACTTTTAAACAAAAAATAGAGTAAATTTAGACGATTTCGTCAATAAAACATTCAAAAAATGTAAAATTTTTTTATGCTTAAAAAAACATTAAATAGTAATTCTACAGATTTTTTACTATCTAATTTAACGTATTAAAAAATACACGTTAAATATTAACGCATATACTAATATCTTGTTTTTAAATTAACGAATTCTAATATAAAAATAAACCACTATTTTTATTGTTTTAAACAAAATATTAAGCAGAACAAACGTTGAGTTTTTGGTTTTTACTTTTTTACAAAGGACCGGTAAAAGGTAACTAAACAGTCTATCCAAAAAACTCATACTTTTTACCCCACTTTTTACCCCACCAAAGGTGGGGCAAAGGTGGGGCAAAGGCCCTAATCTTTACCTTTTGGCCTTTGGCAAAAGGCAAAGGACCCACTCTTTACCCCACCCTTGCCCCACCAAAGGTGGGGCAAAGGTGGGGATAGTTGAACAAAGTCGAGAACGTTGAGAACGTTGAAAGCTAGTTGAAAGCTCAGGAAGAAACCGAATTCTAGAGGAGAGCAAAAGCCCCCCCTTCCCTTTAGTAAGTCATATAAATTGCACAACTATAAAAATGTAACAATACAACTCGACAACATAATATTGTTATGTACTTAAATAATACAAACAGCTAGTTAACTATCTAGCAATAGTTAACAGAACATATACAAATAATTTTCTTTTTATTAACTATTTTAAAAAAATAAAAATATTTAATTATCTTTTTGTTTCTATAAAGAAATAAATATAAACATTTAACATCTATAAAATTTTTTCTAAATATTTGTTTTTTACTGTCATATATATATTAAATTCTATTTCTAATATAGCTTTATATTTGTCGTTAACTAAAAAATATGCATTTTTTATTTATAAAATACTTCACAATAGTATTAGTTTTTAACTAGTTTAGACCATCCTAAAGCTTTTAAATTATCATTTCTTCGAAGCGGACGAGTGACTAAATCTAAAATTTCTCGTGCATTTGTAAAACCATGAATTTGAGCAAATGTAAATTCTACAGACCATTTGGTATCAATTCCCCTAGCTTCTAATGGATTACAATGAGCCATTCCTGTAATAACTAAACTTGGTTGAAATTCTCGGATTCGTTGAATTTGATAGTAATTGTCTGGTTTTTCTACAATTCGAGGCATTGGAACATTCATTTGTTTACAAGTTTTTTGTAAAAGAAGAAGCTCAGCAGCTTGAAATCTTTTATCCATGTAAGGAATACCTACTTCATATACAACCATTCCACAACGAATTAGAAAGCGAGCTAATGAAATTTCTAAAAGATTATCTCCCATAAAAAAGACTGACTTTCCACGCACAAGTTTGAGATAATCTTCTAATCCTGCCCAGATTTTTGATTCGCGTTCTTCTAATCCTTTGGGTGTTTTACCAAATACTGAACAAATTTTTTCAATCCAAGCTCGTGTTCCATCAGGCCCAATTGGAAAAGGAGCTCCAATTAACTTACATTTTCTTCGTCGCATTAAAGTCGTAGCCGTTCTACTTAAAAATGGATGAACCCCGCATACATATACACCCTCTCCTAAAGTAGGTAATTCTGTATAACGTTGTGATGGTAACCATCCTGACACTTGTATGCCTTGATTTTTTAATTCTAAAGTTAATTGAGTTACTACTGTACTAGGTAACGAACCAAATAATACCAATGGAGGATGGTTTGATTGATCAGTTAAATTTGATGGCTCTTTTTTTTTATTCACACTTTCTGGACATCTTTGAGCCATAGCAGCTAAAACCGTATCTTCACCCTGTGTAAACGCATAATCTAACCCATTTGCTCGAGCAACTACAATAGGAATGTTTATTTCTTCTTCTAAGCGGGGAGCCATTCCTTCTAAGTCCATTTTTATAATCTCTGTAGTACATGTACCTATCCATACAATAACGCTTGGGTTTCTATCCTGTTTTATTTGCAAACAAAGTCTTTTAAGTTCTTTATAATCATTAAGTTGAGCAGATATATCGCTTTCTTCAAGCTCTGCCATGGCATATCTCGGTTCTGCGAAAATCATTACCCCTAAAGCGTTTTGCAAAAAATAACCACACGTTTTTGTTCCAATTACCAAAAAAAAGCTATCTTCTATTTTTTGGTATAACCATGAAACACAACTAATAGGACAAAATGTATGATAGTTGCCTGTTTCACATTCAAAAACTAACGCTTCATTCAATGCACTAGACATATTGAAAAATTCATTTTTTGGGAAATATAAACCTTATAGCTTTCCATTAATCTAAAATATATACATTAGCATATCTAGAGTAAGTCCAAATATATCTATTTTTTAGAACTTTGAAAATCTATAAAGTTTTATCAAACCCCTGGGGGGTGTTTGACTACTTTTTAGGGCAACAAATAAATTCCATCCATAGTTTTTTAAACTTTTTTTTTAATGAATTTTTAAGGTCCATTAATTCTTTTTTACCGTTTGTCAAGTGGGTTAGGTTGTTTATTAGCTTAAACAATGTTTAACCTTTTTAAACCTATACTTACTAATAAGATATTCCATCTTACTTTTTTCCTGTCTTTAATATTATCAACATTAACCTTTATTCTCTTCTTTCCCCCCTCTTGCCTTTGTCAAAAAGCAAGAGTTTAACAAAATTTTAAAAACACAATAAAAACAAAAATAATGAAAGAAAAATATAAACCATTCAAAAACTTTTAAATATATCTGAATTTTACAAAATTCAATTCATGCGTGTTTATAAGTATATAGTTTATAAACTATATTTATAAATCGTTTAATTTTTTACAATGAAGTAACTTTCAGTTTAAAGTAAAAACACATATTACTCGTTAACCGTGTTAAGGAAACCTTAATTAGCCTTTGCCTTTTGGCACAGGCCAAAAGGTGTTAAGGTGACTTTATATTACTATATAGGTTATATGTTCCACTCTTTAGTGGAACATATAACTTATACAAAAATATATTTTTAGTGTTCTACTCTTTAGCGGAACATTTCAACCTTCACAGGTTAGTAGAGTTTTTTAGTCTCTACTTTTAAGCTCTTTAGTAGAGCAAACCATTTTTAAAAATTTTTTCATTTGTACTCAAAGTCAGTTAGCGTTAAACTATGTATCCTGTTCATTAAAAACAGGCTATTGCTTTTGACCTATTCCTACGATTGATTTGTAATGAACTTAACACTTCACTTACTAGTTTAAAAAATTTTTTTAGCTTTTTTTCAAAAACCAAATCCTAATAAGTTGTTAAACTTTTACCAGACTTTTTGACAAAAGCTAGTGTTAACGGTACATTCAAAACAAAACTTATCCTGTTTAAAAATAGACACAAAACCTAGATAAAGTAAAAATTTACATCGTCGACTGTTTATAAACTATAGTCGGACAACCTAAGCCTGCAACTTTAGGATATATTTAATCTTTTTAGTGACTACATTAGCCTTTGCCTTTTGGCAAAGGCCAAAAGGTTAATGTTTTTGTTGCCTTTAAAGTGTTTGGGGTATATGCGTATTATTTATATTTCATATTTAATCGTTAACTTCACTTTAAAGTAGAGTTTTAGTTGATAGAACATTCTATACCCATAAACAAAGTTTTCACAGACTCGGCATCAGAACTGTACTTGAAACATCTATTTCATACAGCTCCTCTTAGAATTCTATACATATATATATCTACCATGTAGGTAAATGTTATTTTTAAAGTTACACAACTTTTACTTTAGCACCAGCATCTTCTAATTGTTGTTTAGCTGCTTCAGCTTCTTCTTTTGATACTGATTCTTTAATATTTTTAGGTAATACACTTGTAAATTCTTTTACTTGATTTACTGCAATATTAGCGATAGAACGAACCACTTTATAAATGGCTACTTTTTTTGCAGTAGGTATTTCTTCCAATACAACATCAAATGACGTTTTTTCTTCGGGCGCTGCCTCTTGAGCAGCTACAGGTGCTTCATTCATCATCATCATACCTCCACCAGCAGATACAGATGCATCTACACCGAATACTTCTTCTATTTTTGAGACTAGTTCAGACGCTTCCAACAAGGTTAAAGACTTTAATTTCTCTATAATTTCTGTCACTGTAGACATAATGATTCCTTCTTTATTTTTAAAGATCTTACACAGATCAAAATAATTATTAGATTACTTCACGTAAATTATGTTAGTTCACTTTACATTAAAAGTTATTATAAGTAAATGCATTTTTACCAAATGCCATTTGGTCTTTTCATGCGCTATCAACTGCTCCATTAGTCTTTATTCTAATATTTTTTCTACTATCTCAACTTTATAGTGATAGTAAAGATAGGGGAGAAAGTGGAGTAAAAAAATGTTGAGCAAATGCTAGCTTCAATGTGACACTCATTATTCAGACTGTTAAGTTATTAATCTAATAAAACTAACTAACTGCAGAATTAAACATTTAAATTTGAATTTAAATATATAATGCAAATTATATAACTTATAAGTACATAGCCTTTGCCTTTTGGCAAAGGCCAAAAGGTAAAGTAAATAACTTTATGGTTATATAAATTTGCCTTTGACTAAATTTATAACAATTTATTATTTTTACTAATTTACTATAAATTTAGTTTTTTTTTAACATTTTTTCCGTTAAACTTTTACTTACATGAAGGGAATGGGAACTTTTTCTCCCCAATCAGCCCCCTTATGCCAAAACTACCGCTAACGGAACAATAATTAATTATTTATTAGAACATATGAGTATTGAGTTCTTTTTCTTTTTAATCACAAAAGCAAATTTGTAGTTAAAAGTATTGTCTTATTCAATCATAGCATGATACGTAGCTACTGTTGCAGGAGATGCTCTATTTAAATGTCGAAAAATAATGTATTTAAATAATACATCTAATAATACAGGTAACGTTGCAACTAATAAAAAAATACTTGTTTGACTTTCTGCTAATCCATAATGGTAAAAAATAAATTGGAAAAAAAACTCTCATATATTTGGAGAATGATAACCTACTAATAAGTCAGTAATAAAAAGAATGAAAAGAGATTTTTTACTATCATCCAATCCAAAAAAAACTTCTAACAAAAAAGATTTTGTAATATTTAGTTGAATTTCTAATCGCATTACTAAAAAACATAATGTAATAATACTAAGAAAATCAGCAAAACAGTTTGTAATAGCTTCTATACTGTGATTATTATAACGCAAAGCTAATTCCATTACTTTTGATTGCATACATTTTTCAATTCGCGTAGCCGAATCTACAGGATTAAGAGATTTTTCAGTCATATTTGACTGTTCTGAATCTATCGTTAGCATGCAACTGTTAATGGAGTTTATAGACTCGAGTTGTTTAGATTTTAAAGAATTGTTATCTATATGAGAAGATAATTTTGCATCAACACTATCACTCTTTACGCCACCTTTTGGTGGGGTAAAATTGGATGTTTTTTCGTTGTTTATCGATAATGGAACATGAGACACAATATCAGGATTTTTAAAATTGTAGACTTCATTAAATAATGGAGGTTCGGTAGCTTCACTCAACAGATATGAATCTTTTCTGTTAAGGGTTTCATTAATAATTGGCGAATGTAATCCACTGAATTTTGTGGAAGTATGGGTTCCACTAAACACTGGAGGGGCTATTAATGATTCAAAATAAATTTTTTCTTCATAATTTTCTAACTCAGAAAAAGCAAGTTTTTGTTGATATGCATTTAAAAAAAGTTCTGGTTGTTTTTTATTTCAAAAATATTCTGTTATGGGTTTAACTAAATAAGTTTTTGCTAAAAAATTAACTAAAAAAGGAATACATACTAATAAAAACAAGCATTTTATGGTTGTTAAAAAAAGATATCTATAGAATCTATATTCTTGAATAACTAGATTTTCAACATCAGCAAAAATTTGTTTAAAAAATCTATCAAATACTCTATTAAAAGACCGTGGAAATAAACCTATATCCTCATAAGTGATAGAAACAACTTGTTGTTTTGTTACATCATTTGGTTTCATATATTTTATATATATTTTAATAAGTCTACATACAAAGTCTTAAACAAGTACAAAATATGAATTTATATATCAGAATAAAAAAATACTAATTCTATAAATCATATATACATTTAAAGACCTATGGTTATACTTTTTATTTACATATCGTATGTGTGTTTAAATTTACCTTTCTTTATCACATTTAACGATTTGTCTTTATATTTATTTTAGAGAAATAGCTTTTCTAGTAACTATATATAGTTATATAGGAAAAAAATGTACATCTATTACAAACAAATAGATGTACATGTAGTTTATAAAGGTATAAAAATATAAATATACAACCTATATGTTTATCTGATTAACTAATAACGGTTAGTTTATAACTTCCGAAGATAATTATAATATTTATTTAAAATTTCTATTTTTTATATAGACCCAGAAATAGATAGATTAAAACACATAACTCTGATACCTATTTAAAAACAATTCACTTTGTTATGAACGTTTTTAATCAATATTTCCTTTTCCTGGATTACGTGCTGGGTCATTAGATAAAAAACCAAAAATGAATAAAAATACGAAGAAAGTAATAACAGTATAAACAAAAATTTTTAATGTTAACATATATTTCTAATAATTATGAAATGTTTTCGTTGATTTATATATACAAAGTCCATATGATCTATAAAAAACCCTATTTTTCAATAGCAAAATCGTTCACCTTTTGGCCTTTGCCAAAAGGCAAAGGCTCTGGGGGATGTCATAAAAACCCTTTGTAGCTTTTGCACGAGGTTCCACAGGGGAGCAAAGGCTCATTTCGGTGGAATCTCTTACTTCTACTTTTTTTTTACTCTATTTTTTTCTCAACTATATAGCAGAGATAGCCTTTGCTCAACGGTCTTTGCTCAACTGCTTTTGCTCAACTTTCTCCTCACCCCACCATGCTGAAAGATTACCCCAATCTTTACCTTTTGGCCTTTGGCAAAAGGCAAAGGCCCCACTCTTTACCCCACCAAAGGTGGGGCAAAGGTGGGGCAAAGGTGGGGCAAAGGTGGGACAAAAGTGGGTTAAAGGGCTTTGCCTTTTAGCAAAGGCTAAAAGATGGGGACAACATTTGATACAGTTGAGATAGTTTAAAGCGCATAAAGTGTTAGCTCACTTTAAGGGCCTCTAACAACAAGTCAAGAAGTCACGTGACCTTTTGCCCTTTGCCAAAAGGCAAAGGCTACGATGTTAACGGGACCTTTTGCTTGAGACTTTCTTATTGCGCTTACGCTATGGAACAAAAAGTATCCTCTATAATTCTAAAATTCAATTATTTGCAAGGTTTATTTAATGTTTTTATCATAAATAATAATACCATATCTATACAATATATGTTTCTATAATAAAAAATAGAATTAATATTTTATTCGAGATATAGTTATACCAAATAACTAGCTATTATATTATGAGATGAAGTTCGGACCAAAAGAATTAACCGATTAAACAACATAAAGATACCGTTAAGCCTAGCCTTTGCCTTTTGGCAAAGGGCAAAAGGTGGGTTTAATTAGAACTTGTTTTTTGAGTTTTAAATTCATCTAAATACTCTTGAATAGCCTTTTTCAACAAATCTTCGGCTTCAGAACTAAATGTTTCCGTAGTTTGAATAATTTCTACATATTTAGATGCATTTTTTGGTAAAAATTCTCGTAAACCTACTAGAAAAGATCTAATTTGACTTACTTCTAATTTATCTAAATAACCTGTAGTTCCAGCATATATACTTGCCACTTGATCTTCTAGAGATAAAGGAGATGATTGAGGTTGTTTTAAAATTTCGCGCAAACGAGCTCCACGAGCAAGTTGATTTTGCGTGGATTGGTCTAAATCGGAAGCAAATTGAGAAAATGCTTCTAATTCAGCAAACTGCGCTAATTCTAATTTTAGTTTACCTGCTACTTTTTTAATAGCTTTTGGTTGAGCTGCCGACCCAACACGAGATACTGAAATCCCTACATTAATAGCTGGACGAAGCCCTCCGTTGAATAAATCTCCTGATAAAAAGATTTGTCCATCAGTAATTGAAATAACATTTGTCGGGATATAAGCAGATACGTCTCCTTCTTGCGTTTCTACTATTGGGAGCGCTGTCATACTACCTTCGCCTAATGCATCACTTAATTTAGCTGCTCTTTCTAACAAACGTGAGTGTAAATAAAATACATCTCCTGGGTAAGCTTCACGTCCTGGAGGACGACGAAGTAATAAAGACATTTCGCGATAGGCTTGGGCTTGTTTAGATAAATCATCATAGATTGTTAAAGTTGCTTTACCTGTATACATGAAATATTCGGCTAAAGTAGCTCCAGTGTAAGGTGCTAAATATTGCAATGTTGATGGTTCATTTGCATTAGCCATAACAATAATTGTATAATCTAAAGCTCCTCGTTCTTTTAAAGTAGTTACTACTTGAGCTACAGAGGAAGCTTTTTGACCTATTGCGACATACACACAAATAACATCTTTTCCTTTTTGATTTAAGATAGTATCTACCGCAATAGCTGTTTTTCCTGTTTGACGGTCCCCAATAATTAATTCTCTTTGACCTCGTCCTATTGGAATCATAGCATCGACAGCAACTACTCCTGTTTGTAAAGGTTCATATACAGAACGACGCGAAACAATACCAGGAGCTCCAGATTCAATAGGTCTGCTTTCATTTGTTGAAATTACTCCTTTACCATCAACTGGGCGAGCTAAAGCATCAACTACACGACCTAAATAAGCTTCGCTTACGGGAACTTCTGCAATTTTACCTGTGCATCGAACACGACTTCCTTCTGTAATCTTTAAACCATCACCCAATAAAACTGCACCAACATTATTTGCTTCTAAATTTAAGGCAATTCCTAAAGTGCCATCTTCAAATTCAAGTAATTCTCCTGACATTGCTTTTTCTAAGCCATACACACGAGCAATTCCATCCCCTACTTGGAATACAATTCCAAAATCAACCATTTTGACTTCTGGTGTATATTGTTCAATTAATTCTTTTATAAGATTGCTTAATTCTTCTGGAGTTCGCATTGTCATATGTAAATATATCTTCTATTTTTCAAGGTAAAAACGATTACCTTTAATAAAGCCATTTAGTCTTTTACTCTGGCTTTCTATAACTCCACTTTTACTTGTCACCTTCTCTATTTCGTGAAGGAGTCTAGCACTTATTAGTTAGTATATAGTGAAGAATATCAATTCTTCTTTGTTTCGAAATAAAACATGTTTTTCTTACTTTTAAGTGTTTACTTAAAACCTGCATATGTAATCTATATTAAATAAATAGAACTATGTTTAGTTTAGTTAATTAATGAAAACTTTGTAAATCAAAGTATTAATTTAATAGGGTTTGTTTTTTAACAAAAAAAGCAAAGTATAACAATATAAAGAGAACACTTAAATATTGTTAAACCTTGACTAGAAAATGTTTCTACCAAACTGTAAAACAGTATCATGTTTTTTTATGCTTGCCTTTGCCTTTTGGCAAAAGCCAAAAGGTAAACCAAAGGTAAACCAAAAGGTAAACAAACAAAACATATTGCACACACCTTTTCCCTACTTTTTGGTGGGGCCTTTGCCTTTTGCCAAAGGCCAAAAGGTAAAGAGGTGTAGAAAAGTATTCTACTTTAATTTATAAAACATAATTTGTTTATGTTTTTGCAGAGCCTACTTCAAAAAAAAATTAAGATTATATATTTGTAGAGTTTAAGTACTATTTTTTTCTAAGTTAAGGTATATGGTTAGAGAAACTATTAATCACGCCCTGTAGGACTTGAACCCACGACATTAGGTTTTGGAAACCCACGTTCTACCTACTGAACTAAGAGCGTTTTTTCTATTTTTGACTTTTAATTACTTTTTTTTGCAGTATATAAAAACCATAAACATAAACAGTTATGTTAGGATACATTTAATATTAATTAACCGTTAAAATGCGTTACTATACTGTAAAAGTGTAAAGTCAAGCCTTGTTAACGTTCCAGAAAGGGGTTAACGGAACGTTTAGAGTTTATAAGAGTACATTTTTAATGTAATGTATCTTAACAAACCATATACAACCTGTCAATTTTTTAAAAATGTTTCAGATAACATCAACCGTTTGCTTAATAACGTATACAAAACATTTAACGAAATATAAATTAGTGCCCTTAATCCCCCCTTCCCCTTGGGACGTTAAAAACCCACCTCTGAAGCCTTAAAGAATAACACTAAATTAGTATAAATTTTTTACTAGATAAAAACTCTTTTACTTCGTGTTGACTCTATAGTCTTTCTTAAAGCTTAAAGCTTCTGCTAAAAAATGGATCAAAGGATTCAAAAACTTGACAAAATTGTTAAACTGTCATATCATTTAAGATATGTGCGGATGTAGCTCAGTAGGTAGAGCGTGGTCCTTCCAAGTCCAATGTCGCGCGTTCGAATCGCGTCATCCGCTGTGTCGCGGGAATGATAATAACTTTTATATATCAAAACAACTTTTATATATCATATAGTGTCTAAATCGCTTCCACTTTATAAGTGGATATTTGAAGATTAAATATCTACTGTGTGGTGAAAGACAAAATCGATTAAGTTTAGTGTAGCCCTCTGCCCGCAGTCCCACTCTTCAAAGGTGGGGCAAAGAGTGGGGGTTATATCATAAGTTCTATAAATTTGACAAAAAATCTCTTTAAACTATATATATACATATAAAAATGAAAAATAAGTAACTGGAATTTGTCCATATGGCGAATAGTTCATTGATTTGTGGTTATTACCCAGAGTTTATACGTTAGTTTAACGCGATAAATGTGTTAAATATGGTATATATTTATATATGATATTACTTATTTTACATATATAAATATGTAATATGTACTGTAATATATAGCACACAAATCGTACATAAAAATCGTTACTAAAGTAACGAAGGAGTAAATCATGGCTGGTAAACCAGTAGAACGTCCTTTTTCTGATATTCTTACTAGTATTCGTTATTGGGTAATCCATAGTATTACTATTCCTTCTTTATTTATATCAGGATGGCTTTTTGTTAGTACAGGTTTAGCATATGATGTGTTTGGAAGTCCTAGACCAAACGAGTATTTTACAGAAGAACGTCAAGATGCACCTTTAATTACAGATCGCTTTAATGCTCTTCAACAAGTTAAAAAACTGTCTCAACAAAGTTAAAAATATACAATTTAGTGTAATCTTTAAAAGATTACTTAAACATAGCTCATTTTTATATTGGAATTTATAGTCAAAAACTAGTAAACAATTTGTGAGTAAAAATAGTTAACACACAAAACAATTTTTAACTTATACAAAAAGTTTTTAAATTAATAAAATCTGTAAAGTAGTCTTTTTATGCTTTAAGCTTAAATATATTACCCTATAGATAAAAAACAAATCCTTTTATTTACTTATCCAAAATGAAAGTTATACCCCACTCTTTACCTTTTGGCCTTTGGCAAAAGGCAAAGGCCCCACAAAGGTGGGGCAAAGGTGGGGGCCTAGGAAATGTTCTGTTGTTGCAAGTAAACAAACTGTCCCTGTATATTTATATATACAAAGCCTACCGTTAACAAAAATAATATATTTGATTATCAAATCATGAAATGTTGTCTAACTTTTGTTAAAAACTAAAAGTTCAACATTATAGAAGTGTGATTTATATTTTACCCCTCCGTTGAGGAGCTAAACTCTTTATTTTAAAAAAAACAATTTTTAGCAAAATTTCAGCTCTTTAGTTGCACTGCTCTAGTCCAAGATTTGACTAAAGGTTAAAAACTTAACAGTGAAGCACACCTTAGTTATATATAGATAACTATCTAAATAACCAGAAATACAGTTTCAACTTTATAGTTGAGATATTAAATCTGTAAACTTTAATATTTAAGAATTTAGATATTTATGACTTTATAGATTTATAAATTAATTGTTATGTATATCTGTAATTTAGCAGTTATCTTTTTGATCTAAACCCCACCTTTTTCCTACTTTTACCTCATCTTTACCTTTTGGCCTTTGGCAAAAGGCAAAGGCCCCACTCTTCAAAGGTGGGGGCAAAAGTGAAGTACACAAAAAAGAGAAAGATTTTAAATTTATATATATGAAAAAAAAAACAATTTTAGCTCAAGCAGTTGGCAGAAGAAAAGAAGCTGTTGCGCAAATTCAATTAATTTCAGGAACAGGCTTGATTTTTATTAATAAAAAACCAGCTCAATTATATCTTCAAAATTCGTCACATTCGATATTTTCAATCCAAGCACCTTTTGAAATTTTTAAAAATATAGAAAATCCTAACAATTACAAAATCGAAAGTATAGATACTATTGTAAAGGTTAAAGGAGGCGGTTTAGTTGGCCAGGCAGAAGCTATACAATTAGCAACAGCTAGAGCTATGACCATGTTAGATAATAGTTCTTTTAAAAAACCTCTAAAAAAAAAAGGTTATTTAACCCAAGATTCTAGAGTTAAAGAACGTAGAAAATACGGTTTAATAAAAGCTCGTAAAGCGCCACAATACAACAAACGCTAAATACATATATATAATACGTCTATGGATAAAGATAATGTAACGTTAATTTTTCATTTTTAAAAAATTTTCGTAAGCCCCTGACTTGTAGATGAGATATATCGAAAGACTTTGTTTAATGTATCTCTATTTAACAAGTCGTAATAATATTAAAATCAAACTTTTTATGTGTCAAACTTCTGAAAATTCTATTCGACGTTATATTATTGTAGGTGAACGACGATTAAGTAATTATATATGGACTTCCATAGTTTTTTTAGGTTCTCTAGGTTTTTTCTTGACAGGTTTATCAAGTGCCATTGGATATGATGTATTTCCTTTTTTAAAATCTCAACAAATTCCATTTTTTCCTCAAGGATTGTTGATGTGGTTTTATGGGAGTTTAGGTATTTTATTAACCATTTATTGGTGACTTCTTATATTTTGAAACATCGGTGGAGGATTTAATGAATTTAACAAAAAAGAAGGATTTATACGTATTTTTCGATATGGTTACCCTGGAAAAAACCGTCGAATTGATTTATGTTATACTCTCAACGATGTAGAAGCTATCCGTGTTGAGTCAAAAAATTCTTCGGTTTTTTCACAATCTCAGACTACTATTTCCATTAAATTAAAAGGACCTAATCCACGTGAAATTCCACTAACTGGTTTAGGTGAACCTTTAACTTTAAAAGAAATAGAAAAACAAGCTTCAGAATTAGCTAATTTTTTACAAGTTTGTTTAGAAGGTTTATAAAATTTATTAAAAAATATGTACATATCCCCAACGAAAAAGTACAAATTATAAAAATTACAAGTGCACACAGATAATCTGTCACACCCCCCTGCCCACCTTTCCCCCACATTTTTACCCCACCTTTTAGCAAAGGCTAAAAGGTGGGTCGTTTAACTCTTGGTTTTTAGTTTTTACCAAAAAGTAAATAAGATGCTCTCTAAATAAAAAACTTTATTTTTACATTCTGTTTTTTCCGCATATTCTAATATCAAATAATTTAATTACTCTTTTGGCAAAGGCCAAAAGGCAAAAGCTAAATTATACGTATATCCGAATTATAGACGTTATATATTAAAGATAAAATAAGTATATGCGGACTTTCAATAAGCAATAAGTTGGCTAATAAAACACTTTAATAAAAAAATATGCCTAGATCACAACGAAATGATAATTTTATTGATAAAACTTTTACTGTCATAGCAGATATATTATTAAAAATTCTTCCGACATCACAACGAGAAAAACAGGCATTTACCTATTATCGAGACGGAATGTCTGCTCAAGCTGAAGGGGAATATGCAGAAGCACTTCAAAATTACTACGAGGCTATGCGATTAGAAACAGATGCTTATGATAGAAGTTATATTTTGTATAATATTGGTTTAATCCATACAAGTAATGGAGAACATGGGCGAGCCTTAGAATATTATTACCAAGCTTTGGAACGAAATCCTTCTTTACCAAGTGCTCTTAACAATATAGCTGTGATCTATCATTATAGAGGTGAACAAGCTATTGAAAATGGTCAATCAGAAATTTCTCATATTTTGTTTGAAAAAGCTGCTGATTATTGAAAAGAAGCCATACGATTATCCCCAACTAATTATATCGAAGCTCAAAATTGGTTAAAAATGACTGGTAGAGAATAAATTTTTGTTTAAAAACTCATATAACAGCCTTTGCCCCTTTGGCAAAGGCCAAAGGGTTCTGTATATAATATGTTTAAGACAATCGTTGCTTCCCTTAGGCACAAGGCAAATGTTCTTTTCTAACAAAAGTTATATACTTTACCTTTTACCATACAAACGGTAAACAAAAAACTTTACCTTTTTTTGTTAATTGTGATTAACGTAACATTGCTCTCTTTTATCTAAGAGCAGTAGAAGGTTGAAGCTTTAATATGACTTCTATACAAATTTAGTAATAAAATTTCAATTAAATTGAACCGTGCAACTTAGTTAACAAAAAACTTTTTAGTTTAATCCTTTTTATGAATTTATAGCTTTAAAAGCTGTAAAATTATTTACACAGCTATATTTATAGCTAGCACTATTCTGCTATCTTAAATGTTTTTTTCATGACACCAGAGGGGGCTTTCAGAAAAACCTAAAAAACACTTTAGTACTTTCTTGTCCCCTCTGGTCTCTTCGGGTCGCCTCTGGCAAAAGTTTAACACTAGTTTACAACTCAATTTTTGTTTTAAGAAAATCTATATTGACTTTTTAAAACTAATCTTCTAAAATACGTACTGTTTGGTCTAGCCTGCTTAACTCAACAGGTAGAGTATCGGTTTTGTAAACCGAAGGTTATCGGTTCAATTCCGGTAGCAGGCAAAATCTATAAACTTTAATCATAGGTTTTCTCCACCCCACCTTTTGGCAAAGGCAAAAAAAAGGCAAAGGCCAAAAGGTGGGGCAGTAATATCTAGTTTTACATACATTGCATGGCTTCTATAAAAAAGGTAAATACATTAAATACATAAATTATGTAAAAAATAATGGAAAGGTGGCAGAGCGGTTTATTGCACTGGTTTTGAAAACCAGCGTAGCTGAAAAGTTACCAGGGGTTCAAATCCCTTCCTTTCCGTAGTATACGATACTATCAAACATTTAAACTTTTAATAGTTGGGAAAAAAAGAGATTTTGTGAACGTGGACTTAGTAATATTAGTTTTTAGTGTTTTTTTTTTAATTCTCGTCAACGAAACCTCTTTAATGTTTTTTAAAATCATTGGCAAAATAAAGGTAAATACCGTAAAAGGGATTGTAGTTCAATTGGTTAGAGCACCGCCCTGTCACGGCGGAAGTTGCGGGTTCGAGCCCCGTCAGTCCCGAAAGACTCCTAAAAAAGGTTTAGACATTTGTTACACATGATATAAACATATCACTCTGTATATTGTATATATAGTAAAAAAATGTCCTATTCACTAGACCACTCTAATAAAGAAAAACTAAAAAAAATTTAACAAAAAAAATATTTAGATTTACACTATATGTAATATATAATCTAAAGTAATACTTTTAGTATTAAATTTTTATTGATTTTTAGGGGTGTAAATACATACATATAAATTATTGTATTGTTAACAACCCCTACTCATTTTTTCTCCACCAAAAAGCCTTTGCCTTTTGGCAAAGGCCAAAAGATGGGGTAAAAACTTAGGGTAAAAAAGTGGGATAAAAAGGTGGGGTAAACATTGGGGGGGAGTTAACAACGTTTTATGATCATATATTTAACTTTTTACAGTATTGTTTCTTTTGTTAATAACAAAATTCAAGTTTTAAATTTACGAGCGAGGAGGGATTCGAACCCCCGACACCGTGGTTCGTAGCCACGTGCTCTAGTCCACTGAGCTACAAGCCCTTTATAAAAAAGGTAAATATAGGGTTAAATATTTTGTTTGTTTACCTTTTGGTTTACCTTTGGTTTACTAGCGTATACACAACCCTTTAAAGTCATAAAAGAGGTAAAAACAAAAACACTACAGAAAGACCGACTTATCTAATATTACTTTTAGCTTTTAGTTTACATTTCCCTAAGCAATAAACAATATCAAATTTAAATTTTATAACTAGTTAGAAATTTTTGAATATCATTTTTTTATTTTTGACAATTTTTATTACATTGTACCGTTATTTTAAATTTTATGCAATTGTGGCCTCTTTTCTATAAAAAAAATTCATATGTTTTCAAGAAATTTACAGGTAAGGTTTGGCAATCATCCCCAATACAGTTTTTTCATCTCCGAGTTAAATATGGTTAACAGCACTTCCCCTGCCCACCTTTCCTCCACACTTTAGTATTTCAGGCAGGTGGGTGTTTAGTGACTCCCACGTTTTAGTCACACATATATGAAGAATCGAGTTGACAAAACTTTTAGTTGTTTCATAATATAGTGTGGGCTCATAGATTTCAAAGTTGTCAAATTTTGATAACTTATACTAAGTTATATAACTTAAGCCTAAAAACATAAAAAAAACTAAACACATAATGTATTATTTTTTTATATTTTTATATATTCCAACATGTATTGGTTTTTAAACTACTTTATGATTCCATATGTAGTACATTTTATAAATGTACCTATTCAACGTGAATATATTCTTTTTTTATAAATTACTAAACCCGTTAACTTTTTAATAGAAGCAAACTGAAAACAAGCTTTAGCAAAAGTTTTCCGCTAGCAAAAACTGGCGTTAACGGGAACATAAATAATAGAATATTTTAGTTCATATCATGCAAAAATTCACACACATACTCTTTACCCCACTTTTTACCCCACCAAAGGTGGGGCAAAGGTGGGGCAAAGGCCCCACTCTTTACCTTTTGGCCTTTGGCAAAAGGCAAAGGCCCCACTCTTCAAAGGTGGGGCAAGAGTGGGGCAAAGGTAGAGGGTACTTATCTGCACTTGAAAAAGTGTTCTATATATTAAAGATAATATATATAGTATGTATTTTCATACTTTCTTCTATATGTTTTATCTCTTGATAATGACAAATAATTTTGTCTTTGGTTTTCGAAATGGTGTTAAAAACAACATGTCCCGTGAACACCGTGTTAACGATAGTTAACCCTAGCCTTTACTCCCCTCTAGTTTTTTCTGTCCAAGGGTTAACGGTGACTTTAACACCCCCTCTTCCAAAGGTTAAATGCTATGTTTAATCGGATCTAACACTTCATAACTCACTGGTAAAAAAACATTTACGAAGTACAGAGTATAAGACTAAAAGCTTGTTCTTTGTGATTTTGTGTATAAAGTATTTTCTAGATGCTTAAAAGAATATAGAGATCACATAATTTGTGATATGTCTGGTATAATCCTTGCTTTGTAAGTGTATAAATGGACAGATCTATTAAAGCCTAATAGCGTTATATTAATGGCATTTAGTGATATTTTTTATATTTACATATCAATATATATATATATATGTTTAGCATATGCTATTTAATCTAGAAGAACATTGCAGATTAACCCTTTTAATAAATGTATTTAAAATAGCCTTTGCCTTGGTTAATTATCGTTACCGGGACAAGAAAAGAAAGAGGCAAAAGCTACAAGAGTAAACAATAAAAAAATATATTATGACTCGAGTAAAACGTGTATCGTATAAAAAACATAAAAAAACTTTTAAAATTGTTAAAAGTTTTCGTGGAGCAGGTTCTCGTTTATTTCGTACTGCTATACAACAAAAAATGAAAGCATTACGTTCAGCTTATAATAATCGACGTAAAAAGAAAAGAAACTTCAGATCTCTTTGGATTAGTAGAATTCACGCCATTGTTCGTAATTATGGGATGAATTATAATTCATTTATACAGGGTATGAAAAAGTCGTCTTTCATATTAAATCGAAAAATTTTAGCTCAAGTTTCTATTTGCGATCCAGAATTTTTTTCAAAATTTATTGTATTAATAAAAAATTAAATTTTTTTTCATACTATACATAACTATATAGTGATAGTTTATACATGTAGAGAGTTTTTGCTTACATATCGTCCCTCCACCCCACCTTTGTCCCACCTTTGAAGAGTGGGGCCTTTGCCTTTTGCCAAAGGCCAAAAGGTAAAGAAGGGTTATCATAAACGTTATCTCAACGTTTACCCTTTCATCTAGATCTATATTTCTTAATCTACATCTAGATTATTAGATAAATAAAAAACATTCTATTATTAAGTAGAAATTAAAATAAATTAAAGTGAGATGAGCCCTTTGATTTGAAAAATCTCACCTAGGGTTCAGAAGCCGAGATCTCTGTTCCATTCGGGCGATGAATCTTAGGTTACCAAAAGCGTACTTCTAAATCGAAAAAAAATTTAAGAAAAAATGTATGGAAAAAAAAAATTTTAAAACAAGCTGAAAAAGCTCTTTTTTTAGCTAAATCAATTTTAAAAAATTCCTCAGATCTTGAACAACAGACCTAAAACTTTCAGCTATTTGTCACTTATTACTCAAGTTTTTTAGACACCTTTTTATCTCAATTTTATAAGAAGTAACAGAGCAAATATTTTTTTCTATTTTTTCTTTAAAGCCATAGATAGTGATTGCATAAAAACCTATGAGAAATTGTTTATTGTGATAAACGATACCTCAACTTTTTGGTTAAGACATTCGTTAACGAAAGTTAACCAAACACTCAAAAAGTTTATGAGAAAAATTTCACTTTACAGTAGAAGAAAACATTAACCTTTAGTTGAGGTTACTCTTAATCATATAATTGAGGAGTAAGTCTAAACTGAAAAATGGAAAAAATATTAACTCTTAGTTTAAGATATACCACTTTAAAGTGGAACCTTGTGCACCTTTTAAAGGTGAGAAAGCACCTAATATGTCTTTCACCTTTTGGCCTTTGCCAAAAGGCAAAGGCTATTACTCAACTTTTTTTTACTAAAAACCCCGTTAACAACATCCTTTGCACAATTGTCTTAACCTTCTCAACTGGCTCAATCTTCTCATCGTTCTCAATGTTCTCAACTTTTTCTACTTTAAATTCGGTAAAGGCAGTTTAGCAAACGCCGTTGAGTAAAAGCAGTTGAGCAAATAAAATTTAGAGCCAGCTGGGAGCCTGTTGAAAGAGCATGAGGCACAAAAAGGGATTAAATGCTCCCTTTTGGCAAAAGGCCTTTGCTTGTTAGCCGAATGTCATCGCCCATCCCCTGTCTAAAGGGGGAATCTCCGTTAACTTGGATATAATAAGAGAAGCAAACCTTTTCCCCACTCTTCAAAGGTGGGGCCTTTGCCTTTTGCCAAAGGCCAAAAGGTAAAAAGTGGGTGAGTTTACGCAAGTAAACAAACATAGAATTTAAAGATTGTTTTATCAATATATTAATATTGTGTTTTTCTAAGGTTATTATATTTATGAGTTATATAAACCCGAAATAGCCTAATAACTTTACCTTTGCTTTTATCTTTTATATCAGGTTTTATGCTCTACTATGGAGTTTTTTAAAAACTACAATCACTGTAACACAGCATGTGTTAAATAGATAAAGTATTAATATATCTTTATTGCTTTATTGCTTTTGAATTACAATCAAACGTAAAAAACACAAAAATAACTTAATAAAAATTTTATATTACATATAAATCATTCATGTCTGCCCATAAGGGTCCACGTTTAAAGGAATAATGTATATTTTTTATACTCTCCACAGATAAACACTAAAAAAGATAAAATCTTAAAATTCTTTTTCAATTTTCTATATTTCAAATTCTCATGTCACCACAAACTAGAAAAATTTCTACTAATAAACCTAAACGAAAAGTGTTTCGAGGAATTTTTCATATTCAAGCAGGCCATCATAATACTATAATTACTATCACTAATATTAGAGGCGATGTGCTTTGTTGGAGTTCTTCAGGATCGTGTGGTTTTAGAGGTAAACGCAAATCAACAACATTTGCAGCTAAAAAAGCAGCAGAAATCGCCACGAAAAAATCTCTAGACTTTGGTATAAGAGAAGCTAAGGTTTTAGTCACAGGTGCTGGTCAAGGACGAGAAACTGCTATTCGAGAAATTTTTAAGGCTGGAATCAAAGTTAATGTTATCCGCGAAAAAACAGGAATTCCACACAATGGTTGCCGCCCTCCTAAAAAAAGACGAGTGTAATTCCAAACCGAATGCTTAACTTTATGAATTAGTTTTTTAATCGACAAAGGTCGTTAAGCCTCTAAACCTAAGTTTAACAATGTAATATACATTTAAATGCGTCCTTAACCATTTGTTTGAGATTTTTGCCTAAACTTTTTTCAAAAGAGAGCCTTTGCCCCACCCTTGCCCCACCTTTGAAGAGTGGGGCCTTTGCCTTTTGCCAAAGGCCAAAAGGTAAAGAGTGGGATAAAGAGAAAAGCAAAAGCTTTTTAATAGAAAGAAATACACAACAGTTAACAAGCCTGGTAAAAACTTGTAGTTTTTCTCTCTAAATGTTTAGTTCACATTAGCCTTTGCCTTTTGGCAAAGACCAAAAGGTCAACTAACATTGAAAGTCTATATGGGTTACCTAGGATTTGAACCTAGAACTTATCGGTTAAAAGCCGAGTACTCTACCATTGAGTTAGTAACCCGTTTACAAAGACAGTTGATTTACTTTATATGTGTTTTTTTTACTTTTAAAAAGCTTAAAGGTTTTTACTTTTCAAAGTTGGGTTAACTTCGTTAAATATTTACTACCCCAAATACTTTCATTTATTATCTAGCGATATTTGACAATCGTTAACTGAACCTCTAACAAAAGGCAACGTCTCTCGTTAACCTTTTGTCAGAAAATATCCTCATATGTCATAGTTAACTTGAATTCCACTTTCCGATGGATTAAACAATTATTAACTAATAATATTACAATTTTATAATTAATGTGTTGTTAGCCTTATACTATAACTAAGTTATTGTTGCTTGAAAAGAACTTTGATTCTAAACAGTTTTTTCTATGAATGTTTAACTAACCATAAAATGTCTTTAAAATGTCTTTTTCTTCAATAAAACCACCTTTTTACAGCCTTTTCCAAAACACAAACGCTCCCCTCGGTGGGAGCCCCTTTACTCAAGTTTAGTAAAGTAAGGATACTAACATTTAATAAATCCTAAATATTAAATTCTATATATGAATGAAATTATTTGAATCTTGGCAAATAAGAAGTTTTTCTAGGTTTTCTTTTACTTTAATTATAAAGGATAAAGTTAATCGTAAAAAAAAGATACTATAACTCAATATGTCTTTAAATTTGACTTTATATATAGCAAGGTTAAAGCAAGGGAAGTAAAGAAAAAAAGCAATATCTTTAATATATAAAATGTATAAAAAAAGATATTAAAGATTTCCACCACGAGCTGATAGTAAAACTACTACTAAAGGCCCTGCTGCTAGAATTACAAGTATACTAGCAATTTGTACTAAAATGTCAACAGCCATATAGTTATATTTTTTTTATATAAATTAAAATAAAAAATCGAAAAGTTATTTATATACATATTTATATACTATCCACTATATATTAGTGGAAAATGAACATATAGATTACATCTAATCTTTGATTTTATTTTTAGATAGTATCTATTACTATCTATTACTGAATAAAAGCCTGTAAAGGCTAAAACTACATATGTTCTAGTTCTAGGGTCAGTAATCCTTGTTCTTTAAGTTCTTCAAATGTTTTAGAGAACGTAAAAACGTCAAATGTTGTCCCAAGTTTTCCACCGAAACCAAAATACAATAAATCTCATAAAGTCAATAAACTTATTAACCTTTTGGCCTTTGCCAAAAGGCAAAGGCTATAACTAAGTCTAAACATTACATTGATTGTATGTCTATTTTAAATAAAATACAGGTCTAATATTAAGCATAAAAGGAAAGACTTTTCTTGGGTATTAGCCTTTGCCTTTTGGCAAAGGCCAAAAGGTATAAACAAAGCAAGATAGCTTATTTATATGAGATTTGTCAAAAAGCCTAAAACAGTTGATGGAACCCTTCGAGTAATCGAAGGATGATAGTGTCTAAAGAAAATTTAGATTGATGGCTTTTGTTAAATATTATAGCCTTTGCCCTTTGGTAAAAGCCAAAGGGTCTAAAGACTATTTGGTATAAATCACTTTGTATGTTATATAGATCATATGATGAATAATAGATATTTTAAACATAAAAATCTAAATATGTAGATAAAAGATATATCTATAAATTAAATACACTCTTTCTTTAAAAGTACAATATATATATATATATACATTATATAATCATATAATGTGTAAATAATTTTAATCTGTGGATTAATTAGCCTTTGTCTTTTGGCCTTTGCCAAAAGGTAGAATCTTAAAGATAAGCAATGAGCTGCGTTTAAGCCCCAGCTGCTTCTTTAGCAGCATACATAACTTCAACATTTATGGTACGAATTCCTTTTTGTCGAGCATATTTTTCAGTATTTCGTTTTACTTTTCCTCGTACAAAACCCGGAATTTTCTTTAATTCAGCTAATCCGTCAGGTGACCAATCAAAATCAGATTCTGTAGACAACGATTTAGTAATTACTTCTTTTGTATCGTGACCACCAAAAATTTCAAGTAAATGATCTTCCATTCCTAACGTAAATGAGTTATAAACTAAATCCGCAATCTGATTTGTTCCCTCATATCCTAAAAACGGACGATAACTCAAAGGGAAATTTTGAATGTGAACAGGGGCGGAAATAACACCACAAGGAATATCTAAGCGTTTCCCGACATGACGTTCCATTTGAGTCCCAAAAATTGCAGCAGGTTCTAGACGAGAAATCATATCCCCTACTTGAGTATGATCATCAGTAATTAATACTTGATCACAAAATCCTAAAACTTGTTCTCTAAACCAATCAGCATCATGTTTACAATATGTTCCAGCACAAGCAACATGTAACCCTATTTCTCGTGTTAAAATTTTAGTCATACATGCAGCATGTGTAGCGTCTCCAAAAACTACGGCTTTTTTTCCAGTTAAGTTTTGACAATCAATCGATCTAGAAAACCATGCGGCTTGTGACACAAATCGTGTTTGTTGATCTATATAATCATCAAAATTTACATTTTTTGTAAGGCCCAATGCGCTATTAACGCTAGTTAAAGAATTTAATATAGAAGCAATCTCTCTGATAAATTTAGCTGTTTCTACAACTCCCATAGGGGTTGTTGCCACATATGGCATTTGGTGTTCTTTTTCTAGATAAATCGCGGACATTAAACCTACTTCACGATATGGAACTATATTAAACCAAGCTGCTGGGAGATTTTTTAAATTTGTTACATTTCCACCTTCTGGGATTATTTCATTAATGGTAATTCCTAAATCATTTAATAAACGTTTTAATTCTCGACAATCATGTTGATTGTGAAAACCAAGTGTAAACATTCCTAATATATTAGCTGATGGTTTTTCTGTTTTTGATTCAGGTAACTCGTTTTTTTTTTTTGCTTTTTCCAAATAAAAACGTATAATTTGTTCTAATGTTCTATCAGCCGCTTGCAATTCATTTACTCTGTAATGGTTTACATCAGCTAAGATTACATCAGATTCTGATTCTCTTGAAGCACGATCTACAAAGTTTTGTAAATCTTCTTGCAAGATACTAGAAGTGCATGTAGGAGTCAATACTATTAAATCCGGCTGTTCTTCTTTGTCTTTTCGAGTAATATTTTCTACGACTTTTTCTTGGGATCCTCGTGCTAATACATGGCGATCCACAATACTCGCGGTTACTGGTGTGAAATCCCTTTCACGTTCTAACATGGAACGCATTACATTGAAATAGTCATCTCCTAAAGGAGCATGCATAATAGCATGAACATTTTTGAAAGAACTAGCCACTCTTAATGTTCCTATATGGGCTGGACCAGCATACATCCAATAAGCTAATTTCATATAAATTTTTTCTTCATATATATTGAATTTTTTACATTAAATCCATAATTCAAACTAAACATCGTTTATTTTAGTTACCTTTAACGCCCCCCCGGGGGGGGGGGGGGTAAAACGTAAATAAACGGTTTAAGAAATGACTTAACTTAAAATTAAAGCATTCTCATAATACTAGGTATTATAGAACCTATAAGTATTAAGTTTTCTAAGGTCTATAAACCTAGATAATCCATAATTCAAACTAAAAAAAGTTAAACTAAACAGAAAGAATAGCTCATTTTATAAATAGAATTTATATATAGAACCGTAACTCTGCCTAGAGTCTTAGATAGAAAGTATAGGTTAATTTTATGCGCACTCATAGCTTAATCGGATAGAGCATCTGGCTTCGAACCAGAGGGTTAGAGGTTCAAATCCTCTTGAGTGCGTTAAAGATTTAAAAAAGTAACGTTTGTTAAAGTATATCTTAAAAGTACAAATAAAATTTAAAACTATCCTTGACGTTGTTTATGTTTTGGATTACTACAAATTACCATAATTCGTTTTTTTCGAATAATTAAGCGGCAATTGTCACATATTTTTTTTATAGAAGAACGCACTTTCATAAAAAATAAAATTAATAAATCTTATAGATTTGATACAAATCTACACCGTTAATCCTCATAGGGGTTATTAACGGAACAATCATAATAGAAAAGTTTTTTTGACCTTATGCCTCTTTCTTAAACAAAACAGAGAAACGCTTATTGAAATATTAAAAATTTGTCAAAATAGTCTTATTTCCAAATGTAGTTTTTTGTTATGTTATGCATACTTAACAGTCTGTTTTTTTATGCTAGCCTTTGCCTTTTGGCACAGGCCAAAAGGTAAACCAAAGGTAAACCAAAAGGTAAACAAACAGATAAGTCCTAAAGATAAGTATATATATGGGCCTATCTGTTACACGTGAAAGAATTTATTTAATTGTCAGAACAAAACATTTATGATTATTAAGAATATTTAAAGGGAAAACATTTAACGCATATAATGATATTTAATGAAAAAATGTGTATTTTTTTGTTAACAGTTATTTACTTCCCGTTAAAGTGAAAAACGGGGAGTAAATAAAAGTAAAGTTTAAGTAAACTGTCTTTCAGGTTCCCCCCTAACAAAAGGTTAAAAATAGCTTTCGCCTAACAAAGAAAAGTAAATGCTGCTTTGCTATGTTTAAGCTTTATGCTAGCAAACAAACAACACATTTAACTACGTTTTTAACTAGACATTTAACAGAATATAAATTAACATACAAAAAAGTAGCGGCCAGAACTTGTATAATGTGCCGTTTATGATACCCTCTCTTTACCTCACTCTTTACCTTTTGGCCTTTGGCAAAAGGCAAAGGCCCCACTCTTTACCCCACCTTTGCCCCACCAAAGGTGGGGTGGAGGGACAGTTAGTTGAAAGAAATATATATAAATGCTAAATGTAGCAAAACTAAACTAGAAAGAAATCGTCTTGTGTTTCAGTTTGAATATTACCTATAGATGATATTTGTGAATTTGATTGACTTGGTGGATTTAAATAAAAATCAGATAATAAACTAAATAATTCACGATCCGACAATTCTCGAGGAACAATGCCTTCTGGTTCAGTTAATAATTGATCTGCTATATTTAAATAATAATCACATACAGAATTTAACGCAGGTTCAGATTCTGCCATTTCAAAAAGAGTTTTTCCTTTAACCCTCGATATTCGAATATCTTCGATTAACGGAAGAACTTCTAATACAGGCATTGGGCAAGCTTCAACATATTTTTCAATTAAATCTCTTTTTGCTGTTCGATTTCCTATTAATCCAGCTAAACGCAGAGGATGAGTGCGGCCTTTTTCACGTACCGAAGCAGCAATTCTATTAGCGGCAAACAGTGCATCAAATCCATTGTCAGTAACAATAATGCAATAATCTGCATAATTCAAAGGGGCCGCAAATCCACCACACACAACATCGCCTAATACATCAAACAAAATAATATCATATTCATAAAAGGCATTTAATTCTTTTAGTAATTTTACTGTTTCACCTACAACATATCCACCACAACCTGCACCTGCTGGAGGACCTCCAGCTTCTACACAATCTACTCCTCCATAACCTTGATAAATTACATCTTCAGGCCAAACATCTTCATAATGATAATCTTTTGCTTGCAATGTATCAATAATAGTTGGAATTAAGAATCCTGTTAATGTAAACGTGCTATCATGTTTTGGATCACAACCTATTTGTAATACTTTTTTACCACGTTTAGCTAACGCAATGGATAAATTACAACTCGTAGTTGATTTGCCTATACCTCCTTTTCCATATACAGCTAATTTCATAATAAATTTCCTTTTATTTTTATAGTTAGATGTTTTCTCTTTATTTAATTATAATGCATAGTTAACTATAGTTAACTAGTACCAATGTTTCGTTAACAGGTTAGAAAAAATAGATATGTCTATACTGTTATGTATAACTATATAATAGTTAAACGTAACTAATGATATTATGTATAATACAGTATACAAGTACAAAAACAAATATATTAGCTTTTGACTTTTGGCCTTTGCCAAAAGGTACAATATAGAAATTTCTGTAATTTAATTTTAAAAAACTAAAAAAATCATAATTCGTTGATTATGCTAACAAAATCTTCATTAGTACTTAGCTTTTTCGCAGAAGCCACATAGAGGAAGGAAAGCTTTAAATAAAAAGTGTAGCTTTATCAGATTGTGTTTACGCTAGCCTTTGCCTTTTGGCCTTTGCCAAAAGGTAAACGAATACAACAATTAACGAAATAATAAAAATCCATAATATTATGTTTTTAAAATATACATCACGACTTGTCTATATATACATTTGCTTTATGTATCTATATAAAACCTATCTCACGATATAAATTAATAAGGAATTGATCTATTTACTCTGTTGACTACGACCGTTAATTAAGATGAGTAAAGTTTTACTCAATTGTTTTGTAAGACATGGAATAAATCTTAAAAGTCTTTTTTTCCTATGTATATAATATATATTATACATATAATAATCTATATAATCTATAGATTAGTAATATTTTACTAAACTTTTAATTTCATTAACTGCCGTAAACTCCCCGGGGGGGATGGCATAGGGTATCAAAAACGCTCTTACAGGCTATGGTTCCTTATCGTTAGCACCCCCTTACTTTTTACCCCAACCTTTGGCCTTTGCCTTTTCCCCACATTTCAGACAGGTGGGGATAAACAAGGTATTAAAACAATCAAAATTCAAGAAAAAAAGTTTTTATATATTGGATTTTTACTTTAATAGGCTGAAATCCAAATAAATAATTAACAATATATTTTTAAATATAAAAATTTAAAACCATCTTATTAAAATATTTTCAATATTAGTTTTCGTTAATTACTGGTTGTCTTTTGCAGAATACCCAGAACATTTAACGGACCAAACGCTACCCCCCTGCCTTTGCCTTTTGCCAAAGGCCAAAAGGTGGGGGTATAGATTTATTTTTTATAACTATAACCTAACATACTCACAATGGCTAAAAAAGTGGTACACAGTAAAATAAAAGGTGATTTAATGATTATTGTTTTGTTACGAAACCGAGATGTCATTAACGCTAGCCTTTGCCTTTTGGCCTTTGCCAAAAGGTTAACGAACCTAGAAAAAGTTCACCATGTGAGTAGACAAGAGTATGTCTTTAGTTTAAAGATCAAAATTTCTAGAATAAAAAAACAAAAGTAAATCTAAAAGAAAGACAACCATCGCGTGAATATTCACCAAAAAGGAAAAAATGCAGCGAAATTTTTTTCACATTTATATATTAAAAATTTATGTTCTTTATTTTTCCGTGGAATATCAAATCAACGACATTTTATAAAAATGAGTTGAAATTCATTTAAACAAGGTGGTATGTCCTTTAGATTGAAGTTTTTGTTCGTATATAAAAATAATGGTCACGTTAATATTAATTAACCAAGATAAACTATAGAAATAACAAACCAATTAACATAATATGTATTATTTAAAAAAAAAAAATATAATTTTCTATCTAAATCAAATTTATATGAAAAACTTAGTTTTTCAAAAGGTAACGTTTACAATAGTAAACAAGGATTCCAGTTGGTTAAGGATTATATATCCCACAATTTTTTTAACTAGCCTTAACAATCCATTAGGTTTTAATACGCTTAAACGCCTACAATATAGTAACATTTGTCAAGCAAAAAAACAAACTAATATAGTTAGTAATCAAGTAGCAATTAAGCCAGGTCAAATCCTTAATTTGACTATAAATAGTGTAATTTCTAAAAAAATAGGAGTTACTGAATTATCTGATGGTTCAACGATTTTTTTACCTCATGGAAAGCTAGGAGATGAAGTAAAAGCTAAAATTATAACGGTCGATACTAAAAAAGGATCATGTTATGGTGTTGGGGAGCTTCTGGAAATAGTGAAAGAATCAAAAATAGAAGCCCCGGTATCAGTGGATGAAATTTTTAACTTAACGATTAAAGAAAGAGGACCTTATGGATCAGGTAAAGTAACATTTCCAAATAACTATAGTTTAATAATACCAAATGCAATATATGACGAAAAAGTTAACATAAAAATTACACGCGTAAAAAAAAACTATGCTTTTGGCATTATACTTCCATCATTTATTAAAAATCAATTGCCCTCTTCAAAAAAAAAAATATCTTTAAAAACTCCTCAAGCAATGTTCCACATTTTAAAAACGAAAGAATTGCAAGAAAGTACGTGTACCTTAACATTACCAAAATCTAGAAACCCTTTAAAAATGTCTAATTATTGGATATTGAATTTAAAAGTTCAACCCAATGCTCCGTTAACAACCTCTGCGGGGATTAACGAAGAAGAACCTAAAAAACTTATTTTATTTTTAAAAAGTGGTTTAGGGGTTAAGTTAGGAGATCAAGTTCGTATAAAAATCACCAAAATGATTCCTACAGATGGAACTAATGTTGGATTAGCTAAAATCGTTAAATTAGCCCCGAATTCTAAATTAGAAAAACAAGAAATAATGTTGGCAAATTTAAAAAAAATGTTAAAAAATGGAATGCATTTTGGTGACTTAAAATGTCATGCTTTTATGAAAAAATATGTGTGGTCTAAAAAAAATATTTCAAGCCATACAAAAAATATGTCTATAGATAGACAAAAAAATTTTAAAAAGAAAGATCGATATATTATAAATTTATTAAGAACTCGACAATGCTTAAAAAAATCATATTATCAACTAGCTAAATATGCTGCATCTGGGCACACTTTTTTATTTGTAGGAACAAAAAAACCTGCAGCTGGGTTAGTAGCTCGCGCAGCAGCATTAAGTCAAAATTCTTTTTATGTAAATACCCGATGGCTTGGGGGGATGTTAACCAATTGAAACACTTTACTAAAGTCAATTTCCAAAATCCAACCCTTACTAAAAGAAAAACAAAAAATTTTAAATAATGTGTTGCAAAAAAGGCACTCTATTAAACTTAGATTAATCCAAAAAATAAATAAACTAAGACAACAAAGTCAACAATTATTAAACAAAGGAAAACTTTTCGTAACTAAAATGAAAAACGAGGAATTCAGTAAAAGTTTTAATTATTTTATAGAAGAAAAAACATTAAAGAAAAAAAAATCTCTATATTGGAAAAAATATCAACAATATCAAACACTTTTACAAAAAGAAAAAATGGTTAATAATTCTTTTAAAATGTTATTTCATCAAGCATCTCAACTGCTAATTAAAAAAAAAAACTTGTTATACAAGCAAATAAAAAACTTGAAAAAACTTTCACAACTAAATCTTTTACTTTCTTTAAGTTATGAACTTTATAACATTAACTTTTGTAGAACTGTACAACAGTCAAAAAATGGAAACGATTTTAAACCTAAAAAAGTTTTTACACTTAAGTCTAAACAATTTGTGGAATTAAACCCAAATATTTGGATAGTTCCTAATCCTCCTCAAAAAATTATTCAAAAAATTCTTTACACTTTACAAGGAAATGATCTAAAAACATCGACACAATCTGAGTTACAAAATAATCGTGTTGCTTTTGAAAACCAAAAAACAGTAGACACAGATAAATCCGTAAATCCATCGGAAAAAGCTATCTTAGTTAGCAAATTTTTAGAGAAATTTACTGATTTTTCGGTTAAAGAAACAAGTTTAAAACGTGAAATTGAAAATTTAAAACTAAGTATTCATGCTCAGAAACAAACCTTAACAGAAATACAAAAAAATTTGTCACAAATTAAAGACAAAATGGTTTTTTGCTTAACCTTAAAACAAAAAATTGTAAATTCACTTTTTTTAATTAAAAAACAATTAAGTCAATACAAAAAAAACTTTAACAATCTGCTACATAAATCTAAAAAACTTAAAGCCTCTCGGAAATTATTAAAATTTTTACCTCGAATTCGATATTTAGCTAGTCCGAAAACAAAAATTTTAGAAAGTGTTCAAATTTGCATGAAAAATTTTGTAGACCCCAAATTAAGATATCCAATGGAAAAAATTTATGAATCTAAGTTAAAATATCAATCCAAAAAAAGAGCTGCTATTCGTCAACAAAAATGGCAACGTTTAGAAAAATATTTTGGTGGAGTTACAGCAATGACTCAATTAACACCTCAACAAATTCGAAAAAATGTAGTTATTCTTATTGGTCAACACGAAGAAATGAATGCAGTGCTTGAATGTCGAAAACTAGGGATTAAAATGTTTCATTTGGTTGATACAAATTGTAATCCTCAGTTAGCGGATTATATCATTCCATCTAACGATGATTCTCGAAATTCTATTTCATATATAATTCATCAATTATTAATTTATATCCGTTTGGCTCAACAGATTCGTAAAAAAATAAGTATGTCTTTTTAAATCATATCCAGATGCATAACTATAGTCTAATCTTTTAGATTCTACAACAATACTATGTTTACAGACCTTTAAATTTTATACGAATTTGTACTCAGTTAACTATAGTTAACTAGAGATCCCCCCACCCTTTTTACCCCCACCTGTATGAAAGACTAAAAGGTTGGCAGGGGGTGTTAACGAATTATGAATTTGGCTACAACTATTTTCTTCTTTAACTGAACGCAAGCTCCCTTTTGCTACTACTACGTTAATGGGGAGATGTCAGAGGGGTTCCATTAATGGTAGTTTTTTCTGGTTAAATTTTGCTATCTCGCCGGAGAGCTTGCTAAAATGCAAAGGCAACCATTTACTTTTGTAAATAGTGCATTCACTCGTCTTTTTTGCAATCTATTTTTTATACAGGTTATTGTCACTTATACTAATATGAATAATATTGACTTTGTGGCTCACACGTACAACACTATTAAATAATAAAGTATAAGAGCCTAAACGTATGTCTTTGTTGCCTTACAACCCCCCCCCCCCCCCCCTCCTAGGGGAAATGTAATATTTAAATTGTTAAATCACTTTTATATTTTCTAGATCTTTAAATTTAGACATTTTATTGCATAAAAGAGATGTGTAAACTACATACGAAAAACACAAAGATCTAAAAAATAGTTTATAAATTCAGATTTATCTTGATATGTACTATAAATTTATATTTTTTAAATATACATTGTTTTAAGTTTTCTCTCATGGTTATATAGCTTTGAAATACTATTTTCTCGTTAACTAGGGTTAACTATAAATATATAACTTTATAATCTACACCTAGATATGTATATTTAGATATGTAAATATTTACATAAGTAAATATTTTTCTATAAATAAAAAAAACAAATCGTTAGCAATTGATTCATTAAAAATTAATATTATATATGGTTAAATACCTATATATATATAAAATACCTATATATATAGATAAATAAATTTACATAAACAAATTTAAATTTATATATTAATTGTATAGATATACATCTATATATAATATAGTAGTAATATATACTATATAGAAAATATATATATGTATATAGAGCAATATATCTGTGTATATTAATATTTAAGTATTTAATTTTATATCAGTTTAAATTATTTTTTCATATGACTTTGAAAAATGATCCTAAAAAGGGAACAAAACTTGTAGACATCACGGGAAGTGTTTTGAACAATTTATCAAACGGGAAATTTCGAGTTAAATTAGAAAATGGAATTCTAATAATAGCTTATTTATCTGGAAAAATTAGACAAAATAACATTAAAATTGTTGTAGGAGATAAAGTTACTGTAGAATTAAGTCCCTATGATTTAACGAAAGGTCGGATTGTTTATAGATACCGTGAATAAAATATTCCATTAAGATAATTAACAAGATCACAGCTTTTGGTTTACCTTTGTTTACCTTTTGGTTTACCTTTGGTTTACCTTTTGGTTTACCTTTGGTTTACTAGCGTAGACAAAACAAGATAAACTTAAGCAAAAGAGCCAGAGTAAAACAAAAGTCTAGTAAAAAGTAAATGATTAACCAAGAAAAGAACAAACTAAAATAAAAATATAAACTGGATTGTTAATAGAACAGTTAGCCCTTTTCAATAAAACAAAGTTCAAATCATTTTTCTAAAACTAGTAAAAGGTTAAAAAGTACACTTGAATCATACGTTAGCCTGATCTACTTACTTGTTTTAAAATTTTTAAAAATCTATAATTTTTAACAAACAAGAACATAAGATAAAGGGTCTTACGTTAACCATAACTATAGCAAACGAAAATTGACTTTTTTAAGGGTATTGTTACAATTTACACTATAAAAAGGAGTCAACATAAAGGTATAGAGAACTAGTTATGAAACTATAGATTTTTTAATTGAAAAATTGAAAAGGATAGCTTCTATAAGCTATCGATTCTTTAATGTTCGTTATACTTTTATTAGAGGAAAGTTTTTGCCCCCCCCCCCCTTTGTCTCCCCTTTGGCTACCTTCTCGCTCCCACCAAGTCTATCGTTACCGGTACTCCTACTTTTTACCCCACTCTTTTGCCCCACTCTTCAAAGGTGGGGCAAAGGTGGGGTTGACAGTGGAATTTTGCACTTATCGACGCTAAACTATATCCATTATCCCCCACTGAGGCGTTAAAGATAGCTCTCGTATAAAAAAAATAAAAACAGCATAATGCAAAGTTAAACAGGCCTATAAGTTTAATTTATAATTAAAGTTAACGCATGCTATGCAGTAACTAATATTAACGATATATTATCGTTAACAGAGTTAAGAATTCATTTGTCCCAAACATGTGTTTATTTTATAAACATAAACACAAATAAATAAAAAAACATATTATTTTTTGTTTTCAAACAATTCTATTCTATTTTTCTATTTAACATGTACAATAAGTGATATATATTATTCAACTAGCAATTAAGTAAAAAAAAACTGTATATATATTTATGGGATTACCTTGGTATCGTGTTCACACAGTTGTTATTAATGATCCGGGACGTTTAATTGCAGTGCATTTAATGCATACTTCTCTTGTAGCCGGATGGGCTGGATCTATGACGCTTTTTGAAATTGCTGTATTTGATCCATCTGATCCAGTACTAAATCCAATGTGGCGTCAAGGTATGTTTGTATTACCTTTTATGACACGTTTAGGAATCACTCAATCATGGGGTGGTTGGACAATAAGCGGAGAAACATCATCAAATCCAGGCTTGTGGAGTTATGAAGGCGTAGCAGCTACGCATATTATATTGTCAGGTTTATTATTTTTAGCATCTGTATGGCATTGGGTGTATTGGGATTTAGAACTATTTCGTGATCCAAGAACAGGAAAAACTGCCTTAGATCTTCCAAAGATTTTCGGTATCCATTTATTTTTATCAGGTCTTTTATGCTTTAGTTTTGGTGCATTTCATGTAACTGGAGTGTTTGGTCCTGGTATTTGGGTTTCTGATCCTTATGGTTTAACTGGAAGTGTTCAACCAGTAGCACCATCATGGGGGCCTGATGGTTTCGATGTGCGGGTTAGCCAATAAGTGTGAATATCGAGTGGTGTCGATTACCGTTGGAGACATACGGTATAAAGAGGGCGTCTAACCTTGAAAGGGAAACTTTAGGGGGACATTAGCATGACGCAAATGTGGCAATGTGTAGGCCGACCTACGCCTGAAATTGCTGCTACTCTATAGAGGTATGGAGAAGTAAGAGTTATCTTATTGACCGCAGTTTACCTTTGGGTATTACGGACCCATTTATGGTTTTCTGTGGAGGTTTTTGGTTCTCCTCGTTCCATCTGAGGACAGATTAAGGGAAGCTAGGTGCATAAATCTGTTTGTCCGGCTTTACGTTTAGGATCGAAGAACGTATCGTCTCTGCTGGGCAGAGTTAAGGGTATATAGCCCCGAAACAACCAAGCCATCCTACAGCCTCAGCCTATGATTCGTAATCATTATAATCGCATTTATCAAACTAGCCGAGCTGTCTAAGGGTCTAAAGACCTATCGCGGGATAAAACACCGCGGCCTTTTTAAGGTGACAGGAGAGCCCCACATAATTCATTTTAATGGGGGGCAGGTTCTATTATTAATCTACAGTAAGGAGTCAACATGGATATGAATTTTAGTACTTTTGTAAGTAGATTAAGCAAAATCAGAGAGTTGAATGCTAGTAAACCGGATTTTGTCAACCGTGATTTGTATAAGCTTTTGTATAAAGAAAGTTCTTTGTTGGCTGGGTATGAAAAAATTAAGAGTAACAAAGGAGCTACCACTCCAGCAATAGGAAAGGCTTCCTTGGACAAGTTTAGTATTAGACGCTTAACTACGTTAAGTAAAGTGTTGGCCAATGAATCTTGGAGTCCTTCTCCAGCTAGAAGAATTTACATACCCAAACCAGGTAAGGTGGAAAAGCGTCCTTTGGGCATTCAAGGTCCTGAAGAGAAAATTGTTCAGTCTACCATGACTTTATTACTGGAGGCGATCTATGAGCCTATATATTCTCCTTTTTCCTTTGGTTTTAGGCCGAATAAAGGAGTACATAATGCGCTAAAAATCATAGATAACAATTACGACGGAATGACCTATGCAATCGAAGGTGATATTAAAGGCATGTATGACAATGTAAATCACCACATGTTAGTGTCTTTGTTATGCAAGAAGATTGATGATGATCGTTTTATACGTTTAGTATGAAAGTTTCTTCGAGCTGGTTATATGGATGAACGGAAATATGTATCTCCAACACTTGGGACGCCACAGGGGTCAATAGTATCTCCTATTTTGGCTAACATTTACTTGCACGAGTTTGATTTGTTTATGACTCGTAAGTCTCAAGATGTAATAAAACGAAATCCTAAGATTCGTACTCCTGCTTACAAAATACTAGATAATAAAATGCGAAGGATAAAATATAATCTTCTTAAGCCACTGCCTGAACAGCAAAAGAAGGATTTACTTAGGGATCTAAGACTGACTAAAATTGAGAGCTTAAGGGTAAGAATGTATTGTGATCCTAGTGATAGAGTTGTGTATACTCGTTATGCAGATGACTTTATTGTTGGAATTGCTGGGTCTTTGGAATTTGCAGAAAAATTTAAAGAGGAAATTAGGGTGTTTTTAGGAACCCTTAGCCTTACCTTGTATTTTGAAAAGACCAAAGTAACAGACTTACGCAAAGACTATGCTTTTTTTTTGGGGCATAGGATTTCAATTGATACACGCGTAAAGATTTCTCAAGTTAGGCCAAAAGGACAGCACCCCCATCTTAAGAGAGTGACTGGTAGACTTGTCTCTATAACTGCTCCAATTGAGAGAATGGTATCTAGACTCCATACTAAAGGTTTTTGTAACTCAAAAGGTAAACCTACTCACAAGGTGATTTGGGCTACCCAAGAGGATAATCAAATTATAAGCCTTTTTAATGTCACTTTTAGAGGCATTTTTGGTTTCTATTCCGGAGTTCATAAACGATACGCTCTTTCTCGGATCAATTATATTTTAAAGTACTCTTGTGCTCTTACTCTAGCTTATAAGCATAGAATTTCCCTGGCAAAAGTTTTTAACAAGTATGGGTCAAAGCTTAGCGTTTCATACGGTAAAGACGGTAAAGAGGTCATTTCTCTTTTTCGCTCTGATCTTACAGAGCGTAAATGGCAACTTGGAAAAAAATTACCAGATCCATTCCGTCATATTGCAGTGAAGTTGGCAAAGACAAAAATTTATGAAAATTGTTGTATATGCGGTGCTCGCTCTGCGGAAATGCATCACGTACGACATCTTAAAGATTCTAAGCCTGGTTTTACAACTAGGATAATGGGTCTCATAAATCGAAAGCAAATTCCTGTATGTTTAGAATGCCACGATGCGATCCATGCTGGTCGTTACGATGGTATACGTTTACGTGAATTTGTTTATCCGGAAGTTGCTAAGAGGTAACTTTTTGGTTCTGTTTAATAGAGCGGGAAAGCCGGATGCCGGGAAACTGGCACGTCCGGTTTGGGCAAGGGGTTATTGCTTTCCGGAACTTGCTTCGGGGGTGGTTTCCTACTTTCATCCATATAATCCGGGTGGGATTGCTGCTTAATTTGATGGGTAGCCTTCATTGTAAAATGATGAAAAAAATTTCGCTATATGCTGGAACCTCTCGTTATCCCTTAAGTCCTAACTGTTTTTTTAAAAAAAAAAAGAAAAATTTTTAGGGAAAATCTTACAGGTAGAGACAATCAGCAGGAAACTAGAAAAAAACAAAACATAATTTTATGACAATAATGAATATAGGATCCTCAGAGACTACACGCGAAACACCTTTAATAAATTTTGATTTTACAGAATTTATGCAAAATGCCGTTCCTTCTCATATCAAAAATATAGATCAACACTATTTGGAATGGTTAGTTGGTTTTATTGAAGGAGATGGGACTTTTTACTTTAGAAAAGATAACAAGAATGTTCGATTAGGTTTTGAAATTTCTCAAAAAGACCCAAAAGTTCTTTTTCAAATCAAAAAAACCCTTGGTTTTGGCTCGGTTATTATGTCTAAAAAAGCAAACTATTGGCTTTATAAAGTTGATGATAAAAAAAATTTTCAACGTATAATACTTCTTTTAAATGGAAACCTAGTTTTAACAAAACGTTATGTCCAATTTAATAACTGGATTGAAATGGCTAAAAAAAAAGATTATTTGCCTCTTAATTTTCAAAATAAACAAATAAAGAGACAAGTCTCTACGAAAACAGCTTGACTATCAGGATTTATAGATGCTGAAGGCTGTTTTTATGCAAATGTATCTACTTCCGCACCAAGATCTCCTTTAACGTTTTCTATAAAACAGAAAATGCATATTACACAAAAAAATGAGTATGACGAAAAACAAACTCTAGAAACAATAGGAAAATTGTTTTTTTCAAAATCAAAGGTACACAGAGCAAATGAAAATTTTAGTTATCGTATTGAATTATCTTCTTTAAATAGTCATCAACAGATCCGCAATTATCTTTCTCGTTTTAAATTAAAAACTAATAAATATATTTCTTTTTGTCGTTGGTTACGTATTTTAACAGTTAGAGAAAAACACGATCATTTAATCGAAGCAAATCTCTCAAAATTACAACGATTATGTTCTGTCATTAATAATGACAGTAAAGAACTTTTAGAAAAACATAAAAACATAACTGACTAAAGTAAAAAAAAAATGACCCAAAATTGCCAAAAGGCAAAGGCCCTTTGGCAAAGGCCAAAAGGTTGAAGATATAGTCCACATTTTTTTATAAATGCATCACATAGCGGCGGGTATTTTAGGTGTATTAGCAGGCATATTCCACTTGTGTGTTAGACCATCAATTCGTCTTTATTTTGGACTTTCGATGGGAAGTATTGAATCTGTATTATCTACAAGCATAGCTGCCGTTTTCTGGTCTGCTTTTGTAGTAGCTGGCACAATGTGGTATGGTTCTGCTGCAACTCCAATTGAGTTATTTGGTCCTACTCGTTATCAATGGGATCAGGGATTCTTCCAACAAGAAATTGAAAAACGAGTACAAACAAGCACACTATCTGGAAGTTCTTTATCGGAAGCATGGGCAAAAATTCCAGAAAAACTAGCGTTCTATGATTATATTGGAAATAACCCGGCTAAAGGTGGGCTTTTCCGTACAGGAGCTATGAACAGTGGTGATGGCATCGCTGTGGGGTGGTTAGGACATGCTGTTTTCAAAGATCAAGAAAATAGAGAACTTTATGTACGCCGTATGCCTACGTTCTTTGAAACTTTTCCAGTAATTTTACTTGATAAAGATGGCGTTGTACGCGCCGATGTTCCTTTCCGAAGAGCTGAATCTAAGTATAGTATTGAACAGGTAGGTGTATCTGTTAGCTTTTATGGAGGTGAATTAGATGGTTTAACATTTAGTGACCCAGCTACTGTTAAAAAATATGCTCGAAAAGCTCAATTAGGTGAAATTTTTGAATTTGATCGTTCAACATTACAATCTGATGGTGTTTTCCGTAGTAGTCCTCGTGGATGGTTTACTTTTGGTCATGTTTGCTTTGCTTTAATATTCTATTTTGGACATATTTGGCATGGGGCTAGAACAATTTTCAGAGATGTATTTGCTGGTATTGACGATGATATTAATGACCAAGTAGAATTTGGTAAATATAAAAAACTTGGGGATACTAGTTCTCTTCGAGAAGTGTTTTAATTATACTTTTCCCAATCTTAGTGTATTTTTCGTTAACCGAATGACAGGGGTCTTATGCATTCGGTTAACAAGTGAAAGCTAGTGTTAACTCCCCCTCTTTACCTTTTGGCCTTTGACTTTTGGCCTTTACCAAAAGGTGGGGCAAAGGTAGGGTGCGGGGCGTTTAATCGATAACATTTGACATATAGCTAGATATTTTAATGTTATTAAAACAAGACCAATACATAATATAAAACCAATACCTTATATAAAGGTATATAACCTCTGCCTTTTCCTTTTGCCCTTTTGGCAAAGGCCAAAAGGTGTACTGAATTTTTTAGTGCATCCCAAAAAATAAAAAGTTTAAGATTAATAGAGAAATTCACAGATCAATAAATTAGTGTAATTTTCAAGCAATCTATTATTCTTACAACCTTCTGTTTTTACTCACTGAGTTTATAAAGGTCTATATATAATTATGTAACCATGCATGTTACATCTATGGTTTTAAGTTTTAGTTTTATAGAAAAATTTATGAAATTAAATTTAAGATATGTCTCAAGCCTTTCCAGTTTGCTAGCACCAGAGGAAGTTTAACAAAAGTTAAACAGTTCTAACACATGGTCGATAAACTTAAATTTGATACATAGATTTGAATTCAAAATTAGCATTTTAGCAATAGTTAATGAAACCATCGATAGTAAATATAAATGCAAAAGTAAATAAAGCAGCTGGGCTTGGAAACATTCCAAGCAAATGAATTTTTATGTTGTTAGTGTTCTTTTAATTGAAAAGTTTCAGCACTTTAGTCTCATACTTCAAAAAGCTTGACTTTATATTTTCTTATATGTGCTATGTGAACTTGGCTAAATTATGGAATTCATTACACAATAGGTACATTGAAACCATATTTTCGAAAAACAAAAATTAATAAAAACAAAAAAAATAAATTTATTAAATTCAAAAGTAGCCTACATATCCATTCAAACTTATTATTTTTTATATAGACAGTATTTTAATATTAAAAAAACAACTGGATAAAAAATATTTTTTATACAAAAAAGTGAGATATATAGACTAGTATAAAGTGTAATTATATATAGACTTCGAGCGATTTATACATATGTAGATTTATAATCTATAGAATGGATTATTTGTTTACCTTTTGGCAAAGGCCAAAAGGCAAGGGCTAGCATAAACACCGAGTTTTTCCCTTTTGTCTTCCCCTTGGCTATATAATTTATGTTATCCATATAACAAATATATTGTTATATAACGAACATTTTTTTGTATTTCTAATGGCATGATGACAAATACTTTTAAATCAGTTTAAAGAGTATATATTCTATATATAAATATACTACAGCGTTAAAGTGGGATTTCTTATCATATTAAAACCAATACACATAGAAAATTTGTACTAATTTTTATTATTAATAAAGTAGTAAATTAAATATCACTTTATGGAAGCTTTAGTATATACATTTTTGTTAATAGGTACTTTAGGAATTATATTTTTTTCTATATTTTTTAGAGAACCGCCTCGCATGTTAAAATAGTTTTTTTACATTAAGTTAAGAACTCATATATAGCTATATCTATAAGATATCTAAACTACAGGATTCTTATAGATATAGAATCTAACAATAAATATATATAACAATATATATAATATTACAAGGATAACAATCCGTTATATGAAAAGTATTTAAATAAAATTAAAACCTACATATTTTTTAACAATATAATAAAGGTCAGATTAACGATAGTTTAGGGATTAAAGGTCTCACAAAAGGCTAACGATATCTATCAAGATATACTAATAGATGTTACGCGGATATTACTCTTCGTTTTCCTCAAAAGGGTCTCTTAGTTTTTTTGATGGAGGACCAAAACTTACATATATTGAATACCCAGTAACACTTACTAGAAGAAACCACAAAAAGAAGGTAAAGAAAAAAGCAGGACTTTCCATATTTTTTAAAATTAATAGTTATCAAAATTATTCTCCAGTATATTACAGAAAGTAAAAAAAAAAAGTTCACAAAAAATATTATGGCAACTTCCAAAATTAAACCATCAGGGAGTTCTACTCAAGAACCTGGTATTGTAACTCCATTAGGTACATTATTACGACCATTAAATTCAGAAGCAGGAAAAGTACTTCCTGGTTGGGGGACTACTGTGCTTATGGGTGTATTTATTGCTCTTTTTGCTGTTTTTTTATTAATTATTTTAGAAATCTATAACAGTTCTCTTCTTCTTGATGAGGTAACTATGAGTTGGGAAACTCTAGCTTCATAAAGTAAGTTAACTTTGTAGCACTTTGGTGATTAAAACATAATAGTAAAAAGAACTTTTAAAGTTTAAAAAAATATGAATTAATTAGAACTATTTTTTTAAATTATGTGTTCAGTTAATTTTTTAAATCTTAGTTGTGAAGTAAAGCAACCGTTTACGATTAAGCACCCCCACCGTTTAGTTTTTAAAGAACAATTAAGTACAGAAAATTATATCGTTAACCGTTTGTTAGCTTACCCTTTGGTCTTCTGCCAAATTCTCTTTAACGGGGATATAAAACGGAGCAAAGGATATCGTTAATGAGGGTTTGAATCGGTATATATACATATATGACCGTTAAGCGTATATTCAGAGAGTACGCATGAAATTAATTTGAGTTGTAAACCGTATGTATACATACGATATACCTAATATATTTATTAAATTTCTATATTTTCAATATATCTGTTAATTGTCTATACTTTTTCTGTTAATTTTTTTTAGGACGAAAATAATAAAGTTCTAATAAGAACTAGCTGTTTAATAGATTTTAATATCAAACCAACAAAAAAACTTTAAACAGTTGACCGTTATATACCAATAAAGTGAAGGAATTCCGTGGAATCAATGGTTTTTGTATTGGCAAAATTACCAGAAGCGTATGCTGTTTTTTACCCTTTAGTTAATGTTTTACCTATTATCCCAATATTTTTTTTATTATTAGCTTTTGTATGGCAAGCTTCTGTTAGTTTCAGATAAAAAAGTATTCTACATTATCGAGATAGTATAGCTATCTCGATAACGTTGTAGGTTTATAAAGTTTTTCTTGTAATTTGTGGACTAGTTTTAAAATTATAAAATTTTTTTTTGATTCTCATCCCCACCTTTACCCCACCCTTTACCCCAATCTTTACCTTTTGGCCTTTGGCAAAAGGCAAAGGCCCCACTCTTTACCCCACCAAAGGTGGGGCAAAGGTGGGGCAAAAGTGGGGCAAAGGTTGGGGTAAAGAGTAAAACTTTATTAAAATCCTTAGTTTAGTGCCATAAATGGTACCTCTACCATTATGTAGGCCTTATTCCTCAACCGCCTTCAATAGTGTACTTGCGATGGTTGAGATATGAGTTAAAAATAGCCCTCAACCTTTTGGCCTTTGCCTCTTTACCCCACTCTTTACCTTTTGGCCTTTGGCAAAAGGCAAAGGCCCCACCAAAGGTGGGGCAAAGGTGGGGAAAAGGCAAAGGCTATAAACTGGAGCTTTATTTCTCTGTAATCTGTAAAAGGGGTATTTTTAGCAAAAGGTCTCGTAGCAAAAACTAGCGTTAACAGTACATATTATAGAGTATTTCATATATTGTCTAATATGCATTGATTGTTCTTTCTAGCTGGTGAACTTATTTAGATACGTATTTACTATTCTATACGATCACATATTGTTTACCTTATTTTATATTGTTCTTTCTACATGTGGAATCGGCCTTTGCCTTTTAGAGGCAAAGGCCAAAAGGTACGGGAACTCCCAGAAGTAGGAATCTTCAGAAAGAGTAAAGTATGATATGGGTCGAGTCGGATTCGAACCAACGTAGGCAAAGCCAACGGATTTACAATCCGTCCCCATTAACCACTCGGGCATCGACCCATTAAAAGAATATCACATATTATTTAACTAGACAGATTTACTACAAGATTTTAAATCTTATTTTTTGACTAACTACATTAATTAGATGTTTTTGCCTTTTGACCTTTGCCAAAAGGCGTGTCTGTTAAATGCGTTCTAACATATTAGACAAAACTCTACCGCCTAGGCCTGCTAGTTTTTGACTTTTGATAACATGTTAAAGATGTTAGCTCAAAACCCTTAAATAATGTTGTGGTAAAAAGAGCATTTTATACCAGGGGGTGTTCTGAATGCATTTTATAGGCACTAAGTATTAAATTTACCATATTTCTCGAAATGGGCAAAAAATAGATATTTATAAACACATAAATATGAAAATATTAAAAAGAGCTTTTTCTGAACTATTTATCCCTGTTAACAGGGATAAATAGTTCAGTACTGTAGTACTGTCTAATGTTTGAATATGTGTTTTAAACTACAAAAAATATTAACTGTAATAAATAATATGAATAAAGAGAAATTTGAGAATTATATTGTTTTATGACTTATAGTTTGTCAATAGTATCGAATTCAAACTTAATTTCTTTCCATACTTCACAAGCAGCAGCTAATTCAGGACTCCATTTACAAGCTGAACGAATTATTTCGCCACCTTCACGAGCAAGGTCACGACCTTCGTTACGAGCTTGAGTACATGCTTCAAGTGCTACACGGTTTGCAGCAGCTCCCGGAGCGTTACCCCAAGGGTGTCCTAAAGTACCACCACCGAATTGAAGACAAGCATCATCACCGAAAATTTCTACAAGAGCAGGCATATGCCATACATGAATTCCCCCAGAAGCTACTGGAATTACACCTCCCATAGAAACCCAATCTTGTGTAAAGTACACACCACGGCTACGGTCTTTTTCAATATAATCATCACGCATTAAATCTACGAAACCTAATGTTACTTCACGGTCACCTTCTAGTTTACCTACTACAGTTCCTGAATGTAAGTGGTCTCCACCAGACAAACGAAGAGCTTTAGCTAATACACGGAAGTGCATACCATGAATTCTTTGACGGTCGATTACCGCGTGCATCGCTCTGTGAATGTGAAGAAGTAAACCATTATCACGACAATAGTGTGCTAAAGTTGTGTTTGCTGTAAATCCACCAGTTAAATAGTCATGCATAATAATAGGCATTCCTAATTCTTTAGCTACTTGCGCACGTTTTAACATTTCATCGCAATGACCTGCAGTTGCATTTAAATAGTGACCTTTAACTTCACCAGTTTCTGCTTGAGCTTTGTAAAGTGCTTCAGCAACAAATAGGAAACGATCTCTCCAACGCATAAATGGTTGAGAATTTACATTATAGAGTCGACTAGTTATAGCCTCTCTCCGAACCCGGCGTGCAAGTCTCCCCGCACCGGGCTCTCCAAGATAATTTATCAGACATAGGGATTATTAACGCTAGCTTTTGCCTTTTGGCAAAGGCCAAAAGGTTAACGGTTTAAAAATTACAGTGATCATAATATCACACGGGAGTTATAAAAGGTTTATCAGTAAAACTATAACATTAAACTATAACATTCTGTAAAGACTTAAATTATAAAGAAAATTTGACAAGTTAATTTTAAAATTGACTTACTACTGCTTTTGCCTTTTGGCCTTTGCCAAAAGGTAAGTTCAAATACATAACAAATTCAAGCCTTAACACCCCGGAGGGGGTTCCAGGATTATTTACCCTTATTAATTGATGGGTTTATTGATTTTTTAAAAGAATGAATCATTAATGTACGCAATTCTGCAGGAGCATCTTCATTTACTGATTGAAAATCGGACAATCAAACTCGTTCTTCCAATGTAAATTCTCTTTCAGGGAATTGACGTTTTATTTTTTGATAAAGGTTGCCCGGCATTTCAAGGCTATAGCAAATCTTATATATATCGGTGGCAATGGAACGAGCAAATTTGCGCTCGCCTCTCGGAAAACCAGAATTCTTTATGACTTTACGTAACCTTGCTAATTTAATCTCTTTATGAAAAATAGTAATAACCATATTACCGTCACAACTTCGAGCAGTACCACCTTGTTGAAATAAGACTGCCGCGACTGCTTTTGCATGATCTAGACTTTGTAAGTCAAATTCGGTTTTTATGTTTTCTAAAATTTCTGTAATTCCTCCAATTGGAATTTCGCTACTTCGAGAAATTAACAGATTTTCTTTTTCTGTTTTTAGTGTTGATAAAAAGTCAGTATCCATATGTGTTTGGTTTTTTTTTATTTTTTATTTTTTATACTTCCTCGACTGTTTGGCGGGCATAAAGTTGAGCCAACCTTGGGGTTAACGGAGCATTAGTTATACGTAAAACATGCGTACATATATAAATTTATATATGGAATATATATAAATAGCCCCTAGTCTTTTATAGCCAACATACCCAACGCATGTATTTAGTATTTATATATGTGGACTTAATATAGTTAGTTACTGTATTTATGTTATGCACCGTTAATAATCGTTAACTATGATTAACCAAACCATCACGATTATTCAGTTATTATTCCGTTTTTGTGTATTTTTTATTTCAATTTTTAAATTTAATCTTTATGTTGATTAACAAATAGTCTCCACTTTAACTCCTTAATAATGAGTGATTCCATATGTGTAAGTACTATTGTTGATTATCTCTACCTCCATTTTGAGGTTCTTCCTGCTCGGTGCTAGTATTTTGTTAACCGTAGTTAACGAAACCCTAAACATCCAGGGCAAGCAAACTTAGTTTCATTAGAATTTGTATCGGATGCCCATGTGTTGATGCATTGTTACCATGTTATCCATGGTTAAAATGCGGTGCTACCAGGTTATTGATGGAAAAGGTAACACGACGAAAATATGTTACCCCTGCTGGTGTAGAGCTGTTTACACTCTACCGGGAAAGAAAACCCAAGCTCAACTGGGTTCAAAATTTTTCATCCTTGTTCATCCCCTTGGGGTCTGTCTATCAGTTGACTACTGACGTTCGGTCCCCTTTACTGACATGCTATGTTCCTTTCACGCTTTCGCGAATTTATGGTTTTTTAAAGTATCTTGTTTTGTTTAAAGTTGAGTTTTTAAGTCAATCAGTTGGGTTTCCAGTTTTCATGCTGGGATACATCTTGTATATCTAAAATTCTAGCAAATCATAAGTCGCACTTCGTCATCTTTAGTAAAATCTAAACCACCACGTAAACATTCATACACAGCACGACCATAGTTCTTAGCAGATAATCCTAATTTCGGTTTAATTGTACAACCTAAAAATCCACGACCATATTTGTTAAGTTTGTCACGTTCTACTTGAATACCATGTGGAGGACCAATAAAAGTTTTTACATATGCTGTTGAAACACGAATGTCTTCTAAACGAAGAGCACGAAGAGCTTTAAACCCAAATACGTTTCCAACAATAGATGTAAATAAGTTTGTTACTGAACCTTCCTCAAAAAGATCGATTGGATAAGCTACATATGCAATATACTGATCACTTTCACCAGCTACTGGTTCTAAGTCATAACAACGACCTTTATATCGATCTAAGCTTGTTAATCCATCAGTCCATACAGTTGTCCATGTTCCTGTAGATGATTCTGCAGCTACGGCAGCTCCTGCTTCTTCAGGAGGTACTCCTGGTTGAGGAGTCATACGGAATGCCGCTAATATATCTGTATCTTTAACAATATAGTCAGGAGTATAATAAGTTAAACGATAATCTTTAACACCTGCTTTAAACCCAGCACCTGCTTTGGTTTCTGTTTGTGGAACCATGTATAAAAAACATGTTGATTTGAAATCTTGTCGATCCTAAAAAAATCTATCCGAGGGTTTATATCTATAAAATGCATATTTTTATTATCACTACGCTTTTCACTTTTGAATTTTTATTTAAACTTACTAAAAAGTAAGTCGATTTTTAAATTACCTATCTTGGGGATAGAGGGACTTGAACCCTCACGATTGCAATAATCAACGGATTTTCTTTATACTTAAATCTTCGTTAATTATCGTTAACGAGACAGATTTAACTTTAGGACTCTCTCTTTATCTTTTATTAAGATAGCTTCCGTAGAGTCTCTGCACCTTTCGACATTTTATTTACACATATCGATTTGGCTCAGGATTGACAAAATAGACTTATAATGTTTTTGAACACCCTCTCTTTACCCCACCCTTTGGCAAAGGCCAAGGGGTGGGGTGAGGGTCTGTTTAAATTTTGGTTTCCCTGAATTTGGAAGCATACACTTTTTAAGTTTCCTTACTAGGCTCAATTTTATGTATAACACATTTTACTAAATAACAAATCAAGTCACTAAGATCCCCACCTTTTATATTTAAACAATGGATGTCCCGTTAACTATCGTTAACCAATGTTCAACTATAGCACTTTTACTCCGCCTTCCGCTAACATACTAGTATAGAGGTTTCATTGCATAGTTGCAACTATAATTGATATATACAATTTTGTTTTTAAGTCCGCAGCGTCTACCATTCCGCCATATCCCCTCTTTTTTTCATTTAAAAACTTAACATCTTTTTCTATCATAACATATTTATTTTTTTATGGTATAGGTGCTTTTGGTTTTTTACTAGAATTTAATTCTATGCTTATATAAACATAATCTTCTTACAGATATACATATATAAATTATTTGTATTCAATACTAAATACTACCGAAAATGGTCCCGTATGAATATGTTTATGGTCCCGTATGAATATGTTTATAGTATGCTACTAGTTTTAAACTATTTTTATAATAGCATATCTTATAAAAGATCGTTGATAATTGTCAATGTAACATTAATATTAATTAATAACAAGTTTTTCCACTTTAAAATATCATAGATATCTATCTTTTACGGTAAAACAGAGCGGCACCCCCCCGCCATCTCACCCATGCGATTAATATTCGACCCCAACTAAAAGTTGACACCTTGGACCGTGGGTATTTTTTTATTTTGTTTATACAAGATAATCTTTTCCTTTATCTAAAATATATAAAAGACTATTAAATTAGAAAAATTTTTTATTTGACCAGAAAGCCTTTACCAATATTTGCTGTTATATAAATACAATAATGTAAATTTACCCATAAAGATAAAAAACACATACATTAGAAATATGGTTAACCGAATGCTAGCATGAAAGAACATGAGGGGAAATGAGCCTTTGCCCGTTAACGAGAGTTAACGGGCCCAGTGTGGCCCCTCCCCTTGAAACTCTTTCCCAGATCTCCGTTAACGGGGATATAACGGCAACATAAAAGGGAAAAAAACCTAGCATTAACGGTAAATGTTAAACCAGATAGACTAGTGTTTTTTGCCTTTTATCTTTATGGGTTGGATACATAGCCTTTGCCTTTTGGCAAAGGCCAAAAGGTATTAAAAATAACATTTAAGGTTCGATTTAATTGTATTTTAATACAATAAAAGCAAAATAATTGTCTAACCACCGTTAACAGAACCATTGGTAGTAAAGATTTACTATATGCTATATATGTATATAGACATTTTTACTTCTTGCCAGAAGATTTGGTAGATGCTAATTTGACACCATATTTAGATCTACTTTTCATACGTCCTTTAACACCAGCTGTATCTAAAGTTCCTCGAACAATATGATATCGTACACCAGGTAAATCTTTTACCCTTCCTCCCCGAATCAGTACAACTGCATGTTCTTGAAGGTTATGTCCAATTCCAGGAATATATGCAGTTACTTCAAAGCCGGAAGTTAAACGAATACGAGCAACTTTTCGTAATGCTGAGTTAGGTTTTTTAGGAGTAATTGTGTAAACTCTCAAACAAATCCCTCGTCTTTGTGGACAACACTTTAAAGCGGGAGATTTTTCTTTTTTAAATATTTTTTTCCGAGCAGATCGGATCAGTTGTGGAATAGTAGGCATATAAAAATAAAACTAAATTGTATATATTGAAATTTTGAAATAGAAAGTCTTTATTCAATGCATCAGTAATAAAATAAGAAATCATTAAACTATTAAATACCATTATTTATGATATCAGCCTTTGAATTTCCCTAAAATTCTAATCAATAGACAAGAGAATGTTGTAGTTAATATTGTTATGAAAAAATTTTGTGTTTACCTTTTGCTAGCCACGAAGGGAATCTCCATTAACGGGGATCTAAAAGGAGCAAAAGCTATCTTAACGGGATACTCTAACCTAAAAGGCGATGGAAAGTGGAAAAAAATATTAATTACATGGTCGAAAAGTGAATTTTCACCAAATAACAAACGAGAACAAAGGCACATTTGGTACTCTTGTGAGCTCTCAACTACTCCATTAGCTTTTATTCTACTTTTTTCTCCACTATAAAGTGGGAATAGTGGGGAAAGTGGAGGTACCATTGAGGTATATTTACTTAACTTTTCGTAAAAGAGCTATTTATGATAAAAAACGATCTGTTTGTCAAAATTCAAAACTTATCGTCAACGAAACCATTCTAAACTTTAATTATGGCCTTTGCCTTTTGGCAAAGGCCAAAAGTTAAAGTATTTTCTATTTTTTAGGGTTATATAAATTTTAAAAATTTTAGGAGCTGATACATACACAAAAAAAGGTATCTTTTGTAATAAATAAAAATATACACAATGCAGTAGGTTTAAAGACACTTTTAATTTTTTTTCATTTATTTTTGAAATAAGCTTCAAATCTTACGATTATGGTTGATATATCTATCAGTATTTTCTGATACTGATAATTATCCATATAGAAAATACATTTATGACAATTGATGGGATGATAGCTTTTATATTTCTTTTGGCAAAAAAGCCTACTGCTTTATTTTATTCGCCTTAGACTCTCGATTAACAGCCTCGTGGCTAGCAAAAGGTAATCACAATGTGATTTTTTTCTTAAAATTTCATATGTGGGTCCTTTAGCGTATTTTCTCATATGATTTAAATCAATATTTCGAATTTTTTAAATATGTTGACTTTATTACTCAAGACAGGGTAAAGTTTCATTTATAATTTTTTTACTTTTTATTGTTTAATAAAAACTAAGTTGTGGAAATTTAATACCCCACTACCTTGATTTAAAAAGAAAATACTAACGGATCCGGGAAAAAACGATTAACTTCAATTAATATACCTGCAGTGATTACAAACCAAATTAAAGCCACTACAGGAGCAGTTGATAAATATATAGTAAAATTTTTCATAATTTATGTTTTTTTTAAATAATTATTATGTCCCTATTTTTTGTGTTTCCCACTTGAACTTTAAAAAAAAAATTTTTTAAAAGTGACATTGGAAAAGTTTAAGTTATAGAACTTAAGTTACTTAACAAGGAAAACAAAAAGTATTTTTCTTTTTTTAAAGAAGATTAGGAGCACTGTATATCACTTCTTGGGGCATTGACAAGAAGAGGTTTTATATAGAAAATATATGTTTTGTTTACTTAAGTAAACACTCAAAAAAATTTTTTTTATAGCTCTATATGAATTTTTTTAATCTTCTGTTTGTTTGCTAGCATAAACAGAACATTTTGCTTACCAAAAGCCAAAAACTCTACGCTAGTAAACCAAAGGTAAACCAAAAGGTAAACCAAAGGTAAACCAAAAGGTCCACCCAGTAAAAAAGAAACAATAGTTAACCATAGTTTTTCGTTAACCCGCGTTAACGGTATGTGTTTGACCTTTTTTCCCTTTTAACAACCCCTTAGGGGCAAAGACCCTACCCCACCTTTGGTGGGGTAAAGAGTGAACGCCCCGCTTTTGGTAAACAGGTGAGTTAAAAAGGATTTAATGATGGTCTTCCAAAGCCTCACCTATATAAGCTCCGGCTAGAGTAGCAAATACAAGTGCTTGGATAGCACTTGTAAATAGGCCTAAAAGCATAATTGGAATTGGAATAAATAGTGGGACTAAGGCCACTAATACACCTACTACAAGTTCATCAGCTAGGATGTTTCCGAAAAGTCGAAAACTTAAGGATAAGGGTTTTGTAAAATCTTCTAAAACGTTAATTGGTAATAAAAACGCGGCTGGTTGAATATAACGTTTAAAGTAGCCAAATCCTTTTTTTTTAATTCCTGCATAAAAATAAGATATAGATGTTAATAATGCTAGAGCTACTGTTGTGTTAATGTCATTAGTTGGGGCTGCTAATTCACCATGAGGTAGCTCGATCACTCTCCATGGAACTAAAGCTCCAGACCAATTGGATACAAAAATAAAAAGGAAAATCGTGCCTAAAAAAGGCACCCATTTTAAATATTCTTCTTCTCCTATTTGTGTTTTTGCTAAATCTCGAATAAATTCTGTGACAAGTTCTGTAAAATTTTGGAAACCATCTGGAGTAGGTTTTAGATTACTATTTCCTAAAAAACTTAATATAAAAATAATCCCTAATACAATCCAAGAGACTATAAAGACTTGTCCGTGAAGTTGAAAATCTCCAATTTGCCAATAGTAATGCTGACCAACTGACACTTCTGATAATTCCGATACTGGGTTTATATTTATAAAAAATTCATTCATTTTAAGTTTTTTTATATATTTTTTTATTTTATCTCCATATTATTCTGGGTATTTATTTTTGGTAATTAGGGATACAGATTCTCAAGTGAACCCCGTCGTATAGAATTATGTATGATCAATATTTAGCATACAAGTTTGTCATTACCAACTGATTAAACCACGAACTCTATGAAGAGACCTTGAGAAGGTAATGTTTTTATTAATTTATTTCAAATTTTATAAAAACAACTTTATTTAATTTCAATTTATAGATATATAAATAGTAGTGTGAGCAAACACTGCTATCTATGAAAATACAAACCATAGATTTTAGATATAAATCAGATGACCTAAACAAAATATAATCTAGGGTTTACCAAAAAAGATTAACTATAAATAGGTATATACACCGAATAAATGATTTTATGGATAAACCAATACTTTTTTTCGATATATATATACAGATTTCTATTTCTTTAGATTCTTCGATTCATGATTGAAAATAAATACACAATAACATGACTCTATACTCTTAGTTTTTTTCCAAAATTTTTTACCTATAGAATTTAAATACTTGAAGTACAGATAATATGGTTATCTTCTAATAAGATAAGATCTTATCTTTACCACATAGAGTTTTATAAGTAAAAACATTCTTTTTTTATGTATTGAAATAAGTTTATTTAAAATCTTATAGAGAAGAGCCTAAGCCAACATAAGATCCATAAAAAAAGATACTAACTAAACCTAAAGCTAATGTTCCTATAACAGTTCCAACAAACCACAAAGGAATACGTCCAGTAGTTCCTGTATTAGACATGAATCGATTTTTTCTCTATATATTAAGATGAACTACACTTTATTTTTTCAATTCCCCCAAAGTTTTTACAGTTAGTTTTTTTTGATATTAATACAGTTTATGCTTCTTAATCAAAAATTTCAAAACTAATACTCTTTACCCCATTTTTTACCCCACCTTTGAAAAGTGGGGTAAAGGTGGGGACCTATAAACTAATATAAATAAATCTTAAATCTATTTGAAATAGTGGTTAGCAACTTATAAAGGTATAGAATTAGATCTCTACATAGATTCCATATCTATGATTAAAAACACACCAATATATTGTATTTTTTAAATACAGTTTTATACTAGTCTTTACATTATCCCAGATAAAAACCGTCTTGGATAAATCTATACGAGTGAAATAGTCAAACGTAAACTGTCTATGAGATTTGAACTTTAAGTAGAAAAGATTAGAGGGACTGAGAAATAAAACGTGAAGTGCAACAAGAATACTAATAAGTTCACTCACAATATTTATAAGTTTAAAAGTCTATATGAATAGTGAGTCTGTATATTATTTTTTCTAAATTTTTAGAAGATTCTTGGGAGTATACACGTTTAATAAAAAACGAAATTTTATGATTAAACATCATATACAGCCTGTTATTGAATTTAAATATTATTTTTTTTTTTCAACTATATGTTTCGTTTTAGAATATATTGTTAAATGGTTTGTGTAACCTTAAATTTACTTTTGGAAGGTAAAAAGGTGAGGTAAAAAGGTTAACAAAAGTTTATTTTTTGTTACTTCACTACGTTATTATGTTGTAGATCGTTAACTATTGTGATAGACAGTTTTAAAAACAAAAACTTGATAAATTGGTTTAGTCGTAAACTAGTGTATTTATCACTGAGTAAGCACTACTGTTGACGCTAGCCTTTTCTTTTCGCCACCTTTGTTCCCCTTTAAAAAAAAGCTTAACGGTATTTAAGTATATAAAAATATAGAGAATGATGTATACGAACTTACTCGATTTTAATCTATTGAAGGAATTTATCCTTTTATTATCTAAGTATTGATAAACATAGTAAATACACCCTAGGAGGGTGTTGTAAATCTTACCTTTTATTTATAAAAATATTTTTGTATAAGATAATTTCTGATGTTTTCGAGTTTCCTATTATTTTAACCTTTTTATTTTTTATGAGCTATCTTACTAATATAATTCACAAAAGATAGACTCGCTCAAATCAGTAAATCTCATTAAAAATATGGTATAAAATTTTTTCACGTTTTGCAGATACAAAAATTAAAAAATCTTAACTTCTAATGAATATTTGAAAACTATATGTTTACCAGAAAACCCATAAGTGGAAATTGATTTTCCTAATTCACTAAAGCTTCTTAAATTTTTTTTGAGATAGATAACTATTATTCTAATATATGTTCTAATATAATTAGATTTTAAAATCTAAGTCGTATGAAAAGTTAACTGTTCTATAACCTTAAGACAGCCTTTACCCTTTTTTCCGAAACCAGAGATTGTGAAATAGTTAATCATGACTTTACATAAAACTTATGTAAGTCTTAGATTAATTAAAAGCTTATATATTCTTATACATAAAAATATATTTTAACTAATCTATATCTGCACTATCGTGTCGCACCCACTTAACCAGATAAAAATGATGCCTAATTGTCCAAAATGAGCACTAAAAACTTTTCGTGAAATTTCTTCTAAATCACTTGTTTGACTATCAAAATCATGCGCATCTGCATGAAGATTCCAAATCCAAGTTGTGGTATTTGGCCCTTTAGATAAAGTTCTTGAAAAATGACCAGGTTTAGTCGGGTAGGTATTGAATGTCTGTGTTCTTACCCCCCTAAGAACCGTGTATGCGATTCTCACCGCTTACGGCTCAAGTACTTGAAAAAATTTTTAATTAATAACTACAATTGTTGAATAAAATTGAATAAATTTAATCTCCTACTTTTCAAAAACTCCGTCAAATTAGCTACTTTTTGTGTTTTTACCGGCCTTTTAGCAAAGGCCAAAAGGTACAAAATTCTATATACATATAAAAGTTATAGCTGTTTAAAAGCATAAGTTAACCATGCTTAACTCATGTACGTAGTTTAAGATTAAATCTTTCACTTGATAAATCTTTTTACTGTTAACTGTTGAATAAAATAGTGAACCTGATCCTACCGTTAGCTAAGGTTAATGTTAAAAAAAGGGGAAGCATGCTAAAGTTCGCGTTAACTCTACATCTAGTATTTTTCGTTAAAGGTTGTTTATTGTTGTAAATAGAGTATTGAACGATTTAATTTAATAAACACTCATAAAAGTGTTTATATACGAAGAACATATATTATATATGTTTAAAATCTTAAAATTCAAATACACTTGTGTTGATATATTATACCTAAAATATTTAATTAATAATAATTGAATTATTAATACCCAAAAAATTTGTTAACCTTCAACCCCACCTTTTGGTCTTTTAGACAGGTGGGGGAATGGTGGGTAGGGGGTATAAATAAAACTTATATTTGAGAAATATAAAATTTTTTTTCATGGATACATTAAATAATGTATATAAAAGGGGAATTTCTTTTTTACAAATGTTTGATAAAATAATATTTACTTATGATTTCTTGAATAAAAACTTTTTAATAAATTTTTCAGTATAAAAATACAAACCATAAATACCTAATAAATGATCTTTGTCTTATTCCAAAGGCAACGGTCTAATACTATACAGTCATACGGTGAAAAAAAACGCACAGTATAGAGCTTACAAATAAATACATTTCATTCTGATATTCTGAAAAATACGTCAATATATATATCACGTAAAGATGCACTCTATAAATTGTTTTGGAGATTAACGCTATGACTATAGCGATTGGTACATATCAAGAAAAACGTACACCTTTTGATGATGCTGATGACTGGTTACGCCAAGATAGATTTGTTTTTGTGGGTTGGTCTGGTTTATTACTATTCCCATGTGCTTACTTTGCGCTAGGTGGATGGTTAACAGGAACAACTTTTGTAACATCTTGGTACACACATGGATTAGCAACTTCTTATCTAGAAGGTTGTAACTTTTTAACAGCAGCTGTTTCTACTCCAGCTAACAGTTTAGCACATTCATTATTATTTTTGTGGGGTCCTGAAGCTCAGGGCGATTTCACTCGTTGGTGTCAGCTAGGAGGTCTATGGCCATTTGTAGCACTTCACGGTGCTTTCGGTTTGATTGGCTTTATGTTACGTCAATTTGAAATTGCTCGTTCAGTAAACCTACGTCCATATAATGCAATTGCTTTCTCAGCACCAGTAGCTTTATTTACATCTGTATTTTTAATTTATCCTTTAGGGCAAACTGGATGGTTTTTTGCTCCTAGTTTCGGTGTTGCAGCAATTTTCCGATTCATATTGTTCTTTCAAGGATTTCATAATTGGACATTAAACCCATTCCATATGATGGGAGTAGCTGGTGTTCTTGGAGCAGCGTTATTATGTGCTATTCACGGAGCAACAGTAGAAAACACTCTTTTCGAAGATGGTGATGGTGCCAATACATTCCGTGCATTTAACCCAACTCAAGCAGAAGAAGTGCGACTTTTGATCGCGTAATCGTTTAAGTGCGCTTGACGCACTCTGGTGTTAAGACCAAGAAACCTAACTAGCTAACCCGAATCTTTTAAACCAAAGAAAACTAACAAACCTAAGTCACATTTAGACGTGAAAACGTGTGGGGAACATAGCATGCTAGTAAAGGGGCCCAGATAGGGTAAAAAACTTAAAGGGCATCCGAAGGGATAAATAATGGAGTAAGGGCGTATTCCCTGAAAACCAGTCGCTGTTTAGAGAAGCTTATCTGCGCTTTTTAGCTAAAAATTGTGAATTTTTACCTTTTTTTACTGTAAAAGTGCTACGGTTAGGAAGCATAGTTTCTTCGTGTTCTCCTTCTTAACAATTATACCGTAGGACAATGCCGCAAAGGTAGTCAAAGCGACGGACGGAACTCCTATTCAACTATTACGTGAACAAAGTTTGCGGGCTAACCTCGCTCTCTAAAAGTGAGTATAATTGCTCGAAGAGCCCCATAATGGGGGCAGGGTAGATTTGTTATATGATTGGACTTAATATATGTCCATCTATTAGGGATTAAAATTTCAACATATGACTATAGTTATAAAAAAATTATATATTTAAGGATGACTTCAAATTTTTTAGTCCACTCTTCGGGAAACTCTCGTTTTTTTAATCATCTGAGTGCGCATACTTTTCGCAACACAGATTCAAATCACCTCAATTACAAAATATATCATTTGTTATGTAATCCTTATACTTTCGTTAATGCTTACGTCAACATAAAAAAAATTAAACGTTTAGATGATCTTGAAGAGCATAAAATCAAGAAAATATATAACTTCATTCATGCTCAAGCAATTGCTGATCAATTTAAAACAGGTACATACGACAAACTATTTTCTTTTAAATATTTAACAAATACAAATAAATCGCGGCTCACGATTACAAAACAAGTTTTGACGCAAAAAGTGGTTCAACAAGCCATTTTAGGGATTTTAGAAGATATATATGAACCGGAATTCCGACGGTTTACTACAATTACTTATGGTAGAGTGACCAATTACGGTTTTAGACCAAATATGTCAGCCTTTGATGCTATAAAAACCTTAAAAATGTATGGTAAAAAAACTACATTCGCTGTTACTTGCCAGCTAAATAGCCCTTACAATTTTACTAACCATAAGAAGCTTGTATCCATACTAGAATACAGAATTAAAGATAAAAAATTCCTTCGCCTTATTTATAAACTTCTTAACATGGGAATTCTGAACGAAAATCCTAACATGCATTCACTCGAAGGCGTTCCTCAAAGAGGTATTTTGTCTTCTATGCTTTTAAATATATGCATGTTTGAATTTGATAAATATGTTTATTCACACATATTCAATCATAGATGTCCATTGAAGTTAAGTAACTTTGCAGCTAAACCTCGGCGCTTTAAAAAAATGTTTAAAACAGAAAACTCATATCGCTTTTCTACATCTTTTTATCGACGTTCTTTTTCTCCAACTAGCGTTGGTATTTTTTCTTCTAAAATGGTTAGATCGTTTTCTGGCCCTGTATACTCTCGTTACGGGGATCATTGGCTTCTTTTGTTAACGGATTCTATTCAAAAGGTTCAACTTATAAAAACTTACTTAGGACAGTATTTGTTCAATGAGCTATCCGTAGTCCTTAATTTAGATAACATAAACATTACTCGTGCAGACAAAAGGATTAACTTTTTGGGTTATGTTTTAACAACAAAAATTAACTCTTCAAATCGAACATCTGGTTTTACTAAAAGTTTTAAGTGTATATATCCAGACAAAACTAACATTTTTAAATATTTGATTCGTTTGAAAGTTTGTCAAGGATTAGATTTATGACCTGTTGGTGTTAGGTCTTGGGCTGCGTTAACTGAATACAATATTGTGCTAAGATATCGACTTTTAATGATTGATTTAATTAATTATTATAAAAATTGTGATTCAAGTTATATTTTAAACAGAATATCTTATATTCTCAGGTATTCTTGTGCCAAAACTATAGCTTTGCGTAAGAAGATTACTATGTCTCAGGTTTTTAAAAAGTATAGTACTAATTTAGATATAAAAGCTATTCGTCACAAAAACGATAGTCTACAACAAATCAGAGTGAGTTTTCCTAAACTACGGGATTTACGTAGCCAAAGAAAGTCTAAACAACAGGTCATGTCTAGATATGATCCATTTAAATCAATCCGTTATAAATCACCTGGAAAAACAAACAAATACGGTGGTGAATCTTAACATAGATGGATATTTATCAAAAATATATAAGCCATGATTATTGTTTGAGTTTACGTCTTAAAATAAAAAAAAATAGTTGGTACTTTTACGAAAGGGTTTCATTAACATTAATTAACAGAACTTGAGTTTGTTGACTTCCGATACAATATATACGTTTATTTTCTATATAATTTACCTGGAGAGCCCGGTGCCGTGAAAGTGGCACGCCGGGTTCGGGAAGAGGCCGCTAAAACAAATTTAGGCGGTCGACTTTCATACATATTCAATGGTAACTGCAAATCGTTTTTGGTCTCAAATTTTTGGGGTAGCGTTTTCTAACAAACGTTGGTTACATTTCTTTATGTTATTTGTTCCCGTTGTTGGTTTGTGGATGAGTGCTATTGGTATGGTAGGATTAGCTTTGAATTTAAGAGCTTATGACTTTGTTTCACAAGAAATTCGAGCAGCTGAAGATCCAGAGTTTGAAACTTTTTATACTAAAAACATTCTTTTAAATGAAGGTATTCGTGCATGGATGGCTGCTCAAGACCAACCACATGAAAAATTAGTATTTCCTGAAGAAGTATTACCTCGTGGAAACGCTCTATAATTTTTTTTTATAAAAAATTCTTTACATTTTACCCCACCTTTTGGCCTTTGCATTTTGGCAAAGGACTTTTGGTGAGGTAAACAGTGTAAGGGTTTGGAAAAGTGAAGCCTTTCCCAATGCTTGTGCTTTCAGTGCAAGTTATGGGGGCTTCACCATTCCCACCTATTTAATTCAAAAAGAAAAAAATAATCTTTTTAAATATCTAAACAAGAATTTTTATGAACAAAAATAATATGTTTTTTTTTCTGTTTTATTTAATTATCGTTTATTATCTTTAATGTGACATAACGTTTATTTTTTCATGAGTTACAAATTGAACGAATTAAAAATTATTGGACAAAACTTTTAAAAAATGTTTAAATTTATGCTATACGTGTTTAGAAAAAAAGCGCAACAACAAAATATTTTGAAGACATGAGTTGAAAAAGCTCTTTTTTATGGTAATCGAAGAAATTTGTAATTTAGATTATTTTAAAATGCATAAAAAACCATTATCTGACTTTTGGTATTGAAGTTATAAAACTATGATAAAGGTTCCGTTAACACAACTCCGGGGATTTCGCCTTATGTTTTCTCGGGGTAGAGCTGTCATTCTGTTCACGATTAACGATAGTTAATGACAACTTTCTCTAAATTAAATTGAAACACAACTTTAAAAACAAAAAAAAATACATGTATATATGCGTACTTCTATATATCATTTGCGTTTGAGCATAAATAAATGGCGGACGTAGCCAAGTGGTAAGGCAATGGACTGTGAATCCATCATTCGCGGGTTCAAACCCCGTCGTTCGCCCAATATGACACAGATTTAAAAAATATGTCGATCCATGTGTAAATTTATATGTGGGGTATTGTGTATTCAATAAGATAATTAAGACAATATTTGTTTAAAAAATTTATGAAACCGTTTGCTTACTAATGTCTAACAAATTTAAATAGTCTTTTGGCAAAAAAACTTTACTTATAAGAATTTTTTGTTAGTTCTGTAGATCCACTATTATAAAATTCGCATATATATATGAATTGTTAATTGTCAATAACAAGCCATACAATAATGTAATTTATTGATACTTTAAAATACTAGGTTTTATTATTAAAATTGCAGGGGTAGGATTCGAACCTACGGCTTCGGGATTATGAGCCCCACGAGCTACCAGACTGCTCTACCCTGCTTAGAGTTTTATTTCACATCTTGTAAATACAATATTCTAGAATGGTGTTGTTGCCGTCAAATTTAAAATTTTTAGTTTTCTATATTTAAGACTTTAAATTTTGGGCATAAGTAAATTTTATGCTTGCAAATAAGCATAAACAAGACAAGATAGTTTTTTATTTTTGCCAAAGGGGAGGGGGGGCAAAGATTTCCCCTCTTCCCTAGTTAATACTGGCTAATGAAAGGTAAATAAAATAAAAAGTAAACAAGAATGATTTATAGGTTAGGCTAATGTTATATAGCAACATATAACCAATAAGACATCTCTCCAGGTAGGATTTGAACCTACGACCAATCGGTTAACAGCCGACCGCTCTACCACTGAGCTACTGAAGATATATGAAATGTATCATAAAATAAAAAAAAAATCAATATATTGAAAATTGAAGCATAGTTAATATATACTAACTTAAAACATGAAATTAATTGGGAACGACAACTGAATACAGTTTTAGCATTGCTATGCAACTATTTGATTACCATGTAATAAATAGATTCTTCTGTTTACTCTGATTTATTTAATTTATTTCGATTTACCCATATTTAAAAACGTTGACTTTACACTTCACACTTTAAAATTACACTTTGTAAGTAAATCGGTAATTCGGGTTAAAAGTGCATGAACTAGTATCGGAAAAAAAATATTTAATAAAACTGTTTTGACCTCAACTCTTAAGTTGAATCTTTTTTAAAGACCCTATAAAAGAGTTGAGAAAAATATAATTAAAAAAGCATTTTAATATATGAAAAAAATTTCATGCATGCTCAACTAACAAGTTGAGTAAGATTTAAATAAGTTTAAAAACTTTTAAAAGACTAAAATAAATACTTAATGTAAAAACTAAAGCACCTATTAATAGTACTATATAACTTGTAATTGTTACCATAATAAATGTGTGTTTATATGTTATAAGGAATATGATCTATATATGATGAAGACTCCCCGGTTACGTTAACCCTTTTCTGGTGTCTTTGCCCCGAATCCAGGGTAGACCAAAGGGCTCCATGTAGGTTACCTCTGATTTAACAAAACCCTTTAGCTGTCTACGTTAGTATAGAAAAGGTACTTTAAAGAAAAAATTCAAAAACTTCTTTAACACCCCCTTTACCTTTTGGCCTTTGGCAAAAGGCAAAGGCCCCACTCTTCAAAGGTGGGGCAAAGGAGACCGTTAATGAATTTCTCATATAAGTTTGTGGTTTTTTCTTTTTTTTAAATTAAATCTAAATACCTTCTTTATAGAAGTATACAATCTATAAGGTTTATATATAGCCTTTGCCTTTTCCCCACCTTTGCCCCACCTTTGGTGGGGCCTTTGCCTTTTGCCAAAGGCCAAAAGGTAAAGAGTGGGGTAAAGAGGCAAAGGCCAAAAGGGTTAATAATTTTAAAAATCAATAAAGTAATGCTAAACTCAAAATAGCTAGATTCATAGAAATTTAGTGTTTCATTAATCATAGCCTTTGCTCCCCGAAGCCCCACCTGATGGGGTAAACAGGGTAGCGGTCAAAAGATTAACAATGAATTGCGCCCCACCAAAGGTGGGGTAAAGAGATGTGAATCTAGAAAATTTTATATGGATGCTGAAATTAATAAGCTAATCCCATACTTCTAGTGCTCTCTGATCCTAAATAAACCCGAACACTTAAAAAATCTGTAGGACAAGCAGTTTCACAACGTTTGCAACCTACACAATCTTCAGTACGAGGAGAAGAAGCTAATTGATTTGCTTTGCATCCATTCCATGGCACCATTTCTAACACATCCAATGGACATGCTCGTACACATTGTGTACATCCAATACAAGTATCATAAATTTTCACTACATGTGACATAATGAGTTTTTCAGAAAAATTTTCAAAAAAGAAGATTGAGGATTAGTTATTATATATCAAGGAATTAAAATGTATACCTGCAAAGCAAAAATGCGTATGCAAAGTCTCTATAGACAAAAAAAATATATAAATATACCAAAGCCTATGCAATTTGATTGCAGTCATCTGGGTAAGGACTAAAGTCAATTTCCAGCAATATTGCTTATAAAGCTTCGATGTAAACTTAAGGTATATTTATATAAATTTATATATGTGTATCAAAATTAGTCTAAAGGTCTTAAAGATAAAACAGGTTCATCAAAACGGTCAATACCTTTTTCAAAACCAGCAGCAGCAGCACGAGCACGTCCCGCATGCCATAAATGACCTACAAATAAAAAGAAACCTAAACAAAAATGACTAGTAGCTAACCATGAGCGAGGACTTACAAAATTTACACTGTTAATTTCAGTAGCAACCCCACCTACAGAGTTAATAGAGCCTAAAGGAGCATGAGTCATATATTCAGCTGCTCGACGTTCTTGCCAAGGTTGAATATCGTTTTTTAATTTGTTTAAATCTAAACCATTTGGTCCTCTTAATGGTTCCAACCAAGGACCACGGAAATCCCAGAAACGCATAGTTTCTCCACCGAAAATAATTTCACCTGTTGGAGATCTCATTAAATATTTACCTAGCATATGTGTTCAGGCAAGTCGTTACTCTACCCCGTTGATAAATATTTTGCTATGTATCAACTGCTTTAAATTTCTTTAAAGATCAGACTATATCTTATTCCACTATAGATTCAAAAACTGACCATTGAGGGGAATATTTACTGTTTCGAATACAACGATTTCGTACCCTACTCCCTTTCGGGATAGTCGTTAGACCTTTCGCCTTGATTAAAAAATTTATAATTTGAATACTTTTTAGAGAGAATCCTGTTTTTTACTGTTTTATGACTTATTTTTAAAGCAAAAGCCGCTTGATTTAAACTTGAATAAAAAATACCTTCAATTAAGCAGGCTTGAGGTTTACGAAATTGGTATTTTTTAATAGCTTTGGCTTCCACAAATCCATAGTTTTTAATATGTTTGTTTAAACACTTTCTAACTAGATGAGTTCTTGATTCATTTAATGTTTTTGCAGCAGAACTTAAGCTCGAATAAACTGTATTATTAACTTTAATAGCCTTTGCCTTTTGGCAAAGGCCAAAAGGTCCGAGCTCCAAAGGAATTTATAAAGTTGGTTTTATTATAACGAAAATTTGCAGGAATTTTGTTTATTAATGACATTTCTTTTATTTTCAAATTTTCGTTGATCAGAGCCCCACCTTTGGTGGGGCCTTTGCCTTTTGCCAAAGGCCAAAAGGTAAAGAGGTTAGTAAATTATAAATTCGTTTCTATTGCTTCAAAGGTAAAACTTTTTTTACCAAATTGATTAAAATCTTGCTGCAATTCGAAACAATCATGTCTATTTTTTTCTAAATTATCAGTATGTCTACCAAGCCGACTTAAAACATTTAATGATATACCAATATAAATTTTGTTATTTTTTAAACAAGTGATTTTATATAAACCAGGATTAAATAAACTTGAAATATCCATTTTTATTATAACTATTTTTAATAAAATTGTTTGGTACGGGATTGTCTTATACCTTTCTAATTGAATTTAATTTAATTATGTTTATATTAGAAAAAGTACTTAGAGGTTCTCCGTTTAAGTAAATTTTGCGCAAGGTGTTACCGCCTTACCGAGCCAAAAAACCCGTAGGACCTTGTGCAGATGCGATATTAGCACCTAAACGTTGGTCACGAACAAGGAAAGTAAATGCTTGTGATTGTGAAGCTTCAGGCAATTTTGTTAGTTATACTTTATTTTTTAATAATTTTTTTTTTCTTACGTTTTTTTCACTTTTCAAATGTGTTTTACTTGTCTTTTATAATATACATTATAAAGATGTCAATATTATATTGATTAATAGTTTTTTCAATTTAATGTGTTAACTATCATTAACAGGACATATATTTTTTCAACCAGGTGCTTTCAAATAAAAACCATAAATATAAATTAAGCAGTCTTTTGCATTTTTAATTTTTTATATTCTTTATAAGAAATTTCACCTTCTTTTAATATATAGGGAGTTCTTAAAGGCTTGCCATTACGATCCACGTGAGCATACCGCCAACCAGGTACATTTCTTTGAATTTTTCGTCGTGCGTTTTGCGTATTAGTTGCAAAACCCGCTGATATGCATTCAGCAAAACTATTAAAAAGAACACTAGGCGCACCATCCCTTTTTGCAAATATAGGAATAAACCCATAGTCTTTTTCTTGATCTTTAAGATAAAAAATATTTGGATTCGTATTTGTTGTTAAATAACGTTTTAAAGTCGAACGTGCTATATTTGCTTCGCGCGAAGCTTCTCGTTCGCTAGAATAATAAGTACCATTTAACATTACTGGTTTAATAGACCGTTTTTTAACAGTTTGCTTTGCATTATAAGACTTTTTTAGGTTTGCAAGAATATATTGATTTTGACGTTTTACACGTTCAGTTTTGTTCTTCCATTGAGGCCCATAATCAAGAATAAAAAAGCGAAATCTATTCGGATGTTCTTGATAAGCTTTTAACAATGATTTATTGTGGTGAGTTTTTTCTTTTAATTCTCTTAAATGTGCAGTATAACGATAACAAAGACATTCTGTTTCTCCATAATAAGACATGTTATTTTTAACATCATAAATTTCATATATACCTGGATATTGTGTATCTGTAATATCTCATTTTTTTATTTGTAATGGAAGATGGTTTATAGATTGTTTAGATTTAAAATAATTCATAAGCTTTTTTTTATTGAAATTATTTAAAGTGGTTACAATTACTATTACATTCAAATAAACTCAAAGAGTTGAAAAAACCTAAACCTGTTGCCACAATATTTGAAAATAAAAGTTAACTGTGAAAAAAAATAAAGAGTTTTTTTTATTGTAAAAATACAATTTAAAAAATTTATAAAGTATGTTTATTAGAGTTATTTATCTCTAATCTTCTTTAGATTTCTCTAAAGTTCAGACTATGTCATAAACTTTATGTACATAATAAAGTTCCCGGATACTCGTGGAGAGATTATATGTTAGGCAACTTCACTCTCTAGTCGTTGAACGTTCTTACTTTTTGCGCCTTTGGCGCCATCTGTTAGCCTTCTCGTCAACGGCTAAAATTTTTAAACCTCTTAGTAAGCTTCGCTGCAAATTAGCATAGTAAAAATTTTTTCGTTAACCCTGCAGGGAGCGTTAACGGAACATGTATTTACCTTAGCTTTCTTGACAATTCACCCAGTTGTTAGTAACCTTCGCAGGTTAAAAGGGCATTAAAGCATACCCGTAGGGCCATAAAATTCGCTAGGGTACGCAGTGTTATTAAACCAACTTAAATTACAAGCAATCAAGCCCATAAGAGCTAAAGCTCCTAAACTGTAAGATAAGTATGCCTCCCCAGACCACACAAAAGCACGGCGAGCCCAAGGCCATGGAGTTGTATAAATATGCCAAATGCCTCCTAAAATTTCTAAAGTACCAATCCAGATATGACCACCAATAATATCTTCCATATTATCTACACTTGTGATCCACCCATCACCACCAAAAGGTGATTTTAACAAATACCCGAAGATCACTGCTGCGCTTGTTGTAGGGTTTGAGATAATACGAACATCTCCCATATATGTTTAAACGAATCGCTAATTCGTTTCTAAAATTTTAGAATTTTAGCTTTATATTACTATAAAGATCAGACTATATCTTTACTAAAACATTGTTTTAGTATCTGCTATATCAAGTACGCTTGTACTTTACTCCTTGAAAAGGATAGTCGTTCGATCTTCTCTTATTTCAATTTGCGTTTTAGTTGAGCTTATTTTTTCCTCAAATTTTTGGTTGAAAGAGTCATTTAACTTTACCTTTTTTTTTGTTACTAAAAAAGATTAACTATATATTTTATTTTTGTTTTTAAAACAAAAATAAATTTTTCAATAAAATGTGTTTAATTAAGTCTTTAAATCTTCATAATAAACTAATTATATTTACTACGTTTAAAAACGACTTTTTTTGGCACCAAACGCGTCCAATCCGGAAATTTGTTTGAATCTAATCGACGAATTAGTTGATTACGATTTTTCGCTATGCCGGTAGCAATAGCTTGATTTAAAGAGTCATAAACTACACCTTTTATTTTAATAGGACTTTTTTGTGAAACTTTTTCAATAATTTTAAAATCTATATAATCGTGATTATATAATCGACGACGGATTTCAGACTCGCTTAAATTTAAACACCGTGATGCTTCACCAATACTATTATAAATTTTATCGTAAATTTCACAAATTATTTTGTAATTATTGCTTACAACACAATCGGTTCGATTATAAGTTAATTGGGGATGTTGGTCGATTAATTGTTGTTCTTTTTTTAGTTGAACTTGCTCATCACTCCAAAATGACCCTATGTGTAGAATTTGAAATTTAAAAGAATTTCCTCCATATAAATTCCAGTCCTTTTTTAAACTAATACATTTGTTAACTAGCATTAACGGTACAGGTGTATTTTTTTTTAGTTGAATAAAGTGACGAGAAAGCCTATCCGCGAGATTAGCGGATTGTCCATAGTAACGTTTGTTATTTTCTACACAAATAATCATGTAAATTCCTGGTTTTAAATAAGGTGTGAAATCCACGAGAGTTGAAAACTTTGAAGAATTGTATTTCATTTGGATAGTTAAAAAAAGTTTAAAAAATGAAAGCAAAATTTGTCATTTAACAAATGGGAAACAAAATTATACGAATCTTGAAATAAGAGCTTGATACGGAATTATTTTATAATTAAGAATTTCTTTATTCTTGAAAAATTAAAGCATCTTTCATAAAATTTCCCCCGTTTTAAGCAGATTTAAATTTCAAATTACTTTGAAATGAGGCAAAAATTGTTACCTCCTGGAGCCCAAGTATCATAAACACCTCCAAAGTACATAGCTTTCCATACTAAAAGCCACGCGCCTACACCAAGAATAATTAAATGGTAACCTAAAATGTTTGTTACTTTATTTTTATCTTTCCATACATAACCAAAAAATGGGAAAGATTCTTCTAATGTTTCTGGTCCAATTAAAGAGTGATACACTCCACCAAAACCTAAAACAGCAGATGAAATTAAATGAAGTACACCTGAAACAAAATATGGAAAAGTATTAATTACTTCTCCACCAGGACCTACACCATAACCTAATGTAGCCAAATGAGGCAAAAGAATTAAACCTTGTTCATACATTGGTTTTTCAGGTACAAAATGCGCTACTTCATATAAATTCATAGCGCCTGCCCAAAATACGATTAAGCCTGCGTGTGCGATATGAGCACCTAATAATTTTCCTGACAAGTTAATTAATCTAGCATTCCCAGCCCACCAAGCAAAACCTGTCGTTTCTTGGTCACGGCCGCCTACAGTAAGTGTTCCGTTAAAAAGAGTTTCCACTTTGTAATAATTCTTAAGACGTTAACAGTTTAACTGACACAAAGCAGTGTTCCATGGATTGAGATTTTCAGATATTAAAAACATTTAATTTATATACATAAATTTATATACATACATGTATATAGTTATTTTCACATATAAAGTTGATTTTTTTTTATCAATCAAAACTTCTCATGGATTATTAAATATATTAATCTTTTTTTATTGAACGGTTGGGAAAAGATCAACTTCTTAAGCAATGAAAATAGAAATAAGCGCTTCTTCAAATCCTTACCTCTATGTCCTGTTAAAACTAGCAATTGGTTTTTTTACAATAGAAAAGGAATGCCTTTTGGCAAAAGTTTAACGGAATAATCTCAACTAACAAGCTGAAGAAACACAGGGCTTGGGAACCACAAATGTTAAGTGTAGTCACCTTAACACTCGTCTAGTGTTATTACACTTCTCTATCTATATATGATACTCCGGCCTTTGCCTTTTGGCCTTTGCCTCTTTACCCCACTCTTTACCCCACCAAAGGTGGGGCAAAGGTGGGGAAAAGGTATAAAGACAAATAAAAAATACAGCTATGGCGTCAACAGAAAGAGACATATGTAGGATATATTTTTTATTTAATTACTATATCTGTATCTGTCCATAGGTTCTACTTTTCTAATTAAAAACATGAATATATATTTCCCCTTTCTTTTGACGCTCTCACCCGACATTTTTTTATATAGGAAATTCTTTATATCTCGTAGATAAACAGTATAAATAAAATAAAAAAACCCAAATGCTAATAAATCAAAGTAAATTATAACACATATACAGTAACTTAAATTTGCTGTGTTAGTTAACTATTTTTGCAGAAGGGTGCTTTTGCGAACCAGCGGCTAAGGTTATCGAAAATACAACATTTGATCGAACTTTAGCATATATTGAATTTATCTGTATCTCTTTACCTTTTGGCCTTTGGCAAAAGGCAAAGGCCCCACTCTTCAAAAGTGGGGCAAAGGTGGGGAAGGGCATTAAACTTTTTAGCTAAAATATAGAAAATAAACAATATATTCAACGTATAGGAGTTTTTTGGCTTAGATTAGACATCTAAATCTAGAAAAGACTCATTTAGTTATTGACGAATCAAAGGAGTAAAACCAATAAAGTTTTCAACTTTTTTTAAAAACCCCTGTGCATTTAAACGATAAAGCCCAATATCCAAACAAAGAGCTTGAAGTTCACAAATCAAAACTTTAAAAGATTCAGGAGTTCCAAGGAAAATTTTTTTTTGAAGAATTATGTTGGACCATAGGTTTATTCGACCAACTAAATCGTCTGACTTTAGCGTTAACATTTCTAGGAGAGTAAACGCAGCCCCATAAGCCTCTAAAGCCCAAACTTCCATTTCTCCCAAACGTTGCCCACCATAATGTGATCGACCTCGCAAAGGTTGCTGAGTAACTAAGGAATAAGGGCCGGTAGAACGAGCATGAATTTTTTCATCTACTAAATGAACAAGTTTAAGCATGTAAGCCATTCCTACTGTAATCGGTTGATCAAAACATTCCCCTGTTCGACCATCTAATAAATGAATTTTTCCTGGATTGTTTGGATTAAATAACCATTTTTTTTTTGTTTTTTTTCGAGCTTCATAAAGTTTAGAATATACAAAACTTCGCGAGGCTTCAGCTCCATAGATTTCATCAAAAGGTAAAATTCTGTAATTTTCACCTAAGTATTTCCCAGATAAGCCCAATAAACATTCATAGATTTGACCGACATTCATTCTGGAAGGAACTCCTAGCGGATTTAATATCATTTCTATAGGCGTACCATCTGGTAAATATGGCAAATCTTCTCTTGGTAATATTAAAGATAAAATTCCTTTATTTCCATGTCGACCAGACATTTTATCCCCTACTTGGATTTTTCTTTTTTCTGCTAAATAAACCTGTATACGTTGACTTACCAATTTACGAGAATTTTTTGTATTGGAAGATCCTTTTTTATAATAATTTATAATTTCAACATGAAGTATTTTCGCTTTTAAACCTTTTGGAACGCGAAGGGAACTATCTCGTACTGCTACAACTCGTTTTTTTAAAAGAGCATACATAAATTTTTGATATGGAGACAAAGTTTGTTTAAGTATTGGTGTGACTTTTCCAATTAATATATCTCCCCCTGTTACATACGTACCTAATTCTGGAATTCCTGTATCATTTAAATAACTTATTTTTTTTGGATCTATATCTGGGATTTTGTTTGTTAATTCTTCCATCCCGTATTTTGTTGGACGAATTTCTGTTTCATATTTTTCTATGTGAACTGAAGTGTATAAATCTTCATCAACTAGTTTTTGACTGATAATCATGGCATCTTCAAAATTAAAACCTTCCCAAATCATATATGCGATTAACAAATTATTTCCTAATGACAATTCGCCTCCTACACTGCCTTCACAATCTGTCAATATATCTCCCCCTTGAACCCAGTCACCTTCATTATGAATGGGTTTGTGAACTAAATAAGTGTCTTGATTAGTGCGATGAAAAATTTGTAAATCAACTATCTGATTTTTTTTCGATATTTTTTTTTTATAGAATCTTTGGTTTAAACCATGGTCAACGTTTTTTTTGGGTTTTGTAAATATGTATGAAAAAAACTGATTTTTTGATATATGGGTCATTGAAATTGAGGTAGGTTGTTAATATGTATAAAAATAGAATTTAAAAAATCAATATTATATGTTTTTTTTGTATCACTTTGATAACCGACTGTTAGCATGGAAGACCAATTTGGCACCTTATGCAAAGACTATACTTCACGAGACCACATTAGCAAAAGGCAAATGCTAGTGTTAACAGTGCCCCGCTGTTAAGCGGGATATTTTTAGGTTTTCTTAAGCATCTTTAGCAAGGACTGGCGAAAATCATTTTTATTCCTCACTTTTGGCTGTTTACATTTGTTGTAAGTTTTTGATCTATATACATTATTATACCGATTGTAGGGTCTGTTTGCCCCAAAAAAAAATAATCTCTACTTTACATAGAGAACACAGATGTGATTGTTAACCGTTAGTAACGGAACATCTAACTATGTCAACTGTACCATTAAAGCTATTTAACCATAAAAAACGGGAATTTATCAAAACTGAAAAACCGTTAACCTTTTGTCAGTCTAACAGATCGTTGTTAACCGGCTATACGTTTGATTATTAAAAATATTTTTTTGCAAAAAAGTAGAAAAAAGGTGTGATAAAAAACAGCATAAATTTAGTTATGCATTTCCCATACATAACAATTATTACATTGTTACAAAAACATCTAATATATTACACGTATCGGAAGAGTTTATTTCGTATTTCCGCCCCTAAATGTTTGCTTAACGGCCTTTGCTCAACTTTATCCCCACCCCCACCATGCTGAAAGATTACCCCACCTTTTGGCCTTTGCCTTTTGGTAAAGAGTGGGGGGGGTGAAAGGTGTGGAAAAGGTAGGAAAAACCGTTGATAGAGTTAATACAGTTGAAAAGGTTGAGAAAATCGAGGAAAAAAAAAGCATTCAAAAAATCTATAATGTTTGAATTCTTGCTGTTTATATTAGAGGCTTACTCACCTCACAAGTCAAAAATATGCTCTAATTTTGTAGAGTATATATAACAATTTTTTCCGATGTTGAATAAGCAAGGACTCCACTTCTGTTTGCTTGAGCAACATGACCTGAATCACTAATTACTCGTGCTTCTAAGCCAGTCCCAACAATTGGTCGTTGAGGTCGAATTAATGATACCGCTTGGCGTTGCATATTAGACCCCATCAATGCCCGATTCGCATCATCATGTTCCAAAAAAGGAATTAGTGAAGTAGCGATAGATATCATTTGAAATGGAGATAGAGACAAAAAGTCAATTTTTGATCTTTTTATTTTAGTAAATTTATTATCGATACGAACGGGCAAAATAGATTTAGGCAAGAAACCTAACGATGATACTTTGAGATCTGCAGGAGCTATCCTAAATTTCTCTTCTGTAGAAGCAGATAAAAAAGAGAGCCCTGCCGATTTTTGAACTTGACCTTTATATACTTTAAAAAAAGGAGTTTGTAATAATCCTTGGGGATTTACTCGACCATAAGTGGTTATAGAGTTTACTAAACCTGTATTTTTCCCTTCGGGAGTTTCGATCGGACATATTCTACCATAATGAGTTGGGTGAATTCCTCGAATTGCTAATGTTGAAGTATCTCGTGTAATTCCTCCCGGTCCTAATGATGTTAGTCTTCGTTTGTGTGTTATTTCAGCTAATGGATTCATTTGATCCATAAATTGAGAAAGTTGACATGAACCAAAAAATTCCTTAAAAGCGCCATTTACTGCTTTTACATTCATAATATTTTGTAGATTGTTCATGAAAGACATGTTTATTTGTTCTATTTCTAATGTATTTAGTTTTTCAGATATAGATTGTGCTAATCGAAATAAACCAATTGATAACTGAGTTTGGAGAAGTTCGCCGGATGTTCTTACCCTGCGATTTTTCAAGTGGTCTATATCATCTGTAGACTTTAAGCCTTTTTCCACTTTAATCAAACTATTTGTAGCAAATAAAAGGTCTTGCGGGGTTAATGTGGTTTGATCTCTATTTAATGAAAGTCCCAGTTTTTTATTTATACTCAATCTTCCAGACCGTCCTAAGTCATAGGTTTGAGGATTAAAAAATTTATTATATAACCATTGTTCCCCAGGATGCCCAGAACTAGACCCTACTTCATTATTTATAGTTGACAACATAAAAGAATACAGGATTTTTCAGATTTCATTTGAAGTTGAATTTTTCAATTGTCTTTGATTAATTAATTTCTTTAATGTTTTTAACCAGTGTACATTTCCAGGATGGTATTTTGCTAGATTTTGTACCAATTTATAGGATTCAGGTATGCACGTTAATATGGTTTTTTCATTTAAACCTGTTGCTAAAAGAAACCAAAATAATGGGAGTTTTCCTCTTTTTTTCATTTGTGCTCAAAAAAGTTTATCTTTATCTATTTCTAATCTTAACCATGTTCCTTTCAAACAGATAAAATCTGCATAATATCGCGAAAAACTAGAATCTGGTTTTTCCTGATCTTTTTGAGTATATATATCATGAATTTTTTCGTGAAAGTAAATTCCCGGACTCCGAAGAACTTGATTTACTATTACCCTAGCTCCCCCGTTCAGTATAAAATGACCACGTTTTGTCATTAATGGTAAAGTCATTACATATAATCATTTTATGTAAAATTTTCCCGTTTTTTGATTGGTTAGTTTCATAGGCATATATAATTTAGCTGTATAACTTTTCATTTTTAATAGACATTCCCGAATACTGCATTCTGGAGATAACATTTTATAGTAAGTCGGGTAAAACATAATTTCCACGTTTTTGTTTTGATTTGTTATCGGATTTATTTTTAAAAATTCTTTTATTATACCTTTTTCTAAAAAATATTGAAAACTTTTCCTTTGTACTGTTATAAAATCATGAATATTAGGCGAATAACGTTTCATAGATTAAATTTAATGTGTAGTTAAATGTGTAATTAACAATGTTTTGTGGACTTTTGCATGTGTTTCGTTAACCTTCTACCAAATATCCCCGTTTTGGGGTTATCTTTATCTTTAACGGAATTTTTTTGGAAAAAGATAAATAACCCTTGTCTACCTTTACCCACCCCACCTTTCTCCACCTTTTAGCAAAGGCCAAAGGGTGGAGTAAAAAGGTGGGGGTAAACAGTATGGGATTAACGATTTTAACCTTTTTTTATTTTTTATTTTTCAACGTGTCATATTGCAAGGTTCCAAATATAAAATTACAAATTTAGATTTAGTTAGTTATATATGCAAAATATATATATGTATTTTTTTATGGGTATAATTTTAAGCTTTTAAAGCTTATAAAGTCGTTAACTGTTCTAAATTAGAACACTTTAACATTCTGCTTACCTTTTGGACTTTGCCAAAAGGCAAAGGCCACTGTCAAAGACCAAAAATAAACAATAGCTAATACATTTTTTCCTTATTTTTTTTTGAAGCGTTGTTTATCTGTTTCTTTATAAATTATATAGAAAATCGCTTTCATTAATTACCGTTAACAAAACCTGGGGGGGGGGGGTAAAAATTGATTAGCATAGTAGGTTTTAAACTTACATGTCCATATGCTACTAATAAACATAATAACCAACATATTAAAAGCTGGCTCTATACACATTAAAGATAATAATAACCACATAAAATTTAGTAGTTTAAAATTAAGTTTTCGTGGCTTACGTACCATGAGGTAGTACTTTAAATATAGAAATTTGTTAACTTTTTACTTGCTTTCCTCAGAAAAATTTTAGCAGAGGCTAACACTAACAGTACATTATGTTCAAAATGTTTAAATGAACTCGTTTAATTAGTAGAGAATATCGCTAAATTCTTCTCATTTATTTTTTATTGGTAAGTGTATACTGTAATTGGTGTCGTTTTTTGTATTTGTTAGATTAAAGTTAACTTCATGCTTGAAGACCAAATGGTTCGTTAACGATAATTAACGATAATAAAGTAATTAGTTGTAATCATAGTATATACCATAAAAATATTTATATTATAATATATGTACTATATAGTAAACTATATATATGTCTGTTATTTTCAGTTAAAGTCGAAAGACTTATGCACAACAGTTTTTATCCGACTTTTTGGTCTTTGCCTTTGCCCCACCTTTGAAGAGTGAGGCCTTTGCCTTTTGCCAAAGGCCAAAAGGTAAAGAGTGGTCCACCGTAAACACCCCCCCGGGGTATATATGTCAATATAATTTATTTATTATATATCAATAAATTTTACAGTCCATTTTCTATATACGGAATGCAAAAAACCTTAGTCAATCTATATATACATAGATTATATCTAGAATCAAATTGACCAAATAGAAACAAGAATTCAAATTTGAGCAAGTCGTGCATAACAAAGTTATACTTAATCAAAATTGTATTATTTATATAGCATATACCCAACAAGATAGTGTTTGGCACATATTTCCTTCTATTAAAAAATATTCGATTAACAAATATTGTATCAATTTAAATAAATAAATGGAAAGATTTTGGTTTGATTATATATAAGTATAACGCAATAATATGTGGTCACACATGCTTCCATGTTTTAGGATATGGTACATATTAATAACGTATAATCTGATTATTTTTATAAAAATATTATTATGTGTAGTTGACGTGATTTTATTTATTTACAGTATACATATATACTTCATCAAGTTACATAGCTTGTATTCTATTATTACGATTCTACCGTTTAAAAAAACTTTGTAGTCTTAACTAGCAATTTTAAAAAACATTGACAAGTTAATTGTTTACTCAACTAAAAAGTTAAAGTACCGCTTATAACAACCCCCGGGGGGGACGAAGGTATACTATTCTTTTATAAGTGGAGGAGAAAAACACATAAGAATGTTTTCCACCCATACGGGTCCATTACAAGAGGTTATGCATAAATAAATGCATTTATGGTTTTAGGAAGATCTTCATTTTCGGTTAGAAAATGGATCTAATTCTTTGTAAATTTTTAAAATACTTGTTCAACAATGACTACAAGAAAATCAGCTGAATCAATTACTTATCCTATATTTACAGTAAGATGGCTAGCTATTCATGCTTTAGCTGTTCCTACTATTTTTTTCCTAGGTTCTATTACAGCTATGCAATTTATTCAACGATAATGTTAAATGTATAGACTAATTAGATCTTTTAGTCATTTGGAACTAATAACTAATAGATGAGTTCTTTATTAAATATTAAAAATATTAAATAAGTGTATGCCTTATATAAAAACAAAAAAAAATACACCTGTATACAGATTTATAGATCTATTCTCCACAGCTATTTTTTTTCTTAACACAGTATTCTTAAATATTTTACAGTAAAAACTCAAAGTAAAAAGCTTTAGATAGCTTAATGTTTGAGTGCTACTGTAAACAAAACACTTTTACCTTTTAAAGATAAATCTACCGTTAACACTAGTCTTTGTCTAGCGAGACCTTTGCTCGTTAATTATGGTTAACGATATGCCAGCCAAAGAAAAACTCCTGTTAATGGGAATGTAAAAGGCTTTTGCTAAAAAAAGAGAACGCAAGAGGTTAACCATAACATCATGTGTAATTATATATGTCTTAGGCTTATTTTTTTAAAGTTATAAAGTTATATAGTCAACTTAGATCCATATTTATTGTTTAACTTTTGGTCTGTAGTTTTCACCTGCCCAGGGGGGGGGGGATCAAGACTTTTTAAAAAAGTTAACAAATGAAAAATTGTTTTAATATATAGACAACATACTGTGTGTATACAAATTATTTTTGGATAATTTTTTTTTTGGAGTTTCAGTATCAAAAAACCTTATAAGTAAATAAAAATTTAAAGGCTAGATCAACATACTAGACCTTTCACAGATAATACTTTTTCCTTATGGCTAGACCTAATCCCAATAAACAAGTTGTTGAATTAAATCGTACTAGTCTTTATTGGGGACTATTGTTAATTTTCGTATTAGCAGTCCTTTTTTCAAGTTATATTTTTAATTAATTTAAAAATACAAACTTCTCATCTGGCAAATAATGGACTTTAACAAAATTTATTAATTTAAAGTCCATTATTTGTTTTTTTGTTAAAAAGAATAGTTTTTTTTGTTTTCATAAATATTCACTTCCCTTTTGGTAAAAGCGAAAAGGTAAAGGCTCATATATGAAACTGCAATATGACCTCCCTTTGTATAATGTATAATTTAGATATAAGCGCTAACATATGTTTTTAATTAGTCTCAAATTAATCAATTAAGATATGACTAATTTTTATAATAAACTATTTGACTTAAATGTGCGATTTTTTTTAGTGTAAAACTAAAAATAAAAAAAGGAACACAAAGACTTGATTCTAGACAAAAATGAATTCTAGTAAACCAAAGGTAAACCAAAAGGTCAACGAAATTATTTTTATTTTTGTAATTGATAAAAATTCCAATACAGTAAGTGCATCTTGTTAAAGAGATTAATAAATAAAAAGACAAGAAAAATAACTCCTCAATTTAAACAAGTTTCTTAAATTTGATTTACAAACATATGGGCTTTAAAAAAAATTAATAACTTACACTAATCTAAATTCAAGCAGATAGCTAGTCAATTTTATTTCTTAAACAACTAGCCTATATATATATGCTAAAACTAAATTATTAATTCTCGTTAACTAAAACATTTATCTTGTTGTTATGGTTGTTATTTTCACTATGTTCTAAACAAAAAAACTTATAAAATAAGAGATATATTTTATTTAATTATAGATATATAAAACTCTACACAATTATAAGGACATATATAAAGATTGGTATGAAGATTAGATTTACAAGTTTCCCACAACGGCAAAACTAAAACCTAAATACATAAAACTTTGTGATTTTGATTGATTAGGTTATTTTTTCCCACAAATACAAAACATGGAGTTCCTTGTATACATATAAATTATGTAAGTTTTTGTTATAGAATATATTTGAAAACCAAAGATGTTCTTGATAAATTGTCACATAAACCACATAATAAAATTTATGGCAGGAACCATTTAATCAAGTTTATTTAGCATTAACTGGGCCTTTTAATCTTTTACTTATAACCTATGTATACTCCATGAAAATGAAGTTGAACAAGTAACCTTTGATACTTTGGTAATGTCGTGTTACATTTATTATGTATTTTTTTTTTATTAATTTTTATTAATCGGTCATTTGCAAATCACACATGGCGTTTGTCTTAATGCTATTTCTAGCTCTTTTCCTTAGTGTTTTCTTTTTCTATGTATAATACATAAAATTCTATAATATTTTTCGCAAAACTATATAGAAGTACAGTATAAAAATCTAAAGATATGGCCTTTGCTTTTTGGCAAAGGCCATATCTTTAGATTTTTTATAGTAAAAAATGTTGTAAACGAAAAATATTTCTTTAAAAGTTTAACAATCTACCATGTAGCTTGATCTCCACGACGATATTGTAAATATGCTGTGACAAATAATCCTGCTATTGTTACAGGAACCAGACCTAAAACGATTCCAGAAAGTAAAGGTTCGACCATAAAAAATGTTAAAGTAAAAATAAATATAATTTTTTAAAGTACCATAATATATAGTTGTGTTTCTTATATATTTAAATTTATCTTTATATACTTTTTCTATCGTTAACTATGATTCACTATTTGCTAAAAACGGAGCAAAAGTTAACCTCTGTCAAAAATAAAAGGCTGTAATAAACAGAACATTTAACGGGCCTTTTTTTGAGTATTAGACGAGTAGAAATAAAAATAAATTTAAAACCCAAAGTCACTCTACTAACTCAACCAAATACCGTTTTTAAAAATTACTGAGTTTATCTAAGTTTATAAACCACAAAGTAAAACATGAAATACTGTACTTGAAAGTTGAGATTAATAGGCCCAGCCTTTAAGTTTTTTAAAAACCAAAGGAAGGAGGAACATATACACGACTTTGATAAGTTCAAATTACATGATGATCTACTCTATATTGCTATGTGTTATAGGCACAATAAGAATAGCTTATTCTACAAAGCGGGAACATAAATGCAATATATAAAAAAACCTTTTATATAATTTTATGTATAGGTAGGTATGATTAATTACTTTCTTAGATTTTTAACATAATTACAAAAATACAATGCATATATAAAGAAATACTGAATCTAGAATTTGTGACTTTTTTGCAAAGGCCAAAAGGCAAAGTCCACAATAAAACTAGGTTTAAAAGCCATTACAAATTAGATGTCTCATAGCCTTTGCTCTCTTCCTGTCTGTTTGCTACCTCGCATATATCGGATCCCGATTAACGGGCATATACAAGAGATTCTCCCAATGCAAAGAAAAGCTAGCAAACGTGTAACTATTCGAAAATTAAAAAACGATTTTTAACAATTAATTATCGTTAACTATAATTTTAACGTTCAAATGGGTTGTTTCGTATACTTTTTTGAAAAAAAGTTACCTTTTTCTAAAGGCTATCTTGTGGGGTACACCCTAGTAAACAAACATTAACTTTAAAAATCTTGTAATTAAGTTTTTTTTTAAAGATGTATTTATCTTAAAACATCAATATCATTTAAATTTTAAATCATCAACGTCATGTATATATTTATGGGATAAAAAAGACAAAGATACTAATATATATATATATTATATATATATACAACAGTTTAAATTATGAAAACATCTTTGTATCTGTAAAAAAAAAAGAATTTAAAGATAAAAGTATTTTCATTAACAATCAATCTCACTTCTAATCGATAGAATTTTTGAAAAAGTAGACATACATGTTAATTGTTACGTTTATTCATGAAACCCAAAAAATGTTGAAATATAAACAATTCTTTATACATTAAATTATGAAATATACAAACAAGTATTATAGGTTTCATCAACTATTTACATATACACTTTTTAAATTTTAAAACAAAAGATCATAAAGTCAATGTTTTGAAAATTTTTAAGCTTGGGTATTATTTTTCGACTTCTTCCGTTAAGTACAAATTGATGGTTAAATAAGTAGGTCTTTTTTTATAATTTTATAAAAGGTGGCATTAAGTGTTATGTTTGTCTACTAGCGTAGACAGATCAGAGTAAACTTTTGCTCTTATTTATCAAAAACTATACAATAGTTTAACAATATACATTTAATAGCTGATGGTTTCGTAAAACTAATCAATAAAAGTGAAAAAGTTTTTCTTTTAATTATACAATAAGGATTGAAATTTTTCCCAACATAGTACTACCACGGTAGATGACCAATAGCCTTTATTTTTTTTCTAGTTCCTATCTGCTCCTCTTTATATTTTTGGTAATGGGGATTTCCCTTTGGCGGGTAAAGCAGGGCTATCAAAAATTTCCCCAATAGACCTTTTGGCCTTTGCCAAAAGGCAAAGGCTATATTTTTATATTTAAAAACTAAAAGTTTTAGTTTTTAAAAACTTTTTATAAATTGTATGTGTGTTATTTAAAAAAAAAAATAACTATCAAAAACTTAAAGTTTAAGAACTTAAGTCTACATTTTATATAAATATATATTTTAAGTATGTTATATTTTAAATGATTTAAGTATGCAATATCTTTTTACGTAGACGTTTTATGAGAAAGTCATAAATTAGGTAGCATACCAGATAAAAAAATGAAAAGTTGAGTGTTTTTTAGAAAGTATATATCAAAAGTTTATCTGTATTTTTGTATACATAAAAAATATATAGCATTATATAGAATATACGATTTTCCCGTTAGGCTGATGTTTGACTAGAGGAGTTAGTCCTTGTTGCATTGTTTTTAAAAATATCAACACTATGCAATGCATTAGCGTTTGCCGTTTACCAACGGTTCCCCTTTGTCAAAAGGTGGAGGAAAATCAGCTTAGTTCCATAAGGGCCAAAAAAGGTGTTTAATAGAATGCATATAAGCTCATATGTTAACCTTTAGGCTTATTATATAAAAAATATTTATAATGTATATATGGGCCAAAAAATACATCCTATAGGATTTCGTTTAGGTATTACAAAAAAACATGAATCTCGTTGGTTTGCACGGTTTAAAAAAAGAAAATATTCACAAACTGTCTTAGAAGATCGTTTTTTAAGAGATACATTACATAAAATTATTAATGTAACACTAAATAACAAAAATTCGACAGATAAACCAGACTCACAAAAAGAAAATGTGAAACCGCAAATTACTCAATTAAAAATTTCAAGAAACTTAATTCCTTATGACATAGATGTTCAAATACATTCAGGAAATTGTGAATTAATAAAATCGGCTTTTAAAAATTCAAATTTTTTAAAAAACAAGAAATTTATTCAGAAAAAGCAAGCAAATGACAAGAATGTACCTGATAAAAATATAACTACAAAAATGAACACAGAAGGATCTAAATATAATCAACTAAATCATAATTTTGAAAAAACTGTGTTTTATTTAGATTATTTAAAATTGTGTTTAAATTTAGAAAAACTGTCTACTCGAAGTGAAAAAACCGTGTCTAATAAAAATATGAAATCTAAGTCGAAAAAACCGTTACTCCCACAGGGGTCTAAGCAGAGTTTTAAAAAAAAAGACATACTGTTTACCCAACCGAAAGGTGGGGCATTTACTACATTAAAAAGTGGAGAAAAGCTGGTAAGTAAAAGACTTCAAAATAAATCTCGTTATAATGAGCATATAGACCAAGGAGTTTTATATATTAGAACTGTTTCAAAATTTAATACAGAAAATTCGACCTTAATGTCAAAAAAAACTATTCAAAAATCATATATAGATTCAGATCAACTAAAAATCATGAAGAGTTCTAAAAATCAAACCCCTAAAGTGATAAAAAAAAAGAAAAACATACTTAACATGTTTTTAAAAAAGATGAATCAAAGATTTTTTAATGATTTAAAGCAAGAAATGAAAAATTGGCAAGATTTTTTAAGAATTCATAATGAAGAACAAATAAAAAAATATGGTTATTTAAAGTATGCTCCGCTAGGTTATCAAAAAAAATGGGATATCTCACAAATAGAAAAAATTTCAAAAAAAGATCCCTTTCCTACAAAAAAATTATTATCATTAGTTAACAATTTGCAAATAGAAGCTCTCAATAAAATTGAAGAGCTGCGTAAAAACTATTTCATATTAGGTGGTTTTTCAAAAGTTGATTGTTTTAATTATTACCAAATGTTACATTTTTTGAAAACTTTAAAAACCGTCATTATTAAGAAAAAAAGAGATTCGTTAGATGTTGGTGATAATAAGTTATCTAATCAATTTAAAGAAAATAAAAATGTTTCGGTACTTGTAGGAGTTAACCAGGAAAGAATCAACAATGTTGATCAAAATACAAACATGGCCAATCAGAATTATGAAAATACTATAAGCAAGTTTCTCGACAAAGTTCAGCATATAGATGAAGTTTCTCGTCAAATTTATTTTTTAGAATATTTAAGTAATTTGGTAAGAAATCATCGAAAAAAAAATTCTTTTTTATATATAAAAACTATAGAGGATTGTAAAAAAGATTTACAAAACATTCAAAAATTCACAAAAAAATATTCAAATTTTTTCTTTGGTATTAATAGAAAAGCAGTAAAAAAAGCTCTGGCATCTAAAACACAACATTTAAATGTAGTAAAACAATTAAACTCTCGAGTTGCTACCGTGTTAGAGGAATCTAAAAAAAAACCTGAATCTCAAAAAACTATAAAAGATGTTTTGTTAGATAAATTACAAAAACAAAAAAATCTATATCAAGAAACCATAAGCTATCAACCGAAAATCAGCTTAAAATTTTATTCTGTTCCCTCAGATCAAATTAAATGTAATGCTTCTTTAGTAGCTGATTCTATTGTCGATGATTTAGAAAAACGTAAAGCTTTTCGAAGAGTTATTAAACAAGCCAAAGAAAATCTTCTTCAACAAAAATCGATTAAAGGTGTTAAAATACAGGTATCTGGTCGTTTGAATGGAGCAGAAATAGCGCGAACTGAGTGGGTTCGATCAGGTCGAGTACCTTTACAAACCCTGAGAGCCGATTTAGATTATTCGTATAAACAAGCTCATACTCTTTATGGGATTGTTGGTGTAAAAGTTTGGCTTTACAAAGGAGAAATTAGACCCAAAGTATAATAATCTAATTTATGCATTATTTAACCCCACCTTTGCCCCACCTTTGCCCCACCTTTGGTGGGGCCTTTGCCTTTTGCCAAAGGCCAAAAGGTAAAGAGTGGGGCCTTTGCCTTTTGCCAAAGGCCAAAAGGTAAAGAGTATTGGATTTTTATAAATAAACTTTTTGTTTACAGTTTATCCTAAGGTTAGAAAAATATATCGTTAACGTTAACCTTTTCTTGGTAACCAAATGACAAATGCTATTTCCGCCTTACAATGGATAAGAAAGTGGAGGGCTTCAACTTAAAGTTAAGTATATGTCTCTGTAAGTCGGAAGAGCACTTTGGTCCCCTATGGCAAAATATAAAGGGTCCGGAACCGAAAGGAAAGAGCAATCTCTTCACTACACAGTGAAGTAATCCTCACACTGTATAGTGGTGCCTCAACCCTAGATTGGAATTTTAAATCCATGTGTCTCTCAACTGTTTCAACTGTCTCAACGTTCTCAGCGTTCTCAACTTTCTTTGCCCCACTCTTTGCCTTTTGGCCTTTGGCAAAAGGCAAAGAGTGGGGCAAAGAAAGATGGGGTAAGGGATTTTAACGGAACTATAAGATATAAATTTGTAATATATTATAGATAAACTGTATTTAATAAATGTTTTCAATTATTGTCTCCCATAGCTGTCCTAACTACGTCTCACTGTTTAAACGTAAGTAAGGGGATTTTTCATAAAAATTTTTTGAATTTGAAATTAAAAAAGCAAGAAAGATTTTTATCTCAGGAAAATTCAGCAACAATGCCGCATTTACATGCTTCTCTGCTGTATTTATGTGGGACGAAACGTTTAAAAGTATGAGAAAGTTTTTATACCTATAGAAATGCAAAAAAAACAATAAGTAGAAAATGATTATATGGTTTATATGATGGTAGTTTTTATTCTACCGTTAACCCCACTTTTCAGTGGAAATTGCGAGGCTTGGGAAGGAAATATGCAACTGAATTGTGAAAAAGTATGCCTTATATATCGAGTTTTAGATGCAAAGCTCTCAATATAAACAAAAATTCAGATGTTTTAAATTCATCAGACCGTTTTTGGAATATATGTTTTGATAAAAAACGTTTAAAAATGGTAATCTTTTGGTTTTTTCGGCATTACGGTCAAAAGAAAACTTTAAAATTTCTAGAAAAACTTAAAATAGTAGGTTTTCATACAGCTACTGAAGGAGGTATTTCTTTAGGTATTGATGATTTATTAATATCTCCTGAAAAATACATGCTACTAAGTAAAGCTGAGAAACAATGTTATAAAACCTCTTATCAATATAAAAGAGGAGAAATAACTGGGGTAGAGGGGTTTCAAAGACTAATAGACACATGGCATCATACAAGTGAAAAACTTAAATCCGAAGTTATTCGTTATTTCGAAACCACTAATGTCTTAAATCCGGTTTACATGATGGCATTTTCAGGAGCTCGCGGAAATATATCACAGGTGCGCCAATTAGTAGGAATGCGAGGTTTAATGTCAAATCCTCAGGGGGAAATTTTAGATTATCCAATACGAAGTAATTTTAAAGAGGGTTTAACTCTTACTGAATATATCATTTCGTGTTATGGGGCTCGAAAAGGAATTGTAGATACTGCTTTAAGAACCGCTAATGCTGGGTACTTGACTCGAAGATTAGTAGATGTAGTCCAACATGTTATAGTTTCGGTTTTTGATTGTCAAACCTTTCGGGGAATATGTGTTCAACCGTTAATTGATAATGAATTAAAAGTATCCTATGGATTAGAAAATAGATTAATTGGACGTGTACTAGCGGCAGATTTATACGTTAAACAAAAAAAAACAAAAATTGCATCCAGAAATCAGGAAGTTTATTCAGAGTTAGCTTTACACATTTCTAAATATAGTCAACGAGTATGAATTCGTTCACCTTTAACATGCCATGCTCAAAAATCTGTTTGTCAACTATGCTATGGGTGAAGTCTGGCTGATGGAAAACTTGTATCTATTGGTGAAGCTGTAGGAATTATTGCCGCTCAATCTATTGGAGAACCTGGGACTCAATTAACCATGCGAACATTTCATACTGGAGGGATTTTTTCTGGGAATTTAGTAACACAAATAACTGCTCCATATAGCGGAATGGTTAAATATAAACAACCTATTTCCGGTACTTTGATTCGTATGCCTGAAGGAAATATCGCTTTTTTAACTAAAACAAAAGGTTCGTTTGAAGTAGACACATATGGTTTAAAATCTACTCTTAGGGGCTCAAATGCTTCAAAACATGCTTTTTATTTTTTGATTAACTCAAAATATAAACTTTTGCACCTAAAAGGGCATATATTAAAAAAATTAAAATCTAAAAAAATCACTCAATTGTATAGAAATGCAACGTCTTTAGTAGTAAACGATTTTCCTAATTTTATTTTTTATAAAGAAATATTGGGTAAATTATTAAAAATAAAATCGAATTTTTTAATATATTCTGATTTTTTATATTTAAAGTTAGCAGCTAAAAAACATGAGTTAAAAACCAAGATTTTTAAAGTCCCACCATATACTGTTCTTTATGCACGAAATCAAGAAAAGGTAAATCAAAATCAATTAATTGCTCAAATCTCTTATATATCTAAAAAAAAAAAACAACGAGATGATGCTACTCAAACAATTTACTCTGAACTCGAAGGAGAAGTTTATCATAATAATTTAGATCTAGTATCAAAATTTAATGATTTTGAAGATTTATCGAGAGAATCAAAAAATTGAGGAGCAGTGTGGGTGTTATCTGGTAAAATTTATCAATCGCCTATTAGTTCTTATTTTTTTTCAAATTCAGGGGATTGGATTAATCAAAATTCGATGTTAAATCAAATTCAATGGATGAGTCCTTTTAATGGTAAACTTATGATAGATTCAGATAAAATTTCTAAAAAAAGTTCTCGTTTGATTATCAATTCCCCAAAACTGAATTCACAATATCAAAATATCTTAATGTCTAATTTGGTAAAAAAAAATGCACCGTTAAGATTAGTTAATGATTTTACATTAAACTTAGAGAAAATAAAAGCATTTAACTTTTGTAAAAAGAAAAAAAGTCAAAGTAATATTCAACATAAAAAAAGCAATGTTAGCAATTTATCGTTAACTACCGTTAACGTGTGCAATGCTTATAGCCAAATCTCTGAATCTAATAGAGTCTTAAATAGTAAAACACAACCTTACGTATTTTTAAAAAAACCTATTTTGTTATTCCCAGTTAATAAAATAGATTACAAAAAATTCGGATACGTTTTTTCTTTCAATTGTCAAGTTCAACCTAAAAATTTATCTCACTGTAAGGGTCATTTTTTTTCTTTGGTTTCTTTAAACAAAAAAAATATAGATTTAACTAACTCTACTTTATCGGGTTTGGAGCCATTTTTTAGATCTTCTATGAATATGTATCAAACTTATACAGGAGGGTTGTTTTACTTAAATGATTGAATCCCTAAATTTCAGGATTTAGTCGATTTTGTTAGAAATCAGAAAATAGCCATAAATTCGATATATACTAATGTAATAGCCAAAAAAAGTTCACAAATTAAAAACAGTAAAGAAAAAACATTTGATTTTCATCCATCGGATCTACAAAGTCGTCTTACACCCATCAAAATTTGAATTTTTGATAAAGAGACAACAGAAGACGGAGATTCTTTAGAAAAGCAGAAAAAAAAAAATATGGTGGATGCTGATGCTTGAAGTTTATACTTGGAACAGTTAGATGTCATGCAAAATTGTAAAGACTATACAAATCATATATCTTTACCGTATGTTAAACAAAACTTTTTAAAGTTAAAAAAAAATAAGTTGTATAGATATGTTAACAAATTCAAAAATTTGTTTACTGCCGTAAATAGAAAATTTTTTCGTATGATTATGAAACATAATCTATTAAAAAATCGTAGATTTTCATTTTTTAAATGTGAAGCTGGTTTTTTAACGCAATTTTTATGAATTCCGAATGAATTTCATCAATTATTAGTACTAAAGACTAAAAAACAGGACATTAACAATTTAGGCTATAAGTGGCTTTTTAATGAATTTAAAAATACAAAAGACTTTTCAATTCACAATAACGTGCTAAATGCTACCCACTCTATGGTTTTACATGGTAAACGGTCTGTAAGAAAAAGATCAGAACAGATTGACCAGTTTGCTTGTTCCTTTATACCAACTTTATATTTAAAGTATAGTACTTTAAATGCATTATGTTTTTCTCCACACAAAAAGCCGATTTTCTATAAGTTAAACCGACAAGGTGATAAAAAACCTATATATACTCAACTTAAGGGTTGTGTTATGTGTCATACTAATAAAATACAAACTAAATGCAACATCAAAACGAAAAAAACTAGGAAATCAAAAAAACAACTATTTAATTTTAAAAAACTCTTTTTTTTATCTCAGTGTATACACAAATTTGATCATTCACATATATCGTTATGTAAAAATATTTTAAAGTTTAAAAAGTATAAAAATATGTTTGGTTTATATGATGAATTTACTCATATTCAATCTTTTTCGTCACATAATAGGTTACAAAAACTAAAAAATAAATATATCAAATTACAAGTATTAGTAAATGTCTTCCATGAAAATTCTACTATTATGTTGGTACACCAATTTCACCCAAAATCTCAAACATCTCACCTTAAAGCTAGAAATTCTTTAACTATCGTTAATGGAACCTTAAAACAATCTGGAGATTTACCTTTAATGAGTCTTTCTATAAAAGGGACGCCTGCACAGGGTAAAGATTCAAAAGATTTATCGTTAATTAGCGTTAACGATTCATTAAATATTAGTGAGCATAATTCAGTATTGCCCTATGTAATGCAAATCAAAAATGGATGGTTTTATTTTCCTAAAAAACAAAAGCTCAGTGAAGGAATTCAATACCATAAAGTATTAGTAAATGCTGGAAAAAAAATAGTTGATGACATTATATTTGACAAACATGATGTTTTTATAGAATGCATTTCTTTAATGGATGAAAGAAAAGCGAAAGTTTTTTCTAAGTGGTCAAATTCTCAATATTGGGTCTATAATAAAAATTCTCGCTATAATAAATCAAAAATATCTTTGACTAGTTTTAAAAAAACTTTAAGTGTAAGATCACCTGAAATGTTAACTTTTGTTCCATCAGGTTCTTCTTCAATTAAATGAAGTGAACAATCACAAAGGATAGATCCGGATATGGCATTAACGGCGCAAAATATACAATTTACTCAACCTTATCTACAAATAAATAAGTCTCATCCCATATATAACAATCTAGATAAGCATGTTTTTGGTAATACCTTTGGTTCAAACCACTCAAATTCGCAGAATGTGCTTGATCCATTATCATCTCAATTCTGGTCTGATTGTACTATGTGTTTTTCAAATGAACAACAAAAAATTCAACATGTAAAATCATATACATATTTCTTTTTTATACAAAAAGTAAAACCTTGCTATGTAAAAAATCATCATCAGCATAAACATACACTTTATAAACTTCAAAAAAACTATAATTCATCGTTTACTCCCGTAAATGGCACAGCTAACATTTTAAAAAATGGAGAAATTCCTACTTATAATAAACAATCAATTTCTTTTAGCACAAATTCTCTTAATGAGGTACATGACAAATCCATGTTTAAACCAGATACAAGGTCTCAATTGTTTCCCTCACATACAGTACGATTAGAATCTGTGTCTTTTTACAAATTCCCTTACTGAGAATCTGTTGAAAAGGTTGTAAATTCTAAAACTTATAATTCATCTAACCAACCAAATTATATGGGGCAATCTGAAATATTAGATAAAAGTTCAAATATGTTGTTAGATGATTTAACTTTAGTTAATCAAACACAATCTGGAATTGACTTTTTAAAATATGTTTTATATAAAAAAGCACAAACCCATAATATGTTTGAATGCTTTTTTACCTTCCAAAAAATCAATTTTTCTCCCTTTGTTCTAAATTTACCATATGGGTTGACTCACAGACACACCAATCCTTTAGATGCTTCGTCTTTGCAATCTACTACCCCTTTGTTAGATTTTTATATTAATCATCATATTTATGATTTGTCAGAATTTTTCAAGTTTAAAGATTTACTACATGTGAGCTCGATATTTTTTCGTTTAGGTTCCATATTCTCATATGGAAAAACAAGAAATGTCAATAAAGAACAAACGATTTGTACTAAAAAATCAACAAATACAATTGGGACTATCTTTCTCGATCAAGATCTTGATAAGTTTAATGTGTTAACGGCAATTCATGAAACTATGAATGGTCAATCAATGTTACCGTGTTTATTTAACTTACTAGCACAATCTTTTACAGTACCGTTTATTTCTTTATATGAATTGCAATCTGTTAAATACAATTTAACAAACTTTTTCAACCAATCCAAATATACACGTGATAATTGAAATTCAAAGTCATTTATTAAAAATAAACAAAAATTTATTTTTAATAGTCAACAAAATGTAAGCATCAATAATCCATTTATGCGAACTCAATTTATGAGTCCGTTCTTTGGTGAATTAGTTAAGTCTCATCGAAAAAACAATAAAACTGACGCTTTATATACACGACTTGTTTTAACTTACCCTGATTGTATATGTTTTTCTTTTAATTTATTTTCACATAAAGATAATAGATACAATAAATATAGAGAAAAGATAGGTAACAATCATACAACACATATTTCTCGATACCTTAAAAGGAAAAATTTTTCGTTTTTAGGTGAAGGGAAAAAAATTATAAATCATGCAAGCATTTCTAATCAAGAGATTAAAGCTAAACAACATATAGATTTAAAATCTAGTAAAAACTATTCTACAATATCTATGCATAAACTAGGTTATGAAAATACTAATATTTTTCCCTATTTAGGTAAATTCGCATTATATGGCGATGTTCTAGATTTAGATACGTGGAATTCTACTCAAGGAATTACTCATTCGGGACAAATCATTCATATGAATAAAAACAAGATAACTTTGCGAAAAGGTCAACCATTATATGTTTCTCCAAAGGCTAAATTACATAAATATCATGGAGATTTTGTTTATGTAGGTTCTTCTGTGTTAACGTTACCATATCAAACCTTAACAACAGGAGATATCGTTCAAGGAATACCAAAAGTTGAGCAATTTTTTGAAGCTAGAACAACCCAAGAAGGTAAATTTTTAGACACAAATTTACCACAATTATTAATTCGATTATTTTCTCGTTATAGATTAAAATTTTCTCTTTCTCAAGCAACGCATATCAGTTTTTATAAAATTCAAAAAGTTCTTATTGATGGGGTCCAAAGATTATATCGTTCTCAAGGAATCAATATATCAGACAAACATTTAGAAATCGTGGTTCGTCAAATGACAAAAAAAGTTAAGATCATTCAAGTAGGCCAAACAGGATTTTTCCCTGGGGAGTTAGTGGATTTAGATCGTGTAGAATATATTAATAATATTATCTTGAAAAAAATTACTTATGAACCTATTTTATTAGGAATTACTCGAGCTTCTTTACAAGTAGATAGCTTTTTATCATCAGCTAGTTTTCAACAAACAACTAAAACATTAACTTCAGCCGGTCTATTTCGAAATCAAGATTTTTTAAAAGGGTTAAAAGAAAATGTGATAGTTGGGAACTTAATTCCTGTGGGGACTGGCTTTGTCTTTAGAAATTATGAATAACTCCACATGTAGTTTATTTGGGTTAGGAAAATTGTTAAACGAAAACTTAACATATTATAGTTTTCTCAGAAATGGGTTTTTTGCTTGTATTAGGTTCTAGTCTTTTAAATAATTCAATATCCGCAACCCCACCTTTTGACTTTTGCCAAAAGATGGGGTAAAAAGGTGGGAAGGGTTCCCTTCTGGTATTGAAAAATTGAGGTTTATGTTACGCAAATGATAACACTTAAATCTAGAAATTGATTTACATTTATATAGGTAAGATTCTACATTGTTTGACGTTAGTTTGAGCTCACCGTTTTCAACTTTATTTTGACCTGTCTGAAAGACCAAAAAAAAGGGGGGTGGG